AATTTGTTTATAGTTATAAATCCTATCAAAGCTTTAACTATACAGTGAAGCGTATATAGGTCCGCAAATAGTTTTTTTGTATTTGCTAATATATATTATATTTATTTTTTTTTTAGAAGTCAACGCTGAAATTAAGCTTACAAAATCGGGAAGCCCATATATTTGGTGAATTTTTACGTAATGGAGAAAAATAAAATAATCCCATTTGACTTTTTTTTAATTTTTTTATTCTTAAATTATTTTTGGATCCTCGCGCTCTTGCACGCTAATATGGGATGGTAGCAAGACTATGAGCGGTGGTGATTTTTTATAAGGCTATTTGGTTTAAAAATTTGACGTATGCTTTATATTCCGTGTTGCCTTTGACCAAATACTCTAAAGGGGGTTATTCAATTCAATATATTGATATCACGAAAAAATAATGTGCCACGATTTTTATTCTTGAAGGTACGTTTTTTTAGCCAATCTACAAACGGCATAATCATGGGGCTCTCTTGTGATAGATTCATATTTTTAAGTGATATAGATGTATGTTTTTTAATTTTTATAATTTTATAAAAGTGTTTTGACTAAAAGGTGTTGTCATTATTAGAAATATATTGGGTGCTTGCACCTGCTTCTTCGGGCGGTACTACGCCCGAAGAAGCAGGGGCGAAACACCATTGATTCGAAGAATGATCAACGTTACTTGGGTGCTTGCACCTATTAGGCTCTTCGAGCTGTAGTACTAATTTGTAGTTGCACCATAAAAGAAAGAGTAAGTAGGTATGAAGAAATAAGCGCAGAAAACAGGTCGTAAGCTGTATTACAGGTCAATATTACGTCTCTAGATAAACTAGATAAAATTGATTTAAAGCATTGAATAAAGCTTTATTGTATACCTATAAAAAATTGTTATATTTTATTTGACCTAAATTTGATCTGTCAACTCAATTTTCCTGAACTCCGAAGCCCTATTACTTTTTAAAAGTAAGCCAATACCCAGAAGGGTTTGGTAGAAGATCACTTTCATTTTTTTTATCTATCAAACAGTAAAAACATTCCATACATGTCAAAAAAAAATGTATTTAATAAATAAAAAAGTGTCCAATAAAAATAAAATTTTGAATTTATCTAGTATCAACTCGATCAACTGACATTTAAATAGTCTAATATATTGGTTTTTCTTTGAAACAATCGGCGCAAGTGTACGGTAAGATTGACCGCCTCTTTACTATCACTTCCTCCTGACCATCCTACTCACTATATATAGTGAGTAGAATGGTAGAAACTCAAATTATTTGAATCTCTCGACTAATGTCTTAAATTCTTCGAATACAACCAATAATCTTTTAAATTGAATTGTACCTAATTCACTCACTAATCGTTATAAATTTTGTTTGACTCTACTCTTTTTAAATAGAAAAGAAGTTGAAAATACCTTTTTTACAAAATTGAAAATGACTATACGAGAATCAAATGTAAGTAAGTAAACTTTTATACGCATTCATAATCCACCGAGAAAGTTTGTATTTATACGTATTACCAATAAAAAACTTTACAATCGAAAAAATATAAAATAAAGATAAGCTTATTAGGAAAAAAATATTGTATTTTATAAAATTTATTCGATCATTTTATCTGTCAGTTTATTATATCAGTTTATTATATCAGTTTTATTTTTAATAAACTGATATAAATAGACAATGTTCCGATAATAAAAGCAATCAGAAAAGCAATATAACTAATAATTGTTACCATTTTCGTATTGAAATTAAAAATAAAATATAAAATACCGACCAGATTTTCAAAGAAAAGGTGTAGATTTGATGTTTAAAAAATTAAGGAAATTTTCACTTATTAAATAATATAAAGAAAAGATAACAAAACCAAAGTCGAAAACGATGGATACTGCCAAGTGTTTTCTATACCTCTTAAAAAAAAAAAAAGCAGTCAATCTCATACTAAGTACGCAGGTGGTAAAAAAATTAATCTACGCGTTTACTGCAAGTCATTTTTTATCAAAATAAGATTTAGAAACTCTCTACTAGGCATAAATCCAAAAAATAGAACTCGTATAAACTTATTATTAGATATGAGTTGACTGATTTTTAAAATTTCCTTATACAAAATTAATCTGGAAACGAATGCCTTATATTTTTTAACTTGAACTCCGCTCAAACAAAGAAATAAGTGCTTTGCATCACATTTTTTTTTCACTGGAGCAGAGCTGGAGGAATTGAGCTCTATTCAAGCAAAGCCATCGATTACTATCTCAAATTCTTTAAATGTATCATTGGTGCTTCGCACCTGCTTCTTCGGGCGGAGTACCGCCCGAAGAAGCAGGTGCCAGCACCCAACAAGCGTCGATAATTCTTCAAATTTATCGGATAACACCGAAAATTCTACGAATCGATAAACAAGTACTACGTACTTGTAACTCCAGCTCAGCTGGCGGAACCTGACCAAGCCAGGGTAGCGTTGATGTATCTGTTTTGGTGGTCATAGGAACTGAAACACCTGCAAAGCAGGTGGTATCTGACAGTTTACGAATCGATCGGGTAACGCCGAAAATTCTTCGAATCAATAATCCGGCATACTATTTTGTTTTTCAAACAAAATAGTAAGGGCCAGGGTGAGGTTGGTAAACAAGTAGTACGTACTTGTAACTCGAGCTCTCTTCAACCAGTCTACGAATCGATCATTGGTGCTTCGCACCAATACTTTCTTCGAATCCAATAGGCTCTTCGAGCCGAATAGGTGCTTTCGCACCCAATGGGTTTGTAAAACCTATTAGGTGCAAGCACCCAACTGGCGTTGATCATTCTTCGAATCATTCTACGAATCATTCTTTGAATCAACCCGGCCAGATTAAACTCACGTGGAAAATTATTTGAATTTCATTCTACGTTTGTATAAATTCTACGTTTTTATAAAAAATTTTACGTGACAAAAATGTAAAACGTTAGAATAACGTAGAATGTTTATTTATTTAAAATGAGCTTGTAATCCGATCACCACGTCGATATTGTAAATAAGCAGTTACAAACAAACCTATTATTGTTACAGGTACTAGACCTAATACGATGCCCGATAGTAATGGTTCAACCATACAATTTGTATTTAATATAAATATAAAGATAAAGTAAAACACTGAAAGAGCTTAATCTAAGCAATTTTTTTTTATACGCTTAACTCTTTTTCGTAAATTGTAGTACGTGCATTGAATATACCTACCACAAACCTTTGCCCAAAATTTAAATGACTTAGTCAAGAACTTTTTGGTTTTTTTACTACCAAATTTTTTTATTGCTCTATTTTTTATTTTTATTCAATTACCATATTGAAGGTAAGAATAAAAAAGGCAGTCACGTCAATAAATTTGAGTCAATTGGTATTTGAATTTTGTCAAGTAAATTATTGCTCAGCTCTTCATTTTTGAAGTGTTGGCTTACACTCTGGTTTCCTATTCTTTACCTTTTATATATATCTTTTTTTATATATATAAAGGTGATCTTTTTTAAAACAGCGAGAAATATGAACCTTCTGCTTTTAAAAGTATCCAGAGATTGAAGTATGAGAATGCAATTAACAACTTAAATTATACCGTATTTTTATGTCAATGTTTCATTGGCTTACCTCTTATATTGGGAAGCAAGATAAAGGTGTAAAATAAAAATAGCACATAAAAAATAGGTTCTAAAAGCAAGCTAATCCTTGTAAAACTTCCTTATTTTATTATAGGCTGTTGTCGAAATTTAAGAACTATCCTTAAGAGTTTTCAAAGCACAAGAATTGAGTAAGAACGGAGATTTTTATAAATCTATTAATCCGTGACAGTTTGTACTGAAAAAAAATTAGAGGATAAGCTAATGTCAATTTTTTATCATAAATAAAGCAATTTACGATCGGCTTAAATTGTTTCAATATTATAAATCAATTTGCTTTATAAAATAATTACTCGCTGACTCAATCGGCTTGCGCCTCAGATTCTTCGAATCGATCATTCGTGCTTCGCACCAATAGGTTCTTCAAACCCAATGGTGCGAAGCACCTGGAGCGGAGCTCCAGCTCAAGCTCTGCTTGTGCAATAGGTGCAAGCACCCAACTCGCGTTGATCATTCTTCGAATCGATCAACTCGCGTTGATCATTCTTCGAATCGATCAACTCGCGTTGATCATTCTTCGAATCGATCAACTCGCGTTGATCATTCTTCGAATCGATCAACTCGCGTTGATCATTCTTCGAATCGATCAACTCGCGTTGATCATTCTTCGAATCGATCAACTCGCGTTGATCATTCTTCGAATCGATCAACTCGCGTTGATCATTCTTCGAATCGATCAACTCGCGTTGATCATTCTTCGAATCAATGGATTTGTAAAACCTAATAGGTTCTTCGAATCCAATAGGCTCTTCGAGCCTAATAGGTGTTTTCGAACCCAATGGGTTTGTAAAACCTATTAGGTGCAAGCACCCAATCGGGTAAAGCCTCAGATTTTTACAAATCAAGAGGTTTTATAGCTATAATAATTTTATTTCTTGTTTAAGTTCTTATTATAAGATTTGACGTTTTTTTTAAGCGTATAATAGATAATGCAATCAAGGATAAAATCAAGTAATTACAAATATGATATTGACTTTACAATAGAAACTAGGAAAAAAAGTTCATTAATTTGATTGAGTGTTTTTTTTAAGCGCTTCAAGTATAAGCATAACTTCTTTTTTTTTTTAAGTCAAACTTTTTATACCATCAAAATAAAAAAATTATATTCCATACCATTTTATAACAAGAAAACAAATTACAACTCAATATGTAATGGCTCTTCCCCTAACAAGAAAATCATTTAAAGCAGAATTATTGAAAAGTAATAATTATCCAAATGCACATAAATAATTTTATAAAACTGTTTTCAAATACAAGGATCCATCTCTTTTTTAAGTAATTATCCCTTTTTATAAATGCTTTAGATGAAATATATTCACTTGATACACAAAATATTCTCTTTACTTAATATGATGGTACAATATATACTATTGTATACTATACTATAGTATTCCTAAAAAAAAACACGGCCTATAGCTCAATTGGTAGAGCAGCGCCCTTACAAGGCGAAGGTTTACGGTTCAAGTCCGTATGGGCCGATTAAGTAAAAAAGATATGCACCTCCAAACCGATAGGAACCCAATGATATTGATAGATATGTGTGTCAGATATTAGCAGATGAAAAATATGGTTGATTACCAGATTAAAATTGTGGTAAGGTAGTAAATAAATCCCTGGGATAAGAGTATGCATCATGAATTAAAACCCTGGATGAAGAGATATGTCAACAAGTAGGAGGAGAATTGGAACGAATACGACCCCGTAATAAAGCCGAATAGGAAAGTAAAAATTATATGGAGAAATTTTTTTATCCATTTATCGAGGAGCAAATCGGTATTATAGCCACTATTAGAGGTTCCAAGTGTAATCAATCAGTATGTTTGAGAAGATTAGATTTCACCAATTTAAAAGAGGTCCGATATTCACCACTTAACGACCCTAATAAGTTTGAAGAGGCATCGCGTTCCAGAATACGTGAATATTTTGGCTTGCCTTCTTCGAAGGATTCGAAGGATTTGAAGGATTCGAAGGAGGAGAAACTTATTAGATTTGCAAGTAATTATGTTGAAGAACAAACCGGCCATAGGGTAAGAGTTACTAAACCGTTACCTAAAAGTACAAAAGAATTTCGTACATCTCTTATAGAAGTAATTTGTACCGACATTTTAGATATATTCCCGGATCGGTTCAAACGCGCAAAAATTTTAAATCACCCTATACGGACCGGAGGCCAGAACCAGATGACTTGGACCATGCATGATGGATCAAGAGCGGTTCAGTCTCGCCCAGACAAACCATGGAATTTGGACCATCATAAGTATGATATTACCAGATTTGAAAGAACACTTTTAAATCTGTGTATATCAATCTGGAGAAACAACATTGGGTAAATAAATAAATGTAGACTTAGGGTTAAGTGCGCACGCGTGGTAGTATGTGGATAGCGTACTGATGGGTGGGTATCGCGTACGAGAATAATCATCTGGATAGTAGAGGCGTATGATATCCCAGGATTTCATAAGTATCCAATACTATCCAGATACGTCAATTTACATATCAGAGAATAAATATGAATAAAGTATGGGTGACAATATGGCCGTCTATTTCAAGAATTTTACATGTCATTATGGTGGCGGGAAGTATACTACTATCAATACTATCTTCGCTTATATATATTTATTTATTGGAGGTAGATGTCATTATCAAATCTAGAGATAGGAGTGTAACATCGAAAAAGGTACCTGTAAAGAGGGACCCAAGTATGATATTCCCACCAGGCATTCCTGATTACTTAGCAGTTCCTTTAATGGATAGATGGTATTCGCTGGAATTACAGGCAGGTCGAATTTCTACATTAAGAAAAGAACTTTTTTCCGAGGCGCTGGCAGAGTGGAGAGATCTTTTTATTAAAGATATATTCATATCTACTCTGAGAAAGTTTGAGGACGTTAAATCAAATTGGAGTACGAAATTCATCAATCATAAATTAGAAGTATTAAGAGACGTGTGGTATAAAGTGGACGCGCAAGAAGTACTTCGTGGATCTTTATATAAGGGAGATTACCAGCTAGACCTAAGTTTTCTTAACAGTGCTCCAGAAAAATGGGAACAAATATGGGATTGGCGACAGGCATACTTAATCGAAAACCCTGATAAAGATAGACCCGATAAAGAAGTCATGGATCGAGTGGAAAAATATTTTCCTAACTTTGGTGACAAGGTTCGCCTCAAACTGAAGTATCGCCCACTGGACTTTAAAAAATTTGCCATACCTGCACGTGGTGGCAAGTTGAGCCCAGAAGAACAGGTCAAGGATCCCGAGTTATGGGAGGCGCTAGTAGTTACTGTAAGAAACCCAGGAGATTCATTCTTACAAGTGCGGTTTATATCCCTTTATAACCAGGAACCAGAGATAATACATCAGCTATCTCAGGGTACTGTGGTCCCTGAGTCCCTAGATAACCAAGAGGATCAAGAAAGTACAAGGTTAAGTTCTGATGAGGTAGATACAGAGGTAGATACGGAAGTAGATACATTTGATTTAACCAATTTGGTAGCGTATCTACCTCTATCTGCTGTTGAAGGATTGGGTCGTGCTGCCTATTATGAACTATCTTCTTCAGGATTGGAATACGTATCCGCTAGGTTGCCGCTTAATGCTATTTATGGATGGGAACATAGTGTATTACCTTTGGGAACCATCCCATTCAAACTAGAATATGGGGTGATTCCTAGGTACTAAGTAATGAATCAGTGTTTTCCTAGGGAATTATAGTGTACCTTACTCCGCGGGGATACTACATGTTTATGATACGCCTATTTAATCCATTATAGTATTTGCCAGTATGGGCCTTATATCTATAAAAATGGACGTATTTATAAGTTTATTTTATATTCTTCTTAGTTCTTTTATATATTTTTATAGTATTAGTTTATTTTTGATATTCAAATACGTTTATTTACTGCACCGAATGCTTTAGCTTCAATAAGTGCAACATGGGACGGTGATGTAGTTGCTGTAGGAAAAAAAGTAGCTATGATGCCTATCTCGTTAGGAACTGCTGATTTCCTAGTACATCATATACATGCTTTTACTATTTATGTAACTGTTCTTATTCTTCTAAAAGGTGTACTTTATGTTCGTCGGTCGAGATTAATTCCATCCAAAACATTTAGAAGCCTTTAAAAACTGCTGCATTACGATTATTTTGTGAGAGCTTTGACCCAACTGGATACTCTTTTGATTGATCTGCTTGTCACTTCAGAATGGTAGCCTATATTCGAGGTATTGACTCATCTCCTGAAATGTATAAAGTGTTAAATTCAAAAGATTACTGGTTAGAAGAGGGTAAAGCCCTGAAGGAGAGTTACGCTGCAGAGTTACAATCTTATCACATAGGATGGATAAAAAGGGTTATCAAGACATCCACATTAGTAAACTCATGGTTAATAAAATCAAGTCAAAAATTTATTTTATCTAAAAAAGCTTTTCTGGTTGGAAGAAAGCTGAAGCAATGTGCTAATTTGCTGCTTCGCTATTAAATTACCACTACCACTTGATTATGCCAAAGTGGTGGGTTAATAGAGAGAGAGAAGTATTTTATTCCCCCCCCCCTATCCGCGGACAGGGTAGGGGTATATAAAGGATCTTTACACTTAAGAGTGCTTTCTTTGCTTACCCTTCGAAGGGAATAAGAGAAAAAAATATTAGTCAACAAATTATACAAAAGCAAATTTACTAGACAAGATTATTATAGTTTTGCTGATCGACGAGTTACTGCTTTTGCATTATAATTTTTTCCTGTTACAATAGATTGTAAAAAGACGCTACATATTAAGTCTAAAGATTTAATAGAATCATCATTAGCTACGACGAAAAGATTAGTTAACGTAGGATCACAGTCGGTATCTAAAATAGATATAGTTGTAATCCCTAATTTTTTACATTCTAAAACAGCATTCATTTCTTCCATTTGTCCTACAATAATAACAACATCAGGAAGAGTTACCATACCTTTTAAACCACCTAAATATTTTTGTAAACGTTCTTTTCGTTTTCGCAATGTGGTTGCTTCTTTTTTTGGTAATTTTTTAAATGCATCCGATGATTCTTGAGCTTCCAATTCTTGTAAAGTATGTAAAGATTTTTTAATGGTTTTCCAATTTGTGAGCATTCCACCTAACCATCGTTCGTTTACATAAAAAGAATTAGATTCAATAGCTACTCTAGCTAACGTTTGACTAGCTTGTCTTTTTGTGCCAACAAACAAAAAAGTTTTTCCTTGTGAACTCAATTCTGTTAATTTGCTTGAAATACGTTTTAGTTGTGATGATGTTTGAATTAAATCAATTATATGAACACCATTTCGTTTTGTGTAAATATACGGAGCCATTTTTGGGTTCCAACGAAATGTTTGATGCCCTAAATGAACACCACGTTGTACCATATCTTCTATACTAATTGTCACGATTTATATCTCCAAAAAAATAAAATTTTTTCCATTCGATTCGAAGCAGATGCATTGACAACAGGGGTCGTCATAAAAATAAACTATTATCAAAGTTACCGCCCCGGCTAATATTGCCCATTAATTGAAAAAAAGGTTTTCACCTATCCAAGTATGAGTAATCTTAGCCGATGTAGCCAGTGCTTCGCGTTACCCACTCGAGGGGTCAGAATATTGGGGTTCAGGGGTACCCCAAGCAATTCATTTTAAGAAAAATTTTGATTAAGTGATTTTTACCTGACCGCCAGCTTGTTCTAGTTCTTGTTTTGCTGTTTCAGCTTCTTCTTTCGAGACAGATTCTTTTACTGCTTTTGGTAATGATGTAGTAAATTCTTTTGCCTCTTTTAATCCTAAAGAAGTTAAATTTCGAATAGCTTTAAGAACTGCTACTCGTTTATCACTCGCAACACTTTCTAAAATAACATCAAAAGTTGTTTTCTCCTCAGCAGCTTCCGCTGCTTGTCCACCAGCTTCAATGGGCGCGACACCAAAGCCTCCAGTTGGAGTACTAGCATCAATACCAAAAGTTTCTTCCATTTGAGCCACTAATTCTTTAGCTTCAAATAAAGAGATTGTTTTTAGTTTTTCTAAGATTTCATCAGTAGTTGCAGACATATTAGTTTAAAATTTCTTATTTTTTATATAGTAATTAAATCTATCAACAGTAGCCACCACATAGGGTAATAGATTCTTGACTTGAGTAAATTTATAGTGACATATCCACCACCTACACTGTAAACGAGTACGGTTCCAAAATGAACTTTCACCATTTTCCTATCAAGTCATCAGTCAGGCATAAAGTCAACAGTTGCGGCACTTCAATCTTACTTCTCTTCCCTTTACCCCTCTTAGGGGGGAAGAGGAAAAAAGTAGTACGAATAGGGGGTAAAATTAGAGAGCAATTAATTTTAAACAGTAACCAAAAGTAAAGTTATAAATTTTAACGTTTTGAAAATTGTGGTGCTTTTCTAGCTTTTTTTAAGCCATATTTACGACGTTCTTTCACACGTGAATCACGAGTTAAGAATCCTTTCTGTTTTAAATTTAAACGAAACGAAGCCTGATAAGTAGTTAATGCTCTAGCTAAGCCTAGTTGAATAGCTTTTGCCTGACCTTTTAAACCGCCGCCTTGTACCTTTATAAAAAGGTCACATTTATCCTCTAAATAAACAGTTTTTAATGGCTCTTCAATTACGTGTAAAGATAATGCATCTTTTTGTAAATATTCATTTGCGCTTTTTCCATTAATTGTTATATTACCTACTCCAGGGACAAGTTTGACTTGAGCTACAGATGCTTTTCGCCGTCCCGAACTTAAAATAACTTGATTTTGAGACAAAATATAGCCCTCCTTAGACTTTTAAAAAATTAAAGTATATACAGATTTATAAGGTAAATACTAAATTTATTAAGAAGTTCAACCTTAATTGTATCCACTTACACAAAGATATTTTTAATAACTCTGACCTTTAAAGGTCGTAATAAAAATAGGTTTACATTCAATGGTGCTTCGCACCTGGAGCGAAGCTCCAGCTCAAGCTCTGCTTGTGCAATAGGTTCTTTGAACCCAATAGGCTCTTCGAGCCTAATAGGTGCTTTCGCACCCAATGGGTTTGTAAAACCTAATAGGTTCTTTGAACCCAATGGTGCTTCGCACCTGGAGCGAAGCTCCAGCTCAAGCTCTGCTTGTGCAATAGGTGCAAGCACCCAATATATCTGTGAATAATAATTTCTTAGATGAGCAAATATGAAACCCTCTGTATACTTATTTCGTTCTTACTCAGACTTTCTTTTTTTTTATTATCTCTTATAGAACTTCAGTACTATTTTAAAAGTATTTGTAAATGCATATTATAAAACATATATGCGCATCAAATTTAGAAACTCGAACCTATATTAAAAAGTAAATAAAAAAGTTTAAAAATTATTATTCTTTGAAATTTAAGCCTAATGTTAAGATACATCTTTTTATATCATAAAACATCTTTTTATTACCATTGACAAGTTGTAACAAACCTTTAGGGGAATATTCTAAAAGAGTATCAAGCTTGTGAATACCTTTTTGTTTTAAATAGGTATATGTTTTTAATGCTAATGACATATTACTTAAATCCGATGATAGCAAACTCATTTTGTCAAGATTACTTTTATATAAAGATGCTAATCTTTTATTAAAAGTAATCTGAGATTCAGGTGGTAAACTGCGTCTTATGCCCACAGAATGTGAATCTAAATGAGTTAATTTTCGAAAAGCCGAAAACATTGTAATTAACGACAATGCTGCTTCATTAATTGCTTGACGTGGATGAAGACTTCCATTGGTCCAGACTTCTAAAAGAACCCGTTCACGCACTTTATTGGATAAATCATCTGGTTCAACTACAAAATTAACTCTGTTTACGGGTGTTAAAAATGAAGCTAATGGAATAATATTTGGCAAACAAATCGCTGACTTAAATGGCTTGCCTTTTAAAATATTTTTAGCTTCTTGAATATTATTAGCTGTTAATCTCTTGTTTTTTCTTTTTAAATATGAATTTTGTATTTCTGTTCGAGAAATTGCGTTATCACCAACTCCCTTTTCTATTAAAAATTTAACAACTAATAAACCATCTGTAGACAATGTTGCTATATACTGAGTTGGATCGACACATTCAATCCCTAAAGGCAATTTGAGATCATTAGCATAAATAATTGCAGGTCCCTTAACATGCAAATATCCTACTTGAACCTTTTTATAATCCCCGCGACTGCGAAGAACAATTTGTTGAAAATTTATGGACAATTCCACAACCGATTCACGAACACCTACAATTGTCGAAAACTCATGAGTGATACCTTGAATATTAAGAGCAGTTATAGCGATACCTTCAACTTCAGAAAGTAAAGCTCTTCTTAAAGCTGTTGCAATTGTAAGAGCATGATTATTCAAAAATGGACCTAATAAGAAACGAGCATATAAGTTCCGATTATTCTCAAATCGAGATTCTAAACAGTAAAGCACAAGATCTTCCATGTTTTTTATTACAGATAAATTTTAGACAGATATTATACTACTGACTAATTATGATAATACTTATTAAAACAAGTCAATTCAATTCGGAAAAAAAACAGAGTACTTAATTTAACTTTTATTTTTACTTTGCTTCAGCTCTGCTCAATTTGATAAATCCGGCATACTATTTTGTTTTGCAAACAAAATATACAGGGGCAGCCTATTGTGCATCATTATTCGAATTGATCGGCTAATCCCCTACGCAAGCTTCGCTTCCGTCGGCTCAAGCTTTGCTTCTGTTCAATTTCTTCGAATTAAAGAATTGGATAAAAGTTACAAATCCGACTAGCTCCTTAATATTTATATTCATACATTTTATGTGTAAGCGACAGTAAACGAAAAACCATTATAAAAATCAGTGGATATTCTACGGTATTCTACATTCTACATTTTGTATACAAAACGTAGAATATAGAATACCGTAGAATAGAGAACGAGAAAATAGAAGGCGGTACCCGATTAACTTACAAAATTGTATACCCCATCTCTAATCATTTGAACTCCGACTAGAAAGTCTGATGTATCGATTAATGCGTCATAAATATTGAGTATTTAAACTCGACGTTTTTTTGGAGGTCGACATCCATTATGTGGAATGGATGTAATATCTCGAATTAAAGTGATTCGCAATCCTGCTTCTTGTAAACCACGAATAGCTGTTTCTCTACCTCGGCCTGGACCCTTAATAACAACTGTTGCTTGCTTAACTCCTTGAGCAAGTGATTGTTTAGCTGCAGTGGTTGAAGCTGTTCGAGCAGCAAAGGGAGTACTTTTTCGCGCTCCCTTAAAACCGCAAACACCTGCCGAACACCACGATATTACTTCTCCTTTAAAATTAGTGATTGTAATAATAGTATTATTAAACGTTGCTTGAATATGAACAACGCCATGAGGACTTCTTTTTATTCGTTTTTGGGTTGGCTTTGTCATTTAATTTTTTTGTCATTAGATACATTACAGAAGAATAGTAAAAAAGATACCGTTTACGTCTCTTCTAAAGTCATATTAAAGACAATCAATTACCTATCAATAGGGCAAACACCCATTAATTGGCCACCTCCCCACTACAACCTCCCCCCGATACCCGATAGGGTATCGGGGGGGAGGTTGTAGTGGGGAGGTGGCGCACCCTACCAATTTGTCCAAAGAAAGAGATATACAATCTGTTCTAACCTGCACAAGTAGAGACGAGATTTGTAAACAGTCTCCTAGCCCTAGAGAGAGTAGGGGGTTAGAGGGGAAGCTTACATTGATAAAAAAATAGAGCAAGCAACGTAGGAGACTCATCTTCAAAAGGTATAGAAGTTGAGGATTAACGGAGTTTCTTCCTTGGGAAGAGGTCTATTTAATACAAATTTAAATTAATACTTAGATTTAACCTTGTCGTTGCTTATGTTTTGGGTTAGAACAAATTATAAGAATTTTGCGTTTTCGTCTAACTAAACGGCAATTTTCACACATTTTTCGAATTGAAGGGCGTACTTTCATAGGTAAATTTTATCAAATTACTATAGTATAGTGAAGTTTATACATTTAAAATATTACGGGTTGCTTTTTTACTATCTCGACCCCAAAAATTACTCTTTCCAAGCGTCGAGTATGCGTATACTTTGCAAAGTGTGGGGGCGATTCACTATGATTGGCTTCTCTAGAAGGCCAATACAAATAAGGTTGTGAATGATTCATATAATCCGGGGTACGTATAGGATATATATGTCACTTTCTAGTCAGTACAGGGAGAAGTAGGTTACCGTTGCAAATTTGAAGATGTATACAATTTTCCCAATAGTGAGGTTAGAAAAAAAAAGACATTAAATAAATAGTACTCGATCTTCTCCAGCGATCCGGTTGCATTGGATTACTTTTTTTATAAAGATTCTACGGTATTCTACGTTTTTTATCAAAAATTTTACCTTTTTAGAAAAAAGATAGAATAAAATAGAAAAAACCTAGAAGTAATAAAATTGGTATACAAATACAATAAAATTTGAATACTATGTACGGGATAAATCCCGAGGAAGCGATAAGTTATTCTTTCCGTTGTTGAGGAAGTCTATAAACAATTCTACCTCTACGCAAATCATATGGGCTAAGCTGTAAAATAACGCGGTCACCTAATAAAATCCGTATATAATTGCGTCGTATTTTTCCGGAAAGGTGAGCGAGGACAAGAAATCCATTTATAAGTTTTACTCTAAATAAACCATTAGATAAATTTTGTGTTACTATCCCTTCCATTTCTACAATAGGTTGCTCATCTGGGCGATTCTTTTTCATCGGATCTTTATAATTAGATTTAGAAATATCTATAAATAAAAAATAAATTAAAAAAAAAAATAAACGATAATAAAGAGATAAGGTGAGTTGATACACTTTAATCTTTCTATGCAACTTTTTTCAACTCCTACGCAGGTTTCCAACCAACCAAACTCCCCCTAAGATCGATATTCAAACATTCGCAATTTGGGATGATTTATAATATGGGTGTGTATTCTTACGGTATTCTAAGTGTTATATAAAAACGTAGAATTTATACAAAACGTAGAAAAGGTAAGGAAGGGAAAAAAGAGCTGATAATAAAATAGATGGTATAATTCTCAATTTTTTCAAAGCTTCTCAAGGTAAGCTTCACCCTTGAATCTGTTTGAAAAACGCTCTTCTTTGATCAGGTCGATCTTACAGGTAAAATTAAAGCAAAGATGGAAACTTTAGAGGTTAGGGTGACAACGTTGGGTCTTTTATTTAATTCAAAATTGACAAATTCTACATTCTACGTTTTGTATAAATTCTACGTTTTTATACATTCTACGTCTTTTATAAAGACGTAGAATGTATAAAAACGTAAAATATAGAATACTGTAAAATATAGAAGAAAAAAAAACATAGAATAAGAATATAAAACTAATTGCTATATATAAATTTTTTTAAGTAGTTAGTATAAAAATGAAGAATCAGTGACAACTATCTTGTAGTATGAACGCTTACGTAAACAGAATCGTTTACTACCACTTCTAAAAGTGTACTCTAGATTGGGTAATCTTTAAAGAAAAAAACGACTACTTAAATAGTAGTCACCTAAACAGTGAAAAAAATTAAATACTTGTTTCTTCTCTCTAAAAAACAAATAGTTTACCAAATCGAGCATAAAATTTCTCCACCAATTCCACGAAAACGTGCTTCGCGATCTGTCATAATACCTTGAGAAGTAGACAAAATTAAAATGCCCATTCCTCCTAGCACTGTAGGAATTTGCTTATTGCGCGTGTAAACGCGTAACCCTGGTTTACTTATTCGCCGTAAATTAGTAATACAAGATTTTTTATCAGGTCCTTTGTATTTTAATTTAACAATTAATTCATTTTTCGAATCTCTTTGGAATGAATCAATATAACCTTCTTTTTCTAAAGTTTGACAAATTTCTTGACCATATCTGGTCAGTGGTATTGATACAGCTTGGCTTTGAATTAAGCACCCATTACGAATACGCGTTAATACATCACTTATTGTGTCGTTAACCATTTTTTATGTTTATTAATTCTTACTTGTTTAAAACAATGTGCTAACGATCCTTTATTTGCTTCGGCAAATAAAGGATCGTTAGTATGATACTTTATTTGCCGAAGCAAATAAAGCAATTTTTTGCTACTTTTACCAGTATTTGCACGAAGAACATGATAGATTTTAATATGAAAAAATCGCGTATTAGTAGTTAGTGTCTATCGATAGTATCATAAGATCGATCACGCATAAAGTATGAGCTCTTCTATTTGATCAATGGGTTTGTAAAACCTATTAGGTGGAAGCACCCAAATACTTTTATGAAAAATTTAAATAATTCAATTCATTTTCTTTTTAATCAGGTAACGCTTGATTTTTTTTAAGCAATCAGCGCTGATTGCTTAATTTTTATCAACGCCCTGGGCTTTGCCTGAAAAATTGACAAATTAATCGTCTCATTTTTATAGAGGCTTCATTTTAGTTGAGCTCACACCGATCTCCTACAGTATCCTCCCCTATCCCTACGAGCACCTATGAGTTCGTGGGTATAGAGGCGGATGGTATAGGGTCAAGGTAAGCCAATAAATCTGAAAAATAATCAATCGGCTTTCGCCGTACGCAAGCTTCGCTTTCGTCGGCTCAAGCTTTGCTTCTGCTCAAATTCTTCGAATTAAGGTGAGCCTGGCCCTACTATTTTTTGCTTAACAAAACAAAATAGTATCGGGACGAGCGAAGCCATTAATCACTTATCTAACCCTACTTGTGTGCAAGATTTCTAAATCGAATTTGAATATTGCGTATAAAATTTATTGGGTGCTTCCACCTAATAAGTTTTACAAACCTATTGGGTGCGAGAGCACCTATTAGGCTCTTCGAGCCTATTGGGTGCGAGAGCACCTATTAGGCTCTTCGAGCCTATTGGGTGCGAGAGCACCTATTAGGCTCTTCGAGCCTATTGGGTGCGAGAGCACCTATTAGGCTCTTCGAGCCTATTGGGTGCGAAGAACCTATTAGGCTCTTCGAGCCTATTGGGTGCGAAGAACCTATTGGTGCGAAGCACCAATGAATATTAAAATTTATTATTTTTCTCGAAAAGGCATTCCAAATTCCTTTAAAAGAAGTAAACTTTCTTGATCATTTTTTGATGTAGTAACAATAGAGATGTCCATACCTCGGATTTGATCGATTTTATCATAATCAATCTCCGGAAACATTAATTGTTCTTCTAAACCTAAACTATAGTTACCATGACCATCAAAACTTTTAGGGCTAACCCCTTGAAAATCTCGTATTCGAGGAAGAGCTAAATTTATAAGCCGATCTAAGAATCCATACATACGATCACCACGCAAGGTTACTGAAACACCTACCGATGCCTTTTCCCTTAATTTAAAACCAGCAATAGATTTTTTAGATTGCGTTATGATACCTCTTTGACCAGTTAAAATCGTAAGTTCCTTAAGACAAGACTCCACAATTCGAGAGTTTTGCGAGCCATCACCTAATCCCCGATTAATTACAATTTTTTCAATTTTTGGTGATTGTAAAGAATTTTTATAATTAAAATGAGTAATAAGTTTGGGCAAAATAGATTTTGTATAAAAGGATTTTAATCTTTGGGCCATATTTTCACATTTTTTTGTAAATAAGACTGAGAGAAAGTTGATCGGAGTTTTTTTGAGCATTTTTTCTAAAGCGTACTTAGGCTACAATAAAACGCGTGATATAATTTCGCTCAGTTCGATACTTTTCTACGGACCCTCTTCCTACGCAGTATGAGAGGGGGTTAGAGTAAAAACTTTCGCAAAGGATAGCAAAGCTGTGAAGATCTTGCTAACCGGTATGCTAATCATTGCAACAAAGTATATATACAAACTATATCAGATTGACATTTGTATACAGGTACTAATAAATAAAATCTAAAAAATCCCAGTGGATAATTAATTACAAGACTAATCCGTTCCTCTAACTTACAAACCCCCTCCCCACGACCACTGAAAGAAGCTTCCTAGTCGATATTTTTTGAAAGACCAATTGTAGGGGGGTTGTAGGATAGATAAAGTTATGACTGTAACGAGATTAACTGGTTTCACTACCTCTCAGTACCAGACAGTCTGAGTTCGCACACTACAAGTGCGAAAATTAATACTGTATTCTAATCAAAAACTTGAAAGACATTTCTATACTACCTCTGGGGCCAAAGACACAATTTTAGTAAATTGTCGATCACGTAATTCGCGGGCTATTGGACCAAAAACGCGTGTGCCCCTAGGATTTTTTTCTTTATTTATTATGACTGCGGCATTATCATCAAAACGAATAATCATTCCGTTTTCACGTCTTAGACCTTTGCAAGTTCGTACAATGACAGCTTGCACTATGTCCGATTTTTTTATGGACATATTAGGCAAAGCATCTTTAACAACAGCAACAATAACATCACCAATATTTGCATATTGTTGTTGGTTAACACCTAAAACACGTATACACATCAATTTTTTTGCGCCACTATTATCGGCGACATTCAGATATGACTGTGGTTGAATCATAATACTATTATGTAAAGTAAAGTTTGAAATTTTAACCTTTTGATTTCTTAAAATTATCAATTGGCTTCGCTCGCCTCGATACTATTTAGCAAAACAAAATAGTATAGGGCTCAAATTTTTAGAATCGATTAACAGGTACGTGGTATTTGTTAATAAATTTGTGAAAATCTTCGGCAAAGCCAATTTGTGTTGCTAAGCAAAAAATAGTAGGGGCAGGCTCGCCTTGAAAATTCTTTGAATTGATAAAAAAGTAAGTACTACGTACTTCTCACTCCAGCTCTCCTCTACCAGTCTTCGAATTTATCGGGTAACGCCGTACGCAAGCTTCGCTTCTGTCGGCTCAAGCTTTGCTTCTGCTCAATTTCTTCGAACCCAATGGTGCTTCGCACCTGGAGCGGAGCTCCAGCTCAAGCTCTGCTTGTGCAATAGGTGCAAGCACCCAACTCGTATGAATCATTCTTCGAATCCCCCCCATTTCAAAAGGAGATTTGTACAATCGGGGGTAGAGAAGATGCTTGGTTAACGGAGAGTAGAATTTTTGTTAAGAAAAACGGTTTTTACGGGCATTTTATAAGAAGCGTTGCGCATGGCTGTGCGGGCGATGGGTTCGCTTACACCTCTCATTTCATATAAAATTTTACCGGGTTTAATAACAGCAACCCAGTATTCCGGCGCTCCTTTTCCTGAGCCCATTCGAGTATCTGCTGCACGAGCAGTAACGGGTTTATCGGGAAATACGCGTATCCAAAGTTTTCCTCCTCGTCTTGCATAACGAGTCATAGCTCGACGGCCTGCTTCAATTTGACGCGATGTTATCCAACATGGCTCTAAGGCTTGTAAAGCAAAATCTCCAAAAGCTATCTTGTTACCACGACTTGCTACACCTTTCATTCTGCCACGTTGTTGTTTTCGAAATTTTGTTCTTTTTGGACTTAACATAATTTTTCTTTTTACTTGAATGATAAACTAAAAATGTAATACAACTCTTGCAAAGGGTTTCGTTTATTTTCCTTGAGAAAAAGTATACTGTATAATTTTTTGTATAGGATCATTTATTAATCTGTGTTTTTGCTTTAAACAAATCCTTTAAAAATCCAAACTTTTACGCCTAAAAGACCATAAATGGTTCTTGCTGTACGATAATTGTATTCCATTTTTGCGCGAAGAGTGTGCAAAGGAACTTGTCCCTTATGAATACGCTCACTCCTAGCAATTTCAGCTCCATTTAATCGTCCTGAAACCTGTACTTTAATACCTTTGACCGATGCTCTTTCAGCTCGTTGAACAGCTTGTTTTAAAGCTCTTCGAAATGGAATACGTTTTTCTAATTGTTCAACAATAAATTCAGCTAAACATGCTGCCGATGTATCCGGCTCAGATACTTTTGTTAAATGAATACTAATTCGTGCAAAAAGAGAAGTTGAATCAATTAATGGATTTGAAGAATTATCTGATCGATTCGAAGAATTTGAAATTCCGTCTTTTGAATGGGATTCTTTCTTTGCTGATAAATTATGCGACCGATAAGCTGTTAATTGTGTTGTTAATTGATCACGTAATTGTTGAATTCCCGTATAAATCTCTTTCTCTTTATTAAACGATCCCAAAAGTTGTCGTGGACGAGCAGAAGAGACATAAATTTGAATTGTATCTAATTGTCTTTCAATATTGATAGCTGCAATTCCTGCATTTGGAAATTTTGTAGAAATATATTTACGTAAGAAATGATCTTCAATAACCAATTGTGAATATTGTTGACCTTTAGCAAACCAATGAGAAGTATGTTCTTGGCTTACACCTAATCGAAAACCTAAAGGATGAACTTTTTGACCCATAAAAAAAATTTAAAGAATGTTTTACAAAATAGAAAAACTACTACAGTCACTTACACTGATTTTAGCTAGATATCTTCTCTCTATTACAATTAAACAGAAATTGTTTTTCCGTCAGTCAAATAAAATATTCATCTACCTTATCTGCGCTTAGAGGCAAAGGATGAGCTTACTAGAAGCTGCGTACGGCCTTACATCGACCTCCTCCACCCTACCCTATCCCCCCGACACCTTCCTTTGTAAAAGGAAGGTGTCGGGGGGATAGGGTAGGGTGAGTACAAAAAAGGGGAAAGCGTTTACTCTAGGCTGAGACATTGACTCAACGGCTTCAGCGAAGATGAACCCTATTCAAAGCGAAGACCAAGCATTGATTCTTATTTTATTCCCAACATAATGTACTTGTTTAATCAGAGGGGAAAGAGTATACAACTTTCAAAAAAATCTTACCGTCGAGATTTTTTGTCACTTTTTAAATGCCCTCGAAAAGTGCGAGTTGGAGAAAATTCTCCTAATTTATGACCTACCATTTGATCAGTGACAAACACAGGTAAGTGTTCACGACCATTATGAACTGCTATTGTATGACCAATCATCATTGGTACTATAGTAGAAGCTCTAGACCATGTTACTATCACTTTTTTTTCACCTTGGCTATTTAATTTTTCTATCTTTTTTAATAAATGATCAGCTACAAAAGGACCTTTTTTTAATGAACGTGACATGACATTTTCTCTTTAAAACTTTTGGTAATTTCAATACGACGTTTTTATACGGTAAATCGGTTATTCCTATTTTTAATTAAGATGAGTGTGGTTTACAATCACCATTTAGCATTTTATAAAAATAAAATATTCTATACTAAGGACTAATAAATTTTAAGCATCTGAAATGTAAGCTGATAACGAGTATCATTCGAGGGTGTATATGAATCAGCTTTGTAAACTAGTAAGTCTAGACTTTACCAATACCTGTTTGCTTAAGTTGTACCATTTTACGTTTTGATTCAAAACGTAAAATATAAAAACGTAGAATCAAGCAAAAAAAAGGAGTGTATATAATTGTAATAGTAGTACATTGTACGATACCGGTAAATATTTTTCTTTCATTAAAATCAGACTTTATTTACGACGACTATATTTACGACGGCTAATGATAAATTTCGTTGTCTTGTGTTTACTTTTCCTTGTTCGTCTTCCTAAAGCTGGTTGACCCCAAGGAGTTACTGGATGAGAACGCCCAATTGGAGCTCGGCCTTCACCACCACCATGTGGATGATCTACTGGATTTTTAGCTACACCTCGTACCCGCGGTCGTTGGCCTAACCATCGCTGTTTACCAGCTTTTCCTCGTCTTAAGTTGTTTGCATCTGGGTTTCCTACTTGTCCTATAGTAGCCCAACATTCTTTAGAAACTAATCTAACTTCTCCAGATGGTAGACGAATAGTCACAAATTGACCTTCTTTTGCTACTAATTGTGCTGAAGAACCGGCAGCTCTAACTAATTGACCACCTTTACCAGGAGAAAGTTCAACATTGTGTATGTCTGTTCCTAAAGGCATTTGGCTTAACGGTAAAGCATTCCCAATTAAAATTGGAGCTTCGCGGTCTGCCATGATATTTTCTCCTTGTTTAAGACCTCGAGGATAAATAATATATCGTTTTTCACCGTCTTGATAATGAAGAAGTGCAATACGAGCATTTCTGTTTGGATCATACTCCACAGTGGCTACTTTTGCCATAACTCCAATCTTATTCCGTTGAAAATCAATTTGACGATAAAGTTTTTTATGCCCCCCACCTCGATGCCGACTTGTGATTATACCTCTATTATTTCTACCAGCAGATCTGTGTAGATTCATAACCAATCGTTTTTCTGGTTTCGATTCAGTAATTTCATCAAAATCAGAAACAGATCTTCCCCGTGTTCCTGCTGTATATGCTCTATATAAACGAATTCCCATAAAATATTTAAAAATTTAAAATATATCGAGTTTTGTATTTGACTTGATTTTAAAATTCAATCGGGTAACGCCGTGCGCAAGCTTCGCTTCTGTCGGCTCAAGCTTTGCTTCTGCTCAGATTTTGATAAATCGATCATTGGTGCTTCGCACCAATAGGTTCTTTGAACCCAATAGGCTCTTCGAGCGTAATAGATGCTTTCGCACCCAATGGGTTTGTAAAACCTAATAGGTTCTTTAAACCCAATGGTGCTTCGCACCTGGAGCGGAGCTCCAGCTCAAGCTCTGCTTGTGCAATAGGTGCAAGCACCCAACTAACGTTGATCATTCTTCGAATCAATCGGCTTGCGCCTCAAATTCTTCGAATCAATGGTGCTTCGCACCCGCTTCTTCAGGCGGTACTCCGCCTGAAAAAGCAGGTACAAGCACCCAATCGGCTTTGTTTGTCTCAGATCATTTTTACAAATCTATCGACCTGCGCGGTGGCGCAGATGTCAGGCTCACGTCGAGAATTCTTCAAATCTATACGATTTTTGATAAAAGTGAAATAATTGTGTAAAAGTGTTATGAAGATTACATTTGTATCAGTACCGAAATGGTGTAAGTTAAAATACAGCACACAATTTAAAGTATCAATCCAATCCCTAAACCCAATTTACCTGATCGCAATACTTTTGTCCGAGACTGGCATAATTAAGAATTCATATACGGAAAAATAAATTTTATAAAATATAGATCTTTTACTCAGTAGCTAATATTGGTAAAGATTGACCTGATTTTATAGTGATTATAACACGTTTATTTGATGCTTTGTATCCTTGATTCATACCTAAACGTTTTTGTTTTCTTGGTGGTCTATGGGTATTTACAGAAAGTACATCAACTTGAAATATATCTTTTATTAATTTCTTAATTTGTGGTTTTGTAAGCTTGAGATCTACATCAAAAGTGTATTGATTAGCTTCAATTAATCGTACAGATTTTTCTGTTAAGATTGGATGTTTTACTAGTTCAATCATCATTATTGCTCGATTTTAAAAATTAAGAAAACTGTATTTAGGCTGTATATCTCTTCAAGCAGGAAGAGCGAAACAAACTTTTTACCTGTCACCCAATTAACCTCTTCCCAACAAGAAGGTGAGGAAAGTAGAAATTGCATTGCGAAAAGTCAATACAATCAAAGAATCTGAAAGGAGAATCCCGTGGTAGCACTTCCTTCATCTTAATCTTATAGGTGGTTAGTTGGGCACATCTTAAGCTTACCTCACTTCCTTGACTCGTTACTCGATTGCTTGCCTCCAGCTCTGCTGGAGTAAAAAAAGCTGAGCCCCTATACTACCCTATACCCCCTTGGTATAATAAGAATAGGGTTAGGGCAGCATAGGAGGTCGATATCAACCCATAATTGCTTCGATTCCAAGAATCAAATTCTTTGAATAAAGCACAATTACTAATTAGATATCTAGATATTAAAAATGAATTGTTTGTCTAAAAATTATTTAAGCGGTAAGTATTTTCTTTTCATTAGCATTTCAGAGATTTTTTATATTTTCTTTTTAGAAAATTCTACTTTTATAAAAGTATAATATAGAATTGTATAAAAAACGTAGAATACTAAAATAAAAAGTAGCAACTCACAAAACTATTTTTGTACTCAAAAAATTTAGAGGTGACTATTACTTTCTAATAGTTTAACAATTACTTGTGGTAAAATATAGTATAATATTTTAATTAACAAGTCTATTAATTTTTTACAAATTTATCTTTCTAAGATAAATTTGGAGAGTAACTGTTTTTGTTTTACAGCTTTCTCATAAAGGTAAGAGTTGAAAAGCTTTAGGGGAATATGCTTGACTAATTTGAATTCAAAATATAATTAAGGGTTTACTCGTGGATATTTTTTTTTTCTACTTTTTTCTGCCATCTTGGCTTGCACAAAAAGTGTTTCATTAAAAAAAAGATACCCACTACTTTTATCAACCCTTCTACCCACTACCATTGTACTTCGACGTAAACTGTCTACCCACTATCATTGTACTTCTACGTAAAGTAATTTTGAGATGCGCTTCTTTTGAGGTTTAGGGGGGAGGCTCGATTACCTTTAGTATAATCATTCTAACATACTGTGATAAGTAACTACAGTTGAAGGTGATATCTTGTTTAAATATCGAAAAATCCAATATTTAAAAACAGTATCTAAAAAAACTGGAAATAAAGCAACAAATAATAAAATAAAATTTTCGTTTTCTGGCAATCCTAAATGGCGAAGTAAAACTTCTAAAACAATTTCCCAACCACGCGGTGAATGGAATCCAACTAATAAATCCATACCCAAAATTAAAAGAAATGATTTTGTCGTATCACTTAAACTATAAATAGATTCAGTTAAAAAAGATTTCAAAATTATAATTTGTGGCTTCATTACTATAAAAAGAACATAAATTGTAAAAAAGGTTATAAAATCACCTAATAAATTTGTTATAGCTAGGATGCTTTGTTTGTTATATCGATTAGCTATATCTAAGCTTTTTAATTGAAACAACTTTTGTAAATATACTGTTTCACTTGAAATATTACACTTAGACTCAGGAATTCTTTCTATCAAATTATCATCATGCAAACCTAAACCCTCTACTTTGACTCGGACTATACCATACTGACAGATCCCTCCCTGATCTCTACCTCTTTTTATTGAATTTTCAATAGATTGATCTTTCGCATTTTTCAAATCATTCAACCCAATTGAACCAAATTCACGTTTCACATTTTTCGAGTCTTTCACGTCATTCCGAATGGGTCTCAGATATTCATTTAAAAAAATATTTGTCTGGTTCTTTGGTGGCGAAGAAATTGACACTTCATTTTCTTTATTAAAAAACTGATATAGCTGGTCCATCTCGTTTGCTTGCTGAGTATGATCAATTTTATTAGCAAGAGTTTTGTACGGTAAATCTGTATACCAACCTTCTCTGTGAGTATCCAACCCTTTACAGTGGTCAGAAGGTATAAAAGTTGTTGTATTGCGAGAAAAAGACAAACTTGATTCTTTTGATTCTCCTATTCTTATAGGTGCTTGCAAAGTATTGACGTTTACAAGAGGATTTACAAAAGATGAAAGAAAAAGAGTAGATTTTTGTATATCTGAAAATTGATTCGAAGAAAATGAATCCCACTCAGGGGAAATGTCAAGCAGTGATTGGTTCACTACAAGAGAGGGAGAATCTTGAAGTAGTGATTCAAAATAAATTTTTTCAGAAAAATCTTGCATTTCAATAAATGCCCGTTTCTCTTGATATGCGTTAATAAATATTTGTCCTTCTCGAGAATTCCAAAAATGCTCTGTTAATGGAGTTAAAATGAATGACTTAACTGTATAATTTACAAAAAGAGGTATACAAATAATAGTAACAAGTGATTTTATGGAAACTAAAATTTGATAACGAGAAACACGATATTCTTGGATAGCAAGCTTTTCAGTTCCAGGTAAAAGTTGTTGTAAAAATCGGTCAAAAGTACGAATAATAGAACGAGGAATTAACCCCGTCCGCTCAAATACTTTTTTTTGCATATATATTTAATACAAATTTGATGTGTTGCATTCTTTGAATTGTCGTTTTGCACTCGCTCCTATACCACTTCCCACGACCACCCTCCTCACGACCACCTCGAGGTGGTCGTGAGGAGGGTGGTCGTGGGAAGTAGTGGTGGGAGGACCAAAGCCGATTGCTTTCGATCACCTATCGTTGATTCGAAAAATTTGAGCAGAAGCAAAGCTTGAGCCGACGGAAGCGAAACTTGCGTACGGGATTACCCGATTTATAATAAATTTTTGAATCGATCGGCTAATTTATCATAATTTTCAAATTTATCATTTGGCTTTGATAATTTTCTACTTTTTCAATCAACAAAAAAGTATCTATAAATAAATCAACCTATAATCAGAACCTATAAACAAAGTTTGCCATTACACGTCTACCTTTTAGTCAGTAACGGATAGTATGGCATTTGATTACTCAAAGACGGTTGATAATGATTTTCCAATTAGAAAAGAAATCAATTCGTGGATTTTTCAAACTAAAATGGAAGTACAAATTATAAAGAATAATAAGTTAAAGTTTATATAAAGTAGCTATTTTTTCTTAGAGAATATACAAAAATCTTGTGTTTATACATTTAGATTTGCTATTCTTTTTTATAAAATTGATAAAAAAATTATAAAATCAATCTCTGATTTAAGTCAAAATAAACTGATTTTATCAACCAGAAATTTGAGTTTTTATGTAAATTGTGTATTATGACATTATCAATGCTCATTGACACGACTAACATCTTTGACTTTCTTTTTCTTTAACTAAAGTTCGAAAAGAAAGTTTACACAACTGTAACCCTATTCTTGAACATCGGCCTCCTACCAAGGTCGATCTTAGAAGTCGATAAGGCAGTACCACAATTTAAAAATTTCCTCTTTCAATTTTGGTGAACACTTTTTTAACAAGTAGTACGTACTGGTAATTCCAGCTCTGCTCAATTCGATCATTGGTGCTTCGCACCAATAGGTGCAAGCACCCAACCCCGCATACTATTTTGTTTTGCAAATAAAATATACAGGGGCACACCGAAGGTGAGCCTAATAGGTTTTACAAACCCATTGGGTAGGGTACCATTGATCATTCTTCGAATCAATCGGCTTGCGCCTCAGATTCTTCGAATCGATCATTGGTGCTTCGCACCAATAGGTGCAAGCACCCAACTAACGTTGATCATTCTTCGAATCCTCCAGTTCTGCTGGAGTGAAAAAAAAATTCTATGGTTTTCTAAAATTTGACGGTTTTTATAAACGCGTAAAGTACCGTAGAATCCAATATTCAATCTGCTAATAAGTAATTAATATTAGAGCCCCTATTAAGTTTCCTGTACACCAAATAAAGTTTTAATCGGGTAAAGTGTTCTTTACTAAATCCTTTCGCCTAGATACTAATTTCTGCTTACTAGAAGCAAGTTTTACAAACATACCTTGACCCTAATGGAAATGGTAGCCCATACAAAGCTCTTTTTCGCATAGATTAGGATTAGAGGGTGGAGGGTTGAGCGATAAAACCAAAGGTTATTCTTAAACAATTTGTAATTAGCATTTATTTACAATTCGAACCTTAAAGTCATTACAAACTATTTTTAGGGTGGTGGGTACTAAACCCACTTTGTCTTTGATCTACATTAATTTTTTTAGATCAAACTAATATAAGCAGTACTTTGATTATATTATATTTTAAGAACCAATACTAATAAAATTATGTCACGATATTTTGGCCCCCGTTTAAGAATTGTACGTCGCCTTGGAGAATTACCTGGCTTAACCGCAAAAATACCGAAAAAACAGAATCCTCCAGGTCAACACGGTCCAAATCAAGGTGGACGAAAAAGAAAATTATCTCAATATAATGTTCGATTAAAAGAGAAACAAAAATTACGTTTTCACTATGGTATAACTGAATCTCAATTATTAAGATATGTTAGGAAAGCTCGACAGTCGAAAGGATCAACTGGAGAACTACTTCTTCAACTTTTAGAAATGCGACTTGATAGCGTTGTTTTTAGACTCGGAATGGCTCCGACTATTGCAGCAGCGCGTCAACTTGTTAGTCATGGTCATATTCGATTAAATGCGCAAAAAGTCACGATACCTAGTTATCAATGTGAGCAACAAGATAAAATATCTGTCGTTCAAAAGAAACATTCTCAGCAGGTAGTAACTACCAATTTAGAGACTGCGCGCCCATTACCTGGCCATTTGACTTTCCAAAAGGAAAATCTCGAAGGAATTGTTACAAAAATTGCTGACCGAGAATCTATTGGGTTAAAAGTCAATGAACTTCTGATTGTTGAATTTTATTCACGCAAAGTTTAAAAAATTTTCCACGAGAATTTTTATGCTGACGAGGTGTTTCTACTCCATCTCCTATAAAGGTAATCCAGTTTAGAGAGAAGGTAGTACGGGGTAAGAATATTAAGCACTCTTACCGCAACCTCAACTCACCTCGTTTTTAAACGAGGTGAGTTGAGGTTGCGGTAAGAGGATTGCAATAATATCGTCTAAAATAGGGGATATTTTTGTAATACTTTTAAAAAAAGAAAGGATAAAAAAATCTTTCAGAGTAAGGTTTAAAGATCTCAAAAAAGGGTAAGCTCAATATTTGCGCAACTTTGATCCCCTCTCACCGACCACCTCCCCCCAACCACCACCCCACGACCCCTTCTAGGTAGTTGTAGAAAAGGTGGTCGGGGGGAGGTGGTCGAGGGATTCATTTGCGATCTTGAAACGAAGTCAACAATATACTCAGCGTAATCGGCTAATGCCTCATTTTATTAATTTTCCACTATTTTTTTTATTCTACGTTATTTTCCATTCTACGTTTTTATACAAACCGTAGAATTTATACAAATCGTAGAATTTATACAAACCGTAGAATCCCGTAGAATTGTATACAATTTTTCAAAGCCTCACCTCTAATGACAAAAAAAATGGTAAGAGAAAAAGGTATGCATTTCATTTTAGCACATAATTTTCTATTTACTTCGTAGGTGTTTACACACTTATTACTCATTAAACAAAAAAATATTTCTATTTCATTTTATTTTTATTTTATATCATGGCTGTTCCAAAAAAACGTACTTCAAAATCAAAAAAAAATATCAGAAAAGCTAATTGGAAAAAAAAAGCTTTTGAAGAAACAAAAAAAGCTTTATCTTTAGCATTATCAGCATTAAATCAAAAAGATTCAAAAAGTAATAATTGAGATTAAGTGATTAACTTATTTCAACCCCAATCTCAAACTTTTGTATTCTCATATAGGATTAATTAACTACCGTTTCTTTATATTATAAAACTCTACTGAGTATCTCACTGAATCCAATCACGTCTGTCGACTTCCTAAACTCAAACTCAAAAAATTGGCCTCCCAAGAGAAGGCTTCAATAATAAGAAAATCGGCTGATTTGAAAAGATACGGGGTAAGGGAATAGGATAACGGAAATCCCCGCAAGGGGTTATGATTCGAAAAATTATCGGCGTGAACCTATAGATTCAAAGAGTATCTGTCGGATACCACCTGCTACGCAGGTGGTTGAGTTCCGATTACCACCAAAGCGGGTCCATCAACAACGTTAGCCTATACAATGGGTTTGTAAAACCTATTAGGCTCACCTTCGGTGTGCCCCTGTATATTTTGTTTGCAAAACAAAATAGTATGCCAGGTTTATCGATTTAAAAATTTTTTAACGCAAGACACATCAAAAGGGTGTTCGTCTGCGACACCGCGCAGGTTGATAAATACTTTATCTAAAGAAAATGAAAAACAGATCCGAAACCATTTCATAAAGTCGGTATCAATCGACATTTACGCGATGCTGTCTACTGCCTCGTTAAAGGTATGTCTATGGTGGTATGACTAGCAGAGGAAATAAGAAGAGATCGTGTACATATGAAAAAAAACCACCAGCATATTTTTTAGATGGAGGTTATTGTGTCTAAAAATTTTAAAGTATCCATATTTTCTGGTAATTTGATAACTCATTATATGACTTTTAGGAAAACGTATAGATATTTGTTTAAAACACCAATTTTTTTTCATTCAAAAAATTATTCTTTTCACGGTTATCGTTTTAGAAGTACTTCAAAAAGCAAATTACGAATTCAAGCGGAACCAATTCAAAATAGTACTAATTTAACAATATCGAAAAATCCAGTAAAAACCAATTCGAGACGAAAAGTCAGAAGTAACCAATTACTTGGAATAAAATATCATAGAAATAGATTACCTTTCATCTCGTCTTGGCTATTTTGTCCCATTCAAAAATTATACAATCCAAATGCTTTTCCTCCTCATGAAAGTTTTTCTTTAAATCAAGATTTGTATACGTACCGTGAACTATAAATGAAAAATCAGGATTCGAATAATTATCGGAGTGAGCCGATAAAAAAGAGTAAAAATCAAGTCTTATTGATTTGGATTAAATCTGTAATCAACAGCAAATTATCATGGACTTTAATTTTAACATGGTTTTATTTCTTATTTTTTTTAATAATTCCAATATTTGCTTTATTAAATAAAGCGAGTCAAAGTTTATTTAAGGATTTCTTTTTCATTGCTACTCAACCTATAGCTCTTTCAGCCTATACTGTCACTTTCAGCATGGCTTTTCTTGCATCTATTTTTAATGGAATTTTTGGTTTTTTATTAGCTTGGGTGTTAGTTCGATATAAATTTCCTGGCAAAAGATTATTAGATGCTGCTATTGATTTGCCTTTTGCAATTCCGACCTCAGTAGCAGGATTAACTTTAGCAACGGTTTATAGCCCACAAACTTTGATCGGTAAATTTCTTGCACAATTTGGAATACAAGTAGTATATACAAGATTAGGTATTGCACTTACTATGGTGTTTGTATCCTTACCTTTTGTAGTTAGAGCTTTACAACCAGTATTACAAGAGATGGATAAAGAAATCGAAGAAGCTGCTTGGTCATTAGGAGCATCGCCATGGCGAACATTTCAAAAAGTCTTAATACCACCTCTTTTACCAGCATTTATTACAGGTGTTACATTAGGATTTTCCCGAGCTATTGGGGAATACGGATCTATTGTTTTAGTTTCAGCAAATCTACCCTTAAAAGATTTAATTGCATCAGTTCTTATATTTCAAAATTTAGAACAATATGAATACGCTGAAGCTACAGTTATTGCCACTGTTGTTCTTATTATCTCTTTCTTTATTCTCTTTGGAGTTAATTTACTTCAATCTTGGAATAGAAATCGACGCAAATAAAAATATTACCGCACTCCACTCTACCCCTAACCTTACAACTATTTCTTGAAAAGTTGTTAAGTAGACAGTATAAATTACAGTTAAAAAAATTTGAAATGGGGGGGGGAGCTCTTTACACAGAACTTGCAAAACAGATTTTAACTCACCTCTTTCAAGCAACTTTGCTCGCCCCGATACCACTTAGCAAAACAAAATAGTATTAGGGCGAGCGAAGCCGATTGAGAATAAAAAAAATCAAAAACTAGATGTTGTATTAGAATAAAAATTGGTATTCTATAAACAAAAAAATATAGTCAATAAATTCTGAGTAAACAAATTTTAAAAAAGACAAAATTCTAAAATTAAATAAGCTTTCCTCGCTTTGCTATGCACGGCAGAATTTGATCCCCATTTCAGGCTTATTCGAGGCAAACGTACCAAAGTATAACCTTATTTTAGGCTTACGCGAGTAATTAAGGGCCAAAGTAAGTACAGAGTCAACCTATATATACTTTAAAAACCACCAATTTATTTACTCAATTAAAAAACCCACTATTGATTTAAACCTTATAGATTTAGGTATTATATTATATATTAATCGAATTAATATCGGGTTGGTAGCTCAGTGGTAGAGCATCCGGCTTTTAACCGGTCGGTCGAGGGTTCGACCCCCTCCCAACCCACGTAATCAAGTAACGCTTCATCTTTTTTCACTCCAGCAGAGCTGGAAGATTCGAAGAATGATCAACGCGAGTTGATCGATTCGAATAAATTGAGCAGAAGCAAAACTTGAGCCGACGGAAGCGAAGCTTGCGTATACCAAAAGCCGATTGATTTGGTTACTAAAGAGGAAATGAAAAGAAGTGTGCCTTGAGTTCTAAAAAAAGGTAGGCAAGTAATGGTTACTAAAGTTTTTACCACATTTAGCGGGGTCTTCAAATTCCAAGTAGGTGTTACCGATAAAAATTATTTGAAATGGTAATGGAAGAAAGAAATTTAGAGTTGATAAGACAATATTTTGTCGATGGAAGGCCTATTTTATTTCCTAAGATGCAACCTGCCCGACCAATAGAGTATATATACTACCTAATAAGTGGTCTATTTTCGTCTATACTCAGCAAAGGGAAGAAGAAACTGGGATTGATTATTCTTATTTTTTAAATTGGACGTCTTAAAAGTTTGATTGGGTTGACCTTTCTTTTTTAATTGAAATAAAAAAGTGTCCGTAAATAAAATGATTAAAAACGTGTAATAGAGCATTAGAGTAAATATAAAATGGTTAATCTTAATTATACTACCATTGAAGTTTATTTATTTTTTACGGTAAAAGTAGGTATCTAAAAACAAGAATGAGAAGATTCTTAATAATTATGTTTTCAACTCGATTATACGCTTTTATGTATTCATTTATACTATTTTTAAATGAACGATCTTTATATTTACGAAAAAATTTTACAGGCATGTTATGTCTCTTACTTATTGGGTTTTTAGTAGGTAATCTGTTTGGTACTATTTTAAATACAATTCGAAATTTTTTGTTTTGGGATGGTTTTATTATTCTTTTTTTAATTTTTTTTATAGAAATTCTTAGTTATGCTACTTATCATCCAAAAAATCGACCTTTTTTTTTTTTTTTACTTTCTCCAAAAAAGCTCAATAAATCATTTTGGCAGTTTTTTAATCTGTTTAAACTTGGTTTAATGATTGGATTTTTTATTGATGCTTTTAAGGTAGGAAGCTAAGCTTATAATAAAAAATTATCGAAAAGTGAAGATTTTTCAAATCGATTTCTCATGAAATGTTGCCCTTTATGTGCAGCTTACCCTAAGATAAGTTCCTACCTCTAGGTTTACTCCACAAAAAATACGACAAGTAAGGATTGAGTAATACTACTAAACATTAAAACAATTTTCAGTCTCAAGAAATAGCTCATTTCAAGAGTAAAAAATTATAATCATTTGAATTCGAAACTTCCATAATGGCACAGTATTGATAGGTTATCGTTGGATTTTAATAATGAAATCCTAGGTGAAAATTGTAAAAAATGGTATATTTACAAGAAATTTGAAACTCTTATCTTGAAAAAGAGGGAGAAATGTAAAAAACTTAGAATTTTTTGCAGTTAATCTGAGTTTACTGCAAAACGAAAGGAATCATTTTTTGTAATAAAAAACATTTTTATTTTTTATAAGAAATATAACATTTCGCATTGCTCTTTCTTTAAAGAATACTCAACTTTTCAGAAAGTTTACAAATAAGATTCAAAAATTAAACGATTTTCATATGTTTTACTTCTTAGAGCATAAAACATGACTAAGAAAGGAGAATTATATCATTTTTTATGCTCCAATGGAGCTAACTCCGACTTTCTCAAATCATTGAGAGTTCCTTACATGATTTACATCTCATAGATTAAATGATTGTGCAAGATTTGAATGAAAAAAAATACTCTTTTTGTAAACGAGGTTTCTGAGCATGTACTTTAATACTAATAACTGGTAGTTGTCACCATAAATCACACTCTGACTACAGTACGTGCTCAATTTATAGTATGCAGTAGTTATCGAAAATCCTCCCCTTTACTGTAAAAAAGTCTCCATAAATAGTCAGTCAGTTGTTTAAAAATGGCTTTTTTTTTGCTTACTAGACAGAAGAAGATGAATGCTGCTTTTAATTAAAGTTATTGAAAAGGCCCAGGTTGAAATATAAGAGGAACTCAAAAATTAAAGCAGTATTATTTATTCCAGATAAATTAAAGCCACAACTTTTTCTTCAAAAAATGAAAGCTGTTCAACGATTTTTGATTAAAGAAAGCATACGTTAGAGAATACCGTGCCAGACACAGAAAAAGTAGTAGAAACCACTCAGGACTTAATGCTACAAGCAATTTTTTCTAATTTTTAATAAGAAAAAAGAGATAATAATGAGCTAGAGAAAGAAGGAAAGAGAAGTATGGATACGTACATCAAGGCTATTAGAAACCAAGACTTTGACCTACCTAACTTGGGTAATTAATAAAATTTGGGTGCTTGCACCTAATAGGTTTTACAAACCCATTGGGTGCGAAAGCACCTATTATGCTCGAAGAGCCTATTGGGTTCAAAGAACCTATTGGTGCGAAGCACCATTGATAAAAAGATTCTTAAGACCCCAGTTGGACTAAATGTAAAGAGACGGGCTTCTTAAATTCTAAAAATAAAGAAGAAATATACGACAACCCTCAGCTTCTCAGTAAACCCGTATCATTCGTACTTTTAGCAAAAAATCCCTCGGTTTTCTAAAATTGAAAAATATACACTACCATAATTATTAAACTTATCTTCGTGTCATATAGTTGGGGATTTTTTCAATACCCAAGTTTGCTAATTCACAATTTTTAAACTCTGATTTTATCCAAACCTTGTCACCAAAGGTAAAATCAATTATGCTGAACACGATCCATAACAGTGGTATCAGGCATTTCACGATAGGGATTTTCTCTTTCTTTGATAGGTTATGCGCTAATGCCAAAGACTCGCACCCATCCTTTTCTAACTTCTTTATGTGCCAAGAGTCATACTGAGTTTAAGGGATGTAACTTCGCATTCCGTACCGATGACAATCCGGGTCGAGCTCATAATATTCCATTTTTTTTAAATCTTCTTCTTCAGGTTTATCAGCAAGCCAATCAAAGCATTTCGAATCAAGATCTATTACAAAAGGAGAATAACAACCATAAAGAAAATCAAAAAATTGAAGGTTCAGCATCCGTACGCGAAGCATTGTGGACAGATTTTCTGTCACTACAACTATCCCCTCCCATCGCTGATCGTCAGAGACAAATTCCTCTAAAGTACCGGTAAAATTGTTATATTCTGATACTTCGTCAAAGTAAAAGTCTACCAACTCTTTACGATACTCTTTTTTTAAACGAACTTTATTTCCCCACTTATGGCCATCTTTGGTCAGCTTATCCAATTTGGCTACTTCTTCTCTTGCCCTTTCTAACCAGTCCTCAGGGATTTCGCACTGGGGAACGAATACCATGCGTTCCAATCTACGTCTTTCGGCGGTCTCATCGTTACTGAACGGCCTATCCTCCAAGATTCGCTTCTCTTCAAGCTTTAACAAGGCATTCTTGCTGTCCTCACGTCGTTTCCTGAATTTCGGATCTTTTTCTTCTTGCAAAGAAGCATAACGAGTTTCTAATTCTTGTATTCGTTTCTTCACTTCTTCTTCTTTTGTTAGTACTTTTTCTGGTAAAGATTCTCTGTTCGAAAATTCACTCTGATTTGGAGTGATTTCTGGCAGACTATCTTTAATCTCCGAGTCACCTTTTGGAAGTTCAGAACATGAATCTGAGGAAGATCCCGCATTTTGACCATATATTCGAGTACGTGATTTTGAATAAAATTTAACCATACGATTTCATATAAATAAAATAAAATAAAGTACCAAATTTTTGATATTAACTAGCTTGAGAAGATTCACCTATTTCAGAGTCTTGACTTTTAAGGATGTATTCTAAGTAATTTCTGGATTCTTTATTCAAGCGATCAGAAGGATAGAAAGTAACGAGTTCGAGTTGACTAGATAATATGAGTTCCCCTGTCAATTCAGCACCAGCATCAAAAATCATATTAGCTTCCTTTTTTATCCTTTCTTCTTTATCTGAACTATTTTCATTTGAATATCTTGTTTCAAAAAAAACAAAATAAGACAAAGTTTTTTCAATATCGTCCATAAATTTTTTAAATGCCTTTGTTTCTTTAAATTCAATATACTGACTTATTAATTGAAATTTAAAATCAGTATTCTCTTTGGCTATATCTTCAAGTGGCTGATACGGTATTGATTCAGCTTTTAAATTATTTTCTATTGCAATAAGTTTCTCATAGAATTCATAGTCTCGACAATTAGGTGCTTCTTTTAAAACTTTCATATATTGCTCACTTAATCTCACTTGCTCTTCCCAGTTTGAATTGATTTTATTCACCAAGTCAATCTCTTGCAAACCAGTTGATTTATAAAAGTTTCTCTCATACTCGAAAAATTTTGTTTCGTTTTTTTCAGACTTATAATCAAAAAGGTTTCTTAAAAAGTTAGCAGAAATGTAAGGAACACGAAAAATAAACGGTACGAGTCGACAAGGAATTATATCCTGAGGATTATCGTTCTTGTTCTTGCTTTGTGAATCATAAAAAAATAAACAGCTTCTAGCTAAATCTCGAAGATTAGAGGTAGTTTTTATTGATTTATGCTTTATATCCTTATCAGGTGTTTCAGTTTCAGTTGAAAGTATTTCATCTGAAAGAATTTCCAAATACTGAAGCTCCAACCCCTTTTCAGAAAGACCCAATTTAAAAGGGGGCTTTGATAATATTGAGTCATAGATCACTTTAAAAAGTGTTAATGGTGTATCGTATGACAAATTATATAACTCTTTTAGTATTTTACCTCGTCTTACTCTGTTTGGCTCTTGGGGACTCGCGAGACCAAAGACATGTTCAGCTAAACGCATTTTGCGTAGAAGAGGATGGAACGCTTTCAAATTTAAATTTAACACCTTTTTTTCTCTTTCTTCTTTTAAAGGCACATAAGAGAGAGTAGTATAGCGCGCTAAAAAATACACTTTATTTCTTAAATCATTTGCTAGATCTTTTGGAATGATGATGTTCTTAAATTGAGAAGACTTCGGTAAATTAGCAAATTCCGTATATTTTTTATAATCTTTCTTTACTTGAGCTAAATCAGCTAGAGGGACGGAAAATAAAAAATCGGAGTGTGGGTTTGCATATCTATTTGTATTATCCGCGTTTTGTTTGTTACTTAATATCTCCGTATGGATGAACTCGTAAAAACGCTGCTTACACGGGTCCTCTGGATCCATGAGAATGAACTCATATTCCTGGGTATCTTTGCATTGATAAATACAATTATTTACTTCTTGACTTAAGTTAATTGGTAAAGTTTCAGGTAAACTTAAAGAGGCCAAATACAGCTTATGGTCAGCAAATTTCAAGTAATCTGTTTGAAAACGTTTTTTTATTTGTGTGGTAGGAAAGCCAAGGTCTTTTTCAATTAAAGATTTATTTTCTAACCTGATCACCGTTAAACGCTCTTGAAATGCTGGTCTATCTGCAGGGTTAACAAATAAAAGTTCACTGACTACAATATTCTTCGGATTTCGAGGCGTTCGATACTGACGGTGCGAATGCTGAAATGGTTTGGTCCTCCGAAAACCTAAAGATTTAGAAATTGAAGTCATAGGTATACCTCTAAATAAAAAATAATTTGTAATTGTGATGTCAATTTTGCTAACCTTAAGGGCGCAAGCGCTTGGAAAACTATTTTGCCAAGCAAAATAGTTCCGCTATCGCCCAAGAATTGATCGATTCGATTTTAGATATTATAAAATTTAATATACACGTACATACCGTAAAATTAAAGAATCTTGTAAATTATTATCTAAAATAACTTCTTTAAAAAATTTTAATTGTTTTTTTTTATATTGCAGATCATGAATCGGTAAGGTGAACTCAAGAATTCCAGTATTAGAGTTTACTACTTGAACTACAGTACCAATAAGCCCCTTTTGCAATAAATACGGAGATTGAGGATCGTTTTTTTTAGTAACTAGAAAATCATTATGTACACAAAATTTTTGGTTTATTTCTGCAATGCGCATTTGTTGTAAATTTGCCTTAGAATGCACAATTTTTTGAGTTGAACTTTTTTGAGATGAATGGTACGAGTCAAACAAATTTGCGAATTCAGGAAATTTTATTTTTGCTTCTGCAATAATTCTTAAATGATCGAGTTTTTTCTCTTTAGCATCGCGTTTAAAGAATAAGACTATAGTTGAAACACTAAAAAGCAGAAAAAAAGATAGTAAAATTAACAAAACGTTATCTCCAAGAATTGATCTTGTAGAACTTTTGAAGGGAGCCGGAGCATACAGTAATCGTATACTCTCCGACTTTTTTATCTTTGGAACAAGCTCAACTTTCGAAACACGATCGTCTAAAGTCGAATTTTATGTCAAAATAGCATTTACCATTTTTTGATCAGATTCATAAACTGAATTATTTGCGATAGATTCATTTTTTGAACGATCTCCAATTTTGCGTATTTTATTAAAACCAGCTTTGCCATTATCCCAGATAAATCTACTAGCTTTTTGTCCTGTGTGCGAAATTTCTTTAATATTTTTAAAAGAAGTATTGACATGGTGAAGTGTATTTGACACTTTTTCAATTTTATGGTTATATCTATCCAAGTGACTTTCAGTATGAGTATTTTCAATACTTCAATTATTTTTCAGAGCTTTACTACTTTTTTCAGGTTTTGGATACCTTAAATTTTTTCTTCGTTTTGTATACAAAAAGTTTTTTGCATCTTCTCGCTAGCGAGCAGGATATTCACTTTCTGAAGTGACTGGCTTGAAATCATTTATTTGCTCGAAGTAAACTCCCATTTACGGTATCGGTATCAGTATTATTATCTTTAGAAAATATATTCATTTTTGTTTAAAAAAAACTTTTAAAGAGAGAAAGAGAGGTTTTTGTGTACAAACTTAACTTCTCTGAATTTGATAATTTTTAAAAAACTATAGTTATATATTATACTTTACTTTTTATAAAAATAATAATTTTTTTAATATAATAAATTCAAAATTTTGTCAATAAAAAATATTGATCTAAAAAAAACGGATAATTAATATACTTCCCCCCCCCCTTTCTAGACTAATGAAAAGCTTTTGATATCTATAAAAAGCTTTATTTATTATAGTAGGTAAAAAAAAAGATATTTAGCGTTATATGTTTTGATTCAACACCCATTCTAACAAATCTTGCTGCTAATTTAGGTGCTTACCCTAATGACTAAAAATTACCCGCAAATAGTTACGTAAAATTAGCCATGTAGTGGATTAACCCCCCCCCCCTCCCAAGCTTTTTATGACTCGGGAGTTTTTTTTTATAAAAGAGGCAATCTTTAAGAAATTAATCTAAAGGTTTCATATACAGTACTGGCTCTAAATCACGATCTAATCCTTTTTCAAATCCAGCTGCGGCTGCACGAGCTCTTCCTGCATGCCACAAGTGACCCACAAAGAAGAAAAACCCTAAGCAGAAATGCGAAGTAGCTAACCAACTTCGAGGTGATACAAAGTTAACAGCATTAATTTCTGTAGCTACACCACCTACCGAGTTTAGAGATCCTAGCGGAGCATGAGTCATATACTCAGCTGCTCGTCTCTCTTGCCACGGTTGAATATCATTTTTTAATTTGTTTAAATCTAACCCGTTAGGTCCACGTAATGGCTCTAACCAAGGTCCACGAAAATCATGAGCGTAGAACCCCCCACCGTAGACATCATGCTACAATGTATGGTTCCCCTCCCGAACCGAGCGTGTACCTTTCAATACACTCGGCTCTCCACGAATATATACAGAAAATTAAAAAGGAGAAAGAAAAGAACAAAAATAATTGACAGCCTAAATTCTTCTATACATGAAGGATGTTGAAGCCCCATCTGGAATAGGAGAATAGGATAAGTATAGCATTTCAAGGTTGATTGATGAATCAGTTGACTGCTTTATCAGTTCTTTATTACATCTTCTCTTACAAGAGATTTGAGTGCTATACCTTGATATGAACCATTATGTATTTGTGTGTGACATTCCACACACGTAGGGATTTGTTTGCGTTTTAACAATCCACTAATATAGTCGACTGTTCCTGGTTTAGATTTTCTTTGTGGATTTATATGATGCATATGCTGAGCAGGTTGTCCGCATATAGCACAATTATCAAAGATTCTGGTTTGAGAAGTCTTATAGAAAATTAAGGAGTAGGGGTCTTTGACATCTTTCCCTGTGAAAAATTTGCGGTTGGCTTCGGTCATGATAGGTTTAACCAGTTCAATTGATTTTTGTTGTGCTATTGATCCATATTGGACTTTTAATGCTTTGCCATGCTTTTTAAAAATCTTTGATATTGAAGATTTATGTTTACTAGCTAGTGTCATGGCACAGGAGTAATGTAAGATATACCAGATTCTTCCCAATCGGTGTTGAAAATGACAACCCCTATAGTAATTGAACCATCCTCGTATGGTAGAATTGTATAGGTTTATAATCTGACTGTCTTCTTGGGACGTCCAATTTCTTTTTGGAGTAGGAAATCCTTCTCCATTACAAAAACCTTTTAGATGCATTCTATTAACAGCTGTATGTATAGGAGCCTGGAGTTTAACAAATTTTCCAGTCGTACGTTTTTTGAAAGGTCTTTTACCCTTTTCATAAACATACTTAATCTTTTCTGATGTATGTATCAGAATTTCATATCCTAAAAATACAGCTGGAACCTTTCTCATGTTTGTTACCTTAGTCTTTTCTTCATTTAATGTGAGCTGTAAATTTTCCATAAGGTAGTTCGTACACTCTGTCTTAATCGAGTCCGCTAAATTTCTAGACCCAGCTATGCCTATGATAAAATCATCTGCATAACGATGAAAATAGACCCTTGGTTCTGGATCCTTGTAGGGTTTCACCTTCAAAGATTTGGATTTGACTCTTTTTAACTCTTTAAGCAATTCTTGCTTAGAATTTTTTGAATCTTCCGTTTCTTTTTTTTCTATTTTATTGACTTCTTTTTCCAGTCTTCGTGTTAATGAAGCAAGCTTTATCGCTTCTGGAGTCCGCAATTTTTTTCTTTTAAAGCGTTCTGTAACATGAATTTGCATGTATTTATCAAATTCGTGCAAATATATATTTGCCAAAATTGGAGAAAGTATTGACCCTTGAGGAGTCCCAATTTCTGGTCTAATTATACTATTATCCACTTCCATGTAACCTGCTTTTAGAAGTTTCCATATAAGAGAAATCAATCTTTCGTCCGCCACTTTCATTCGGATAATTTTTATTAGGGTGTGATGATTTATTTTGTTGTACATTCCTTTGATATCACCTTCTATAGCAAAGACGGTACCATCGTATTTTTGAGATATATCCTTTAATGCATCATGGCAACCCCTATTGGGGCGAAATCCATATGAACAATCTAAAAAGATAGGTTCATAAATTGCCTCCAACAATCTGTAAACAATAGCCTGTACTATCTTTTCATCCGGCCCCTGAACTTCAAGTGGACGTTTTTCTTTTCTTGATTTAGGAATTAGGACTCTTCTCGCCGGTTTTGGTTTCCACTTTTCTGATTTGAGTTGTGCCAGAATCTTATTGATTCTAGCTCGTCCGAAACCCTCAAGAGAAATTTTTGCAATTCCCGGGGTTAACGCACCCTTGTTGTTTTTGATGCTTTCATACGCCTCGACAAAACTAACATCTCTGCAAAGCCATTTGTATAGATCTCTGTTTACATAATCCTTATTCTCTGTGTTCAACTTCCTTATTCTGCGTAATCTCTCTATATAAGTCTTAACATCCATAATCCCGGATCACTTTTATTTAAAATTACATATTCGCTATCCTCTACCTTAATTATAAGTTTAGGGTTCTTCTGCCGCATATTAATATGTATGCCGCGATATAATCGCATTAGATTGTTAAATCTTTAGGCAGTATGGCTAGTTCACATATTACAGTGTATTGGTTCTTATTACACCAATGGCTGATGGACTTTAGGATGAACTTTCGTGTTTATTTAGGGTTAAAACCCTTCTTACCGTGTCCGGAAGGAATTATACTTTCTTCTGGGATAAAAGTAGACCGGACAAAGATGTCTGTGATTACATTATAACATCTTTCGTATGCGAAACGACAGAACACTATTCTCTCTCTATAAAATTATTTCACGATATGAACCGCGTGAGTTATAAGTTACTCACTATTTTATAAGGGTTGGGCCAATTCTGGCTCTATCCATATCCAATACAGTAGCAAAGGTTATTCGGATGTAATCAATCCCCTTGGCCTTCACATTCCCCAGCATGCTATTGTCCCCTCGTATGTTTCCACTTGAAAGTAAGCTGGGCCGTTTACGTCTATTCTTCCTCAAGACGGTCAGTGCCTCCTGACAGCTATAATATACTACTAACCCGCAACCAGAGTCATAGACTTTATTTTTATAAAAATTTATAAATGTACGTACGTCATTATAGTATCTAATGTTTTATAATAAAAATCAATAGTTAATTAATAATTATTATTAGTTATTTAGAATTTTTTTATTTTTTTTCATCGATGGGTTTTAATTGTATTCCTTCTATTCTCGATTTATCTTTATACGAAAATTTAATGAAGTTTTCTGTCTTAAAGGAAGATAATTCTCTTTTCAGTATAGTTACAAATGTTTTTGGTTTTAAAATTATACTTTTATAAGGTAATCGTTCTTGGTAATGTAAATAATTTTGATAAACATCATTTGTATATTCAAATGCAGAGGAATTAAATAGAATTCTATTGTTTAGCCACTCAGCCAAGTATCCTTTAAATGTTGATTGATTCTCATTTTTCATATATTATTTATTGTCTAATTTTAAAAATTATCTAAAATTAAAAAAAATTATAAATAACTAATAATAATTATTACATATTTTGAGTAAAAAGTCAATAATAATGCATTCTCTCATCAAATTCCTCGACAATAAAGCGTTTACTAATATAAAGATAAAAAAACTTGGTATATAATATCATTTTATTTACCAATACATACTTTCGAAAATAAAAGTGCACTAACGCTTGACACAAAAAAACGAAAAAGGGAGCAAACGAATTGGGATTAAAAAAGGTTAAAGAAATCTGTATATTCTCAATTTTATTCCAGTTAGAATCAGAATATAAATCAAACCAAATAATGCAAAAAAATAACCCGACTTAATCTACTAGACCATTTTATTTTTGGTGAAGTATGTGGTTTATTCTAAAAGATTTATGACAGTAAAACCGGATAAGCAAAAAGCTATTACCAGGGCCATCGAAGACACTTTTTTTATCGATTAGGGAGTGGTCAAATTTGATAGCACTGGACAATTCTTTTTTGTAGGCTTATATTTGTGTGTATCCTTCCCCTTCAAAATAACTGGAACCCGGTAGACAAAGTCAATCTAGTTTTTGCCTCTAGGTTTATTACTCTATTCCATCTTCGTCTCTAAAGATGTATTTTTAGATAGGTAAGTTGTTTACTATACCTATCTTTTAACATGTACTGAACCTTTAAGGAAAGTTTGTATCTTCTTATCTTAGTTTACTACATCTTTGCACATACGTTTAATTAGATTTTACCAAATTTTTCTTGTATCTATAGTTAATCTGAAAAGATTTTGACCTGTTTTCATAAACTAAAAAAAAATAAAAAAGTAATCTCCATCAGTATACCACGATACAGTCTTTCATGTCTCGTTATACAGAAAAGTTAGCATACTTATCTTCCATAAATACAATCAAGTATAGATCTATATATTGAGCTTTTTGAGTAGTAAACAAAAAAAAATGTCTCTAAAAGCTGCAAGCACCTGAAGATCTTGCACTCAAAAACTTAAAAGTGTGCATAAACATGCTTTAAATCGTGTCTGGTGAGCCTCGATTTTTTTTGTAAGCAAATACGATTTCGTCACTCCCTCACATTTAAACTGATATATGAGGTAGATCTAGAAACTTCAGTCAACTTGTATCGTGTTGTGTTGTGCCCAGAGTTCTCAGATTTAGATGGTTCATCGCAATTTAAGTCGAATCCATTAATTTTTCAATCTTTTCGAGAAAAAAAGTAACTTGTCCCTCGAATATTTAATTCTTTAGGTTTTTTTTTATCTATGATTGTCTATATTGTCTATTTTTTTTTATTTCGAATAATCGATATTGAATTTAGAAGAAGAAAAACATGAAATTTGACAGTTCTTTTTTATTCTTGTGGGTATTACCCCCCCCAAAGTAGATATCATGTATGTATTTTTCTTTGGGGGGTAAGAAAAATATATAAAAGTATACAGAAAAAGTCTGTAGAGTCATAACTAAGATGCAAAAAGAGTACGCTTCATTTTTATTTTGATGTACATTAATTTTAATAAAAATTTAGGCATATTTGTGCTTTAACAAATATTTGCTTACATCTTTGAGTCATTCAGGGCTAGAAAACTTATATATAATCCTGTTCAGGCCACCACCCTTTATTTGCAACCCCTTTGAATAAAAGTTTCTCTATTTGACAGCTAGAGAGACTTTAGCTTCTTAATGGCTCTTTCCAACCTTTTTTGACGGAGTTTAGATTCACGTTTTAACCTTTGCTCGCGTCGCCAGGTGTATACACAGCTTGATACGGTGTAACTTTGTATTCCATAATAATGACAGTCAGGGTCAATGAGTTCATAATCGTGTATTTTGGATAGATCTTTTTTGGAAGGTTGATCAGCAAGCAGATCAAAGCAATCCGATAGTAGATCTATTACCAGCGGGAAAGGACCTCCATAAATATTATCCAGATAATAAATATTCAGCATACGAACGCGAACAATTGTGGACCGCTTTATTTTCCATACAACTATCCCCTCCCACCGCTGATCGTCAGCTATGAATTCCTCTAAAGTACCGTTATAATCGTTATCTTCTGCTAATTCTGAAAAGTCCAAGTCTTTTATAGTTTTTTCACGAAACTCTCGTTTTAAACGAACTTTATTTTTGCTCTTATGACCTTTTAGACTCCAAATATAATTTTCTTCTATTTCTTCATTTACCCTTTTTTCCATCTCTGGAGTGAATTCTTCTGTTTCAGGAAATAACATTATCTCGTGATATTCACAATGTTTCATCTCCTCATCGGGAGTTAAGGATTCCCCTTTGAATACCTTTTTTTCAAGCTCCAAAAATTTTTTCTTGTAGATTTCCCGTCGTTTCATTAATTTCTCATCTTCTTCTTCTGGTAAATCATCAAAACTACTTTCTAATTCTTGGATATATTTCCTCACTTCTTCGTCTGTTTTTGATTTTCTTTCTTCTGGTACAGATTCTTGACCAGAAATTTCACTTTCCTCTGGCAGAATTTCCGAAATTTGATTTCGGATTTCCGGGTCACCTTGCCCACGTTTTGAAAATGCTTCTTCAGAAGACCCGCCATTTTTACCATATATTCGAGTACATGATTTTGGATGCTTGCATCTATAGTTGCGAAGCACCTTTGAATCTAATTTAACCATACTAATTTATATAAATAAATAAAAAAAAAATTTCTTTCTTAACTAGTTCGATAAGATTCACCTACTTTCTCTCTAGATTATGTATCGTGTTCTTCCATCGCGGCAAAATTATGCTGTAACATGGTTAGATCTTCTTGCTTAAGACGATAAGTTGGATACGTACTTTTAAGTTCTATTTGACTAGATAATATTAATGCACCTTCAACTTCAAGACCAGCATCAAATCTCATGTTAGCTTCTTCTTTGATGCGTTTTTGTTTTTCTGGAGTATTAGTATCAGAATATCTTTCCTTAAAAAAAGCAAAATAACCTGATTTATCTTCAATTTTTTTACAAAACCTTTCATAAGCTTGTGTGTTTTGGATTTTTGTAAAGATTTTATCTACAATTTTTTTGTTTATCTCCATATTATCTTTATTAGATGTATCATCTAATAGCTTATAAAATGATTTCAGTCGTTTACCTCTTTGTACCTTTTTTTCAATCTGACAAAGTTGACGATATAAATTGTATTCCTCTGAATGTGGAGCGTTTTTTAACGAAAACACATACTTATCAGTCCACCTAAGAATTTTTTGCCATTCTATCTCAATTAAATGGAAAAATTTTTTGTTTTTATAATAATTTTTGCCATACTCAAAAAATTCTTCTTTTCTTTCGTCCGTCTCATATTCAAAAAGATTTCTTAAAAGTTTTGCTGAAATAAACGGTATAACAAAGGCAAAAAGAAACAATCTGGTTGGTGTTCTTTCTTTAGTCGAATCTGGATTATTTTGTTCTCCATTATTTTGTTCTCCTTTTACTGTTTTATTGTAAAATTTTTTACAATTAGCATATAAAATTTTTAAATTAGAGATTGTAGGTCTTAGGAAGTATCGATTAAGCATCGAATATTTTCTATCAGACCAATTTATATTTTCTGGTAATAGCTCCATAAAGACCAATTCCAAGCCCCGTTGGGAAATGCCTATTGTGTATGGAAAATTTGGCCAAATAGAGTCCTTTATCGTTTTATAAAATTCCTCATAATTTTCATAGGTGAAATTATATGTCTTTTCAAACATTTTTCCTCTATCTACTCGTTTTTTTTCTGCTTGATTTGCAAGACCCAAAAGATGCTCACTGGTGTGCAAATGTCGTAGCAAAGGATGAAATAATTGTGGATTTATATATAATTCATAATTCTTTTTGTCTTCTTTTTTTGGTAAACAAACCAAAGTAAGAAATCGACCAAAAAAAAACTCTTCTTTTAAAAGTTCAACGAAATTTTTAGGAAGACGAATACTTTTAAATTCATCACTCTCCGGAATAGAAGTAATGTCATTATCATTGGAAATAATAATATTATGCGAATATGATAAATTTTGAGTACCCCTATTTAATTTGAAACGAAATACAGAATTATAAATAAAATGGAAGAAAGCTTCTGTCACCTTATGGGACGGACTCATCCTAAAATACTCACGTTTTGCTGTCTGCTGAGTTTGATAAACCAAATTGTCAAACTTTTTAGATTCCGGTGTACTGAGTCTCAGATCGGAAAGCGGGCAACTTTCCGAAAAACGAAATTCGATCTCTGGATCTGTTTCCATCACTTCTTTAAGTGTTTGAAATTGAGGCGCAGCCATTAATTCTGGATTTAATTTATTTCGTATATGAATTTTGCCTTTTATGGCAAAAAACTGTTCTTCTTGACCCGTAAAACCATATACATCGTCTTTTACCATAAGTGGCTGTCTTTCCCTCCGACTAGTTTGTGAATGGCGTGGGAAACCAAAAGATTGGGTCAAGCTAAGACTTATAGACTTTAAAAGTGTCATAGATACAAGTTTGAATAAAAATTTGTAAAGTATAATAAGTTATTAGCCTATGCAAGATGACTTAAAAATTTGTTGTATTAAGTATATACAAATTAAAAAATCGAAGTGTTCATTTATGAACGGACAAATCTTAAAATAACAGAGTTTTGTAATTTTTTGTCTAATAACACTTTTTTCAATAATTGAGATTGTACAGCTTTGTATTCGACATCGAAGATTGGTAAATTAAATTTCAGAATTCCAGTTTTAGAATCAAGAATTTTAATTAACGACCCAATAAGACCCTTTTTTAAAAGGTATGGAGCTTGCTCATCGGTGTTATCTGTTACCAAAAAATCATTTTCTACATAAAAGTGTTGATCAATTTTTAGAAGACGCAATTGCGGTAAATTAGCTTTATAATAAACTATTTTTGATCTTGATTTTTCTTTTGCTCTTTTTTCATATTTTTTAAATAAATAAAAAACTATCAATGGTAAACCAAAAAATAAAATAGTAATACCAGATAAAAAGCTCGAATTAGAAGAAAAAGTTGTATTAATTTGTGGAACAGGATAGGGATCAATTGTGTGGTAATATTCATCAGTTTGAGGAGGATGAAAATCTGCTAATATCATCGATTCTTCTTTCAGATTTGAAGATGAATCAAGTAATAATGTTTTCTGATCTGGAGAAATTGAAAATTCAACTAGAGAATAATTAAAGTCAAAATTTTCAGAATTATGTAAATTATTCTTGTTTTCGTAAGATTCTGAACGATTTCCCAGAAGATTTCCAAGTTTATGAAAACCTTTTTTTCCGTGACTAAATCCCAACTCTCTTGCTTTTAGGATTTTTTTGCCCCCCCCATTTACTCACTTTATATGTTTTTTTCACCGCAAAAGTACTGACTTGATAACTTTTATCCAATGTCCAATGACCTATTCGACAACTCCAATCAGAAATCTCTTGAATATTTTTAAAAGAAGTATTCACGTTGTGAAGTGTAGTGGATACGTTTTCAAGTTTATTATTAGCTCTATGCAAAAAACTCTCAGTAGGATGGGTGCTTGCACCTAAAGGTGCGAAGCACCTTTGATCTTCGATAACTTGATCACTTTTGAGAGCTGAACTACTTTTGTCAGGTTCTGGGTAGCTTAAATGTTTTCTGCGTTCTGTATATAAGAAGTTTTCCGCATCTTCACGATATTTTAAAGGATAAGGAGTTTCTGAAATGTCTGGCTTTCTTACTGAATTTTCTGAAATGTCTGAATTCAATGGACTTGCTCGAACAAAAGTTCCATTAACGTTATTAATATTATGATTATCTTTAGAGTTCATGAGAGAGATCTATATAAATTTAAAACTTTGTAAAAAAAACAGCCAAATAAATATTTTTAGAACAATATGGTTAATAAAATTCGTATCTTTAGACAAAATCGTTTGACCTTCTAGATTGAGAGTGTTGATTAGTAGAATGGAATTTTAGAGTTATCCCTTGAAAGAACGATCCTCTAATGTTTTCAGTATCATGTTTTTCAGGGAGATGATAACCTATTGGTTTTTTTACCCTGTAGTAAACCTGTTGTACTTGATGCAATAAAATATCATTTCGATAATAATCTTTCAAAGTAGTGACTCACGTTTTTTTGCTTAATGGTATCGTTTGGAATTTTAAAAATACTTGATAATTATTATAAAGCAAGTTAGTAGAAGTCGATGACATGGTATCTAAAATGATACGTTCGTGCATTGATTCTTGTAAAGTTTTTGTCCGTTGCGGTAAAGCGATCTGATCCGATCTATCGTTAGAAAAATCAATGGTGATAAAGTTTAGAATTATAATAAGTTTTATAAAAATAAAACTTATATATTTATATTATTTAATATATTTATTATATTCTATAAATATAATAAGAAAAAAGTCAATCTAGTTCATGGTTTACAGATAAGTTATAAACGTAAAAACTCATTTATGTATTAGATACCTAAAGGAAGAGGTACTCTAAGCGGTTAGTAATATGGGACAGTTTCCTGTTGGAGAGTCTCATGGAAAGATCTGAAATTATATCAATATCGTCTTACTGACTTCAAGTACAACCACCCCCTTTATTTGCGACCCATTTGAATAAGTGAAAGATACAACTTTGTTAGAGATGGCTTCTGCCAACTGTTGCTTCAACGCAGATATAAACGCTCTTTTCTTCAAGGGTGGACGCCCTACTCCGATTCGCATGTGGGAATTCACATAATGCTTAAATACTACCTCCGAATAAATTATTGAGCTTGTATCTAGATACAAATACCGCTCGCTCCAAAGTTGTATGTGTAGTTTATGAAATCTATTAAATTGACGTATCATTTTTGTTCTGAAATAATTTTGTTTCCGTTTCTAGTCGAATCTAGTCAAATTTATCTTTTTCATCTTCCTACGTATGAGCGCTTGCTGGCATAATTCTTTGCCTCTAATATGGATCATTTCCTATCATAAAATTAATATTGACCTCAAATCCGTAAAAGAGGGAGTTATGAGCTCCTCGGAAGACAACTTGCTCTTATAACTATCAAAAAAACCTTCAATATCAAAGGTGCTTCGCACCCCTGCCGGGGCGGCCTATAGGTGCAAGCACCCATAGATCGAAGTAAAAAAAGAGCAGAGGCAGAGCCCAACATCTTTTTTAACACGAATATGAGAGCGGGAGAAGGGAGAAGATCTATCAGCGATGAATTATTATATTCTAAATTTAAAGCACTAAAAATAAGTTTATTATAATTATGAGGTACTAACTACAGATCACATTTTTTCAAATACCTATTTTGAAATGATAATCCAGGCTCAGGAATTAAAATATGATTATCACTTGGTGAACCCGAAGTATTGTGAAATTTTTTATTCAACAGAAGAAGCTTCTTAGCATTTTGATTAAACCAATTATACTTCATTTGCGACTGTAAACCTAATATTTCAGGCTGTAACTGAACAATTGTGGAGAAGTGCTCTTGTACGATTTTATCGTTGATTATGTAGTATCTATTATTATTCCACTACACCCCACTTTCGTAACCGATCATAATAACGACAAATGACGCCCTGGTAAGCAGTGGCCATTTTAATAATTTGGTTTTTTTTTTTTATTTTTTGAATATAGATTTAGCTTTTGAATATGGAAAATAGACTAAATCGATGCATTTTTTCGATGTTGTCAAAATAGTAGATTAACCCTCCTCCCAAGCTTTTTAGAACTCGGGAGTTTTTTTAGAAAAGAGGTATTCTTTTAGAATTTAATCTAAAGGTTTCATATAAAGTACTGGTTCTAAATCACGATCTAGTCCTTTCTCAAAACCAGCTGCGGCTGCCCGCGCTCTTCCTGCATGCCACAAGTGACCAACAAAGAAGAAAAAACCTAAGCAGAAATGAGAAGTAGCTAACCAACTTCTAGGTGATACAAAATTAACAGCATTAATTTCTGTAGCTACACCACCTACCGAGTTTAGCGAGCCTAACGGCGCGTGAGTCATATACTCAGCTGCTCGTCTCTCTTGCCACGGTTGAATATCATTTTTTAATTTGTTTAAATCTAACCCGTTAGGTCCACGTAATGGCTCTAACCAAGGTCCACGAAAATCATGAGCGTAGAACCCTTCATTTCTTTCTCGTTAAGGTAGAAAGAGTGACTAGTTCCCCTCCCGAACCGAGCGTGTACCTTTCAATACACTCGGCTCTCCACATACATATCCAGTCTACTTTGATTACAGTGTTTTCTTTTTCTGTTTTAAACAGTTTTCAATACATCCCCTAAAAGAAATTGATTCTGTTTTTACGTGGGAATCAACCCAGACTAAGATAAACTTCCTTTTTATAAAACCACTAAGAAAATCTAGTGGTTTTAGTTTTTTACTTCTTCACTACAAGTCTAGTTTCTAAAAAAAAAATAAAATGTCTAACTTGAGGTATGAAGATCTCTATTTATAAAAGTTTTGTTTCTCTGTAATTTTTTTAGTCGGTGTGATTTATTTATATAAGCCTCTTTATCATTTATCCCTGATAGCTTATTAATTTTAAAATCACAATGTATGCTACCCTCTACCTGCAATTGATAATGAGATAAGTTGTCTCTAAAAGCTTATTTAAACTCTATCATTTGTAGTTTAGGGTTCTTCTGCCGCATATACATATTAATATGCCGTGGTTTTTATTTATTGTTTCCACATTAAGTGTTAAGCACTTGCCCCGAATTTTTGAATAAGCTGTAAATGGGGGTATCCGGCACTACCGGTTGAGCTTTTTCACTTTTAGGCAGTATGGCTAGTTCACGTGTTATGGTGTATTGGTTCTTGACTACCAATGGCTAATGGACTGTAGATCGAACTTTCGTGTCTATTTTAAGTTTTCCCTTAAAAAAGGGAGTTTACTTATACTGTGACCTGGAGGATTTGGGCCTTTTTTTGGGGTAAAGACTTACAGGTCAGGTCTCTTTGTGACTATATTATTACATATATATCCATTATTACAGACCCCTCATACGAAAAGACAGAACACTATTCTCCTTCTATGAGCTTTAAACTCCGTTCAAGAATTGGAGTCTCTCACTTAAGGTTGGGTCAGTTTTGACTCTGATCATATCCAATACCGTAGCGAAGATTGTTGGATGCTTGCACATATAAATGCGAAGCACCTTTGGGATTTTTATTTTTCCCATATTAAATCAATTGCATTATCCAGCATGCTATTGTCCCCTCGTATGTTTCCATCCGAAAGTAAGCTGGTCAGTTTACGTCTACTATTCCTCAAGACGATCGGAGCCACCCGATTGCCATAACACACTACTAACCCGCAACCAAAAACGCATTGTTTCTCCTCCAAAAATGATTTCACCTGTTGGTGATCTCATCAGATATTTACCCAAACCAGTAGGCCCTTGAGCTGAAGCTACATTAGCACCTAATCGTTGGTCTCTTACAAGGAAAGTGAAAGCTTGAGATTGAGAAGCTTCTGGTCCTGTTGGTCCATAGAATTCACTTGGATAAGCTGTGTTATTAAACCAAGACATACAACACGAAATAAGTGCCATTACAGATACTGCAGCGATACTATATGATAAATACGCTTCTCCAGACCAAACAAAAGCACGTCGTGCCCAAGGCCATGGTCGTGTTAAGATGTGCCAAACACCACCAAAAATAAGAAGAGTACCAATCCATATGTGACCACCGATGATATCTTCCACATTATCAACACTAACAATCCAACCATCACCACCAAATGGTGATTTTAACAAATAGCCAAAAATAACAGCTGGGCTGATTGTTGGGTTTGTGATAATTCGAACATCTCCCAATTTTGTTCAAACGAGTCGCTACTTCGTTCTGATGCTTACAAATCAAAATTAAATTTCTAATCACTGTTCGCATCTACTCTCTATTTCTAGAGAGATCAGACTATATCTTAACCTATTGTTTTACTAATACTTTCTTCTGGGTAGTTTTCTTTTTGGGTTCGAAGAACCGATTACTAATAGCTCTAAAATTTTTTGGCTGTGCCATTACTTTATTCCCAGTTATGGAATAAAGCAAAACTGCCTTATTTCTGAAGCTAGTATTTGGGTGCATGCATCTTTGAATTACATTCCGGTGTGTTCAACCAGTCCGTCGTACCAACAGAGGTGCTTCGCACCCAACCCCCAAGGAGCAAAAGTGGGCGTACCAATCAGGTTTCTGCCGTTTCGGGCGCGCTTGTGCCCTACTCCCTTTCGGGATAGTCGTTCGACATTCATGTTATAAAAAAGTGTAATCATTTAATAAAAATAATATCAATGTATCTCCTTTATTCTCTCTAAAAAATTAGGGAATAGATGGGGTGCTTGCACTTGCTTATTCAGGCGGAGTACCGCCTGAATAAGCGGGTGCGAAGCACTTTTGAGTTATCAACTAACTGGGGTAAGAACCAAAGCGGGTCAAAGTATATATAACCCAATACTTGGGGGTCAGAGGTGAGTGAGAGCATCCAAATTAATCGACTTACTCTTTCCATTTGTAAAATCGAAAGAGTACCGTTTTTCAATTTTGGATTCGATTAGTGCTTTACATCTCAGATTTTTTTTGAATGATCGACGCTTTTTGCCTTAAGTTCTTCGAAGAAAAGGTACTTCGCACTTTTGCTACTAATGTCGCTCATTCTTCGAATAATTTTAGTTAATCCTCTCTTGTTTGATGTAAGTACGCGTATGATTAAATGCACGATCAAGGTATATCCAATCTTTCCACTTTGGAGATTTAGAAGCCAGTCGTCTTGTTGCTTGATGCCGAGTTGTTACTAAACCTGCCTTAACAATTTCCGAAACAGTGTTATAAATCACACCATTGACAGAAATTTTACTAGAACCCTGTGGCACTTGTTCAATTAACCTAAAATTGTGTTTTTTCGGATCTCGTACATTTCGCAAAATAGTAGTTCTTCCTAAGTTAAGAGTAGAAGCGGCTTCTTCTATTGAGGAATATATAGTACCATCGATTTCAATAATCGATCGATAATTTAAACCTCTTGCTTCAAGAGGCCCCGTACTGTTATAAGTTTTTCCGTATTTTTTTTCATAAAACTTAATAAGTTCAGCCTCGATTTGCAATCTTTTATTTTTATTTTGAAAGTTAGGACCAATAAATCGCACGATAAAATCAAACTTATTCATTGAAAATTGATTCCAGTCCTTTTGAAGAGGCAAAGAATGGGATCTATTTTGTTGAAGTGTGCTGACATGATCAGCTAACCGAGAAAGAATATTTTGTGATTCACCTACATATACTTTATTGTTTTTTAGACAATGTATTTCATAAATACCAGGATATGCTAATTCTAAAATATTAGTAATATTTACTTTTCTGGTATTTTCCCAATTAGGAGGTAGCATTTCATACTATATTTTTTTGTTTATTTAAACGATCTATTTTATTAACATGCTTTGTACGGAATTGTCTAACTTTTTTTGATTGATTGTAGTCGATGCTTTTTCTTTCACCGTCAAGGTAATAAAAATAAAGCAAAAGTTTAAGAGATTTTCCGTTTAGACAGATTTTTACAATGAAATTTCTCTCATTGGCAGCAAAGATGTTTTTTACCGCCAGGAGCCCAAGTATCATAAACTCCTCCAAAGTAAAGAGCTTTCCATACAAGAAGCCAAGCTCCAATTCCTAGAACAATTAAATGAATACCTAAAATAGTAGTCATTTTATTCTTATCTTTCCAAACATATCCGAAGAAAGGGAAAGATTCTTCTAGAGTTTCAGGTCCTGCTAAGGTGTGATAAACACCACCAAAACCTAAAACAGCTGATGAGATCAAGTGAAGTACACCAGAAACAAAATACGGAAAAGTATCAATAACTTCACCACCAGGACCAACCCCATACCCTAATGTTGCAAGATGTGGTAATAAGATTAATCCTTGCTCATACATTGGTTTTTCTGGTACAAAGTGAGCTACCTCAAAAAGGTTCATTCCACCTGCCCAAAAAACAATAAGTCCAGCATGAGCTACATGAGCTCCTAAAAGTTTACCGGAAAGGTTTATTAATCGAGCGTTACCAGCCCACCAAGCAAACCCTGTTGACTCTTGATCGCGGGCACCTACAGACAATGTGTTGTTAAAGAGCGTTTCCACGTGGTAAAACCTCCTCTGGGAATACAAGTTTTTCGTGTGGCTGATCTTGAGCAGCCATCCATGCGCGAATACCTTCATTTAGAAGGATATTTTTTGTATAGAATGTTTCAAATTCAGGGTCTTCAGCTGCACGAATCTCTTGTGACACGAAATCGTACGCTCTAAGGTTTAGAGCTAATCCTACAACACCAATAGCACTCATCCATAAACCAGTTACTGGTACAAACAGCATAAAGAAATGAAGCCAACGTTTGTTTGAAAAAGCAACACCAAAGATTTGCGACCAAAATCTATTCGCTGTAACCATTGAGTATGTTTCTTCTGCTTGAGTTGGGTTAAATGCACGGAATGTGTTTGCACCATCTCCATCCTCAAAAAGCGTATTTTCTACTGTAGCTCCGTGGATAGCGCAAAGCAATGCTGCACCTAAAACACCAGCTACACCCATCATATGAAATGGATTTAATGTCCAATTATGAAATCCTTGGAAAAATAAGCATCTGTTATATCATAGGCTCTTTATCCTATGCGTCTCCGAATTTCTTCGGAGTGTCGGACTATATCATCATCTTTATTTACAATAAAAGATGTTGGGCATTCGTGGAAAAGGATATCACTCCTCTTCTAGTCTCTGAACCTTCAATACAATCTAAAAAGTAAAAAAAAAAACCGACGAACTTCTCCTATTTATCTTGAACCCGATAGATTCGCACAAGCTTCGCCCTCTAGAAACTTTGCTTCTCTAAAAAGTCAATGGTGCTTCGCACCTGGAACGGAGCTCCAGCTCAAGCTCTGCTGCTTGTGCAATAGGTGCTTTCGCACCCATCATAGAGGCCGCCAGTAATAGAAGTACATTTTGAAGTATCAAAAATGAGTAACTTTTCATTATTTAAAGAACGGTTTTTGTTAGAAAGTGCAGTCACCATTGCTTGTTTAGCAGAAGAACAACATTTAAGCCCAAAGCGAGCTTTTTTGTACTTTCCTGCTATTATACTTTTTTCTTCTTTTCCATGAATACAACAACGAATATGAAAAATAGAAGAATTACTGATATAAGATCCAGCAAGAATTTGATGTTCTCTCTTTTGAACAAGTTCTGTAAATAAATTGGCTTTCGTTTTGATAACACTTTCGTATTTTAATTTTTCTTCTAAGAACGTAAAGCTTGGCTTATGATTGCCTTGTCGCCACGGAAACTGTGTCACATTGTAATATTTTTTGCAATACTCTTCAAATTGATCTGGGGTCGTATCTCCTCGACCGTACTTATTATGAAAATCAACATGTATGTTTTTAGCTAGTGGTACACCATTTTCTATTTGATATCTCGTTGGTTCATATTTCCAAGTAATTAAATGATGGCACTCTAAATTAGTTTGATCACCTGTTAGAAAACATTTAAAGCCCGAACTTCGTTTCACTCCCTGAATCCAAGCGGCTTGTTTTTTATGATCATACTGACGAATATATCCTTTACCATTTTTGTAAGCCGGATGGAGCGGACCTGTTTTTCCTTTTAAATAAGATGGATAATTCTTTGATTTCCCTGTGTGGGCTTTACTTATAGCTTCACGAACATGTTGAGGTCTTGGGCGACCTTTTAAACCATGTGGCTTATTTGGATCTTTTTTGGCAGTCATTTCGATTTTTATAATTTTTTCTCTTCAAACACAAATTTAAAGCAACCTAATACTATTCCTTCTTACGATGTATAGGAATCGATCATAAGAATAAACAAGAAAGTAAGTTTTGCTTGTTTTTAGCAATCTGATTTGAAAAGTTTATTGATTTTTCTTTAGAAAGTAAATATTTCCGAAATATTTAAAAATAAAAATCGCAAAACCAAAAGTTGGAAATTAAACTGCAATATTTTTAAAGAGTTGGTTTCTTACATACAATGATAATTATTTCTCTTACGTGGAATTTAGGTTTCCATAAATTAACCCAATTTGCAACTGTTCTCACGAACCGAGGTCACCTAATTATTTGATGAAACGGAAAATCGCTGCTACTCCAAAACTTGGAGCAAAAAACCAACCAGATTGACCTAGTGGGTAAATTAAGAACACAGAAACAAATACTGAGATAGGGCCTGAGAATGCAATAGCATTATAAGGACGTAATCCTACTGATCCAGCTAACTCAAATTGACGTAGCATAAACCCAATCAGAGCAAATGATCCATGAAGAGCAACGAAAGTCCACAGACCACCTAACTGACACCAACGTGTAAAATCACCTTGAGCTTCTGGACCCCAAACAAATAACAATGAGTGGCCCATGCTGTTTGCTGGAGTTGAAACAGCAGCTGTTAAGAAGTTACAACCTTCAAGGTATGACGTTGCTAATCCATGTGTGTACCATGAAGTCACAAAAGTAGTCCCTGTCAACCAACCTCCAAGAGCAAGATATGCTGTAGGAAATAGTAAAAGACCTGACCAACCTACGAAAACAAATCTTTCACGGCGTAACCAGTCATCTACTTTTTCAAACCAATCTTTTTCTTCGAATGGTTTACCAATTGTAATTGTCATATTTTAAAAATCTATTTACTAAAAAGATTTCTCTTTTCACTAAATACTATATACAAGATAGGAAGATTTTAATTGAAAAAAGAATTACTCTTCCGTATAAAAATAGTACTTTAAGCATCTTTACATACTTAGGTATGCAACTATTTAAAGAGAAAGTATTACTATCTATTTCAATCTTTTTCTGTTTTTTAAGCAAATTTTATCTAGAGATAAATTTATTGAAAAAAGATTAAATATGTATTCTATTGTATTAAAAAGAAAAATATTCAGACAATTAACTACTTTTTTTAACTAATGGTACTACAATCAGAAATTTTTTATTTTTTTATACGTTTTTCAACATATTTTTTAATATGTATATGTGTTGAATAGAAATAACTATTCTAGTATTGAATCAATACAGCTAATTTCTACTAATTGATTTGAAGAATGATCAACGTTAGTTGGGTGCTTGCACCTATTGGTGCGAAGCACCAATGATCGATTCGAAGAATTATCCACTAGAGTTGATAAATTTTAAACTATTATTAAAATTAATTAGTAGTTATTAAACATTATACCCGTTTAGTTTGAGTCGTTAGACTATTTGTGCAAGGAAATAAATATCAGGTGGGGATCAATTGATTTTTTTTACTTGTTTTGGTAAACTATAATTACAATTAAAAATGTAATATATTTTTATAAATAGGTATTAGTAAATTAAGAATTATCTGATACATTATTTTTATTTTCTTTTCACAATTTTAGGGGTTACCCAATCGATTTAAAGAATGATCAACGGTACCCTACCCAATGTGTTTGTAAAACCTATTAGGCTCACTTTCGGTGTGCCCCTGTATATTTGGGTGCAAAAGCACCTATTAGGCTCGAAGAGCCTATTGGTTTGCAAAACAAAATAGTATGCCGGGTTAATCGATTTGAAGAATTTGAGAAGAAGCAAAGCTTGAGCCGACAGAATCGAAGATTGCGTACGGCGAAAGCCGATTGATTTTGTTGAATATAAATATGGAAGGGTGGCAGAGCGGTTGAATGCATCGGTTTTGAAAACCGACGTAGCTTAACGGCTACCGAGGGTTCGAATCCCTCCTCTTCCGGTTACCCAATGACTAGACTTATGCTAAAAAGTCTCGATTGATTTATCAAATTTAACTGACACAAAGTCGAAACCCTCCATCCCCACGACAACACCTCCCCACGACCACCGCGAGGTGGTCGTGGGGAGGTAGTCGTAGGATATAGGGTCGAGCAAAGCCAATTCATAAGTATTCGAATCGATAAACAAGTACTACGCACTTGTCACTTCAGCAGAGCTGGAGGAATTCGACATACTATTTTTTTTTGCTAAACCAAATAATAAAATCGAACGGGCCCTACACCTGCGAAGCAGGTGTAGGGCCCGCGTGGATATATCCGCTTCAGTGGTAATCGAAACTCAAACACCTGCCAGATGGTATCCGACAGTCTTCAAATCTCTAGGTCTGTGAAATATTTTTTTATACCAAATAAAAAATCAAGAAAAAAATCTATGAATTAAAATAGGGTTGGAAAAAGCCTTTAGACTTTGATATACTATATTGTAATTGATTAATAAAAAAAAACATTTAGTAATTTATTTGCGGGATAGAGCAGTCTGGTAGCTCGCGAGGCTCATAACCTTGAGGTCGCAGGTTCAAATCCTGCTCCCGCTCGTTTAGCTCTTAACAAATTTCTAAACAAGTACTACGTACTTGTAACTCCAGCAGAGCTGGAGGAATCCGTACTATTTCGTTTTGTTAAACAGTATCGGGGTGAGGAAAGCCGATTGATAATTTTCACAAATCTTTTACAATCTTTACACGTTGTACTTCTTTAAGAAATAAAAAAGGTAAAGGTTACAAATTTTTTTTCTAGTAAACAGTTTTCATTACTGTAAATCCAAACAAGAGAAAGAGCGTTGTAAAACAGGAGTACTTTCTGCTATTTGAAAGGAAGAGTAACTTCGCTAAGGAACCATCGAACTCACATTCTTTCTATCGCGATATAACTGTTCAAATATTTCACATACCTTTTTACATGACTATTAAAATATAAAATATTAACAAACCCTGTGAGATGGGGGGTTATACCCATACTTTACCACGTATAGGAATATAATTAATAAAAAGAAAATATAAGTTCAACTAGAATTGATAAATAACTGGAATAAATATAAATTTGTATACAAGCGTAAAATGCGGGCGAGTGAAGAATTGCTGGAGAATATTACCAAAAGGATAATAACAAGGCTGTTCTCTGTGTCTTTAAGAAGTAAATTTTTTGCTAATTTAATAAAAAAAAGGCTCGAGAAAGATATGACAGAAAAAAAGATTATTTTAGGTTATCATAAAATAATTCGTCTAAATGGTATCAGATAAAAAAAAGAATCAACATATATTTGATAAAATGGTAACCATATTTTACGCTTTTATACAAAACGTATAATTTATAAAAACGTAGAATGTCGAATATATAATACAGACGGAAAGGAGTTTTTTTGGATTACTACAGTTTTTATAATCCAAGAAATAGAGTGTCTACGAGTCTGGTTACTACTCCTCATTAGCACGCGTCCTGGTGTGTGCAATTATCGTTAAAAAATAAGATTTGTGTATAAATATAAATACACTTTCTATAACCTCGAATCTCAGAATAAAGATAAGATTATAAACATGCACCTCATAAGCAGATCTTCGATCGGCATCAAATTAATGCAAATCCCCACGCTCGATCAGGAAGATCGATTTACATTCCTCATTCAGATCAATCGATCAACCCGGCATACTATTTTGTTTTGCAAACCAATAGGCTCTTCGAGCCTAATAGGTTCTTTGAACCCAATGGGTTTGTAAAACCTAATAGGTTCTTCGAACCCAATGGTGCTTCGCATCAATAGGTTCTTTGAACCCAATAGGCTCTTCGAGCCTAATAGGTGCTTTCGCACCCAATGGGTTTGTAAAACCTAATAGGTTCTTTGAACCCAATGGTGCTTCGCACCTGGAGCGGAGCTCCAGCTCAAGCTCTGCTTGTGCAATAGGTGCAAGCACCCAACTGGCGTTGATGATTCTTCGAATCGATCATTGGTGCTTCGCACCAATAGGTGCAAGCACCCAACTAACGTTGATCATTCTTCGAATCCTTAATAAAAGATCGTTAGCGCAGGGGGAAAAAAGTTTCCAGTTTTCTAAAACAAACAAATCATCAAGTAAAGGTTATTAATTTTAAGGACAAATGAGATTGGACCAAAAGATATTACATCAACTAAATAAAATTTTATTTCTTTTTCACTAATTGAAAGCGCGCTCTAGCTCTTTTAAATGCAAAATTAGCTTCGACTTTTTCTTTTTGACCCGATACTTGTGATAATCTTTTTTGAGCATCTAAAAAAGTTTTTTCAGCTTGTTCCGTATCAACAGTCTCTGCAGATTCTGCTTCATTTACTAAAACTGTTACTTTATTCTGTTTAACTATAGCGAATCCTCCCATTAAAGCTAATGAAGTCCACTCATTCTTTGAACGAAGTAGCATAACACCTACTTCTAATGCTGTAACCAAAGGAGCATGATTTTTTAGAACTCCCATCTGACCTGTATTAGTAGGTAATACAATTTCTTCTGCTTTTTCATTTAAAAAAACCCGATCGGGGGTCATGATACAAACCTGTAACGTCATAAATTCAATATTTTAATAAAAAACAACGTACCAAATCTTTATTTTTTTTTACCAAAACTATAGAAAAAGTCTCACTGACTCCAATTTCTCGCTGTAAATAATCTTAATTTAGAAAGGAAAGGCTAGACTAAATTCGAATTGCTGAACCTCCTTACTTTTTATGAAAGAAGAGATGAGCTCAGATTACGGGGTATAAATTCAGAGTGAGTTCAAAGCATAGCTACAGCCTCTCTCTATATCGAGCTACTTTTACCCCTCCCTTATCCCCTAAGATTAATCTTAAAGATTAATCTTAGGGGATAAGGGGGGGGTAGGATCGGTGGGTAAAACTAAGGATATTATCTATCTCCAGTTTCTATCGGTTTCTATCAGCAAAGTCAAAAAAAGAGAAGGTAAAATTGAAAAGTTAAATTTTAATTTGTAGATTTAAGTGAATCAGCTTTTGATATCGCTTCATCAATATTACCAACTAGATAAAATGCTTGTTCTGGTAAATCATCTAGCTCTCCTGAGATGATATAATTAAATCCTTGAATTGTTTCTGCTAAAGCTACGTATTTGCCAGGAGATCCAGTAAAAACCTCTGCTACGAAGAAAGGTTGAGATAAAAATCGTTCTACTTTTCTTGCCCGTGCTACAATCAGGCGATCTTCTTCAGAAAGTTCATCTAAACCTAGAATTGCAATAATATCCTGTAATTCTTTGTAACGTTGCAATGTTTGTTTAACATTTTGAGCACATTGATAATGTTCTTCTCCTACAATCCAAGGCTGCAACATAGTTGAAGTAGAATCTAATGGATCTACTGCTGGATAAATACCTTTTGAAGCTAATGCGCGTGAAAGTACAGTTGTTGCATCTAAATGTGAAAATGTAGTAGCAGGTGCTGGATCAGTTAAATCGTCAGCTGGCACATAAACAGCTTGAATTGAAGTAATAGATCCATCTTTTGTTGAAGTTATACGTTCTTGTAGCCCTCCCATTTCTGTGGCCAAAGTAGGTTGATATCCTACAGCAGATGGCATACGACCAAGCAAAGCAGATACTTCAGAACCAGCTTGTACAAAACGGAAGATGTTATCGATAAATAATAATACATCTCGTTTGCTAATATCTCTAAAATATTCAGCCATTGTTAAAGCAGTTAAACCTACTCTCATTCGAGCTCCAGGCGGTTCATTCATTTGTCCATAAACTAAGGCTACTTTAGATTGTGAAAGATTGCTTGAATCGATCACTTTTGACTCTTTCATTTCGGCATAAAGGTCATTACCTTCACGAGTTCTTTCACCAACACCTCCAAAAACTGAAACACCACCATGAGCTTTAGCAATATTATTAATCAATTCCATAATAAGAACTGTTTTACCAACTCCGGCACCACCAAATAACCCAATTTTTCCACCACGTCGATATGGAGCTAATAGATCTACTACTTTAATACCAGTTTCGAAAATAGCTAACTTTGTATCTAAATCTACAAATGGTGGAGCAGGGCGATGAATCGGTAATCCATCTTTGGCTTCCACTGGACCTAAATTGTCTACTGGATCACCTAACACATTAAAAATTCTACCCAAAGTCTCTTGTCCTACAGGAACAGTCAGAGGATTTCCTGTGTCAACAACATCCATCCCACGCATCAGTCCATCCGTAGCGTTCATTGAAATGGCACGTACACAATGGTCTCCAAGAAGCTGTTGAACTTCACATGTTACAGAAATGTCTTGACCAGCTTCATTTTTACCATTAACTAAAAGTGCATTATAAATATTAGGCATTTTTCCAGCAGGAAATGAAACATCTAATACGGGACCAATAATTTGTGTAATACGACCTATATTTTTTGTTTTTACTGAAGCGCTCATAAATATTAACAGAAATTTGATGACAATTATGCAAACTTATAAAAGTTATATTTCTCTTTAATTCGACGTTTTGATACCATTCCACGTTTTTTATAAAAAATTATATGTTTGTAGACAAAACGTAGAATGGACAATATCGTTGATTCGAAGAATGATCAACGTCAGTTGATCGATTCGAAGAATCTGAGCCGCAAGCCGATTGATTCGAAGAATGATCAACGTCAGTTGATCGATTCGAAGAATGATCAACGTCAGTTGATCGATTCGAAGAATCTGAGCCGCAAGCCGATTGATTCGAAGAATGATCAACGCGAGTTGCATGCTTGCACCTATTGCACAAGCAGAGCTTGAGCTGGAGCTCCGCTCCAGGTGCGAAGCACCAATAGGCTCACCTTCGGTGTGCCCCTGTATATTTTGTTTTGCAAAACAAAATAGTATGCCGGGTTGATCGAATTGAATACAAATTATATGATACGTATAATCAGTTGAGTAACGTTTCGAATTTTTAGTCTTTGAATCGGTACACCCATGACCTTTTTTCCTCACACAAAAATGGTAGGCCCAGGCTCTCATTTCTACTCCTACCCCAAAGTATGGATGTCTGTCATCAGGGAGGGAGGAAATTTTTGCTCCATTCAACGAAAAAAAGATGTACAAATATAAATTTTGACTAAAAACTTTATCACATACTTTTTGTATTTAGCAAAAATCTAAAAATTTTCAAGTATCGACTTGAATAAACTTGCCTGATACTAGTGGCAATAAAAGTATTTTATTAAAGCTCACTTTTAATAAACTTCAGTTTACATTCTACGTTATTCTACGTTTTCTAGAAAAACATAGAATAGATAGAAAAGATCAATATTTTACTTATTAACTAATAAGCTCTAAAAAGCTTACCAAAATCATTATCTAGGTGATATGATACTATTTGTTTCTCTTATACTATTACATATCTTCATGACTTTATATTATTTTAGCTAAATTACATTTTAAATGAATTCACTAAAATTTATGAGCTGGATTTCATTTCAGATGATAGTAGACTAATTTATGTCATAAACATCGATTACAACATTTAATCAGAAGTTTTTTTATCTTTTTAAAAGACTTCAAAACTATTACAGGTCAATCAATTCGAAGAATTTCAGCCAAAAAGCCTCGATGTAAACACTAGTCTACCTGATCATTTTTTGTGAAACAAAAACTGTCATGAGTCGATAAGATTTATCGTTAGAATTTGCAATGGTAAAAGCTTGCTTTTTTTTAACTATCCATACGGGTGATTTAGTGTAAAGTATTAATGCCTTTCTATCATTTCTTGCGCTTACTAATACTATAAGCGAGGTTTGGAAAGCTCACTCATAAGTTACGCAAGTTGGAGGGTTATATATTGTTTGTCAAACATTCTAAGAAGACAGCTTAATTGAGTTTAAAATTACTTACAATTAGATCATTATTTATTTGATTTGAAGAATTTGAGGCGAAGCCGATTGATTCGAAGAATGATCAACGTTAATCGATAGATAAATTTTTAATCAATAATTTAGAAACATTAAGTTGTACTAAATTTATTGACTCTTGTCAAAAAATTTGTTTATAGATTCAAGTACTATCACTAAGATAAAAATTATTGATATAAAATAATTTGTATTAATCTGATTTAAATTAAAAGTGATTTGTCATCGTGTTTTATTGTATAAAAATCATGCAAGTAGTGTTAAAACTAGAAAAGAAAGATTAACTGTGTAATATCCAATTTTTTTCGAATTACTGATATAAATAGTTATAAAAAAATATTGAATCAATGCTTCTAGAAAAAGTAATGAGACAAAATTTGCACTATCTACTATTTTGATAATAGTTAGCAAATTTGCATTTACATTACTACTTCTATAATCAACTCGTGACTTTTCTTTCTAACTAAATCCTATGGCGTCAAGAAAGAATCAGTCCATTTTTTGAGTTCTCTTGCACCGTTAAATTTTTAGTTATCTAGGGTAATATTTAAATTTTTTACTTTTTTATCTTCTATTCTACATTATCCGTTTTTTTATGTTGAATTTTTATTTTGAAAACCTAGAGTCGGATAAAAAGATTTTGACGTGTCTTTTGATTGACGACTTTTGTTAATCTATTGGGCCGAGCTGGATTTGAACCAGCGTAGGCAAACGCCAGCGGATTTACAATCCGCCCCCTTTAACCACTCGGGCATCGACCCCCATTCTACGTTTTTTTACGTTGAATTTTTATATAAAAAATCAAAAATTGTTAATCAACTCTATTCTTGATTAATCGAGTAACGCTCGCCCCGAAACTATTTTTCCTCCAGCAGAGCTGGAGGAACTCGGACTATTATTAAAAAAATAGTACGGGTCAGGGTAGCGTTGATTATTTGGTATTTTCAATCTGTATAATCAATAATACCAAATATACAAAAAAAAAACAACTAGTAAATATACAGATTTTATGATATACTTATATTCTATATAAATAAAAAAAGCTTAAATAAAGCAGTAAAACTGTTTTACCTTAGCAAAGAGGATATGGCGGAATTGGTAGACGCAACGGACTTAAAAAGTATATCTAACCCTATTCTTTCTAATATTTCAGCGCTATTTATTATAAATTAAAGATTCTACAACATAAATTTTACTGTTTAATTACTTATTTTATAAAAAGTAAAGTTGCGTTTGTAATTTTAGCAAAGTTAAAGTGCTCGCTGGTGGGTTTAAAGATTGAGCCTTCTTAAAGAAATTTTAGAAGTGAATGCTCTCAAAATCAGGGAAAGAAAATAAAATAATCTAATCCTGAGTCAAGTTATTAAAATGAATCTATCGATCCGACAAAAAAGAATTGTAAATAAAGATAAGCTCTGGTTGATAATCTATGGACAACCTAATTACTAACTAATTTTTTTTTATGGCGTATTCCCCATTTTACGTTATTTTACATTGTCAGTTAAAAAAACGTAGAATAGGAGTAGAAAGATCAGGAAAAAGAAAACAAGTGCTACAAAAAATTAAAGTGAAAATAGAAAACAAATAGATTCATCCCTTAATAAAAGATGCAGAGACTCAACGGGAGCTATCCTTTCATTATAATAGAAAAAGGGTAAAGAGAGAGTCCACTAAAAAAATTGATTTGTAATCATCTAACAGGATAATAAACGCCGGCCTGGCTTGACTATTTTGTTTTGCGAAGCAAAACAAAATAGGATGGGTTGCTCCAGCTCTATTCAAGTGACAAATACATAATACTTGGTTATAAATTCAGTTCCTTGAGTCTTACTCATGTCATGTTTTGATAATCATGGTAAGCTTTGATATAAGTAAAGTTTGTAAATCTATAAGATTACACGTCAAAAAATTTTCTTCGTATACAAGGTTTTATCTTTCTTACATTCGTAAACTTGAAATAAAAAGTTTAGTAATTTCAGATAGTGAAAATCCGTTGATTTATTAAATCGTGAGGGTTCAAGTCCCTCTATCCTCAAAAAATAAATTTGAATTCGATTATAATTTTACGCTTTTTATAAAAAATTTGACGTTTATTTTTAAAATGTCAAATGTAGAATACCGTAGAATGTAGAACATATTCATCATCAACTTGTCGAAAACAAAAAAGTTCAGAAGTATTTGATAAAAAATTTGATTTCAATACTTGATTAAATGATAAATACAGAAAAGTGAGCAAGATGAGGTGTAAGAAGGTAAGGCATACTTAACCCATAGTAAGCCTTCGATTCTTCTTTGGGGAATTTTTTGTAAAACCACCTACTATTCTATCTTTAAAAAAATAAACGTAAAATTGACGTACAAAAAAAAGCTAGTCAAGTTTTTAATAGTGAAAAAATTTTATACTTTGCTCGTTAAAATAGTTGACTTTTACGCGCAGCACTTGTTGAACGTAAACGCTAAAACCTCTAAATATAAAGTTGATGTATTTGCATCTGAAACTGCGAAAGGTACTGATTTTTAATAGACATTATTAGATCAAAATGCTAAAATTTAATATATTATATATATAGTAAGGGCTTGTAGCTCAGTGGACTAGAGCACGTGGCTACGAACCACGGAGTCGGGGGTTCGAATCCCTCCTAGCCCGAAATCGTTATAAAAATCTAAATTCTACGTTTTTATACAAAACGTAGAATTTCTAAAAAACGTAGAATTGAATCAAGGGTTTCAATACAGTATAATTTTTTTGTTAGTAATGACCTAATTTCAAGTTGAATCAATCGGCTTGCGCCTCAGATTCTTCGAATCGATCATTGGTGCTTCGCACCTGGAGCGGAGCTCCAGCTCAAGCTCTGCTTGTGCAATAGGTGCAAGCACCCAACCCGGCATACTATTTTGTTTTTGAAAACAAAATAGACAGGGGCACACCGAAGGTGAGCCTATTGGTGCTTCGCACCTGGAGCGGAGCTCCAGCTCAAGCTCTGCTTGTGCAATAGGTGCGAAGCACCATTGGGTAGGCTACCGTTGATAATTCTTCGACTCGTAGACTTTATCTTTTTTTGCGCTAACCTTTCATATTAATACTTGTACCCTCCTTTGACCGGGATTAGGGAGTTGTCAGGTTAAAAATTACTATGGGAGACTTTTTTTTATAAAAAAAAGTCTTTCATACATCCTAAGACATTGCTACCCCACCTCTAGAGGGGGTACCCTTTTCGGAATTAGACGACATTGGATTAGAGTAGAAAAAGTCATTTATTCAAGCAACATTTTAAATATCTGAAAAAAATGAAAAGTAAACAAATCAATGTATTACAATTTGTGAATATTATAAGACAAAATATTACTCAAAATAAACTTGTTCAGCCCAAAGATCATATATTAGTAACCGTATCTGGAGGACAAGATTCCATTTGTTTATGGTTTATTCTGTACTTGTTACAAATTCAACTAAATTTTAAGTTTGATTTAATTTTAGGTAATCATTTTTGGCAAACTTCGTCTTTTTTTACGATGTTACATGTCACAAAATTAAGTTACTCTCTATCGTCTAAAATTTTACTAGTTCTTCCATTAAAAAAGGTATTATCTGAGCAAAGTGCACGTTATTGGCGTTATAACATAACAGAACGCACATCGCTTTTTCATAAATATTCGGCGTGTACACAAGGACATAGTAAAACGGATCGGATTGAAACTATTTTATTTAACTTATTTAGAGGTGCTGGATTAGCAGGCATTTCAGCTTTACGCTGGAAACGAATTCAATCTTTTTCCTCGTTGACCAAATTTTATCCGGGATTTTCTCAATTTATACAAAGTACACATACATCTGTTTTTAAGATATCAGAGTTTGAAATAGCTTTAAAAGATTCAATACTATCTTTTCAATTACCGATATACATCTCTCAGAATATTGTTTTGCCAAATATTGAAAGCCAAACCCAAGAATTTGTATTGATGGATCAGTTGATCACTTTACAAAAAAATATACAGCAAAAGAAAAATAACTTAACTGTTACAAATTTTAGCTTCTTGACTATTGGTACGTTTCCACTTACTTTAGTTGAAAGAAGTTTCAATTGGGATAAAAACCGAATCAAACGCGAGGTACCATATCAAATGCAAAGCAAATTGAAAACAATTTCAGATGCATCTAAGAATAATTTTTCATATTGTAGAGTAAAAAAAAGTAATCTTTTTTGCCGAACTTTTTATTATCAACTTAAAAATTTGACTGTTTAACTTTTTATATTTCTGACACCAATGCTTTACAATAGACAGTGAATTAGTGTTATTTCATAAATCTGATGAAAATAAACCACGAGATCAATCGATTCCTTCAATTCTAATATATATATTGTTGTCTATTCTCTTATTCATAAATCAGAAAATAGACATATAGTACTCTGTGAGTAAGTACTTGGTAATTAATAAATATAATACATATGGAAAAACCAATTTATCGAATTCTACCGACCCTTTCAAGAATACAAGATTTTATTTTTGTAGTTGGTAACATCATTTTTTCTACACTTTCTTCGCTGATATATATTTATTGGAAGTAGATGCCATACTACAATCCCGAGATCGGAGTAAAGCGTCGAGAGGGCGAGCTCTCACAAGGGAAGCAACTCTTCTCTTACCATCAGACCTTCCGGAGCGTATCTCATTCCCTCTCCTGAACCGATTGTCTTCCGTGGATTATCGGGCAGGGAGGATTTATTTTTATCTTAAGAAAAGAGACGTTTACCCATTCGCTGGCTGATTGGAGAGATGCTTTCATAAAAGATATGCATATATGTACGATGAAAAAGGGGTTTTATCACCTCAGATTGAATCGGGGCACTGAATTTATTCATCATAAATTAGAGATATTAAAAGATTCGTGGTCTAGTGTTGACCCACGTTCAATTCTGGCTGGTTCGTTAGTGTACGACTATTTTCCTGGGTACGTACGTAACCTTCCTCCAGAAAAAAAAAGTTAAATTGTGGGATTGGCGTCTAGCGTATCGTACCGAAAACCCGGATAGAGAAGAACCCGATCCTGAAGTTATGGATAAAGTCGAGCGGTTATACCCTAACTTTGGGAACAAGGTACGGGTAAAACCTGAACACCGTTCCCGCGAGTTACACGACTCACGAATACCTGAACGTCCTAATTTTAGGACAGAAAAAGAGTACCTAAATCCGGAATTATGGGAGGGGATAGTAGTGACTGTCCGAAACCCAGGAGATTCATATGTCAAAGTCAGGTTTCAATCTCTTTTTATACGTTGTTCCGAGTGTCTCGGGTATGATTCTGATGAGGATGATGCAGATGATTTGTGCCCACTAACGGTACAACTTCCACTTTCTGTGGTAGAAAGGTTAGGTCCTTCATCTATACAGGTACGGGAAGGATTGGAAGCTCTTGCATATCGACACCCCCTGTTAAATGTATATGGATGGGAATCTAAGACGCCTTTTTACACCTTGCTGTTAGAGTGTAACCTGGATGATGAAGAGCCTTTACCTTCGTACATGGACGATTATGAAAAGGAGGATACAACCGATTCACTACATTTTTTCTTACTTACCAGTCAGGGCGTGGTTTCCGTACGGGAGACACCCATTTTTCGTACGGGATAACCCCATTTTCGTACGGGATAAACTCATTTTCGTACGGGCTAACCCCATTTTCGTACGGGATAAACGTAAAAACGTGCGTTAATTATGTACTCTATTTTGTAGTTAACGTGGGGGTATTAAGAAGTTGCACGGAGTCAACTGTAACTTCGAGGTCCTTTCTACACGTTTGTTTTGTATTGTATACAAAATTATTATTTTACATAGAAATCAAAATGACAGTTGCTAAATTAAAGAAAACACCTCTTTTCGAATGTTTACATGATTGGATTACATTGAAAATCATGTTGGACTATTCAGCCACTACTCACGTGGACCATTTCTACTGTAATTACCTGCACTATGCAGAACAAAATAGACAGATTCAGCCTTTGACAAGAAAAATTTTTGTGACTGAAATAAAAAATATGTTTCACGAGTAAATACGCATTGGAAAGGTGTTGTATCTATATAGGAAAGGGTCTTGCTTCAGAGGAGTAACGCTCCTAAATCCAGATAATGAATAACCAGTTATGGTTTTATTTCTATACTTAAGACCCATACTTGCACTCGGGGTTATATTTGTATTTTTTATTACTGTGTGCTATTACAATGGTAGAATCTTTCTGTCTATACTCTGAAGCTGTATGAAGATTAATAGCTACCCGTCATAATCCTCTTCTACAACACACTCATATACTTATATATAAGATAACTATATGATATCTATATATCGGCATCTATGTGCATATTTATGCTTTCAACACTGAATATACAGTTTTTTATTTATTTTCGAATTGATATTTCCAAAATGGGTGAATTCTCTACTTTAAATTTCCTACATTTGAAAATTACATGGTGTACCAGGAAAAAAAAAACAATCCCAATAAAGTAGGTAAATATACGAGTTCCATTACGGATACGCCCACGTTTCCTGGAAAATCTAAGGAAGATAATGCGAAGCTACATCCTGAGAGAAGGTCAAATCTTCCAAATGGAGAAGATAATGTTTTTGCAAATTTCAGAGCATTAGACGATCGGGGAACCCAAGCTAATATAAAATTCCTTCTTCAACAAATCACTCCACACCAAGAACGGATTAGTAAAAAGTGAACACTGTATACAAGTCAATGGTTCTTCGCACCCATTGGTAACGGGTTAACTCAATGATAGAGCAACTTGAGAAGCTAACAAAAACAGGTCGACAATCAATGGTGCAAGCACCCCTTCCTTGGACTAGATTAAGGAAAAAAGGGGTAAAGTATCCACAAAGAAGCTGGTTTCAAAAATTAATTAATCTCCCAGAGATAAAGTAATCTCAAATGATTGAGGATAGTACCATTCCTCCATCTCAAATGATGAAACTCAGTACGAAAGAGACAGACATATTTAAGTCCCAAACGGAATATCATTTATCGGTTAATTCCAAGCATGGAAAAGAGCTTTATGAAGATAATGGCTTCGGTAAAAATCCATGGCTTGCTTTTTTGATTGCAGCTGCTTTTATACTATAGCTAGGGGGATGGAAGAATATCTTTTTTAAAGATATGTATCTATCAACTCTGTACGGATATGAAAAGGTAAAAGTACATCACACCGAGAAGTTTCTCTATTATAAAGTACAAGAATAACAGCCAACTTGGTCTCTAGAAGATCTCTTGAATAGGAAAAAGGGGCTTCTCGAAAGAGTTCTCTCTATAAGTAGAGACCTTATCCGTGCGCCGATTGATTTGTTAACTCTGTGGGATTGGCATCTCCCCTATCAGAGAGAAAATTTCCATCGTGAGAAACTCCGATCCGCCGTTCTGTATCGTGTTGAGCATGATTTTCCCAAGTTTGGCGACAAAATAAGGATTAAACCAGAGCATCGTCGTACCCGTGAATTGGCAGATTCGTGAGACAAGTCAAAACCCAACTACCGGAAAGAGGACCAGTACAACGACCCCCAGTTGTGGGAGGAGATAGTTGTGGGTGTGAGAAATATCGAAGCCATTAGGATTAAATTGCGTATGATTCGTATTCTCTGGGTAAATGAGAGCGGAGATGTTTTACCTGCGAATCTATACTTTCCTATTGATTATGTATGTGCAAAGGTTAGGTCCTGCAACTCATCTCGAGTGTCTCAGAACTGGCTTTTTTATCTACTTCTTCGACCTCTCCTCCTCCCTATTCTACAATATAAGGAATAAATCTAAAATATATTCCAGACACAGATTAGTCCCACCCTCTCTCGATTGGAATCTGGATTGGAAGACTGAAGAGATTGATAGTAAAAGAGAGTGGAAGCTAAAGAAGGTATTACCGAGTAAAACCACGGCATTATTAGAAATATAGGTTGGACACAGATCCACCTCTATTCTGTAGTCGTCTACAAAACTCTTAAATAAATTAGTGAGCATGCATGTGCAATCCGTGGGCAACCAGTCATTCACACGCATCACTCCTTTTTTTCTACAAAGAAACGCAAACCTAGGAAGGAAGTTGGCTCATTAAAAGAGAGCAAATTCCAATTTATGTGGAGTGAGATGCACAAATTAAGAAAGGGCTGTAGTAAGATAAATCCTTAAAATTGTTACTAAGTATAGATCGTACGGAAAAGATATCCTTGGTATTCCCGGATAAGATATATATTTTAAAACTGTACATTTTCTTCAGCATATGTCTGTCTATTTTTTCGTGCCTTTTTTTTTATTCAAGTACATTATGATTTAAACACACGTACTCAAAAAAACCGAATTTGGCGTATGTTTTTTTTGTATTTCTGCTGACGCTAAATTTGCATTTTCGTATTAGAAACCTGCTTTTGTGTATCGTACTTGATTTTTACAATTTTATACAGTAAGTGTACACCAACGTAGAATGGAGAAGGAGACGTTAGCAAATTGCTTTAATGATCAATTTATAATCATTCACAATTAAGGGTAAAACTACTTTTAAAATTTTTTCTCAGAACACTTTTTTTATAATGGGCAGGAAGGGATTTGAACCCTCGACATCGCGCTTCGGAAACGCGGGCTCTAATCCACTGAGCTACAAGCCCTTTTTTTGTTTCAAAATTGAAAGAGTTGAAATTATCTACCTAGACAGCTATTTTCAGTTAAATCTTTACTAAAAAGAGTGAGAATTCTTTACTTAATTTATATTTTTTTGCTAATAAGAAATTAGCAAAAGTGTTTTATTTTTCTTTCTATAAAAAAAACTTGATACAAAAGGTTATATTGAATAATTTTCAAAAAAATTAAAGGAGAGAAAAAGCAGTACGGAAAATTCTAGTTCAATTTTTCATACTGCTTTTTTGCTGTAAAATCATAGCAAATTCTATTTAGAAATCTGATATATAATCATATCTTTGGCTTGTTTTTAACCAATTAACAGCTTCAATATAGTTAGTTGGTGCTAATCGGATAGCCTCTTTCCAATAGTCAGCAGCTTTCTCAAAAAGTAATGTTGCTATTTCAGGTTGACCACTTTCAATAGCTTGTTCACCACGATAATGATAAATTACTGCAATATTGTTTAATGCTTGTGGTAAAGAAGGATTTCGTTCTAATGCTTGGTAATAATATTCTAAAGCTCGACCATGTTCACCATTACTAGTATGAATTAAACCAATATTATACAATATATAGCTTCTATCATACGCATCAGTCTCAAAACGCATAGCTTGATAATAGTTTTGTAAGGCTTCCGCATAATCACCTGCGGATTGGGCTGACATTCCATCTCTATAATACATAAAAGCTTGTTTCTCTCGATTTGAAGTTGGAAGAATTTTTAATAAGATGTCGGCAACAACTGTAAATGTTTTATCTATAAAATTATCATTTCTTTGGGATCTAGGCATTTTTTATTCTTATTTGTCAAAATATATATGAACCCTGATACAAAAGCGAGCTAAGCTAATTGGATACTTACCGTACACTTTATTGACCTAAATAGGCAAGCTTTGCGCGCTTTCTTTACTGCATACGTCAGAGTGAACTGACCCCTCCCTATGGTAATTATGGACTTACTAAGGGTTTATTTACAGTAAGCTTATATTTGTGCAGGTTGGAGCTCTCAAGAACGAACTCGAACGAAAGAGGTGGTTGGAGGATAATTTTCAGGACAGAGGTTTCAGGTCGAAATATTTTTTTATATATTGCACAAATACAATTATAATTTGTTTTTCCTAATTTGTCGATTCTTCTATATTCAATTTAATTACTATTCAAATTAATTGGTTTATGATCTAGCTTCACTTGAAGTAAACCATTTACGAAAGTTCACGGGGAGCTTTTTCCGTAAACTTTATAGCAAGATGCTTAGGATCCGAGAAGCATCTGTATTACCAACTTGGATATCACAGTCTAGCTATTGTATAGATAGAAATCAAAACAAAAAAACTCCATATAAAATATATTAAAACATGGAAATTTTAAAATAGACTAATAAGAACCAAATATAATAAAAAAACGGTGTTGTAATTTCAAAATGGTATAGAAAAAAATCAGACATACTTAAATGCGTTACATCCAAAAATAATAAAAAATACTTAAAGATGAAATATACAGATTAAATTTTTAGTAGATGAGACCAGAAAGAGTATACACTTCTTCTACCTATAAAAATTAAAATGAGCTCTTTGATAAAAAAAAAGAACTCAAAAACTCAGTTAAAAGATATTGTTGATACCTTATTTATTCTACATTCTACGTTTTTTCTAGAAATGTAGAATTTTGTCGACAAACGTAGAATAAAAAAAAACGTAGAATGATAACTGCTTTTCTCAAAAAACTGTATACAGTCATACTTTTTTAAAGCTTTTGGGGCGTTAACAGATACGTTTGAACTTAAACGCGTTCTGTTGAAAAGATTTCCGGTATTTAATCATATCCAGAAGGCTACCTTTCAAATTCTTCGTACTTCGCACGAATTAAGGTGAATTCCACTACTTTCCAATGACGCCTTGGTGTAATACTTCGCGTAATCATACCAAAACTTACCCGCTTGCTGAGCTGAGCATATTAAAAAAAAATTTTTGTTTACCTTGCAAAGATGCCGCTACATGCCCGTGGCATGTACTAATGTCAACATCCATGAAAAGACTTTCCGGTATAATTTTAGAAATGGTTTTTAACACCTCTATACTCATCTCGCTTTTCGTGGCATATTATGTACCGCTGCTTGTAGTTATTTGAGGAGCCTTTGAACGGTTATATTCAGGTGCCAACACACTATTCCATTTAAATTTATTCTCGAAGAATTTCTTTCCCATTTGAGCTTTCTTAACCTCTTTTTCACTATTTATATTTTCTATTTCTTGATAGATAGGTTATTTTTATTTTCATACTCTCTGATTGGATACCCAATCTATTTTTATACATTCGAAAGTTTCTTCTAACACTAATTTTTGATCCTGCAATAGCATCACTTCGTTAAATTTTGTATAGAAGTAGGGTGTATAGGAAATCAACTCATTTACTATTTTTTGATGTCATAGTGAAAGAAGCTACAAAACTGCTTTGGTATGTACCATATCGCACTCAAGGGTATTTCAAAAGTTTCATCAAAAGGGGGACGATATGGCGTGCGTTTTTTTTTTTCAAAAGGAAACCAGCTCGAAATTTCAGTAATATCCTCTTTAATTTCGGTACCCTTTACCCCCTTTTTAGATGATATGATACTTCTGAACCATCAGCAGAATGACGGATGACGACACCATTTTTTTCTGTTCGATTCGCACTACTATACCCATTCATTGCTCGTATCTGTCTCTACGACTTTTTCGGTAAGAGGTAGAGACCATTCATAGGGGTCTCCAATACAATCAATCCCTAAAACATTCGTTAACAGATGTTTTGCTTAAATATTCTACTGTCATAATATACTAAATAATAATTAGAAATGTAATATATATTCATATAATTTATAACATAAACTTATAAGAATACGTATAATTCTATAGATATAAGGCCAATACTGGCAAATACTATAATGTATGTAATAGGCGTGTAATAAACATGCCGTACCTGCGCGGAGTAAGGGACACCCTTAATCCCTAGGGAAACACGCATCCTTGAGGTCGAACAGTTGGTCCTCCAAAGGCATTAAATGTGACCATCCATACAGAGTATACAGGGGCATCCTAGGTGCCATGTAATCTAATGCTTCGCGTTTTTCCGGGGAAGCAGGACCTAATCCTTCCACCGTATTAATAGGAAGATGCGCCACCAAAGTGGTGAAATCAAATATATCTATGTCTGTCTCGTCCTCATAAGATCTCAACTCGATACATTCTGGGTCCTCTGGGTCATCTTGGTCTTCCTGGTGTCCTGAGTACCCTGGCTCTCGTTGATAAAGAGATAGAAACTTCACTTGGATTAATGAATCTCCTGGGTTCCTTACAGTAACGACTATCCCTTCCCATAACTCGGTCTCCTTAACCAGTTCTTCGGGACTCAAGTGGTAACCATGTGTATGTATTGCAAATTCATTCAAGTTATGAGAATGGTACTCTCGTTTTAGTCGAACCTTGTCACCAAAGTTAGGGTAATATCTTTCAACTCGATCCATAACTTCTTCCTCTGGTTTTTCTCAATCAGGGTTTTAGGTACGATATGCCTGTCGCCAATCCTACAGTTGAGCTTTGGTTTCGAAATACATAGCCATCTTACTTAGGTCTACATGCATGTTTCCCTTATATAAGGATCCACGCATTACTCCTTCCGCGTAAACAGAATACAACACGTCTTTTAACACTTCTAATTTATGATTAAGGAATTGAGTACTCCAATTCCCTTTTATTCCCTGAAATTGTGGCAGAGTAGATATATATCTTTGATGAAAAGATATCTCCAATCAGCCAGCGACTCTGTTAACGTTTCTTTTTTTAATATCGATATCCTCCCTCCCGGGTATTCCAGCGAAGAGTATCGATTCATTAACGGCACAACTAAGACATCAGGAAGATTTGGTGGTAATAGAATAGTGGGTTCCCTCTTAACAGTCTCCTTAATCAATTTAATACTCCGATTTTTAGATTGTAGTATGCAATCCACTTCCAATAAATATATATATAAGCGAAGATAGTATTGAGAGTAGTATACTTCCCGCCACCATAATGACATGTACGATTCTTGAAATATACGGACCAATTTTCACAAATTGTGTATTCATCTTTTGTTAGATGTATAAGTTCTTATATTTATAGTATTGGATCTTTATTAGATCCTGGGATATCATGCGCGTCCACTACTATAAAATGGGTTGTTTTTTTAACGCCTTTAACGTAAATCCGTACGCCATAAACTGAAATCCGTACGCCATAAACGGAAAAACGACAACAATGAGATGTGGTATTTTTGCAAGGGTTGGTCGAATTTTAGAAATTGGTGTATTCATATATGGGTTATAAATTAATATAATAAGTCCTTACAGTGCTAATAGTATATGGATATACTAATCGTATTTGAGGTAGACATATACATAATTCAAAGAAAAAACAAAAAACGCGAACCTTACCTCCTTCTTATTTGGTTTATAAAATACATACACTTTCCTATAAGAACTCGCTCATATCTGGTGGGTTCAAAGTTATGATTGTCAAACCCCCAGGGAGTGTCGGGACGAGACATTACTGCTCGAGACCCAATGGTGCTTCGCACCTGGAACGGAGCTCCAGCTCAAGCTCTGCTTGTGCAATAGGTGCAAGCACTCAATAGGCTCTTCGAATCTAATAGGTGCTTTCTCACCCATCATGTGTCATCCATGTTATTTGGTTCTGACCCTCAGTCCAGGTGTTGTTTAATACCGCAGCACGCTTGAAACGGTTTCGGTCTATATCTAAGATGTCGGTGCAAGTAACGCGAACCAAATCTCTACAAAAGAAATAGTTAGGTGTTGCGCACGTATTTGACACACTTTTAGTTTATATTAAATATGATAAAGATTAATTTAACAGGTCTTATATAGTAAAAATTGAGGGTATTTCATTGCGAGTAGTTTCATTTTTTCTGTTACCAATTAAATGCTATGCTAACTTGAATGGTTTATACTGCAACTCTACCCCGTCCAACGATCAAGGGCAATTAAAAAGTTTAGGTGCTAGCTACCCCATATTTTTTTTTCGTACGGTCTTACCCTTTTTTTTCCCCTTCTTTCCCCCACTGACCCCCTCCCCACGACTACCTATCGGTGGTCGTGGGGAGGGGGGTCGAGGGGGGAAGGAGGGGGGGGCTAAACTTACCTGCGACACCGCGCAGGTTTTGAAATGACAACCCACGGTTATCTTGACAAAGTTAAAAAAGATGAAAAAAATTATCGACGTTAGCCTACCGCTAATATTTTTTGCTTAGCAAAAAATATTATGGATCGAGAGGTTAAAAATTTATCTAAAAATAAAAGATGAGCTTTATAGCTTATCAATTGTATCAAATTCAAATTTAATTTCTTTCCATACCTCACATGCTGCTGCTAATTCTGGACTCCATTTGCAAGCAGCACGGATAACATCTCCACCTTCGCGCGCAAGGTCACGTCCTTCATTACGTGCTTGAATACAAGCTTCTAGGGCTACGCGGTTAGCTGCCGCACCTGGAGCATTACCCCATGGATGTCCTAAAGTACCACCACCAAATTGAAGACATGCATCATCTCCAAAGATTTCTACTAGAGCCGGCATGTGCCATACGTGAATACCACCTGAAGCTACAGGCATAACACCAGGAAGAGAAACCCAATCTTGTGTGAAATATACTCCACGGCTACGATCTTTTTCAATATAATCATCACGCATAAGATCTACGAACCCTAAAGTTACTTCACGTTCACCTTCTAGTTTTCCTACAACAGTACCAGAGTGAAGATGGTCACCACCTGATAAGCGTAATGCTTTTGCTAATACACGGAAGTGAATACCATGGTTTCGTTGACGGTCAATTACAGCATGCATTGCACGGTGAATATGTAGTAACAACCCTTCATCACGGCAGTAATGAGCCAAAGTAGTATTTGCAGTAAATCCACCTGTTAGATAGTCATGCATGATAATAGGTACACCTAGATCTTTTGCTAAACGTGCACGTTTCATCATTTCATCACAATGACCTGCAGTAGCATTTAAGTAGTGACCTTTAACCTCACCAGTTTCAGCTTGAGATTTATAAATAGCTTCAGCTACAAATAAGAAACGATCTCTCCAACGCATAAATGGTTGTGAGTTTACGTTTTCGTCATCTTTTGTAAAATCCAGACCACCTCGTAAACACTCATAAACTGCTCGTCCATAGTTTTTAGCCGATAGACCAAGTTTTGGTTTGATAGTACAGCCTAGAAGCGAACGACCATATTTGTTTAGCTTATCACGCTCAACTTGAATACCGTGTGGAGCACCTTGGAATGTTTTAACATATGCTGGTGGAATACGAAGATCTTCTAATCGTAGTGCACGTAGAGCTTTAAACCCAAAAACGTTACCTACAATAGAAGTAAACAAGTTAGTTACTGATCCTTCTTCAAACAGATCAAGAGGGTAAGCAACATATGCAATGTATTGATTATCTTCCCCAGGAACTGATTCGATATCATAACAACGCCCTTTATAGCGATCAAGACTTGTTAAACCATCAGTCCATACAGTTGTCCAAGTACCTGTTGATGATTCAGCTGCAACGGCTGCACCTGCTTCTTCAGGCGGTACTCCTTGTTGTGGAGTCATACGGAATGCTGCTAAAATATCCGTATCTTTTACTTGGTAATCTGGAGTAAAGTACGTCAGTCTATAATCTTTAACACCAGCTTTAAAGCCAGCACCAGTTTTAGTTTCTGTTTGTGGAGCCATGAGTTATAATTTATTTAAAATACACAAAAAGTCATACAATCTACCCGTTTATACTGTAATTATACCAAAAACCACTTTGGTTTGGCAAATTTTTTTACAAAAGATTTAATCGCTCTTTTGCAAAGTATTTATTACCTATTATGTCCATCGATTTGTTCTATTTTGTTTGGCTAAGCCAAACAAAAGAGAACAGTTTAATAATAGATTTGTAAAAATTTGAGCCCTTGTATAGGGGCGAATGACAACCATTATAGGGGGATGGAACACCCACCGTAGGATGCAGTCAATTACTATAAAACACACTCCAGACAGTAGGAAAATGGGCCCGATATCTATCGACGTGAGTCGATTTCTTCGAATTTATCGGGTAACGCTTCCCCCGATACTATTTTATTTTACTAAGCCAAACAAAATCGAGAACGCCAGACTGGCGTTGATTAACCCGCTACCATGGTAATCGGAACTCAAACACCTGCAAAGCAGGTGGTATCCGACATTCTTCGAATCAATCGGCTTGTGCCTCAGATTCTTCGAATCGATCATTGGTGCTTTGCACCAATAGGTGCAAGCACCCAACTGACGTTGATCATTCTTCGAATCAATGGTGCTTTGCACCTGGAGCGGAGCTCCAGCTCAAGCTCTGCTTGTGCAATCGGTGCAAGCACCCCATCGGCTTTCGCCTCAAATTCTTCGAATCGATCATTGGTGCTTCGCACCAATAGGTTCTTCAAACCCAATGGGTTTGTAAAACCTAATAGGTTCTTCAAACCCAATGGTGCTTCGCACCTGGAGCGGAGCTCCAGCTCAAGCTCTACTTGTGCAATAGGTGCAAGCACCCAACTAACGTTGATCATTCTTCGAATCTATCGGCTTGCGCCTCAAATTCTTCGAATCGATCATTGGTGCTTCGCACCAATAGGTGCAAGCACCCAACTCGCGTTGATCATTCTTCGAATCAATGGTGCAAGTACCCAATTGGCTTCGCCGTACGCAAGCTTCGCTTACGAATCAAACTGAAAGTCAATTTTAATTTGAGAACCACCCATAACTGTGTAATCCTGTACCTAATAAATTTACCCCTAAATAACAAAACCAGACAACAAAAAAACCAACAGTAGCAATTATTGCAGGTTTTTCCCCGCTCCATCCCTTTGTAATACGAGCATGCAAATAAATAGCAAAAACAAGCCAAGTGATGAGAGCCCATGTTTCTTTTGGGTCCCAACTCCAATATGAGCCCCAGGCTTCATTTGCCCAAACAGCACCTGACAAGATGCCCACAGTTAATAGAGGAAAACCAAGGCCTAACACCCGATAACTCAAGTTATCTAATTTATCAGACAAAGATAATTCTCTTGACTTGCATTGATATAAAGTCAAATTTCTGTGATTAAATTCTTCTTTTTCTGCCTGACTAGATGATATTGAATTGAGCGAATTGAAACTAGTAGAAGTCTGTGAAGCAAGTTGTGCGTAACGCAAGTCTTTTATGTGTATAGAAGGTGAATCATATCTTTCTTCGGAAGAGGCTGAAATTGTTTCGGCTTTTGATAAATCTGGTTCGACTGGTTGAAAAATAGGTAATACCTTTAAAAGCAAAAATGCCATTGATAAAATCGATCCAGAAAGAAGAGCAGCATAACTAAGTATCATTATACTTACATGCATCATTAACCAATTTGATTGTAAAGCCGGAACAAGAGCAGTAGCTTTTTGCATATCTTTTGGGAGACTTAAAAAAGCAAATCCATACGTCAGTAAAGCCATTGGTGATGTTATAACTCCTAAAAGATCAATAAAGTGATACTGATCATTCTCTAACTTTACCTTTGAACCTGAATTTGTATTTTTCAAAATTTGGGGAAAATTTGAAAAAGATGGGTGCTTGCACCTATTGGTGCGAAGCACCATTGATCCGTTAACCGCCGATTTAGTTTGTGCTATCATATTGGCATTTGCATAAGCAGAATCTTGCTGCAATTCAGTACTCGATTGATGTGAAGTTGCTAATACCCGATTTTCTAATTCTAATTTATTTTTATTAGATGTCGGACTTTTATCCCAATTTAAATATTCTTGACGAGTAAGTTGTAATAGAAGTTGACTGAATAAAAAACTCCACGATAAAAAAAGTAAAGATTCATACAAATTACTCAGTGGAAAGTGTCTCGATTCTACCCATCTTAAAAGTAAGAGTCCAGTAAGTGATAAAATTGACATAAAAAAAACAAAAAAAGTCAATTTCTTATATTTTGTATAAGAAAAGAGCGCTGCTTGACTCCAATATAAAATCATTAAAAAAAACAAAAGTCCAAACACTGTTGGCATTAATACTATTTGCATTCTTGAAAGCATCATATCATAACAATAAAAAAAAGATTTTCTTTTACTTTTGAAACCATCTTATTTGTAGATCCTCTGGGATGTTTGGTATGTTTCTCCTTTCTTCCTTTAGTAGCACCTTATCGAATGTATAGAAAGAAGAAGATAAAGGTTTCTTCCACGGACTATCGTAAGATAACCGGGCTTGCATCATCTAGAAAAAGGCCTCCTCTGCCAGCTCGTTGGTATATATTTTCCCCTCTGTTAGTATCTCTTTTCTATGAGAAACTAATTTGTTGACCAACTTGTCTCGGTTTTACAGGTGTTCGTGTGTTGCCTTTTGACATTCCGATGGGCTGGGTTGCATAAAAACAGTCAACTTTGCCCCCTCCGCCTCGATTTCATCCTTTGTCGAGGGTATATTGCTTCGTTTTTTTTCCAAAACGGTATCACTCACTGTTCTTGTTTCAAGACCACCATCACTACCATCCTTTCGTGTGAGAACTTGATTACTCAATCTGTTCTCTTGATTCGAAGAATTTGAGCAGAAGCAAAGCTTGAGTCGAAGGAAGGGAAGCTTGCGTACGTACGGCGAAAGCCGATGGCGTGCTTGCATCTATTGCACAAGCAGAGCTTGAGCTGGAGCTCCGCTCCAGGTGCGAAGCACCATTGGGTTTGAAGAACCTATTGGTGCGAAGCACCAATGATCAATTCGAAGAATTTGAGCCATGGATGGTCGGCTGGGGTGATTTACAATGGGCGAGTCAAACTTGCTTACAATAAGCCTATACGTAGTAAGCCATTTACCTTCTTCCAACCTCAACTCACCTCTTTTTTAAAAAAGAGGTGAGTTGAGGTTGGTGGAAAAGTGCTTTCGACCTTTACCCATTGAGATATTAAATGAACTCTGACTACTATTAGAAAAGATTTATTATGAGCTGCCTTACGGTTAATTAAAGAAAGGATAAAAAAAGTATACAATTAAATGTATAGTAAACAAGTGTGTAATAAAGTTATAGGAATTTTTAAAAGATAACTATTTTAATATTTATTGTTTTACCATTAAACCTGAATTCGAATAATTTGAGCCCATACAGCGATTATTTTATTTTCGTGCGAGTCAATGCGTATTAATTACTTACTATTAAATAGAGTTGCTAACAAATTTTGTTCTTTTGTTATAAGTTCGGCAAATTTAAATAATGAATCTTCCACTTGAGGGTTAAAAAAAAGTTTAATTATAGGGAGAAGTTGTTTTCTAATCCGATTTCTTGAATATTGTAGACTTTCATTACTTTTATCAGGATAAACAGGAATTTGAACATGTTTACAAACTCTTGTAATACTATTTCGAGAGCAATTTAATAATGGACGAATTTTTTTAAACGTTCGTTTAGGAATAAAACCCCAATACCCATTATCAGTTAATTTCAGTTGTAAATAATATTTATTATAACTGCATATCATAACCATACTAGTACCATGAAAGCTAGTACTATAATAATAATCGGTACAAGAATAGTAGCGTTGTAGTAATACATTGACATTATTCAAAACCCTATTTTTTTTCGTTATTTGTGAAACCGGACCCAACCCTCTAAAGGGAGGCAGCTCCTTGTCACCCTTAATATGCGCGTTGGTAATATGCACGGGGGGAAAGTTAAAAGAAGAGCTTGAGTTAGATAGATATTTGTCTTTACCAAAACTAATATTATTTGGATTTAATTTATCTTGGGATATTACTAGGTTACGGATTGCCCGTTGATCTTTTTTAGGCAGAGTTTGAGTAATAGTAGATAAATTAGATTTAGATCGAGTATACAATTCTTTCTTTACCCATTCATTTATAAAAATCTGAGCCCCTACTATTTTTTTTTGCTTACCCCAAAAAAATAGTATCGGGGCGAGCGAACTCGATTGGGTGCTTGCACCTATTGGTGCGAAGCACCATTGATTCGAAGAATGATCAATGCCAGTTGGGTGCTTGCACTTATTAGGCTCGAAGAGCCTATTGGGTTCGAAGAACCTATTGGTGCAAAGCACCAATGATCGATTCGAAGAATTTGAGCAGAAACAAAGCTTTAGCCGACGGAAACGAAGCTTGCGTACGGCGAAAGCCGATTGATTGATTGAAGTATAACTTGGCCGTAAAATTTTTTGTTCGTTTGCTTGGTCAAAGATAAAATCTCTACTTAAATCCTTCTTGTTTTTCGAAAGAGTAAAGTCGAAGATTCGATTCTGAGAAAAATTACTCATTTTACGAGATAACCTCCTATTCACTCTCCCCCCCTTTACTCCGACCCTATCCTGACGATAACCCTTATGGATAGTTGTCGAGTATTGAGAAGAGTCAATAGGTTGAGGGGCGAAAGAAACTAGAATTGCACTTTGATTTAGTTTTTGAAGTGGTAAAAAGTGTAGATTAAAGTGAGAAGTAAAAATTTTGATAAAAGATGGTGAAACTGATGTAAAGAATGTCATTTTTATGTGTTTGACTTTTTTTTAGAAGATTCTATTAAATTTACCCTAAGATCGATCTTTTCAGATCTCACCTGTGCTACCCCACAAGGTAGTAAGCGCAAGGAGGGGTAGACTTCCTTCTGTTAATAGAATCGAGTATCGTTTTCACTCAGATAGGGGGTAAAGCTCTGTGTAATACGTTCGCTCTACCCCTATTCTACGTTATTTTACATTTTACATTTTGTATAAAAACGTAGAATACCATAGAATTTTGTATATAAAACGAAGAATGTAGAATATTGGGTTAATTTGAAGGGAAAAAACCCGACCCAACTTGTACTAACCATTTTTAAGAAAGAGGTGAGTTGAGGTTATAAGTTTCTCTTCGATAAAGTATATTTGCTAACGCTTTTAAATATATTAATTAAAAAAAGCGACGTTTTTTTATAATAGAGCGGGAAGGGGGGATCAATGATATAAATTTTGATTCTTTTTGTTGATCTAGCTGGTTAAAAGTGGGTACTTTTAAAACATTCTTAAATTGTTTATGTGTGAGAAGAGTGTATACAAAATAAAAATCTAATCCAGTACCTGCTGAGATCAAATCACCAATAACAACTTTTTCCTTTAACCCTCGTAAAAAATCACTTTTTCCAATTATAGAATCTCGGCTTAAAACACGGGTTGTTTCTTGAAAACTAGCAGCAGAGATAAAACTGTCTGATTCTAAAGCAGATCTGGTCAATCCTATAACCGCAGGCGCGTACAGAGCCTTTTTACCCGGAGTAGCTAAATTGGCATTTTCAATTTGTTGTACAGATAAAACTTCTTCAAGAAGTAGACCTGTATTTCCACTATCCAAAATTTGTGCTTTACAAGTCATTTGTCGTACAACTATTTCAATATGTTTATCAGCAATAAGAACACCTTGAGAAAGATATACTTTTTGTATGCTTTCCACAAGAATTTGCTGAATTTCTTGTAAACTTTTTCTTACAGCAGTAGGCAACGGCCTTTTGACCCAATTTTTTCTAAAAATTTCCCGTACTTGCGAATGCAATGTTTCATGTAAATGTTCACCGTCACTTATGCCTGGAGGAGGCGCAGTCCGTGCCTCAAATAATTGCTCAATTCGCGGAATACCTTGAACAATATCACCAGTGATTAATGTTTCATGAGTTAATGTTAAAATCGGAGTTCCTCGAGTTACCCATTCGTCTTTCTGAACATGGACATTAGCTTCTGAATAAAAAAGAACAGGTTGAGTCTTTTGAATACCAATTTGAGTTTTACTTATTTTAATGACCTTCCCAGAAGCAGGTAAGATAATTTGTGTCTCATTGATATCCTGATTCACTCCCGGATTGCCTTTTTTAGACCCAATTTTTTCACCACAGTTAACATAATTTCCTATTTTTGCATCAACTTTAAGACTATTATTGATCTGGGAAAGTAAATTAACTGAGCTTTGACCTGATTTTTTTGTATTTGTAAAAATTGGAGCTTCTATACCACCCGACTCCAGTTCCCCGACCCCCAATAAGGGGGTCGGGGAGCTGGAGTCGGGTGGTTGAGGGGCGAACGAAGTTGATCGATTCGAATAATTCTCAACGCTAGTTGATTGATTACATTTGATCAAAGAAAAAGCAGTTTGCTCTGAATCAGTTAAAAACACATCTATTAAAGGCTCTTTGAATATTTCACCCGATAATAATTTTTGAGGTTCGGAAAAATTATTGCTAATATGATGTTGATTAGTATAAACCATTTTATTTTTAATACTTTTAATTTTACAACAATACATTGTCGCCGTCATCCAAAAATTGAGATCTTTTACATATTTTTGGTCATACATTTGGCATTTGTAACTCTCAAACCCTTATTATGGGCTGTCTAGGTAGGCCTGTGCGTGAGTAAGCCCCCTAAGGGGCTTACTCACGCACAGGCCAGATATACTTGTGTAAAGATGAGACCCATCACAAATCAAAATACTTCGAAAAAATCAAATGCTTACGCATCTTTTAAGATTTCAAGTTGCTTTGATTTTAACAACATCAAGTCAATATTTAGACTTCGGTCCAATAAAGCTTGTAATAAAGAAAAAAATTGAATATTATAACGAAAAATTAGCAAGATATAATCTATCGAATCATACTTTTTTTAATCCTAAGCCTAATAAAATAGTACGAATAGACTCATGTCAAAAATTATTCAAATCGCTAAACGAATACTACGTACTTGTGAGCAGAGCTGGAGGAACCCGGCATACTATTTTGTTTTCTGTTTTGCTAAGCCTCATAAAATCGAGAACGCCTTATACCTGCTTCGTAGGTGTATGACTATCATTGAATGATGTACTTTCTTCGGTAGTAATCGGAACTCAACCACCTGCTACGCAGGTGGTATCCGACAGTCTTCAAATCGATAAACAAGTAGTACGTACTTCTCACTCCAGTTCTTCTCCACCAGTCTTCGAATCGATCATTGGTGCTTCGCACCAATAGGTTCTTTGAACCCAATAGGCTCTTCGAGCCTAATAGGTGCTTTCGCACCCAATGGGTTTGTAAAACCTAATAGGTTCTTTCAACCCAATGGTGCTTCGCACCTGGAGCGGAGCTCCAGCTCAAGCTCTGCTTGTGCAATAGGTGCAAGCACCCAACAGTACTGTTGATTATTCTTCGAATAAATCGGCTTACGCCTCAGATTTTTCGATTCGATCATTGGTGCTTCGCACCAATAGGTTTTTCGAACCCAATAGGCTCTTCGAGCCGAATAGGTGCTTTCGCACCGAATGGGTTTATAAAACCTAATAGGTGCAAGCACCCCATCGGCTTACGCCTCAAATTCTTCGAATCGATCATTGGTGCTTCGCACCAATAGGTGCAAGCACCCAACTAACGTTGATCATTCTTCGAATCCATCTCGATTAAAAACCAATAGAAGAAGTGAAAGCGGGTTTGAACTATGTTTTTTTATGTGCTAGCCTGGTTTCTGGATTGCTATTATAAAACTCCCTTGAAAATCTTATTTATCTTTTACATTACAATTGGTCATTCTTCTAGAGGCTATTTTTCTAAAACAATTAGAGTTGGTATACCATTTGGGGAGAAGATCTATTGCAAAGAAGAAACTTTCAACCTGAGTTATTACTAAAGAAATGATATAAGAGTCAATTTTAAAACAATAAAAAGAAAAATATACCATCTCCGCTTCAATTTTTTTTACCCATATTCTCCGTTTTTTTATTTGACATTCTATGGTATTCTACGTTTTGTATACAAAACGTAGAATTTATAAAAAATGTAAAATGTAGAATGTGAGCAATGGACTTGAACTAGAAAGTTCTAACTCGATCAGTAACTGGTAAGCAAGAGATTTATCTTGCGACAATACTGATTCAACCGAATCATTAAAGCCACTTAGTACAAGTAGGCGTAATACTATAAGATATCAAAAAATAAACATGTAGGACTTTTTCGTCTGAAAACTGAACAAGAATGTTGACACACTTACCACCATTGATGATCAGTCTATCAACATCTAAGGAGTATATGTTTGATACTTTGAATCCACTAAATCTCCTTCTTCAGCAATGGTTTTTAGATACAATAAATCAAAATTCATCATTTTCCTTTTGATCGGTTCTATCGTTTCAATTCCAACTTCTCTTCGTTTTTGTTGCTGTTCGATATATTGTTTTCCTGAAAGTTTTCTGTTTTTTATTATGATGAGATCGACTTTACTAGAGGGCAAGTCTGGACTCTCATAGGGATTTACATTTTGATTCGAAGAATTTGAGGGATTAGCCAATAGATTCGAAGAATGATCAACCCGAGTTGATCGATTCGAAGAATTTGAGGCGTAAGCCGATGGACTTTGCTTCTGAGAAAGCAAATTCTTCGAATCGATTAACCCGGCCGGAAGAGTCGGAACTTTTAGTGTGGAGTCATCTAAATCAATTGAAATAGGTTGTTTTTGACTTATTTGAGACGCAACTTTTTCGTTATTAATGAAATGAGTTGGCAGTAATTTCGGTTTCAAAGTGGCGCCTATTCGAGTCGATAGAATACGAAAGAATCCTAATTTTGCAGATTTACCTGGATCAATAAATCTCATTACATCAGTTTCTTCATCTTCATCTTCGTCATCCACTTCTTGCATTTTGATTATCCCACCTCGAAATTCTACTATTCTTCCTGAGAATTCAGAAAAAATTGTTTGTCGACTTTTCACTGGCTGATTGCCCTCTTGTCCAAAAACTGATAATTCTGCCAAAAGTTGATTTTTTTCCACTTCTTCACCTTGTCGAACAAATAACATTGTTAATGATTGAAATGATAAACGAGTTTCTTGTAAATCTAGATTTTTGGTTTGAGTATTATAAGCTAAAGGTAAAATCGGTATTTCCTGGTAATTAGTACCCTGTTTCGCCCGTATTTTTTCTAAATTTAACTCAGATAAAAGTGTATTACCTGGAACATTTGGGCCAGTTGTCGATTTTGTTTCTGACTTAGCTGTTATAATAATTTCCCCTGGAGTTTTTGTAAGAAAAGCAATTCGACCGTGAGCTGTTCGAATTAATAATCCTTGAAAGGCCTTAGGAAAAAACACTTTTCCTGAGTGAGGAGCACGTATTTGATGCAAAAGATCTCCTGAAAAAACACCGCCAGTGTGAAATGTTCGCATCGTCAACTGTGTTCCAGGTTCACCTATAGATTGTGCGGCAATTACACCAACAGCTTCACCTAATGTTACTAAGCTTCCTTGTGCTAAATTCCAGCCATAACATAATTGACAAACTTCATGATTTAAAGCACACGTCAAAGGAGATCGTATTAAAACTTGTTGTTTTATTAGCGAAATTCGAAATGCTAAATCCGGCGAAATCTCTTGATCTTTTTGGGCTATAAAATAATCAGTTTTGGAATGTGCGTACCCCAACTCTCTATCTTTTGAACGGTCAGAAGACAAATTTGAATTTTTTTTTTTCAAATTCGCCTCAGATAGGTTTAATCCGGATAATGTGTTTTGACTTTTGGCCTTTTCCTCAGAATATTGATCCGTTTGAACAGGATTTTCCGAAGTGAAATCTGTCCCTGACTCAACCCCCTCTCCCCGACCCCATTCTCGGATGGGGCCGGGAGGAGAGGGTAGCAGGGGGGTATCTCCTTTCGGTGGATTAGAACGGGTCTCGAGCTCTGTGATAGGACCCGGAAATGAGATATCTTGAGCTAAAACACGCCCTACTAATCTGTCTTTCAAGGGTAATAAAACCTTATTATTACTATGTAATGACTTTACAATAATTCCATTAGAAGTTCCACAGATAACCCTTTTCACAACAACATGGTGAGAAACATCCACCAATCGTCGTGTCAAATAACCGGTATCTGCCGTTCGTAGAGCTGTGTCTACTACACCTTTACGAGCCCCAGAGCAAGAAATAAAATATTCAGTTAAATTTAACCCTTCTCTAAGATTACTTTGTATAGGAAAACTAATAATTCGACCTTGGGGATCTGCCATTAATCCTCGCATTCCAACCAATTGTCGCACTTGCGAAAAGTTTCCACGAGCTCCTGATAAGGCCATCATATAAACTGGATTTAATTGGTCATATGTATTGAAATGATCTACAACTTCTTTTCGTAAAGTTTCACTTGCTTGATGCCAAGTGTCTACAATTCGCTGTGACCGCTCTGTTGCAGTTATTCGAGCACCATCAAAATCTTGATGTGTTGTATTCATTGTCACCTGAGCTTTAGCAATAAGAGATGCTTTTTGAGGTGGGGTTATTAAATCATTTAAACCTATTGATAGCCCTGCTTTCGTTGCATTATAAAAGCCTGTTCTTTTTAATTCTTCTACTACTCGTAAGGCTTCTTTTTCACCAAATGTTTTTAAAATCCAGGAAATAAGTGCTTTCAGTCTTTTTTTATCAAATGACTGATTAAAATAAACACAACTTGTATTCATATCTTTCTTAATGACTGTATTTGGCGGTACCCTCAATTTTTATGACTTTCAACCTGCGCAAGTCTGTATCGGCTATATATGAATTTAGGTGAGCTTCACACCTTTAACCTGCGCGTTCCTAATCTTACTCGACTTGACTTTACCCGCGCCACTCCATTCTACGGTATTCTACGTTTTGTATACAAAACGTAGAATACCGTAGAACGTAGAATAACGTAGAATATTGCAGGTAAGGTTAGGAATAAGTGGTAAAAAATAGGTGGTAGAGGTCAATTTTTGGAAAGCAGACCAATCTATCGGTGCTTTGTACCCTTAGGATTAAGGTGTATATTGTATCTAGTTATATATCTATCCAATGCAGTTATTATATATGTGCATTTGAATGTTGTAAAAATAATAAAATTTAATAGTAATTGTTGTATTTAAAGCATTTTTTTTGCTACGGAAAAAAAATATAAATTAATATAGAAACGAATTTTACCCCCAACCCACTTACTAAATAAAGAGAGAAGAGTATGTTTGCAAATAAAGAATCTAAAAATAAGCTTGACTTATTTCAATTATCGACAAGAAAATATAATTGAATTTACTAATACTCTTCCAACTGTTGTTCGAGTATAAATAGTGGAAGAAGAAAGATTTTCTTCGTGAGGTTGCAAGTAACACAAATGTTCATCATTTCTTCGTTTATATTTTGGATAAATATATGTACTACTTCCAAAGCTGTTAAGTCGAAGCTCTAATGGTACTTCAGGTCCTGAGTCATTTTCTACTTTTCCATCCCATTTTAACCAAATTGGCGTATGGAGACCAATATGTCCATTTTGAAAAGCTCTAGTTACATCAATATAATGAGAAAAGATACGTGTTGCAAACTCAAGTTCACGTATATCTGGTACCCGACTGTATTGACCGTCAAGAAAACGTACTAACCCTTTCTCCAAAGATCCGGAAGGTAATTTTTGAGAATTGGCATAAGATTCGAATTTGACAAGTAAATTTTCTTCCTGCATGCGCAAAGATCGAGTAGGAAAAGAGGCTGTCATGTAATAAAAACCTAAAACCATATCTTGACTAGGAACCAATACTGGTTCACCTGTAGCTGGCGATAATATATTATTTCTGGACCAGAGCAAATCCCAAGCTTCAGCCCGCGCTGAAAAGGCAAGAGGAAGATGAACACCCATTTGGTCCCCATCAAAATCAGCATTAAAGCCAGAACAAACTAACGGATGTAGTAATATTGCGCTTCCACTTACTAATCGTGGTTGAAAAGCCTGAATTCCTAATCGATGAAGAGTTGGAGCACGATTAAGAAGTAAAGGATGATAATAAATAATATCTCGAAGCATATCCCACATTGATGATTTTCGCTGTTTTATGATGTTTTTTGCGATAAGAATGCTAGAAGCTTGTTTCTTTAACATGAATTGGCGAAGCAAGAAGTAAGTATACAATTTCAGGGCAATCTCTTTTGGTAAGCCACATTCGTGAATCTTTAAATGTGGTGAAACCACAATAACCGATCTACCAGAAAAATCGACTCTTTTACCTAATAAATTTAATCGAAATCTACCCTTTTTACCTTTTAGAGTATCAGAAAGAGATTTTAACGGCCGGCCAGTAGGCGTATAAAAAGGTTTAGATCCACCTTTACCATTCTCAATCAATCGATCTACTGCATCTTGAACTAATCTTTGCATAGCAGTAACTAGATGAAAATCAATCAAACGAAGTTTGTAATATCGATTGTTTCGATAAATAACTCGCTGGTATAAGCTATTCAAGTCTGACGCCACAACTAAATTTTCACTCATCTGCAAAATTGGACGTAAATCTGGTGGTAACACAGGTAAAGTAGAAATCATCATCCATTCCGGTCGTCTATTACTTCTGTCTAAAAGCTGTGCTATTTTTAACCGACGAGCATTTCGATAAATTCGTCTAGAAAGTCCTGCTAAGATCTTTTTTTTTGTAACAATATCTTCTGCAAAAGGTGCTTTTTCTCTATAAGTATAAGCCTCACGAGTAATTTGAATATCAGTCAATAAAAATGTGGAAAATGATTGAACATCAAAACGTTCCAAAAGATGCTTTAAAGCACCACCACCAGTATATGATAAAATTTCACGAATTGCTGTCAATTCGACTTGTGAAAGAAGCTCTCTCTCTTTATTTCTACCTGGTTGACGCTTCTCATCCCATTGATTATCTGTTAAACTCACTCTTTTTTGAATTGATTTATCCAAATTTGAAGATAAGACATTTGATTCAAAGGATTTCACATTCATTCGGGACGAGCGCGACGCACCGATCGAGACGCCAGCCTGGCCCGGTCGGGTCGATAGATTAATTCGAAAAAATTGAGAAATCCTGTTCGGAAGTTGGACTTGAAGACTTGTAGTATGTCTAATTTTACCTGCTTGCAATTCTTTTTTAGAATTTTGTTCTTTTTCGAATGTACCCATTTGTAAAGATTTTACATTATCCACAAGCAAGGCATCTTTTTCTAGCGGAACTTCCAGCTTCAAGTTAATTCTTTCGGGGTTATAGACATATTCTTTTTCAAGTAAATTAAAATAATCGACTACACGCATTGTTTCTGGAAGTATCAAAAATGAAGACAGTGATGCATTTTTTACTGTTGCAGAAGGCGAGACAGTTGAGTGTGTTGAAATGTGTGAATCCTCCAATGAGTTATAAACGGTGTACATTAAACGTTCTTCAAAAAGATTAACTTGATTTTTTGCTGTGCGATTAATAAAAATGGCTTTATTCTCATTGTAAATATTTTGTAGAAAAATATCAGCTTTATTAAAAGTGAAGTGGTTACCATTACTGAAAAATTGTTTGAACATGGTATTGGGTATAAAATCTCGTTTTACTCTGTTTAACCCAGCTGTATTATACCGCTCATTTTGCCAAAGTAAACTTGAAAAAGTACTTGATTTTTTTACTTTTTCTTGTAAATTTATTTTCAGATGACTTGCTAATCCTTTTAATTCAAAAGCTTGTTTTAAAAAATAAAATTGATTTTTTATATTTGCTTCTTTTAAACTTTCCTGAAAAAGTTCTCTTTCTCCATTTAGATAAGGTAAGATTGATCCTCGGTTACTCTTTAGAAGATAACTTTTCCAGTAAGACTTAAAAGTACGTACAGATTGATCTAAATAATTAGCTTTTTCGGATGCGAAACCTGTATCGAATAAAAGGCTTCCTATGGGATACTTTGTTTTTTTAGTTTTAGAAAACAAAGTGTCCCATAGTATAACGGCGCTATTAACAGTACCCTGGTCCAGACGGGTCGATAAATTGAGAAGTAATCGAGAATCTGCAAATCTGTTTTTTGCCAATTGACTACTTTCCCTATTAATCTGATTATAATTACGTAATTTTTTCTGTTTAAGAAGAGTTTTGTATAAAATGTGTCGTAAAGATTTTAGATCATCTTTTTTCAGGACAGATTTGACCTCTACCTCTCTTACCCCGTCTGGGACAATTTCCTGATCTATATCGTAATTGGGAGTTATAGATTGTGGCAGTTGTACCGTATTTTTAAAGATTGAAGGTTTCCCCGAGGCAAATTTTATTTCTGAAAATCTTTTTAGCGAATTAATTGGTAATCTTTCCTGTTCTACTCCAAGCGATTCGGATGAAATTGGCGATTTGCTGCTCCAGTTTTGTTCAAATAATCTCTCTTTTAAAAAAGGAGACTTGGTCTGTAAATAAGCTTCTTTCTTCAAATTATTAAATTGATAAAAAGATTGTTCAGCCATAAATTTGTGTACATCTTGTAATGGCTGCCACCGTTTTGTTGAACAATATAATGGAATTGGTGTATCTTCTTCTAATGGCGAAGAATTAAAAATATTTAAGAGCTCATCACGTAAATTGTATTTACACACTAGACTAGGTAAAAACGGTAAAGTTTGACTTCTATTATAAGAATTTGTTCCTTTTTGGGGAGTATCGGCCAGTAGGCATAAAAGTTTATTTTCTGGAGGGCTTACTTTGGAAGACTTTTCTTGAAAATTAAAGTTCTCTCCTCTTGCAACATTATCAACGGCAGCCTGTCCCGGCTGGGTTGATTCTTTCTCAAAATTTGAGTCAAAGTCGATTCCTTTAGAAAATCGGAACCCCATTCGGGGTGAGCGTGAAGTCTCGATTGAAACATTTGCTGAAAATGATTCAACAAAAGATTTTGGATTTATCGAGGTATTCTTTTTACCAATAGTACGCCGTAATTTTGGTATTGGTATTTGGCGCAATTTGATATCTTGGAGTTGATTATTATTTTCTAATAATTTTTCAGTTGAAAATAAAGTCACGTTTTTATTTTTAGAAAAATTGTCTGGATCTATTTCTCGAGCTTGTTTTTGGAAATTAACAAGAGTGTTTGGTAAGAGTCGCAATGATCTTTTAAATTGTTTTTTATTCTCTTTCTCTTCTTCTTTTTGTAAGATCGTAGCAAGTTTTCGTTTGACAATACTTTTATTAGAATCTTTAACAGAACTTAAATAATGCGCATAACTTATTGAGGTAGCAGAATTATTTTCACTGTTCCCTAAGATATGTGTAAGCAGATACAAAAAGGAGTTAACTATTTCAGCTTTTTCCCTCTTATTTTTTTGTGCAAATTGATTATTAGTATTAGAAAGATTATTATCCCCTTCGATTGTACTCCTTATGGGGGTAGTTGAAAATGGAGCTTGACCCGAAAAGGTTTGGGTTGTAGAGGAGAAAAAGTTTTTTTTTGATTTGAATTTTTCAGATTTATAAAATCGAGTTGCAAAGTGCCGAGTTCGTGTAAAGCTTTTGATATTTTTTGAATACATTTCTAACCCATGATCTTGTCGACATTCAGACTCAGTGTTATCTTTTATTGGAGAAAAGGCTTGTTCGATTAGGTAAGCATTACAATAAGCTAATGCCATAACTGTTTTTTTCCGCTTTCCTAAAAAGATGGAAAGATAACTAGGACGCCCTTTTAAATACCAAATGTGAGCTACAGACGAAAGTAATGAAATGTAACCTAATCTGTATCTCCGTACATTTTTGTCTGTATATTCAACCTCACATTTTTCACAAAATCGCATATTCTTATGAGGCTGTTTTTTTCCACAAGCACAAATCCCACTTTTGACAGGCCCAAATATACGTTCACAAAAAAGACCATCCAGAAGAGGTGTAAATTTTTTGTAATTAACAGTTTTAGAGTTTTTGATTTCGCCAACTTTTTTACCATTAGGAAGTCGACGTTCTGCCCAAGTTAAAATTTGTTGAGATGATGGAATACCTATTTCTATTGAATCTATTAAAATTCGTCGTTGATTTATCTTTAATTCACGTTTTGTTTGACTGCTAAGCATATTTTTATTGACTATAATAAAATAATTAGAAATTTGACCAAAAAAATGTATGAATCAGCGATCGATACTATTGATTTTTCAAACCTAACTCCTCTGAGAAGCTCCTCCGTACGGTAAGTATAGGCTATATATGGGTTATTTATTCTGGGTTAATTCTAGGCTGTGACTAAAAATAGGCAAACTTTGTAAAGATTGACCTTCTATAGAGACCGATCTTTGCTCTCGACAAGGGCGGCGGTCACCCCAGAGGAAATAGAGTAACGGTTAGGATTCGAAGAATGATCAACGTTACTTGGGTGCTTGCACCTATTGCACAAGCAGAGCTTGAGCTGGAGCTCCGCTCCAGGTGCGAAGCACCAATGATCGATTTGAAGAATTAGCGGCGTTACCCGATAGATTCATACACTGTCGGATACCACCTGCGTAGCAAATTGTTGAGTTTCGATTACCACCGAAGCGGGTACATCAACGCCAGCCATACACCTGCGAAGCAGGTGTATGGCCCTTTAGATTTTTGTTTTGCTTAGCAAAACAAAATAGTATGCCGGGTTCCTCCAGCTTTGCTGGAGTTACAAGTACGTAGTATTTATTTATCGATTCGAAGAATCTATCAACTAGAGCCACACCCGAAGGGGGTTGACCTGCGCTGCGGTGCAGGTCGATAGATTCAAATAAAAGTAGCGCAGTCAAAGTGATTAAAAAATATTTGATTTGCGATACGTTACTCTACTTGACTACAAAAAATTCTTTGCAAAGCTTTCGGTTGTAAAGAATATACACCAACGTCTAAACATAATGCTTGAAGTTCACAAATTAATACTTTAAAAATTTCTGGATGGCCGAGTATCAATTTATTTTCTTCTAACCTACTCGAAGGTTCAATCGCATCCAAAATTGTAACAGGACGTGGGAGTATAGCAGGTGCTATCTCTTTTCTCCCGTGAACATCATCAGATTTTTTAGTTAATAACTCTTGTAAAGTATAAGCTGCACCAAATGCTTCTAGAGCCCAAACCTCCATTTCACCTAAACGCTGTCCTCCCTGATGTGCGCGCCCTCGTAAAGGTTGTTGTGTGACTAAGGCATATGGTCCAGTTTCCCTTGCATGTATCTTATCACTAACCATATGAATAAGTTTTAACATATACGCTTTTCCAACAGTAACCCATTGGTCAAAACATTCACCTGATCTACCGTCAATAAGACGGGTTTTACCAGGAAAATCTATTTGAAATAACCAATTTTGCCCGCTTTGTAAACGAGCTTGATAAAGCTTTAAATAAATAAGACTTTGTGAAGCTTCAACTCCATAAAGTTCATCAAAAGCTGTGATCTTAAAATGTTGAGCTAAATATGTTCCTGCTAATCCTAATAAAGATTCAAAAACTTGTCCTACATTCATTCGTGATGGTACGCCAAGTGGGTTTAAAATAATATCAATTGGAGTGCCGTCAGCAAGATATGGCATATCTTGTCTTGGAAGAATCGTTGCTATCACACCTTTGTTACCATGACGACCTGACATTTTATCACCGACTTGGATAGGTCGTTTTTCCCCTAGAAAGATATGGACAAGTTTGGGAGATCCATTTGTAGGTGATTTTTGGTCTGACTTATTCTCAAAAGATCCTATAACTCTGTGCTTAATCACTCTTCCGTGAACCCCTTTTGGCACATATAAAGAAGCATTTCGTGCTGAAAAGTTTTTTTCTCCTAATATGTCGCACAGCAATCTTTCATAAGGCGTTGTAGGTTTTTTGTTTGAAGATTGAATTTTTCCAACAAGTATATCGCCCTCATTCACGAAGCTCCCAATCTTTGGTAATCCAAACTCATCTAAATGGGTTACATTTTGACCTTCAATTCCTGGTAAATCGTTTGTAAACCACTCTCTTTTCTCTTTTAAATGTTGCGCATTAGAATCATATCGTTCAATATGGATAGAAGTATAAATATCTTCTCTCACTAAACGTTCACTTATTACAATAGCATCTTCAAAGTTATACCCTTCCCAAGGTGTATACGCGATTAAAATATTTTTACCTACAGCCAATTCACCTCGATCACTTGCTGAACAATCTGTTAATATATCACCTTTTTGAACCCAATCTCCTTCACTTACTAATGCTCTTTGTGTTAAACATGTATCTTGATTTGAACGATCAAAACTTTTAAGAATATGTATATATGGTACCAATTGAGTAGCTTGAGCTTTCTGAATATGAAACGCATCAAAACTTCTCGCATAGGTTTGAGCATTTCCTACAGGATTCGAAGAATGATCAACGCCAGTTGATCGATTCGAAGAATCTGAGGCGGAAGCCGATTGGGTGCTTGCACCTATTGGTGCGAAGCACCATTGATTCGAAGAATGATCAACGCGAGTTGATCGATTCGAAGAATTTGAGGAGTTACCCGATTGAGAAGAGAAAGATTGTTTGCTAGCTGATTGTAGCCAGCTTTGCTGAGTACAATCTGTACGCGTCAATCTCAAGCTTTTTGAGAAGGCGTGTAACGCTTGCTTTGTCGCAGACAAAGTTCTACCGAAACCACTATTTTTTAAAGGAAGAGGGCGTAAAACGGTACCTACTTTGGGAAGAGAAACGCCAGCCACACCCGAAGAGTCTTGGCTCGTCATTGTTTTTGCTATCTGACTGCTTGATTTGAACAAATCTGAGCCCCTACTATTTTGTTTTGCTAAGCCAAACAAAATAGTTTCGGGGCGAGCAAAGTCGATTGATAGATTAGAGACACGAAGCGCCGATCGAGACGGTAATCGATTGCTTTGAAAAAACTGAGGTGCAAAGCGCCGATGCAAAAAGTATGGGTTAAATGAGTGTTGAATTAAAGTAGAAAAAGGACGTGCACTATTTGCTTTCTCATAGAGAAAGCAATCAGGTAACGCTCCCCCCAAATGAGACTCAGTTTTTTCAAAGCCTCTTTCTTCAGAAAAATACGTGTGTCGAAAATTGCCAGAAGCAAACTTTCTACCTATAAAGAAAGTTGTATCGCGAGAAGTAACGATACTGGATGGATATCTTACTGCCCAACGTGGCGATTGACGCACCTTGCTAGGTGAAAACATAATATCTTTAATAGAGGTTTCTTTTAGGGTAGTATTAGTAGATTGCTTTGAAAGAGCTGAGCCCCTACTATATTGTTTTGCTAAACCAAACAAAATAGTATCGGGGCGAGCGTTACTCGATCGATTCGAAAAATTATCAACGCCAGGCTGACCTGGTCGGGTTGATAGATTACAAAATATAAATTGAGATACTATGCCAAAATTGAATTGTCTACGAAACCTTATTTGTGATACAACTTTTTTCTCCCATCCATGTTGAGTTGACCAATACGTTCTTCCACGTTTAACTCGTAGGTTGACATTTAATTTAAATAAAGGTAAGGCTAAAGATGCTTGCTTTAAGGTCAAAACCCTTACAGGAGATAAAGATTCTAATAGATTTATATGAGAGGATACTTTACAAACTTTTTTATCTATTCTCATCGATAGCTTTCTCTGTTTTTTAGAAAAGGCTTTCACGTTTTTTATAGTATTTACTTGGTATGAGGTATCTAGCGGAAGTAAAGAATATAATTGTTCAACCACAATTTTCTCAGCACTAACATAAGAAACAAAACCAGATAATTCGGATTGTATAAGATGTCCAGATTCAGCCACAACAAGTGATTCTAAACCGGTACCCACAAGTGGTCTTTCTGGGATCATTAAAGGAACTGCTTGTCGTTGCATGTTAGAACCCATCAAAGCTCGATTAGCATCATTATGTTCTAAGAAAGGTATTAGTGAAGTAGCTACTGAAATCATTTGAATCGGTGAAATTCCTATACAATCCACTTGATAAAGATTAATCTTTTTAAAAAGATCTAAAAGATTATCAGCAATTCGTACGGGCACGGAACTTACTGTTAACACATTGCTACAGGATTGTTGTAAATCGCTGGCAGCTATCTGTAAACTACTTGCTCCTTCTTCTTTAGCTGAGAAAAAAGCAAATCCCAATTCTTCCTGAACTTGACCTTTAACTACTTTATAATAAGGAGTTTTAATAAAACCTTTCTCATCAATTTTCGCATAAAAAGCTAAAGAATTAACTAGTCCAGCATTTTTGCCTTCAGGTGTTTCAATAGGACAAATTCGTCCATAATGTGTAGGATGTATTCCACGAATAGCCATACCTGCTGATTCTCTACTAACTCCACCAACACCTAATGAACTAATTCGACGCTTATGCGTGATTTCAGCTAAAGGATTAGTTTGGTCCATATATTGGGAGAGAGGATTCGAACCAAAAAATTCTCGTAAAGCTCCATTAATTGCTTTTGTGTTCAATAATTCTTTTATTGAAATTGCACCCTGTTTGATAAGTTGTGCAATATTTTCTCTTTCTTTATTCAGTTCATTTAGAGTATATTTACTCTTATTCCCTTTAAAAAAAGGGAGCTGATTTGACTCAGACTTTATTTTTGTGATAGGTGTAAACGAGTTTGTAAAAATTAAATGCCCTGCATTCCGTTTCTTCAAACTCAGGTCCCGACCCGAGTTTTCGGCAAAATAAGAGGAGAAGATTGTATCGCGAGAGGATTGAGTATTATTACCTGTTTTTGCTAAGTTAGAAAAAGATTTTAATAAAATAGGGGGTTCCGAATACTGAGTTTCTGAGTCTACCAAAATTTCTTTTGGTTCAGAAAAATTATCAATCGGTTTCGCTCGCCCCGATACTATTTTGTTTGACTTAGCAAAACAAAATAGTAGGGGCTCAGATTTTGAAAAATCTATCGACTCGACCGGACCAGGCAGGCGTCGATAATTCTGCGAATCTATCAACCCCCTAGTCTTAGTATAAGAGCGATCGTGAAGCACCGATGGGGGGATTGGCCGATCCATTCGAGTTATTTGCGGCAACTCTTTTTTATTACCAGATAATGTTGAATCAGATACATCTTGCAAATTTTGAGTTGATTTGTCGAGAGAAATAGGAATCCCTGAATCTTCTGAAATAGGAGTATGTATATTTGAATCCAGCGAGCGTCGAAGATCAATAGAATGATTTGAATTAGAATGTAAAGTAGCAAATTCTTTTAATTTATTCCAAGCTATTTTTTTTAATCTATCAATTCCATTTTCAAATTGAGTTTGTAATAGTTCACCTGAACTCCGTATACGTCTATTTTGGGAATGATCAATATCATCAATATCTTTTTCTCCTTTTCTAAGTTTGTAAAGCCAATTACTAGCTGCATTAATATCTAAAGATGTAAGTTGGTTACCATCCACACAAATACCAAGTTTTGTATTAATTTTTTCACGACCTAAATCACTTAAATCATATCGAGATTCTACTTTAAAAGTTTCAAAAAGATTTTTTGAACATTTTTTTCGTTTGAAGCTGGAATTAGGGACAACTGTTCTCATCAAAGCTCGATTTTTTCGTTTCTTTGCCGACTCTTCTTCCTCTTTATCTTCGGCTGTACGATACAATTTGTCATATGTATCTGAAAATGCTTGATCTTCAGCTATTAACTCTTCATTTGTGTCTTTTTTCTGTAAAAACCAATAATTTTTCTCGGTTTGGCTTGAATTATCATCTCGTTTTGTAAACCTTATACCTAAGTTGTCTTTGATTGAATTGATTTGTAATTCACTATTAACGCTCGAGGTAATCGGGTTAGTACTCATTTCTCTCAACTGGTCGGGCCGGGTTGATCCATTCGAAAAATGTGAGCCTTTACTATTTTGTTTTGCTAAGCCAAAGAAAATAGTATCGGGGCGAGCAGTAGCTGATTGGGTGCTTGCACCTGCTTCTTCAGGCGGAGTGCCGCCTGAAGAAGCGGGTGCGAAGCACCATTGATAATCAGTTTGCCTTTGATCATCATAAGATTTGTCAATTTCTTTTTTTATATCTTGAGAGGCTTTCTTATCGATACTGGATTTTTTAAAATCTTCAGCAAATTCAATCTGCTTTCCCCCAAATTTAGTAAATAAAGAAAACTTATTTTGGGATAGTTTTTTTTCTTCGAAAAGAAAATTCGAGTTCTGTTTTGATATATTATTGTTTGCTGACTCTGGCCAGCAAAGCTGGTCATAGTATGCACGCATAACTTTTTTTTCAAGAAAGAGAAGACGATCGTTCATTGCTTTACCAAAGACAAAATTTCGATTGGATGTAGATGAACTTCTATTAGTAATCGCTAAATTCTTTTTTTCAGTTATTCGAGCAAGCGAATTGAGTATTGTAGGAAAAGCATTTTTTGTTAATCTTAACTTATCAAATTGAGTTGAACCTTCTCCACTCAAAGAACTGAATGTTAGTGAATATTCTTCTTTTTCTAGCACTTCTAAACATCGTTGTAATGCTTGTGCAGGAAGTTTTTTACCTTTTTTTAATTTTGCCTCAATTCTACCTTTATGCGTTAATTGAAGTCGTAACCATACTCCTCGACGAGGAATGATATCTCCATAAAATCTAATTCTGTTTTTTGTGTTTTTATATTGTAGACTTTTAAATTTTTTACCTTTTTTTAATTTGGGTCTTGCTTCAATTATTTCTTGAAAATAAATACCCGGAGATCGAACAACTTGATGTACAATAACTCGAGGGGAACCATTTATAATAAAATGGCCTCGTTTTGTCATTATTGGTAAATGACCCAGTAAGACCCACTCGGGTTTTGTTTGATATAAAAAATCTCCAGAAATGGTTTTCCATAGAACTGTAGCTTGAACATATAATTTGCAGCTATATGTTTTCATTTTTAAAATACAGTCTCGTGGATTATCATCTGGAGATAGTAGCTGAAAATTAGCACCATCAACAATAAGTTCGATTGTAATATCACCTTTTTCTATCTTTAAAGGAGACATTTTTGAAAATTCGCTTGGTATACCTTGTTTTAAAAAGTTGTTAAAACCAAAACGTTGAACTTCCAAAAGTTCAGGTGAATCAAATGCAATACGAAAAGGATGACTTCGTTGTAAAGATTGAACCATCAATTATTTTAAATTAGTTATTGCCCAATATCTTTTTTTTATAAAATACTTTTTTTTATCAATTACCGCCTCATTGCTTTCCAAGCAATTGATTATTATCTCCTGAAAAAGTCAATTTTACAATATATATTATATTTGTATTGGCAAAATCAAATTTTTTACCAAATTTTTATCTACACAAGTAATAGAATTAATTTCGAATACCACTCTTCCATGAAAATAATACTCTTTTTTAAATAGACTGAGAATTTAAACAAAATTTTTCCAATAACTTATAAATTAAATGTTTTGAAAAACCATTGAAATGTATGATATACTTTCTTTTATACTTTATTTAATGTTTTATATTATTAATATAAATAGACTACTTTGCAAAAGCAAATTGGAGAAATTATTCATTTAAAGGATTTAAAGGATCTAAAAGACTCTTATATTCCCTCTACCCCCTCACTCCTATAACTTTACGGTATAGGTGTGAAAAGGGAGGGGGAATAGGGGGTCAGAATCGGCGGCATAGCCAAGTGGTAAGGCAGAGGATTGCAAATCCTTTATTCCCCAGTTCGAATCTGGGTGCCGCCTTTTTTAAGCTTTTTTTTATATATATGAATAGAACTTTTTGACTAATAATATTTTGGCAAAAACAAATTCTTACATGCTTACTATCCCTCATAGGCATTAACAGGAGGCTATTATCTCTCTATTTTTAACCTGCATTCTACTCCCCGAAAAAAGGAAAAATAGGAGGTATTGGAGAGGATCGCGTGATTTATATTTCTAGAATTTTTGTATTTGATTTTATAATTTATAATAAGAAAAAGGCCCATATCTTTTAGCTAATCAAATCTCTTCTTAATGTTGCTATTTTGTATTTAATGTTTCGTGTTGACATGATTTACAAAACTTTGCTCAAGACATTATCTCACATGGTTTAAGAGATTGACTTATAAAGATACGGGCTTAAAAAATATAGTAACACTATTTTAAAATAAATTCAATAAAAAACTTTACAAATAGAAGCAACATTACTATTACAAAAAAATCAAAGAAAGTCTAGTAACTTAAAAAAGTAAGAGTAACATTACTGTCATCCACTTTAAAGAAGTCACAAAATTTAGATTTAATACCCAGGCAGTAATTCTAATATTATGAACCTGAGATCTAGATTCACTTCTTAAATAGCTCTAACTTCTGATCCTGGTTCAATCTATCAGATACAAACATGGTTGTAAACTCACTAACCTTTGAGTAAATTGGGTGGAATTTCATGTGGAAATCAAATACTGCAGAACTCTCAGCGAGAAGCCAAGTACCGCCATTTAAATCATAAAAAGGTGCCAAATTATCTAATAATAGTACCTTTCAATCAACTGGCGTTGATCATTCTTCGAATCGATCAACTGGCGTTGATCATTCTTCGAATCGATCAACTGGCGTTGATCATTCTTCGAATCGATCAACTGGCGTTGATCATTCTTCGAATCGATCAACTGGCGTTGATCATTCTTCGAATCGATCAACTGGCGTTGATCATTCTTCGAATCGATCAACTGGCGTTGATCATTCTTCGAATCGATCAACTGGCGTTGATCATTCTTCGAATCGATCAACTGGCGTTGATCATTCTTCGAATCGATCAACTGGCGTTGATCATTCTTCGAATCGATCAACTGGCGTTGATCATTCTTCGAATCGATCAACTGGCGTTGATCATTCTTCGAATCGATCAACTGGCGTTGATCATTCTTCGAATCGATCAACTGGCGTTGATCATTCTTCGAATCGATCAACTGGCGTTGATCATTCTTCGAATCGATCAACTGGCGTTGATCATTCTTCGAATCAATGGTGCTTCGCACCAATAGGTGCAAGCACCCAATCGGCTTGCGCCTCAAATTCTTCGAATCGATCATTGGTGCTTCGCACCAATAGGTGCAAGCACCCAACTAACGTTGATCATTCTTCGAATCAATGGTGCAAGTACCCAATCGGCTTTGCCCCATATTTTGTAACCAGTACGTAGTACTTGTAAGTACAGCTCCGCTCAAGCAAAGCAAGTTATAGCCGATTGATCTAATTTTGAGAAATGAAAGTCAAGAAAATGAAAGTATTAAACGAGTTTCGTTTTTCTTTTAACTAATAATTTCTAGTCAAGACTGAAAAAATAAAAACATTTATTATTCAAAACGTACAAAGTGAAAACGAAAAAAAGATGGCTTTTTTTTTCGAGAGAAACGTCCCCAAGCTTCTTCTAAAATCTTATATTTATTGAAATCTTTCTCAGTTTTGTTAATAGACTCAGGACAAAAATTTTCGTTTGATTGGTTTGTTAAGTTATTTTTAATTGAATCTATCTCTATTAAATTTTTATCTGGTAGATTATTATTTTTATTTTTAAAAGTGTTAAGTTTTGAATTCATATAAATTTTTAGTTCCATAAAAATGGTAACAAATGTGTTAAACATATATTTTCAAATAGAAACATATTCCTAATAAACAAAAAATGTAAAAGCACTTTTACCCCCCCCCCTTTTTTCCCCCGACCCCCTCCCCACGACTACTGGTCGTGGGAGGGGGTCGGGGGAAAGGGGGTGAGAAAATATGCCTTTGAAATGTCTCTATACGGTCAAACGTGTAAACCCCTCCTCTTTAACTTTTTCGGTTATAAGAAAAATCACTGTAGGAGATTTTAGGTGGATATATTTAATTGTAAGTTCGAGATTGAATATATAATGAACATATTTTTTCAATTTCGTATGATCTTAATATTTTAAATCGAATTAAATGATCTGCTAATAGATCTAAAAGCTCACGATTGTCATTTAATAAATTAAAAGCCCTATAAAAACAATTGATTACTGTATTGTGATATTGAAGATCTCTCTCAAATTGATAAAGATCATTTAATGATTTTAACGAAGGAAAAGTACTAGATCTTTTTCTACTCACATTAAATATTGTTAATTTTTGATGAAAAAGAGTATCTGGAGAAAGCCACTCTTCATTTCGCGCATTCTGCTCTAATTTAGGCAAATATATTCGATACCATTTACCATAAGATCGCTCTGAAATTTGAAGTTGTTGACAGACTTTTGCTTCCCACCAAGCAGCTTTTTTATAATCTTGCTTAATTGACTGTAGTACTGGCATAAATTTTTTACCTCCCATTCCAGATACCAGGTTAGAGCGCTGATTTTGGTCATAAGTATTACCCCAGAATCGTGATTTTGGTTTTTCAGAGTTGAGTTGTTTACTTACTTGTTGAAAAATTTGCAAAAACTGTTGATTTCGTATCTGTTCATTATTTAGGGAACCTCTTACCTGGTTACTTTTCAACGTAAAAATTTTACTTGAATATAAATACCAACGATCGATCATTAAATGAATTAAAGAACTGGCTGCTAATAACTCAGAAAAGCCAAGATTTGATTGCCAAAGCCATCCTATGGTTTTTCGCTGTGTCAAATCTAACTGTATCGAGTGGTCAGTAAGAATTCCCTGATTTTTTGTATCTTTTGCATAGAGAATATTCTTTGCACTCACATGTAATAATTCACCTGCTTTTCCTGCATATAAGCCAACTAATCTTGTTTCTAAGTCTATTCGAGTTCGTGTGGATAAACTTCTATACTTTTTATCTGTTTCAAGCGAATCTAACGACTCAGGTGAAGATTGCTGCGCACTCTTTTCTTTAAAAAGCGGCCCATTATTTTTGAACGGGAAAGAATGAGGCTGTTGAGGAAGAGAAAGAATTGGAGTAGGATGACTTGATCGATGTGTAACTTTTTCTGAGTTAGATTGTGAAAAATGAGAATTACTCATGAGAACGCTTTGAACAGAAGTGGCAACCGGTTCAGTAAGACTTAAGAATCCTACGTTTGGATGTTCCATCAATAAACTTTGTACCACACCTCTTCCCGCTTGATAAAAAGCAAGTCGACTTGTATGAAAAGGATCGCTCTGTTGTAAAGAAGCTGAGCTAATTTTTTTGTTTGGTAACCCGATTACACAATTTAATCCATGTTCTAATGTTTCTACTGTATGTACAGTATCATCAAGTATTGCTCGAATAGCAGAGTGATTAATTGCTGAGAGTATGTCTATTCCACTCATATTTGCTGTTCGTATACCAAAATAATCCCATGGCATCGAATTAGCAGCTCCAATTTTTTGAGTTTCGGTTTTAAAAAGCTGAATCCTTTTTTCATGGTTTGGAAGTTGCAAATTAATTCTTTTGTCAAATCTACCGGGACGAAGCAAAGCAGGATCAAGAAGAGAAGGTTGTTCACTAGTTGCAATAATTACTACACCGTTTAGGGCTTTAATACCGTCCATTTCAGTTAATAATTGTAACAAAAGATTAATTCTAATCCCTTCACTTTCTTGATTTTGTAGATAAGTAGTAAAAGTCGAATTATTTCCTTGAGTATCAGTTCCACTTCTATTTCCTTGTAATCCCTTATTTTCGATAGGGCTTTCTGGTGAACTTGAAACATTCTCATCTCGATTTGGTTCGGTAGATAATGGAGAATTTTTTTGCAAAAGATCTGTTTGTAATACAGCACTAAGATGAGCAAAGCGAAGTTTTGTGGACCCCATTTCAGGATCTAAAGATAAGAGTGAATCATTTGAGCCTATATCACTATTCACAACATTAAATCGTGACTTACCGATAGCATCTAATTCATCGAAGAATAGCAAACATGGTGCTTCTTTACGCGCAAGTTTAAAAATCTTCTCTAATTGTTCATACGGTTTATTATAAGTCAAGGTTAATGCTCTCATCGACTGAACAATAATTGGTACTTCTGCCTCTCCAGCAATAGCTTGAATTAAAGAAGTTTTCTCTGTGCCTGAAGGGCCAACTACTAAAACGCCTCGCGGAGTTGCACAGCCGCGTCCACGATTTCGAAGAGACCATATAATGTCACTTAAAACTGGAATTGTATTCCCATCTTCAGCGCCAGCTACATCTCGTAATAATTTAGACGACTTATAAAACGATTTCGGAGGAGCGTGGTGTAGTGCGCTTCGGAATTCTGGGGACATTATCGTCAAACCCAGTTCGGAGTTAGCAATTCCTATTATAAATTTTTTAAACGTGACACGATAAATGTACTTACAAACTTCTTTAAGAGCCAAAGCTAAAAAGAAACGATAAATAAATAAGTATGACTGATTTGTTATTGGTTCAAACAGTAATTGTTTATTCACGATTCTTTGGCGTATTCCAGCTTCTAAATTTCTGTTTGATTCGTCAAGAAGATGCGTTTGAGTTATTTCACCATTCTCTGGAGAAGATAAAGTATCATATCTTCGATACCCCCAATAATCAACCGGATGATATTGAGGAAAAGAAAAAGTGATAGGATTTACAATTTCGGAAAGGTGATCAGAAGCATAATCCATTCGGGACTGATTTTGTAGAAATTTTGCTAGGCGTAACTTTTCTGATCCATCTGTTACAGAAGATAGAAATTGAACTTGATCGAATTGAGTCGGAATTGGAGATTCCGTACAATCTAAACGGGTTAATGGCCATTCAAATGGTTTCTCAATCGGTGTTCTTACAGTGACCCAAGGAAGGTACACATTAATTTTTTGGATTTTATAGGTTTTTTCTGGGTCTTTTCTTACCAGTGAGTGTAGTCTTTTTCCTTCATGTAAAAAATATTTTTGCAACTCCGATTCGATTATATTTTTCCACTGATTTACAGTAATTTCAGGCATTATCACGTGTCGATTAGTAGGGAGACCCAATAAAGTTGATCGACTTTTTCGTTTATGCCAATTCAGATGTGAATACTGCACATTTCGACGTTTTAGTCGTAAACGAAGATCTGGTCTATATTTTCGATTATGGACTCCTAAAGAATTGTGGATTTCAAAATCCGGTGCTTCTAATAAATCAATTAAATCTTTTCGGGCTTTTCCTATCAAGGCTCGTAATGGCAAAGAGCCATTAGGACGCTGTTTGCGATCAGTAAAAGAAAAAGGTTCAATTGAATTTGTAGAATACATACGTTGACCGTTACTGACTATATTTTCATTTATATCTTTTTGCAGTTCAGCTACCAATTTTTTTGACAAAAAATGCATTCGACCTAAAAAGCTATATTTTCTATCGCTCAACATATTTTTATGTCCCACTTTTGAAGAGATCCACGAATTGATTTCTTTTCGAATTGAAAAATCATTATCAACCCTTTCTGAGTGATAAGCCAATTTATTATCATAAGCTAACGGCTGGAAATCTTTTGATTTCTCAAAATTCGCTTCATTTTCACGAATTTCTTGTAACTGCTCGAATCTTGTCGCAGGATATTCATCTTCACTTTCATCTTCACCTTTTTGTAAACGTGCAAGTTCCCTTTCTTTCATGATACGGTTATGTTCTTCTTCAATAAGTTTATCATCTTCTAATGATGGGCTTATTGTTATTGCCGGTGGACTATCTGTTGGTCTACTTAAATAATCATCATAATCTCTTCCAAATTTTTTAAACATTTCTCTCACCTCGCTTAATTCTTCTAAGCGTATAGGGCGATATTGTATATCCACATTAAACACTTCTCCTGCTGAATTTAAAGATGTATCTGATGATAATGGATCCCACGCGAAACTTGTTTCTGAGTCGCTCATCCATTTATTTCCTCTAATTGGTTCGAGTACTGATACAGGTGTCGAGTTTAAAAAGGGAAAAGCCAAATCTTTTATTAAAGATAACGGTAAAACTGGTGGAAGGTTAATGTGTAAAGGGCTTAACAAAATAGAATTGATTAATCCTTCTCGAGGAAATGAAATCGAAGGACACATTAGTAACCGTGGAATGATAAATTGTTTAAAGAGAGAACTTATTTCTTCTCTTCTTAGCTCAGGAAATTTATATCCAGACATTAAACGAGGGAATAGCACGTTACTTTCTGAAAAATCTGCGGTAAATACTTTTTGAAAATTTGTACAATCTTTTGAATTTTTACACAATTCTTCAATCAAGTTATCAAGATACTGATCATTTTGAAGAAGATCTTCTACACTGATTTTTTCTAGTTTCTCATTAATATTTTGAGTTTTTTGATCATTTTTAAAAGTATTTATTTCATCTTTTTTAGATTTCAGGTAGATTTTATTTTTGAATAACTCATTTTGATTACTATCAAAATGATTTGTATTCTGTTTCGACTGGCTTTTATACCGTTCAATGCTCTTGAGATCTTTATTATTTTTTTCATTTCCCACTGACAAACTTTTATTAAAAAATGTCTCTTCTGAAGGATTCGAAGAATTCTCAACGCCAGGTGATAGATTCGAAGAATTCTCAACGCCAGGTGATAGATTCGAAGAATTCTCAACGCCAGGTGAATTATCAACGCTAGTTGATCGAAAAGAATGTGGACCCTTTGAATCGTTACTCGATTTTTTGTCAACTCGAGGCAAGCTTTGTAAAGCTTGCCCAGAATCAATACCAGAAGTTTCAAACATTACAACAAATTTATCGTACTCTTTCTGATCTTCGGGATCGATTGGTTTTTGCAATCCAGATAATACTGATTCATCTGTTATGGTTTCTTGAGTCAAAGAGTGATCAACGCCAATCTGACCCGGCCAGGTTAATCGATTTGAAGAATTTAAGTTCTTAGATGCTTGATTGTTTAGATCATCAATCGAGTCACCGTTAGATTTCAGATTGAAATCCATAGTAGATTCAATAAATTCTTCCGAAATCCAAATATTTTGTGCAGGTAAATGTGACAGATCTGTCGATTGTTTAGAAGGATTTACTTTGCTAGAGGCCAACTTTGTCTTTTCAGAGGAAGTAACTCTATTTAATTGTTTTGGCTGTAACTGTAGCGATTCTAATATTTCTTTTGATGAAATAGTATGCAGGCTATTTAAATTTTTATCTAATGATTCAGACTCCAGTGGATCATACTGATTGATCTCACGAAGAGGAGATAGTATTGTAAACCATTGATTCGAAGAATGATCAACGCGAGTTGATCGATTTGAAGAATTTGAGGCGAAAGCCGATGGATTCGAAGAATGATCAACGCGAGTTGATCGATTTGAAGAATTTGAGGCGAAAGCCGATGGATTCGAAGAATGATCAACGCGAGCTGATCGATTCGAAGAATTTATATTACTACTTAATTGAGTGGATTTACCTTTTGAAAAAGAATTTGATTCGGTTTTCTTTTTCTTTTTATTTTTTTTTTCAGTAGGAGCTAAATCACTTTCGTTATTTTTTTCATTTTCGCTTTCATTTGTATTAATAGCTTCATCTTCTTCATCTACAAATTGATTTTCGTCGCTCTTTGTAGAATCTGATAAATTTTGATCAATTTGAGTCTTTAGTAGAACATCTTGATTTTTTTTGTTTAATTCTGATACATTTTGATCGGCTTCATTATTAAAATTATCAGGAACGTTTAAACCATAAGAATAAAAAAGTTCTTTTAATACAGTTTGAAATGATGAAAAATCTATACCATAAGCATTTTGTGTACTTTTTTCAAATTGCACGCGTAACTCGTTATCATTTGCTCTATTTTGAGGTGTAGCAATAGAAGGTAATAAATTAGAAACAATAAGAGATTTTGAAATATTAGGTGTACCAACCAAATTTAAATACGGTGAATCTAATTTCGAAGGAATACTATCACTTTCTAGATAAATAGCTTTTTTATGAAAAGGAAGAAGATACTGAAAGCCAACTATTTTTTCGGGCATTCTATTATTACGAAATCGTAAAGGACTTTGCCAAGTCTTGCCATATTGAGAATTAAAAGAAAGAAATAATGGGTTTAAAGCTTCCAGATAATTCAATTGCTTTTCTGTTGCCACCCCGACAGGTGGTTGGCAAGTTTCAAACTTTGCTAAAGTATTTTCTTTAGAGCTTTCTTCGCTCCATTCTTGTATAGGTAAAATAATTCGGGTTGAATCGTTACAAGCATCAATTTTATACCACCTTAATCCAATTTGTTTACTTTTTGATAAAGAATCAGTATTTAATTGTTCAGGAAAAAATCCTAAAAACTCTTTTCGAAGTTGTTTATTCCAAGGTGATCGTAAACGTATTAAAGCTTGATCTTTATACATATCAATATCACTAATCAATGTATTACTCACTACTGACTCACTTTTTAACAAATTATTATAAGAGGAGTTTATAGTAACCGGTCTTACCATCTGTAAATTTTGATTCGAATACTTATTCAAAGAATTTGATTCGAATAAATTGAGAGGCGAAGCGTTGATAGAAACATCACTCGATAAATTCTCTATGCCAGCCTGACCTGGCCGGCTTGATTTCTCAAAATTTGAGCCCCAGTCGGAGCGAGCAAAACCGGTTGAGAGATTCAAAGAATTTGCAACTAGAGTCGATTGAGAAGTCAGATTTTCAAAAGTTTCCCAAGAAGTTTCTTGAAATACTTTAGTACATCCTGGCATTTTAGCTTGTAATAGTATTCCAAGCCAACGATCTCCTTGTTGTCGTTGTATAGTACTACAAATAGCAGCTAAATAAAGTGTAGCACTGAATATCAAAGTCAATGGTGTAGGACGAGGTAATATAAATTTAATCCAGTCTCTTACAATTTCTGGTGAATAAGAAAACGAATTGAGTAAAGTAGAAAAAGTTTCAGTATCAGTTGAACCTGGCATTTCCGATTTTACCTGATTGTTTTCAGATGGATTTACACTATCTTTACTAGAAGAAAAAGAGTGACTTAAATTTTGATTGGTATTAAATAAAGTACGATGTATTAATAAATTTTTTGGGGAGTTTTTCATAATAAAGAATTTGAATTCTACATTCAAAGCCTAAGCAAAACTTAATGAACTGCTCACACTTTGTCAAAAAAATTTGGAATACTTTGCTTACTCAGGTAAGTAAGCTTTACTGACCTGATTAATAAGCAAGCAAAGCCAGCTTGACTTCGCATCTAAGAATTATTAAGGCTAACCTAGTTGCCAAATTTAACAAATTTAAGGTATTATCCAATGGAATGACTGCAGGTAAACCTTTTTATCCACGAAAAAGGATTGCCACAAGCAAAAAATTGACTCCCTGTAAATGGTGCATACTAAAAAAAAACCCTAATTAAGCTTTTTTCAATACACCCTTTACACCTTATCCACTCAGAAAGTGAAGTCGGGGGCGGGGGGGGGGAGGTGCGGGGTAGATGTTTGAGCGACAGCTTGTAGCGGTTTTAATTTTTAAACTTAAAGTAAGATGGATTAGGTATATAAATCTAAAACAAATGTATGTACTTAACATTATAGATAGATTATATATACTCAAAATTATTTTGACTTAGCAAAAAGTCAAAATAGAAATAAAATTAAATTGGGGAACGCCTTATTTTAACAAGTACGTAGTACTTGTCACTCCAGCCGAGCTGGAGAAAAGTCTTTGGCGCAATGGGCTGACATCGACCTCAGATAATAACTTTACCCCGACCCCGTAGAGGTGGTAAAGTTATTATCTGAGGTCGATGTCAGCCGCCCATACTCAGCGCTCGTTTTTATACCTCCTTACCCCCTACAATTGTCCCTGTAAAAGACCGATTGTAGGAGGTAGGAGAAAAAAAATGATCAGTTGAAGGTCTGTCAGCTATTGTAATTAACAAAGTAATAGACATTTTCCCTATCAAACTCTACTATCCTACCTTTAATCATATACGAAATGTTTTTGAGTTAAAATATATACAAAAATATTAGGTATTCTTACATTAATCGAATTATAAAATTTAGTCAAGCTTTTGTTTTACATCAAAGAAAGTAATTTAAATCTAATTTTTATAGTAATTGAATTATAATAAAAAGTCAACTAATTCAATGACTGTCACGTATTTATTTGTGCTAATTTTGATTAGCTACAAACCTACTATTCATAAATGTAATACTATAATCCTTCATAAATGTAAGACAAAGAGTTTTGCTTTCTTTAATTTATTAAATCTTCTTTCTCAGCAAATTAAAAAGTCAAAGAAGGAGTCTGCATTCTTGTAGGACTATGCTAATCACTTTCATAGCATCAAGTGATTAAATAATTGTTCAGACTTTTTTTTTATAAAATAGGGTGAAATGAGTTGCATTAATTCTAATTACCACAGTATACTGTAATTTAGTGTTTTTTATTAAATAAAAAAGTAGTCTATTAACTCGAATCAAAAGCCTGTTTAGCTCAGTTGGTTTAGAGCATCCGTCTCATACGCGGAGGGTCACTAGTTCAAGTCTAGTAACAGGCAAATATAGAGTATTGTTTTTTTAGGTATTGTCTTTCAATTAGAATATTTTAACTCTTGCCAAACTTGAAAAGTTTTACTTTGTTTACCTTTTTTTTCTCTAAACAAAGTTTACTTCTGTCAAAATTTATTGATCAAAAACCTGACCTCTTTTCCTCTATAAATTTGATGAGAAGAAAAAATTGGCTTACGAGTCATTCTTCGAATCCATTGACGTAATTGATTGCTTATTCAGTGTGATCTCTAACCCGCGCCTTGCTGTTCCTCTCTCCCCCCGAGAAAAGGTCGGGGGGGGGCAGCAAGGCGCAGCTAGAGCCAATCCATACTCAACAGAGAGGGGGAGTAAGTGGTAAATGAAAGCTGATTTTAAGGTCTGATCTTACGAAATATTACCCTCAATACTTTATACTCCCTGTCAGGGCGATAAAAGTCAAGTAATCAATCCTTGTCATGGACTTACGCTAAATGCAGCTTATCTATTTAAAGTGAAGCAATCAATTAAATTGTCAGTTAAAATCAGATAGATTAATATTACTTGTAATAAACTGATTTTTAGTATAAAAATTTCACCTGGGCTCGACTTTAATTCACAAGTATACCCTTACTGTAGATTACCATTCCTTATTCGAGGCCAAATTGCTATTGACATCGGTAATGATTTGCTTGCCGATGTCAATAGCAGTCTGGTCTCAAAGAGGAAGGAAAGTTTGCCAAGCTCTCTCAGAATAAGCTATTAAGACAATATTTAAAATCAACAATTTTTTGTATAGTAGATTTACTATGAATGGAAAAATACAATTATATAATTCTAATTTTTTTTCACAGTTAGCCTGCTAAGGGACTTGAACCCTTAACCGTCGGTTTACAAAACCGATACTCTACCAATTGAGTTAAGCAGGCATAATTTTTATTTTTACCATTTTTGTATAAATGGTACGGTACATACATGGATTTTAAAAATTAATTAAAATCTGTATGTACACTTTACACGATAAACTAAAGTTGTGTCAACTCCCCGGTTTGTATGGGGAATTTCTTCAAATAGTATATCTAATAAATTGTAATCTAACAAAATAGAGAATATCTAATCTAAATTTGAAGATAATAAAAAGGTTCTTTTTATTAACTTTTTTATTAGAGATATTATAAGTTTTTATTTTGTCAGAATTGTAAGCATCTGTTATTTTGAAAGATTGACTAACTTTGATTTAAAACTCATAAATTATACCCTTCATCTCATACTTACTTATCTGTAGGGAGTTTTTTTAGATGAAAATATTATAAGAATTGAGTATTAGTGCTTTTTCGGTATGCGGAGATAGTCAATTTTTGCGTATACGTCCTATATATACTCATTAAAATAAAAGTATTTTTTTTTATTTCAAGCAAACTACAAAGAATGATCAATCGGGTAACGCCGTACGCAAGCTTTGCTTCCGTCGGCTCAAGCTTTGCTTCTGCTCAGATTCTTAGAATCAACCCCAGCCTGACACCTGCTTCGCAGGTGTCAGGCCATCTCTCGATTTTCTTTTGCTTTTGCTTAGCAACAGAAAATAGTATGCTGAGTTCCTCCAGCTCTACTGGAGTGACAAGTACTACGTACTTGATTATCGATTCGCAAAATTATCAACTAGAGCCACACCCGAAGGGTGTTGGCCCGTATTATTTTGCTATAGTATTTTATTAAGCAACACAAAAAATAAAATAGTACAGGCCGATATATTCATCAGAATTTGTGGCACGAAGCATCGATACTATAAACTATTGTATTTAACGGCTTGTCCATCGTAATTTTCTTCTTGTACGAATAGAAGCGGACCTCCACCTCCTTACGAGCTGACTTTGCAATGATTTTGTACTTAAAGTTAAGCTTAAATAAGCAAGCAAAGCTTGTCTATACTTCTGCAGAGAAAGGATAATAAATAGTTGGTGTACTCCCAAAGTAGGTATTCTTTGATTGTATTAAAATTAACAGAATACTTTACAATTTTTTTTACCAACTCGATTTTGTCACACCAGGTAACAAACCTTGATTAGCCATCTCACGTAGCATATGTCGAGAGAGACCAAAATCTCTAAAATAACCTTTTGGACGACCGGTCAAACGACAACGATTATGTAATCGGACAGGTACACTATTACGAGGGAATTTTTGCAACTTTCTATGTAAATTTAATTTTTCTTCAAGGGAAGAAGCTGCTTTCATTTGCTCCTTTAAGTTTTCACGCCTTTGTGCATACCGATTTACTAAACGCTGTCGTTTTCGTTCGCGTTCAACCATACTTTTTTTTGCCATAAAAAAATTTAATAAATAATAAAATAAAGCTACCTATCCATTTCATTTCAAGAAGGTGAAGTATCGTTACCTTGCTTCCATCCCTCCTTTATCTCTATTTATCTCTTTTTCAAAAGCAATCAGTTAGGAGGAGAGTTTTTGTTAATGTAATAAATATTAAACGGTAAAAGAACGGCTTTTATTTATAAATGGTAATAAGCCGATAATACGAGCGCTTTTAATAGCTTTGGAAGTATAACGTTGTTGTTTCGCTGTTAGTTTATTAATACGACGAGGTAGAATTTTTCCTTCTGCTGTAATTAATTTTCGTAATAAAACAACATTTTTATAATCAATAGTTCCACGCGATCTTTTAACTGATTTTGATGGTGGTGTCTTTTTAGAAGAGGTTTCAGATACTTTTTTACCTAAATGAGTAAAAGGTGCAGAAAAGTTATATTGCGGTTTCGATTTTTTTTGAACAACAGCAACTAGTGGAAACGATGTTTTTCGTCTCGCACGTCGTTTCGAAAAATTTGCACGCCTTGTAGACATTCTCATAAATTTGTTTAGAACACTTTTTATTTAAATTGGATTTTCTTGCATTACTTTAAGTTAGAGTTTTTCTTAGAAAAAATGGCCTACACCCTAACCCCAATTTCTACCTACTTTTTTCCGAAAAGATTACTTCGATTTTGAGTGTAGAAAACAATTTGAGCTATCCCACCTACTCGACCCTACCTTTAGTGAGCGTAGCTCACTAGGGAAGGGGGGGGGGGTAGGATAGTGGGTGAGCGAAGCCGATGGGGTGCTTGCACCTATTGCACAAGCAGAGCTTGAGCTGGAGTTCCGCTCCAGGTGCGAAGCACCATTGATTCGAAGAATGATCAACGCCAGTTGGGTGCTTGCACCTATTAGGCTCGAAGAGCCTATTGGGTTCGAAGAACCTATTGGTGCGAAGCACCATTGGGTTCGAAGAACCTATTGGTGCGAAGCACCATTGGGTTCGAAGAACCTATTGGTGCGAAGCACCATTGGGTTCGAAGAACCTATTGGTGCGAAGCACCATTGGGTTCGAAGAACCTATTGGTGCGAAGCACCATTGGGTTCGAAGAACCTATTGGTGCGAAGCACCATTGGGTTCGAAGAACCTATTGGTGCGAAGCACCATTGGGTTCGAAGAACCTATTGGTGCGAAGCACCATTGGGTTCGAAGAACCTATTGGTGCGAAGCACCATTGGGTTCGAAGAACCTATTGGTGCGAAGCACCATTGGGTTCGAAGAACCTATTGGTGCGAAGCACCATTGGGTTCGAAGAACCTATTGGTGCGAAGCACCATTGGGTTCGAAGAACCTATTGGTGCGAAGCACCATTGGGTTCGAAGAACCTATTGGTGCGAAGCACCATTGGGTTCGAAGAACCTATTGGTGCGAAGCACCATTGGGTTCGAAGCACCATTGATCGATTTGAAGAATTTGAGCAGAAGCAAAGCTTGAACCGACGGAAGCGAAGCTTGCGTACGGCGTTACCCGACTGATAATTTATTGAATCTATCAATTTGCGCGGTGCGTAGGCCAACACCCTTCGAATATGGCTAACGTCAATGGGTCCATAGAACCTAACGCCAGCCCAGCCCAGCCGAGTTGATAGATATATTCTAAGAATTCTTTTATAACTGAACTTTAATTACTGAACAAATGACAGTAATTGATGAAAAGCATCTTTATCTAATATAGCCAGTTGAGACACAATTTTTCTATTTAAAAGAACATTTGATTGTTTTGAAAGATGAACAAATTGGCTATAACTTAAACCAGCAGTTCGAGTAGCTGCATTTATACGTGTGATCCAAATACTTCGAAAAACACGTTTACGTTGAACACGATCTCGAGAAGAATGTTTCAATGCTTTTAACACATCTTGATTGGCTACTCGAAAAAGTGTTTCAGATGAACCTCTAAATCCTGAAGAAAGTTGTAACGTTTTTTGACGCCTTTTACGCGCAACGTTACCTCGTTTCACTCGAGTCATAAATTTTGTAATGTATAATTTTATATTTTATATACTAATATGCGTTATTTAAAATACGCATATACAAACCAAGTCAAAGATTGATTTGCACCTTGCTAACCATCCGCTATTTGACTTCCCAATTTAAAATAGTTGACCATCAAGGGAGGCTGAGTTTGAGGAAGACACGGGTCAGCTATCATTTGCACATTGAAATACTTACCATTAAATGGGTTTGTTAATATTAAGGATTGTCACAAAGTCAAAAATATTGACACACTGCCACCTTTAATTTTACCATTTTTTTATGAAAAGTGCATACTTTAAAACTTTTGCTTAATTGACGCGGTATCTATTTACGTTATACGAGTATTCAATACATTAATTATAGTCTGTTAACATATTTGATTTTGGCGCGAAAAAAAATTTGAATAATTTGAGCCCTTCCACCCTATACCCTCTAAATAGGGAGTCTGAGGAGATCAATGTCAGCCCAGAGTGACGCCAATAGAGACGCTCGCTATCCTACCTCTTCCTCCGGCTTACTAAGGCTAAACTTACGCGAGGTAAAGCATGCCAACCACCTCCTCGTTCAGAAGAGATTGTTGGGTGAAATCACCCACCCTTACAAAGAAATCGATGTTTGTCTTTTGCTATAGATAAGAAAAACCGATCGACGAGTTGATAGCTAAAAATATTTAAAAGGTGATTGCTTACACTACCCGATTTTGAAAAAATACTAAGCTAAACTTGATCTCCAAAAATCATCCCCTAAAATCCACCTACATTTTTTGCTAAGCAAAAAATAGAATGTTGATCTTTAGAAGATTATCTTTATGGGTTCCTATAGATGGAGAGGGATCATACTTAATTTTAAACTAAATTTTTTTTTCAGCTTTAATAAAATAAGTATTTTACCATTTACTACAGATTAATACTATATTCTACGGTATTCTATGTTTTGTATAAAAACGTAGAATTTATTAAAACATAGAATTCGAGTAACAAATAAAATGTTTAAAAATTTTATGTCGATTTATATTATTAACTGCTAGCGCATAGGCTAATTACATATTTTAAATTTATCTTTATTCTTTAACTCGAAAAGCTCAAAACTGGCTCTCTCCAACCCATTTGGAAGAAAAAAATAGGTAGATACTTGGAAAGAGGCTTGGAAAAAGATTCGAACCAGTACTTGAATGGCTGCCTATCCCTTATTCGACAGAAAAGTTACAGAAATCGTTTTCAGACATTGATCTTTACTAAGCTTGCCAATATTAGCGAAGGCTTTTATTTATAATGCAAAAAATCAGTATACGCTTGTATTTCTAAAAAAACCTGTTTCAAATCCAAGTAAACCATCCATCCGGGGATATCCATGAGAACGAGAACCCAAGCTTTGTAATTTTAGGATTTAAAATCCTTTTACCTCCGAAAGAAGAAATCCAGTAAAGCTTTCTTTCTTGCCTTACACTATTCTAGTAGTTAAACCTTTATTCCTACTCGACTACTCTTTTTAATACAAGGTTATAAGGGAAGTATGAAAAATTAAATACCATTAATTTTTTCTAGCAAATCTAGTAATCGGAGCTTTCCAACTCATTTTTTTCAAACGGTACAAAGTGCAAACCTTCAACTACCTGTTCCTTTACCCCATATTGTTGGGGGTAAAAATAGCGCTGACCCAACCCACTCGAAATAGGGAATAAGGGGAATATATAAACTTAAATTTTGAATGGTTCTGGCCTACACTCACATCTCTAAAAGTAGATTTCAGGGTATGATCGTTACTCTCGCAGGCCGGTCATCCCTTTTTCGTCCCGGACCATAAAAGCAGGGATTGCTCGAAACCATGGATGCAAAGTACGGTTTGTATCGCCTAGTACTTATCTCAAGACTACCCCCAGGACGAAGTGTACTGTTCACCAATAACCCGTTCCTCTTACCAAATTGTTTTTCACACAATTCAGGGTTAAAAATGGGGTATTCTGCGCTGGCAAGGAATCTTCTTCGCCTTCACATTCAGACTTGCTAATAACTACTGGACTTTCCTGCTCAGACATCAGAGTGAATTGAGAGTCGTAAGGTGGGACTCCACCACCATTATCTCCTCCATAATCCCCTGCAGACGTGCTTTTTTATGTATTAGCTTCCGAAACGTTTAATTTCAGTTCTGTTTTTATGGTTATTGCACTTCGTCGAAGACATCGCTTCGTGACTTTCTTCGGTGAGTAAAAAATTTTAGAATCACCGTAACGTATCAAATTTTTTAAATACATATCAATGGGTTTGTAAAACCTAATAGGTTCTTCGAACCCAATCGTGCTTCGCACCCAATATTAATATGTAGCAACAAAATTTAAAAGAAGATAAAGAAATATACAAATCCAAGTAAATGAAATTACAAACAATTTAGCCTGAGAATAGTATAAAAATAAATTTAACGAATGGACATATATAATAACAAAATTATAATAAACTATTGAAGTTTGAGGTGTGATAAAAGCAATGAGAATTAACGTGACAAAAAGACGAAAAATCATAATCATAAAATGTTTGTAAATTGATTATAGAATATAAAATACTTTTCTATCCACATACTCATAAAATAAAGAGTTGTTAGCGTGATTAATGAGATTAACTAAATACCCCATTTGACAAACATAAGATTTACTTCATTAGTATAAAGTAAGAGCGGTCACTTATTAAATAGGGGGGAAGAATAAAAATGGAACATAATCGACTACCCTGGCAGAATGCCCAGCTCTTCCAAGCCACCAACAACCTTTTCATTTCAGAAAAAAGAGGGGGGTTGATGGCTTAAATACCGGTACAAAAATAAGGACTCACTTAGAAAATATTTTTTTTTTAACGTATCACTAAGTAAGTCAATCGTAAATCTTAAAATTTATTAATAAATCTTGAAAAAATTTACATGAAATGTTTCAATGGTGCAAGCACCCAATTTAAAATAAATATAAAAAGTACAAAATTATAAAAAGTCATTGTAGGTGAAAAGTGTTGTATAAATGAATGCAAATATGCTACCATAATGTTTATTTAAATCCAAATTAGCCGGGATAGCTCAGTCGGTAGAGCAGAGGACTGAAAATCCTCGTGTCACCAGTTCAAATCTGGTTCCTGGCATATAATGAATCAAATAATATACACTTTAGCGAAACACGCTAAAGCAGATAACTTGTCTATCTTTTGATCCCCCGTATTTTTTATGATGGGTGCGAAAGCACCTATTGGTGCGAAGCACCATTGGGAGTAGAGAAGTAATAAGTTGGAGATTGCGAGCTTTGCACAAAAAAATAATCAACAGTAGTTGATTTATGTACTAGGGCGGAAGGATTCGAACCTCCGAATGTCGGGACCAAAACCCGATGCCTTACCACTTGGCGACGCCCTATTTTGATTGACAATAAATATACTGTTTCATGAACTTATCTCCCTTGAAAAAGAGATCTAGAGCAACTCACTTAAACTCGACTTATTTTCTTTATACCCTGAGTAAAAATACAGAGTATCAAAAAGTGAGAATAATTAAATATTTAAGTATTAATATATATATAATTATACCTCTATTTTTTTTAAAGTCAATCCATCGACTATTGTTGATTCGAAGAATGATCAACGCGAGTTGGGTGCTTGCACCTATTGCACAAGCAGAGCTTGAGCTGGAGCTCCGCTCCAGGTGCGAAGTACCATTGGGTTCAAAGAACCTATTGGTGCGAAGTACCAATGATCGATTCGAAGACTGGTTGAGGAGAGTTGGAGTGAGAAGTACGTACTACTTGTTTATCGATTCGAATTATCGGCGTGAACCGATAGATTCCAAGAATATAAAACTAGAGACGGGAGAGACGGTATTTAATTTTGTCTAATAGAAAAAAGAAACTCAAGATATCTCAGAATTTGAAGTCACTAAAAAATACAAATATTTTATTGTTTTATATTTCATTTTTGTCTCGAACCATTTTTCGACATTTTTATATTATATTAACTAATTCTTGTGTTTTTATTTTTTTTTTGCTATTCTAACTCGTGAACATTTCTAGCTTGTTTTTGTTTTTTTAATTTTTTCTTATTATTTTATTTATTAGAGAAACTACCCTACCTTCATCCCCCGAACCCCCTACCCAGAACGGAAGGTGGTCATGGGTAGGGGGTTCGGGGGATGAAGTGTGCAAGGGTTCTCTATAAAAAAAGAGAATGGAGGGAGCTGCGTTAATCAAAATAAGTATGCTCAGAAAACAAAAACCGGTATATATGAGAAACATAATCGAGATTTAATCAGTTGTATTGACATCTATTTGCTTATTCTTACCATAAAGGAAAAGCTTACTTTACTATGGAATACTTTTTTCTTTAAAATTTAAGTAAGTATCTTAGAGTCAAGCTATTAGAAGGCTCGCCTTTCCCCGCTGTTAGTGCGATGACATCGGAAAAAGAATATTGACTTTACCTTTACTGCTTGCCTTTACGGGTGATTGTAAAGTATTCACATTCATCGATTGATATGCAGGAACTTCCTGAAGTGTTGATTGATGCACCTATTGTGAATCCGAGTCAGTATATACATACGCCTTTTTTACCTTCTCTACCCCCTCCCCTATAAAGCGAGCGGGTCAGGGTGGGGGTAACACCGGAAAGGTAGGAGCACGCTTTTAGCTTATATCCGCCTACTAGGAAGCCTAGCCCTTCCTCTAAATCAATCAAACATTTTAAATAATTAAAAAGCTTAACTTTCGAATGCCTACAATTCAGCAATTGATTCGTGAGGCCAGACAGGATATAAAGAATAAAACTAAATCTCCTGCTTTAAAGGCCTGTCCGCAACGACGCGGCGTTTGTACAAGAGTATACACCACAACACCTAAAAAACCAAACTCGGCTTTACGTAAAGTTGCTCGAGTTCGATTAACAACAGGATTTGAAGTCACAGCATATATACCTGGTATTGGACATAACCTCCAAGAACACTCAGTGGTTTTAGTACGTGGTGGAAGGGTAAAAGATTTACCAGGTGTTCGTTATCATATTGTGCGAGGCACCCTAGATGCTGCTGCCGTGAATAATCGGGTTCAAGGACGATCAAAATATGGTGTAAAACGACCAAAATAATTCAGAGTTTAATACCCATAATTAAAGTATTACAAACTGTGTTTCAATCAAACTCAAAGAATTACTCAATTACTTGTGCTTTACCAAAGATTTTACGGTATTCTACGTTTTGATGCAAAATTTTACATTCTACGTTTTTGTAAAAACGTAGAATGTAGAATACCGTAGAATTTTAGAAACACGTCAAATAGTAGCAATGGTATGGACTGTATATGGGAAACTGATTTCCTCTAGACAGCCATTCAGTAGAAATAACCGTACTGTTTAAATATTTAAACTTTCAATATTTCAATAATTTTTTGCAATTATTTGTTTAAGATTCTTCGTCAAAAAAACGTAGAATGTAAAATAATAAATATTAACTAGAGTCAATTTTTTTATATATTTATAACTTGTATGTCTCGTAGACGAACCCCCACAAAAAACATTATTTTACCAGATCCAATTTATCAAAATCGTCTTCTTGAAATGATTGTCAACAATATTATGAAGAAGGGAAAAAAAAGTTTAGCATATCGTCTTTGTTATCAGGCTATGTCTCAAATAGAAAAAACCACAGACCGAGATCCAATCTTAGTGATTGAAGAAGCTGTTCGTAATGTAACACCGCTTGTGATAGTAAAAGCACGAAGAATGGGTGGAGCTACTCATCAAGTTCCATTAAGAGTTGATCCAGAACAAGGAACAGCATTAGCTATTCGATGGATCCTTTCGTCTTGTCGAAATCGGTCTGGCCGTGATATGGCTTCAAAGCTTACTAATGAATTTTTAGATGCTTCCAAAAGAATGGGAAACGCCGTTCGTAAAAAAGAAGAAGTTCATAAAATGGCTGAAGCAAACAAAGCGTTTGCCAAACATCGCTTTTAATTGTATGTAATTTTTTAATTGATGCGTATTTTTTCTACGGTAAAAGCTACAACCTTCAACTTGTAACCCGTTACGGAGAAGTGAGTTAAATAAGAGCATTAATTGGGTGCTTGCACCTGCTTCTTCGGGCGGTACTCCGCCCGAAGAAGCAGGTGCAAGCACCATTGATTATTATGGTTCTATAACCCTAAAAAATTGAGCAGCTTATTTATCTTCAACCACACATTTATTTGATACAGTAACTTTTAAAAAGTTATAATTCATTTCTTAATGTATAAGAAACGAGTATTTGACTTTATGGAAAAAAGAAGTTATGCTAATATCTGAAGCATTCTTTTTATATAATAATTAATATAAAATGATGTCCTGTAAAGTAGTTTGATTTATTTTTTTTTCTATCAACCCGAGCGATTCAGGCTGCCGTTGATGTACTCGCTTCTTCGGTGGTAATCGGAACGGAACCACCTGCAAAGCAGGTGGTATCCAACAGTGTTTGAATCACTCTTCGAATCTATCGTATACCGCCGATAATTCTTCGACTGTATCAAATTTTTATTATTTTAGGGTCCCGATAAGTCAAGTATCGGTACAAGAACGCAAGGATATTCTTTCGCAAGAATGAAGATTTCTAAATGAAAAAAGCAAAATCACAATTTGTTTATATCCGATCAGAAGAAATAATAAATTTATTGGCCAAAATGAATTTGAAGAATGTGAGACGTGAGCCTGACCCTTCCTATAAATTATGGGTCGACCAATTCACAGAATTTTAGCTTTGACCTTGTCATTCGACATTCTACCCATATTTTTAATAAAAATATGGGTAGAATGTCGAATTGATAAAAACGGAGAATATGGTAAGGTACCAAAAAAAAGAGGGTAACCCAAAATAAATCAAGTACCGTTGAAAATCATTATCAAATATTAACTACATTTTATTTTTTCAAAATTCTTTTATATGGCAAGATCTAAATTTGAACGTAAAAAACCACATGTTAATATTGGTACTATTGGGCATGTGGATCATGGGAAAACAACTTTAACAGCAGCTATTACAATGGCTTTAGCTTTACGCAGTGGAGGAAAAGCGCGTAAATATGCTGATATTGATTCAGCACCTGAAGAGAAAGCTCGTGGAATTACAATTAATACATGTCATGTAGAATATGAAACCGATACTCGTCATTATGCGCATGTAGATTGTCCAGGCCATGCTGATTATGTTAAAAATATGATTACTGGAGCTGCCCAAATGGATGGGGCAATTTTAGTAGTTTCTGGGGCAGATGGACCAATGCCACAAACAAAAGAACACATTTTACTTGCCAAGCAGGTAGGTGTTCCAAACATTGTGGTATTTTTAAACAAAGAAGATCAAGTCGATGATGCCGAACTTTTAGAGTTAGTTGAACTTGAGGTTCGTGAAACTTTAGATGCGTATGAATTCCCAGGTGATGATATCCCAATTATTTCAGGATCTGCACTATTAGCTCTCCAAGCTTTAACTGAAAATCCTTCGATTGATCGTGGTCAAAATAAATGGGTGGACAAAATTCTTGATCTTATGGATCAAGTTGATAATTATATTCAAACTCCTGAAAGAGAAACTGATAAGCCATTTCTTATGGCTGTCGAAGATGTCTTCTCGATTACAGGCCGGGGTACTGTTGCTACTGGACGGGTTGAACGAGGTACAATTAAAGTAGGTGCCACTGTTGAAATAGTTGGATTACGTAAAACAAAAAGTACAACTGTAACAGGCTTAGAAATGTTCCAAAAAACACTTGAAGAAAGTGTAGCAGGTGATAACGTAGGTATTTTGCTTCGAGGTGTACAAAAAGCAGATATTTTGCGTGGAATGGTTTTAGCAAAACCTGGAACAATAACTCCGCATACAAAATTTGAAGCAACCGTTTATGTTTTGAAAAAAGAAGAGGGTGGTAGACATACTCCATTCTTTCCTGGTTACAGGCCACAATTTTATGTTCGAACAACAGATGTAACTGGTGAGATTGAATCTTTTAAATTAGATAATAACACTGAGCTTAAAATGGTAATGCCGGGAGATCGTATTAAGGTTGTAGTGCAATTAATTGAACCTATTGCAATTGAAAAAGGTATGAGGTTTGCAATTCGTGAGGGTAATAGAACAGTTGGAGCCGGTGTAGTTTCAACTATTTTAGCATAAAGTTTTTAATCCAAACTCTATATTGAAACCTTTTTGCTCTTAACCATAGCAATTTTTATTAACAGTATTCTACGTTTTTATACCAAATTCTACATTCTTCATTTTTATAAAAATGAAGAATGTAGAATTTGGTATAAAAACGTAGAATTAAAAAAAAACGTAGAGTATACATCCAATTAAAGAAAAATTCTAGGAAAGCAACGTATAAACAGGTTTTGCAAAGCTCGCCCATACATCGTCAGCCTAGAGTAAGCTTTTGCAAAAAAATTTTCTAATTAAACACGCACCATTCTACATTCTACGATTTTTTTAACGTACAATTTTATTCAATTTGAGATTATAAAATGAAATGAAACTACAAGAACTCGTCCGAACTTTGGAAACTCGTCAAGAAAAAAAGGAATTACCCCAGATTTCTATAGGGGATACTGTCAAAGTTGATGTTTATATACAAGAAGGTAATAAACAACGGCTTCAACCATATCAAGGGACAGTCATAGCTCAGCATAAAGCGGGAATTCACACAACTATAACCGTGCGTAAAGTTTTTCAAGGAGTTGGTGTGGAACGAGTTTTTACTGTGCATTCACCTTGCTTACAAAGCATTCAAGTTGTTCGGCGTGCTAAGGTACGGCGTGCAAAATTGTATTATTTACGTGATAGAGTAGGTAAAGGTACACGATTAGTAACTCGATTAAAAGAATAATATTTTGGATTCGATACTGATCCTTATCCTTATCTGATTTGCGCGGTGGCGCAGGTAAAGGAAAAAGGGTTTTTTATCACAGGTTATCTTTTTCCCCAGAAAAAAGACCTTATGAATTCTACGTTTTTATACGATTGTACGTGATTGTACGTGATTCTACGTTTTGCGTAAAACGTAGAATCACGTACAATCACGTACAATACCAATAGTAGTAAGTTTATGCAACTCTTTCTTTATGCGGAGAGGTTGTTCTCAACAAAATGAAATTTGAATACAAGATTCCCTTAGAAACTCTGGGGTTCTAAAGAAAGTTGTGTTTGAAAATATAGTCTTTTTTTTATTATCTATTATTTAGTAATATTTTTATCTAATACTAATTGACAAATTACTAGAAGGTACTTTATTATATATATATCATTTTAATTAAAGATAATTTTTTTATATTTAATCATTCTTCAAATGATCAACGATACCCTACCCAATGTGTTTGTAAAACCTATTAGGCTCACTTTCGGTGTGCCCCTGTATATTTGGGTGCGAAAGCACCTATTAGGCTCGAAAAGCCTATTGGTTTGCAAAATAATATAGTATGCCGGGTTGATCGATTCCCTTATCCCCTTGGGGGATAAAAGTGTTTACCACCCTTGTGGTAGAATCAAAAAATTTGTAATCAAATCAATTTTTATAAACATTAAACTCATTTATTGGTGAGCTGTAAATTTTTAAATATATATCAGTAAGAAGTATAATGATTAGTGTAAGCGCTTACCTTCATACATAGGAATGAGCACAGATCGTCCTCCTTCTTAAGTGGCCTACATCGGCCATCGTAGGAAATAAGCTGAGCCGTTGAAAGTTTATAATTAAATCCTCACGATATATAATTAAAATGTGCTAACCTTAAAAACACCTATTCTACGCTTTTTTTAACGTATAAACTCAATTCTAGTGATCCTTAGATTCAGCAAACTGTTGAAATTTTACTACAGTTTAATCTGGTGGGCGTAGCCAAGTGGTAAGGCAAAGGACTGTGACTCCTTCATGCGCGGGTTCGATCCCCGTCGCTCACCCTCAAAAAATTACAATATAAGCACGAACAAGTAAACAACAAATACTACATCAAGCTCTCCCCTACCACCTACCTTATTACTGTCAAACTCACTCGGCTAGTATAGGTTAGGAAGTTTTTTAACCAGAAATACAAGATCAGATTAATGACTTTAAGTAAAACTTCCTACTAAATTAAAGATTGTCATTATAAAGTAAGTGCTTTTAAAAATAAGAAAAAGGGTAAAATTTGTTACGGTAACTACAATGTAAGAACCCAATCGTGCTTGCACCCGCTTCTTCAGGCGTTACTCCGCCTGAAGAAGCAGGTGCAAGCACCGATCTGAATACAAAAAGTGATATTAAAAAATTAAATCGTTATAGAAAAATGAGATTCAGTGTTTCTACTAGTTATAATACCGGACGATCAGTGCAGAACGTTTTTTGTCATGTACTTTATTCAGCTTTGGTAATGTATTTACTGAAAGTTGATTTTATATTAGGGTTAAAAAATGGTCCTGCAGAAGTTGAAAGTGATACATAAAACGTAAAAAAGATGGACTGTAACTGAATTATCCTGAGTTGAGTTACCTTTCTGTGAAAGATCGCTTATCCACGATCAATTGTAATGAGGTGGGTTCTCTTTATTTTTTTAAGAAAGAGAACTTCACGGAATTGCTCTCAGAATGGAGGGATTCTTTAAAAATCTCTCAACCCTTTACAAAAAATATCATATTCCAAAAATTATAGAAGTGAGCCTGGTCCGTACTATTTTGTTTTGCTAAGCAAAATAAGATCGGGGCGAGGTAACCCGATTTTTTTGTATTCAAGTAAAATGTAAAGGCGGGTAACGCGATTCGAACGCGCGACTTTCTCGTTGGCAACGAGATGCTCTACCACTGAGCTATACCCGCGTAAATATAAATTGCTATTTTTTTGTATTGTAGATACTATCAAAAGAAAGGGTTAAAAACAAGTGTACAGAAGAGGACTTATTATAATATAGGGTGATTATGGGATACTCTTTATTTATGTCGAGAGATGTTTACTTATTAAAGTAAGGGCCGATATGAGCGCTTACTTCTACAGGTTGGCCTACATCGGCCACCGTAGGAAGGAGGCCGATGTTTGTTTGCCCTAAGATTGATCTCCTACGAAATAATCGCCAAGCTTTGCTTGAGCTGAGCTGGAGTTACAAGTACTTAGTACTTATTACCAAATCGATCTCGATTGGAAATCGATGTAAGCAGGTGTAAACCTATCTATATAAAGAGGGTATTAAAGACTCACCTTTACTGTACTTTATCTGCGCCACTCCATTCTACGTTTTTTGTAAAAAACGTAGAATACCGTGGAATGTTGGAAGGTAGTTACTCCATTTTACGTTTTTTTTTAACGTATAATGTTGCAGGCAGAGTATGTCAAAAATATGAATGAAAAGAATCAACTGTTGTCGACAGAATGGACGTACGAATGATAATCGTCACATTCAGCTCATAAATAGATTAATTAACCAGAGAATTCTTCTGAAAATTCTTTTAACGCCTCTTTTAACAAATTTTCTGCTTCTTCAGTAAAAGTATTTGTTGATTGGATAATCTCACCATATTTACTTTTTCGATTTGCCAAAAATTCGCGTAATCCTACTAAAAATGAGCGTACACTTTCAACTTGAATTTTATCTAAGTAACCATTTGTTCCAGCATAAATAGTAGCTACTTGATCTTCTACGGAAAGGGGAGAAGCTTGCGGCTGTTTTAATAGTTCGCGTAAACGTTGTCCTCTAGCTAATTGATTTTGTGTAGCTTGGTCGAGATCAGAAGCAAATTGAGAAAAAGCTTCAAGTTCAGCAAATTGTGCTAATTCCAATTTTAATTTTCCAGCAACTTGTTTCATAGCTTTTGGCTGAGCTGCAGATCCAACCCTTGAAACTGAGATCCCTACATTAATAGCTGGTCGAATACCTGCGTTAAAAATATCCCCAGATAAGAATATTTGACCATCAGTAATTGAGATCACATTTGTTGGAATATAAGCAGATACGTCTCCTTCTTGTGTTTCAACAATCGGAAGAGCAGTCATGCTTCCTCCACCAAGAGAATCACTCAATTTAGCTGCTCGTTCTAATAATCGTGAGTGTAAGTAAAAAACATCTCCTGGATATGCTTCACGTCCAGGTGGACGTCTTAAAAGTAGTGACATCTCACGATAAGCTTGCGCTTGTTTTGATAAGTCATCATAGATTACTAATGTGTGTTTACCCTTGTACATAAAGTATTCAGCAAGAGCAGCTCCTGTATACGGAGCTAAATACTGTAAACTAGCAGGTGAATCAGCGGGAGCAGCAACAATTACTGTATAGTCTAAAGAACCTCTGTCTTGTAGGTTGTTTACAATTTGAGCTATGGAAGAAGCTTTTTGTCCAATAGCTACATAAACGCAAATAACATCTTTACCTTTTTGGTTTAAAATAGTATCGATTGCAACAGCAGTTTTACCAGTTTGACGATCTCCAATAATAAGTTCTCGCTGTCCGCGGCCAATTGGAATCATTGAATCTATCGCAACCAATCCTGTTTGTAATGGCTCATGCACAGAACGGCGTGAAATAATGCCCGGAGCTCCTGACTCAATTAATCGTGTTTCTGAAACTTCAATTTTGCCCTTACCATCAATAGGATGAGCTAATGGATTAACTACTCGACCAAGATAATCATCACCTACCCCAATTTGAGCAATTTTACCAGTAGCACGAACGGAAGAACCTTCTTGAACAGCAAGTCCTTCACCCATTAATACTGCACCAACGTTTTTTGTTTCTAAATTTAAAGCAATACCAACAGTACCGTCTTCAAAATCTAGAAGTTCACCAGACATTACTTTGTCTAGTCCATAAATACGCGCAATACCATCTCCTACTTGGAATACCGTTCCAACATTAACTACTTTGACCTCTTTTGTGTATTGCTCAATTTGCTGTCTAATAATACTGCTAATTTCGTCTGGTCTTATTTTTGCCATGTTTTATGTTGACTCCTTATGTTTAACGTCCTAGAGAGTAGTATTAATCTATATCTTTTTTATATTACATTCAAACCACCTAATAATTTGACGAGGCTACTTTGAATACAATTTTAGAGTATAGATAAAATATTTAACCTGACTCGTCATGGTAGTGTCGAATCTAAAATACCTCGTTTCGATAGGCATATTGCCACACTCGTTTTTTATGATTTAGAAATATGTAAGTTTGACTTCGTGTCTTTTCCTTAATAATTTTGACCTGCGATAACGGTATTGGTGCTTTGCAAAGGATGGGCTAATATCGCCCACCGTCGGAATTAGGCTGATCTTGCTTTGCAAAATACAGGTTACCAAAGTTCGCTCATACTTGAGTAAGTAAGCCCATATATCCCCCTTACTCCCTAGAAATAGGGAGTAAGGGGGATATATGGGCTCAAATACTTCAAATCGGTCGACTAATGCTTCCTCTTTTACGTTTTGTTTTAATTCTACATTCTACAGTATTCTACATTTTACTACGTTTTTAGAAACAACGTAGAAGATAAAATGTAGACCTAATAATGTGACAAAAAGTCACTATCTTGGTTTGTATTTTGCAAGTAATACAATTTGGAAATTTATAATTGAGGCATGTGACGTCGAATCTAATTGAGTTTCTAGTCTCTTTTTAGCCTCATCAATAACACGTTTAACAAGTTGTTGATAAACTTTAGAAACAGCTTTTTGTTCCTCTACTCGAAGTGTTTCTTCTTTTTTATCTGTTAAACGAGCAATCTCTTCTTTCTTTTTATTTGCAGAATCTTTCTTTTCTTTTTCAGCTGTTATATTTCCTTGCTGACGAATTTCAACTGCTTTTCTTTGAGCCGTTTCTAATTGGGATTTTGCTTGTGCTAATCTTTCTTTAGCTTCTTGAGCTCTTTTTTCTGCTTGTTGAAGATTATTCGAAATAGTTTGCTTGCGATTTTCTAACAACGAGCGTAAAGTATCTCCCCCTAGGGAAACAACAATTCCTAAAACAACACCAAGATTTAAGATGTTTGTTTCTAAGATGTTACCATTAAAGCCAAAACCCTCTCCAAAGGGAATATTACTCCAGAGGATTAAATGCTCCATAAAAACCTCCGTTTTTTATAGCTTTTCAATTTTATATAATTTTGTTTTGTATAATTTGATGCAATACAAAGTTGTACAAATCTAACGAATAAATCACGCTTTAATAAATTGTAATTGTAACCTAGTCTTTTACAGAGGTTTGTACAGTAGTAGAAGCAAGTGGCTCCCTGAGTTGAACGCACCTTAAAAGGTGCGTTCAACTCAGGGGGCTGCTTCTCTACGAGAAAAATTTATGAAACTGATTTAATAACACGAAAGATCGGCGGTCTGTCTTTTAAAAAGGGTAAGCCGATCTTACGGAAAGCTACCATCGATGTGTGCTTGGTACTTTTTAGTTAATCTTAAAAGAAAAATTATTTCTCTAGAAAAATTAATAATTAGACTTTTAAAATATTAAAAGATTAGCTTTCCACATTTTTACCTTAGATTTTAAACAATCTATTGATTCGTTACATCGACAAGCTTTACAAAGATTCGGTGACATCGGCCTCCTCCCCACGACCACCTCCTCACGATACCCTGTCGGGTATCGTGGGGAGGTGGTCGTGGGGAGGAGGCCGTGTAAGCTCTCAGAGAAAGTAGTCAGGGGTAAGAGTGACATTTTCTTTAGTAAATCAACTATACTCAAACCACAACCAACAACTCCAACTCTAGCTGTCACCTGCTATTATCTTTTACTCTAACCTTACCCCTATCTTACTACCCTACCCGTGGTACACGTAAAAAAAAGCCATGCGCAGATTGGGAAGCCCACCCGGAAAAAGCAAGGCTTGAAGTTGGGATAAAAAAGTTATTTTGAGAAGAGTAAAAATTATAGATTTATACCATTGATTCGATTCAAAAATTGATTCGAAGAATCTGAGGCGGAAGCCGATTGGGTGCTTGCACCTATTGGTGCGAAGCACCATTGATTCGAAGAATGATCAACGCGAGTTGGGTGCTGGCACCTATTGGCTCACCTTCGGTGTGCCCCTGTATATTTTGTTTGCAAAACAAAATAGTATGCAGGGTTGGGTGCTTGCACCTATTGCACAAGCAGAGCTTGAGCTGGAGCTCCACTCCAGGTGCGAAGCACCAATGATCGATTCGAAGAATTATCGGCGTGAGCCGATAGATAGATTTTAATACTGTCGAAAACCGCCTGTTACGCAGGTGTTTGAGTTCCGATAACCATTGAAATGGGTACATCAACGCCAGCCTGACGTTCTCGATTTGATTTTGCTAAGCAAAACAAAATAGTACGGCTTTCTCTAGCTCTGCTGGAGTTACAAGTACGTACTACTTGTTTATAAATTTAGAACAAGTCAGGTTTTTAAGAGGCAAAAGGGTTAGCAAAAAGTAAAGCTAGTGCTACAACTAGACCATAAATAGTTAAAGATTCCATGAAAGCAAAACTCAGTAGCAATGCGCCTCGAATTTTGCCTTCAGCTTCAGGTTGTCGAGCAATACCTTCAACAGCATATCCAGCTGCTGTTCCTTGTCCCATTCCAGGACCAATTGCAGCAAGGCCAACAGCTAATCCAGCCGCGATTACAGATGCAGAAGCAACAAGTGGGTTCATGATATTTTTCTCCTATTTAAATAACAATTCATATAATACCAAAAAGAGATGTTAATAAACAAAGTATTCTTTTATTTATTGTAAAAAAAAAATTTATACAGTTTATGATACACAATTTTCACAACATTTTTTTATGGATTCGCTCTGAATTTAGGTAACCCCATTCCTCTAACCTGTACGTTTCTACTGGGGAGAAATGTGTATGTGAGGTAGGGACAAGTGTAAAAATACTCTGTAATAAATTAGCACAAGTATCAAGCTCAACTCCGAACCCCCAGACTCCTATCTTTTTTATTTGGTGTAAAGGGTAAAAAAAAAGGGGGAGGTACAGTTTCACACGTTAGAATTAAACAGTATATATACTACTGATCGAAGAGGTTTATAAATTGTATGTATTCAAATTAAGTACAATAAATTTGAAAGCTCCGAGTAAAATTTGTAAAATTTATTGCATCATTCTAAATTCTACGTTTTATTTAAAAACGTAGAATTTAGAATGATGCAATAAATTGATTTTTAAAATTCAGCCATCGCCCTATATTATGAGTTAAACTTAAATTCAACTCAATTTTAACGTTTTTTATTATAAATAAACTTTACTTTTATTAATCATTTAATTAACTGAATCTGTAGTCTAGTAAAGTTTAATGAGATTATTAAATTTGCTTTTTTGGATGAGTAACCGAAAATATTAATGACTATTAATAAATAGTCAAACTTATAATCCAGTAAAGGGCAATATATAGATGCTTTTTTCTATCAATTATCTGAAAATGTCAGCAAATCAAGTTTATTTTATATCAAAGGAAGAGACAGCAATCTTCGATATTAAAAGCTTGGGATTTTAATATCTCTTTAATTTAGTAAAGCTTGCTTTGCTTGGTTATTATTTTTTTGTAAACAGTAACTAAGTCGAATTTATACTCCCAAAAAGGAAGCATTACGATGGAATACCTTGTTTTGTATAATCCCTAACCTACGGTACACCCTAACTTGCACAACAGTAACTCCCTGATCTCCTCCCCCCGACCACCTCCCCACGACGACCCATAAGTGGTCGTCGTGGGGAGGTGGTCGGGGGGAGGAGATCAGGTAAAGTAAAGGCGAGTATTCTATACCTAAGTCTGCTTTGCAAAGTACGGGCTGAGTATGGTCGAGCTTTGCAAGGGATGGGCGAGCTTTGCTTATTTATAGTAAGGGCTTAATCGGGTTTCTAAAAAAAAGTATTCTCTCTACTGAGGAGCGCAAATCTTTACCTAAACCACCTCAACTTATATCTTCTTTCGGAAAAGATGAGGATAATAAAAATGGCATTGGTATCATTGAAAAAGATAAGGCAGAAAGTAAAAATAACTTTACTTCTACTGCGGTGACGGGTGGTTATAAAGTTTCAACATCAGGCCACCTTAAGATCAAAATCTCTATTCATCAATTCTCTCTTTCACCTTCTCTTACCGCAGGTAGCCACGCCAAGGGAAGGGTCATAACACATAAATTCTAGTAAGTACTTTGTATCCTTCATAAGAAATAGAAGGAGTAAAAGCTTGTACCCCAATACTAATGGGTTTGTAAAACCTAATAGGTGCTTTCGCACCCCTCCTACCCTTTAATTGGGGAGAGAAGAGTTAGGATCAGACTAGGGAATATCACGGATTGATAAATTCAAGACCCTTCAAAAAAAGAAAGAATGATTATTTTATATAAAAAAGTAAACGGCTTTTTAATAGACTGATATTGAGTAAGACATACTCATTTTATTACTGTTAAATGTAGGGTAACCGAGTAGTGCTATTATTTCCACATAAGTCTAGGTGGTAACTTGTCTATTTTTAAAAATTACCGTAATAAAAAATACTTCAAGTCTAAATTTTAAGGAAAATGTTTGAGTTTTATAAGTAAATTTAAACTTGAAGTGAAGTGAATCAACTTGTTTGCATTTTACAAGTTAATAATCAAATCAGATTATTTGAAAAAATTTATTTTATAATTGAATAAGATAAAGTCAACAAGAGATCTTAAGAGAAATCAATGAGATTATAAATAAAAATGTCGATCTATCTAAAAATAGAAAGAACATAAAAAAAGATCGATTCGAAGAATTACCCGCGTGAGCCGATTCGAACACTAGTTTAGCCGAGCTGGAGTGACAAGTACATAGTATTTGTTTATCAACTACCGTTGATCGATTCGAAGAATTATCAACGGTAATCTGACCTGCGCCACAGCGCAGGTTGATAGATTTGCAAAAATATGAGCTCCTATACTACTCTACTGATATATGAGGTCGATGTAAGCTTATAGTTGTGCCCATGAAAACGATAATCGATTAAAACGTGAGTCAATGGAGACAATAACCTGGTCCCTACCATTTTTGCTGAGAAAAAATGGTAGGGACCAATATATTTACATAGAATAGATCAAAATCAACTACAGTTTAACCCTCAAACCACTTCATATACATTTTCTCGTAATATCTTATTGCTATTTTTTAGTAGCTTTTTAATAAGTTACCAAACTAAAATTGCGTTGCAATGCACATTCTACGTTTTTATAAAAAAACGTAGAATTCTTTTTTTTACATTTCCAATTGAACCCCAAAGTTCCTCAATCCGTATTCTTGACCCCGAACCTCAACTCACCTCTTTTTCAAAAGAGGTGAGTTGAGGTTCGGCGATAAGAGTACTTTTTTGTACTCTTAGATGTTTTGAAACTGGTAAAAGGTTATTGGTGGGGAGAAAACAGAATACTTAGTGATAAAAAAGAGATAATAAAATGAAGAATAATATATAGAGTATTTATTCTCTGTAATTTTTTTAATGTCCTTCTAAAGCTTCACCTATATATGCTCCAGCTAAAGTTGCAAAAACCAGTGCTTGAATAGCACTAGTAAATAAACCTAATAACATTAATGGAATTGGGACTAAAAGAGGAACTAAAGCGATTAAAACGCCTACAACTAATTCATCTGCTAAAATATTTCCAAACAGTCGAAAACTTAAAGACAAAGGTTTTGTAAAATCCTCTAACACATTAATTGGTAGTAAAAAAGCTGCTGGTTCGATATACCGTTTAAAATAGCCTAAACCTTTTTTCCGTAAACCGGCATAAAAATAAGCAATCGAAGTTAAAAGAGCTAATGCTACCGTTGTGTTAATATCATTAGTAGGTGCAGCTAGTTCCCCATTTGGTAATTCAATCAAACGCCATGGAAGTAAGGCACCTGACCAATTCGAAACAAAAATAAATAAGAATATTGTGCCTAAAAAAGGCACCCATGTTCCATATTCTTCCTCGCCGATTTGTGCTTTCGCTAAGTCACGTATAAATTCAGTAATATATTCTGTTAAGTTTTGTAATCCTTCAGGTACTGATGTTTTCAAATTTAAGTTAGCCAATAGTGATAAAATCACAATAAGGCCTAAAACTAACCACGAAGTTAATAAAACTTGACCATGCACCTCATATCCCCCTATTTGCCAATAAAAATGTTGACCAACAGAAACTTCAGATATTTCAAAAATTGGTTCTTTACCAGATATATTAGGCAATCCCGATGTGATTTGATCTACATCAATTAATTTAAACATATTCATTATCATAAAAAATCGTAATGAGACTACTCTCTTTCACGGTATCGTCGAATACCGTAACTATTCTACGTTTTTTATATTCTAAGTTACAAAAATGTAGAATAACGTAGAATAACATAGAATAACGTAGAATGTAGAATTAACATATAAGCTTTAAGAGACAGTTACCAAACAACCTAAAAAAGTATCTCAGATTCACTTTTTCTATCAGAAAGAGAGTTTAACTTGATACTTATGCAATCTTGTAGATGTATGGGCTGAGTATGAGACAAGATCTGGCTTCATAGGAAGTAACTCGATCTCACTCCATACTTGCGTAGCAAAACAAGTCTTAACTTCTCGAGTTCCCTACCCCCTTTCTCCGAAAAATCTAAGATGCGCGTTGCGAAGGCCACAGCGCAGGAATAGAGTGGAGTAGAGTAAATCAGAGAGTTTTCTTATATTGGTCGTTTAACCTCGATTCGCAGGGTGCAAAGCATTCCACTTTATTTCCTATTTCCTCGCCCCAATGGGTTTGTAAAACCTATTGGGTCAGGGGGATGGGGTTGCGACTATCCTTACCCCCTATAACCTTTTATTTTTTAAAAGGTGGTAGGGGGTGTGCATTTTGTGTTGGTTAAATCTGATGCATTTCCCGATCGCTGAAAAGAATTTTGAATCGATTTCGCTCCATATTTTACCAAATTTATTAACTACCATTGATTTTTTAAAATTCTCAACGTGAGTCACACCCGAAGGGTGTTGGCCCGTACTGTTTTGCTAAGCAAAATAGGATCGGGGCAAGTAAAGCCAATTGATAATTATGCAAATTAACATCAACCTGGCCCTCATATTTTTTTGCTTAGCAATAAATATTATAGGTCAATCGAGTTGGCAAACTATGGAGCGAAGCCTATAGATTCGTAGAATGGGAGACATCAATCGATGGAGACTTGAGTCTATCCATTCCTAAGAGTGGCCGATTCTGGTAGAAATTCTCATTGCTTACTCACGTCAGCTTTGTTGACATGAGTATACAATCATCTCAGATTCTGACGAATCGAGTAATAATTTTTTTTACTCTTTAGATATAGACTGAAAAAAAATACACTTTTTAGACGATATAATATAGTACCTTAAACTTCTTTTATTTAATATAAGTGTATAGTATTTTGCTTGAGTTGCTTTTTTAGACTTAGACGAAATTGTACTAGTTATGGATTATTCTTCAATAATAGTTAATTATCATACACGAGTCTTGTCACTGAAAAATTGTTTCGCACACAGACAAAAATTACAAATAATTTTTTATTGTTTTTTTAGGCGTATTCGATAAACGCCTCGATTTTATTATGCTTAGAAAAATAAAATAGTCTGCCGAGTTCCTCCAGCTCTGCTGGAGTGACAAGTATGTAGTACTTGTTTATCGATTCAAATAATTTTCAACGCAACCAACCTCTATCCGAAGGGTGTTAGTCTGCGCCACCACGCAGGTCCATACATTTATTAATTTATAAAAGAGAATCGAGATTGACGGGACTCGAACCCGCAGCCTCTGCCTCGACAGGGCAGTGCTCTAACCATTGAGCTACAATCCCTATAAAAAAACAATAAAAAATATTAAACCTTTTTTAATTCATAAAAGTCAAGTTGATAGATAGTAAACCATAGTTAATTGGGTCTAAATATCATTCTCTTTCTCAATTACAAAGTGTATTCTTTCGACTTCTTACTGAATCGATCAAAGAATTGGGGACGTACTTTTTGAAAAACTTTATTTACTTTACTGCGGATAAAGAAATAGATATTTTAAAATTTCAAAAAGCCATTTCAAAAGTAGGTTATTTAAATCCACATAATCGTTTGTACGAAAAAGCAATTCAAGATAGAAAGCATCTTTTACAAAACTCTCAAGAATTATCTGAAAGTCATTTTTTAAATGTTTTATATAATTATTTAGCATTTACTTTATGTTCAATACCATATTTGCTTACTTTTTCTACGCAAAACTTTTTATGAACTTCAGAAACAGTAACAGGAGATCGGTGTATTAACGAACGGTATCGAGATGATTATTTACAAACTATTTGTGATATAGATTTTTCTAGCTGTTACGAAACTTCTTTAAAGAATTTATCTTTTCCAATTGGAAAACCTTCTTTGTATATAAACCCTGTTAATTAGGCACGTTTAACTTTAAAGCAGTTGTAAAGCGATAGACATCAGAGTTTGTAGATCATCAATCGATGATTATAGTTTCAGGAGATTTCAAGTTTGAACAAGATCTTATTTTTTCCAAGATTGAAAGTGTTAATACTCTCGAAAATCTACAAAAGTTAGATGTATTACAAGCTTTATATTATACTGACTTAAAGAATCCTAACAATCACCATGTTTTATTAAAAAAAAATAAATTCAAAATGGAGTTCTTACTAACAATTTTTTAAAAATTATACAAAATGTTTCTACCTGTCAGGAATTTAATGGCTGGATTAATTTAAAAGTTCAAAGTGCTATTTGGTATCCGGCTCTGAAGAAGATTGAAACACTTTCAGAATGGGTTCAAGCGCTTTTATCTAGTAAAGAACCATCTCATAAAATTTGGTATTGGACTGAAATACCACTGAGTACTTACATCAATCTAGTTTTAGAGCAAAGAATTGAATTTAAAAAACCTTGAAATTAGAAGAAGATGATTTGAAGAAAGGTTTCTTAAAAAGTTTATATAAAAATATCAAGCTTTTAATTAATACTTTGTATGGCTGTTTCGCTTTTCAATTTTTTTCTATCTCAAATGTGGTTGTAGCAAATAATATCACTGCAAAGCTCAGAGCTGAAATTTGGCTAGCTAGCAAACCGTTAAATGGAATACAAACGATTACTGATGGTTTGTATTATCAACCCGATCATTTGTTTTCTTTACAACCTGGAAAACAATTCGGTTTTCAGTGTTTTGCTTCTTTATATCGCTTAAAAAAGAATGGATATATTCAAACCGTATCTCTTCACAACATAAATTGGAGTGAATTTATAAAAACAGAAAGTGCTTTGACTTTTGACTATTATTCTTTAAATTTGCCAGCAAAAGAATTTAGAAATCAATTTTGGAAACAGCATAATTTACAAATTACTGATATAGAGCATAAAGTGGAACATGCTGCTTTTAAAATAGGGTATGACGCAAAAGCTAATTATTTTTTACACACCATTTGGGGTGAACAGATTTTTAGAGCAAGAGGTTTTCAACCAAATTTATTAACTGAAGAGATCTTTAATAGTGAGAAAGAAGAAGATCTAAAAGAAGAAGATCTAATTGAAGAGAAGAAATCTTCTCCAACAAATTCTCCAATCAAAAAATTCTTGTATAACTTGTTTATAAATTGAAATTAATTTCCTTAAAATCGATTGTATTATAATAAAAAGGTTTGAGGTTGCATTCAATGGTCTCAAGCTTATAAAAAAGATACTAATTATCAACACAGACCTGGTGATTTTATATTACAAAAGTTGAGGTATTTAAAAATAAGTGTAACTTAGATACCTACTTTGACTTGACATTGTTTTAAGAAGAAAGAAAATTTTTTTATCAGTCAAAGAAAAGAGCAATTTTATGAAGAAAAGTATAACTTAGAAACGCCTAAAGAAGTAATTGATCATATGATTAATCACTGGATATATTAAAAACTGTTCTTAAAGTACAATTAAAAGTTATTGACGCACTCATTAGATGCATTTTCACTAAAATTTTACACGTATTTTTACTGATTTTTCACGATTTTTGGTATCTAGGTCCTCCCCCCGTCGTGGGGAAGATAATTGGTCGGGGGGAGGGGGGGTTAGCGACGCGCATGGTCCGAGTTATCTCCATTCGTGGCGGGTGGATAAATACCCTTTTCTTGCTCTTTTTGGTTAAAATATATGTGCTGGAAAGACTTCATTTTTTTCTAAAAAATTAGGCGAGTATGAGATTTTCTAGTATTTTTTCTCTGATTCCTTCCATCTTCGGTGGTAAAAGTTGCATATTTTGAATAGTAGCGGAGTTGTTATAAATAGATTGGGTGCTTGCACCTATTGGTGTGATGAAGCACCATGCATGCATAAGGTTCGAAGAACCTAATAGGTTTTACAAACCCATTGGGTGCGAAAGCACCTATTAGGCTCGAAGAGCCTATTGAGTTCGAAGAAGCTATTGGTGCCAAGCACCATTGATATGTGTCCAGATGAACGTATATTTTTAGAGAGATGATAAAGTTATAATCGACGAGCAGTATATTTATCCACCACAGATAGTTATTAATTATTAAAAAACATAGTTTGAATTTTTTGAAATAAACCTTTGTAAGGAGTTTTTAAATCAATTAAGTAATCTTGCTTTCCAATTAATCTTCGAGCAGCATTTTCAAAGGCTATACCCGATAGTGTCAGTTTTTTTCTAAGAACTAAAGGTTCACCTCGATTAGTTGATATTATAACATGAAGATCTTCTGGAATGGCTCCTAAAAGTGGAATTCCTAAAACATCTTGAACATCTTGGACTGACATCATATCATGTCGTTGAATCATGTCTGGTCTTACTCTATTAATTAATAATTTAGCATTATAGATACCATTGGCTTCTAATAAACCAGCTACTCGATCTGCGTCACGCATAGCAGTGATTTCAGGGGTTGTTACAATAAGAGCCTCCTGAGCAGGGGATATTGCATTTATAAAACCAACATCAATACCTGCAGGGCAATCAATTAAAATAAAGTGATATCCTAAAGCAGAAATCGAAGAAACTAAATTATCCATTTTTTGTCGAGTCACATTATATCGCTGTCGATTTTTTGAGATAGCTAACAAACATAAATTTTTTAAACGCTTATCGCGAATTAAAGCTTGGTCTAAACGACACTCACCTTCAAAAATATCCATAGCTGTGTACAAAACGCGATTTTCAAGTCCTAGTAAAAGATCCAGATTTCTCAATCCAATATCTGCGTCAATAAGAGCAACCCGATATCCTAATCTTGCTATTGACATACCTAAATTGGCAGTGGTTGTGGTTTTACCTACTCCTCCTTTACCGGAAGTGATAACAATAGTTCGTGAGTCTTGATCCGGTGAAAACGAAGAAGTTGCGTCTTCAGATTTTACGGGTAATTCAACAGTTTTATCATTTGATAATGGAAATTCATTTCCGTTACTTACTGAAATCTGACTTTTGACTCTTTTTTTGTGAAACTTTTGTAAAAATGGATGTTTAAAAAATGTTTGTAGATTCAAGTCAACAAAGTCAACTTTTCTATGAAGTGATTCTATTTTCATAACTTTTTGATTTGTGTTAAAACTGGTGCTCGTCTCATTCTTATTGAATTTGATTAAATATAACCTAAGATTTTCTACGATGGGGTTCGGCGAAGATACCACCTTACTAGTATCCCTGAGTAGTCAGTCGCGTTTGATTGAAAGATTGACTCTTGTATAATACGATTTCGTTCCCCTTTTTTCGCTTTAGATAAACAATTTTTCTGTTCTTTTTCTAAAGATACGTATACACATTTTTTATTTATTATTATCATATACTTTTGCTTAAGAAACTTTTTTATTCGAAGAATGACCAACGGTACCCTACCCAATGGGTTTGGAAAACCTATTAGGTTCTTCGAACCCAATGGTGCTTCGCACCCGCTTCTTCAGGCGGTACTCCGCCTGAAGAAGCGGGTGCAAGCACCCAATACGCTCTTCGAGCCTAATAGGTGCTTTCGCACCCCTTTCGTGCAATGAGTATGGGATCCTTTACGAGGCGAAATTGGCCTTCGGAGAAATCTGATCTCAGCTTATACTGTTACCATTAACAAGCTTAGCAACGATTTTTGCTGCATCAATAGATTATTATTCATCAATTTTATATTATATACCAAGAGTAACCAAAAATGAAGTTTTTTATATAAAGAGATATAATATAATCAATTACTCTTTCCTTTTGTTTGTAGTAAAACTAAATGTGCAATTTTTCATCTTTATCAACCGGACCTGACTTCTGCCACCGCGTAGGTCAGTAGATTTGTAGAATTTGAGCCCCGATACTATTTTGTTTTGCTGAACAAAACAAAATAGTATCGGGGCGAGCCAAGTCGATTCATAATTTTAACAAATTCTAATCTGCATTCAGGTCAAAAAAAAAGTAAAAAAGTTGTGAATACCTTAGAATACAAACTCGTTTTCTCTAAATTTAGCTTAAGCTAACTTCACACTTAATAATCGTCACTATTTTTTAATTGCTTAAAATACTGATTGTTTGATTAGACCCAAAATTCTTGAAATTAGTTACTTGTTTTGCTTTTTATTGAATACTCTAATTTTATTGATCCGTGACCCCCCTTTTATAGGGGGGGGTTTAGAGTGACCCTTATCCCTGTTTCTTCATACTGAAAATAACGGGGTGAGGGGATAATAAATGTAGATTAATTACAAATAAAAATTTTTAAAAATTCATTTCTGCTAATTGAACTTTTTCAAATTGTTTCTTCTTAAAGACTAAAAATAGTTGTGTTAAAACAACAAAAACAAAGAAAACAATTAATCCTTGAATTCTGGCTGGACTTTGTAAAACAATTTCTGTTTCTTCTTGACCAAATCCTCCAACATTAGGGTTATTAGTTAAGGGTTGATCGACTTGAATTGCTTGACCTTCTTTTACTACAAGATCAGGACCAGCTGGTATTTTTTCTACAATTTGATCACCATTAGCTTTTTCAACAGTTATATCAAATGCACCTTTTTTACCAACTTTTTCGATTTTCACAATTTTTCCACTAGTAGATGCATTGTAAATAGTGTTGTTACTCTTTGAACCATCCGGATATACCTGACCCCGGCCTCGATTTGCTCCTAAATAAATTGGATATTTTAAGTAAGAAATTCCTTTACTTTTACTCGGATCTGGAGATAAAAGAGGTACTACCATTTCACTATATTTTTTTCCAGGAAGAGGTCCTACTACTAGCATATTTTGCTTATCCACACTATAAGGTTGATAAGAAGCATTATTTACTTTGCTTTTTAGTTCTTCTGAAATACGGTCAGAAGGTGCTAGTGAGAATCCTTCCGGTAAAATTAGAACAGCTCCTACATTTAATCCTCCTTTTTTACCATTCCCTAAAACTTGTGTTACCTGTTGATCATAAGGAATTTTGATAACAGCTTCAAAAACAGTATCAGGTAAGACAGCTTGAGGAACTTCAATTTCAACAGCTTTTTGTGCTAAATGACAATTAGCACAAACAATACGACCATTTGCTTCTCGCGGATTTGCGTAATTTTGTTGAGCAAAAATTGGGTACGCTTTCGCTTCCCCGAAACCTGATTGAGAAAGAAACGACATATTAAGTATTAAACAAAATAGAATTGCTGTTACAGAAGCAACACTTTTTTGAAGAAAAGGAAAAAATACATTTGCGGTATTATTTTCAAATTGAGATTCTGATGTGTTAGACACATTTAATACTGTGCTATCCCTATTTTCAATTCTTGATCTATCTTTAAGCTTTGATTTAATAGAGATAAAGAGATGCGGACTTTTGAATACCATACTTATTTAGATTTTTTAATACTTATAAAATTTTCTTCTCATATTTATGATATATTAAATTGAATAAAAAATGAAATAAAATAATCACTCCTTTACAATTTAAGTGACTTACTCATTACAATTTAAATAGATTTTTTATTTGTACAAAGATTTTCTACATGTTTATATATACTTAGCTGCCAAGCACCCATTAACGGGTGTATTCATTGCAATAAAAGTATTTATCAACCTGTCTTATTTTATTTTGCTAAGCAAAAAAAAAATCGATAACGCCATACACCTGTGAAGCAAATGTATGGCTCGCGTTGATGTACCCGCTTCGGTGGTAATCGGAATTCAACCACCTGCTACGCAGGTGGTATCCGACAGTCTTTGAATTTATAGGCTCACGCCTCAAATTCTTCGAATCGATCAACTCGCGTTGATCATTCTTCGAATCAATGGTGCTTCGCACCAATAGGTGCAAGCACCCAATCGGCTTACGCCTCAGATTCTTCGAATCCACGAGTTGACTTTACAATAATAAAAAAAAAAAATGATATACTATAAAAAATTATATTTTTTTGCTAATTAAATTATAACCAAGTAAATTCGTAAAAATTTGATCGATTACCTAACCCCTTCTATGCGCCAACCCCGACTGAGGAACTATACTACGTGTTGCTATCTCCTCGTTATCTTACACTCTCCCCGCGACCAACTCCCCACGGCAACCATATATGGTTGCCGTGGGGAGTTGGTCGCGGGGAGATCGGCTTGGATTTTTTTGAGGTCAGTCTTCTAATCTTATAATCTGAGTTTAGGGGGTAGAAAGGGGTTGAGAATTTAGATCAACGTATTAAATAAAACTTTGAGAACAACCTTATCAAATCTATTTTACAGGTTTTAGTATTATATATTTACTTCTATTCATAAAAAATTTTTCACTTGGTATAATCTATTAATGTGATAACTAAATGACGAAAAAAACTTGAAAAATAAATAAAAAAAAAGTAGTCTATCTAATTAAATAAGTTTTTCAACTAAACAATATACTTAATAAAAGAAAAGCAATTATCGAGTAGGATCGATACTTTACAACCACCTGGTAGGGTAGTAAAGGTCAAGTATACCTTATCGTTCTTTACATGAAATACAAATATAAGTGAATAAAAAAAGTTGTTAATCTTTCTTAAAACTTTGATTTGTTAATATTACTTAGCTTCTGAGCTCCTATCTTCTATCCTTATCCCCTCCCTTCGACACTTACCCCTTTTGAGAACAAGGGGTAAGTGTCGGGGCGAGGAGGTAGGGTTAGTAACGTTATATCCCCTCTTTATAAAATCGAAATTAGCGCGACCTTTTGTACCATATTTGCTTGAGAAAAGGGTAGCGCAAAGAATTAAGTAAAGCCTCGACACTTGATTTTATCTGATGCCTACTTATAGAAAGGGTAGGGGGACTGGATAGTACGAAATCAACTCTCTTTCTTACCTACTATAAACAGTATACAGATTTGGAAAAGTTGGATTGGAGTACAGTAGATACTTTATAAAAAACCACCCGATGAGTGATAGGTACAAAAGAAAGAGTATATAATTATTCTATAAAGTTTAAAATTGTAGTACACGTATGCTAGTGCTCCTGTTGTTTGAGCATTTATATATCTTTAAAAAACAGTGTTAAATTTTTCAACTTATTTACATTAAGGGGGCTTAGGACTAAAACAAAAGTTTTTTTTTTTTTTATGAGGAGGAAAATATTTCGGTTATTATGTCTATATTAGCTTGGATTGAAGATCAAAAACGTCTAAAACTTTTAAATGCTCCACAATATGTAAATCCTTCTTCTGATTCGAGTAAAGGATTATGGACTCGGTGCGATAAATGTGGTGTTATTTTATATATAAAGCATTTAAAAGAAAATCAAAGAGTTTGTTTTGGGTGTAGTTATCACCTTCAAATGAGTAGTCCAGAACGAGTACAGAATCTTTTAGACCAAGACACTTGGAGGCCATTTGATGAAACAGTATCTCCCTGTGACCCTCTAGAATTTTATGATAACAGGGAGTATACAGCTAGATTAGAAGATGCGCAAGAGCAAACAGGTTTACAGGATGCGATTCAAACAGGAACCGGAATGGTGGATGGTATCCCTGTGGCATTAGGTGTTATGGATTTTGCATTTATGGGCGGTAGTATGGGTTCTGTAGTTGGCGAAAAAGTTACAAGATTGATAGAATATGCTACTCAAGAAGGATTAACGCTTATTTTAGTTTGTGCTTCTGGAGGTGCCAGAATGCAAGAAGGTGTATTTAGTTTAATGCAAATGGCAAAAATTTCTAGTGCATTACAGGTATACCAATCTTGTGCAAATTTATTGTATATATCTATATTAACTTCACCTACAACTGGGGGAGTGACAGCCAGTTTTGCTATGTTAGGCGATATTATATTTGCTGAGCCAAAAGCATTAATTGCCTTTGCAGGACGTCGAGTAATTGAACAAACCTTATGTGAAGATTTACCAGACGATTTTCAAACCGCTGAGTATATGTTACATCATGGTTTGTTGGATCTTATTGTTCCACGCCGTTTCTTAAGACAAGCTTTATCAGAAAGTATTAGACTTTATAAAAACGCACCTTTTAAAAAACCTGGAAGAATTCCTTTTGGTGTACAAAATCCTATAAGTTTTCTTACAGAGGAAAAAATTCGACGTCAGTGGATTACAGTAAATGATTCGAAGGGCGAAGATAGTGCAAAAGCATATGAGGAAGTAACTGGTAAGCGAGATCTTCCATCAACTCACGGTTTATCCCTGAATTTAGAGACTGCTGAATCCGCAAATTTCTCAATGGATCAGCATGAGCGGTTGATAGATTTGTCAAAATCGGAGCCCTATTTGGGGGGAGCCAAGCCGATTGATAATCAATCTCAAAAACCTTTACGAAATGGCTCATCTCGAAACGAGATTTCTCAAGATCTTTCTAAAGCACAACAAATTGACTTTAATGCTTCGAACAATGATCAACGCCAACCTGGCCCGGCCGGGTTTATTGATTCGACGAGTTCTCAATCTCAGTTAAAAAAGAGTAAAAAATTAGAAAAGTCTCATATAAAACGAGAATCTATGGAATATCGGGATATTTTAACATCTTTTCAAACCATGTTTCATTTATTTTCAAAACAAATGGTACTTCCATACTCTCTTGATATAAATCCAACTCCAGTTTCTTCTCAAAAAGGCAATTTTCAAAACTCCAAAAATGAAGATTTGGGACGGGAGTCAATAGAATTTTTAAATCAAGCTATTCAAGTAGCAGCTACAGAAAGTGTTCAATGGAGAGCTTTTTACGTTCATCAAAGAATTTCCAAAACAACAGGTTTTTTAGAAGATTTTTTACAACCTTTTTCGGAAAATATTCAGGAAGAAAAAATTGTATCAGAATCTCACTTGAATCCTGCATTTCAAAACACGCTGTTTTATAAATCTATTTGTACAATTTCAGGGACGATGAATTAATACTATCAAATACTTTTAAGCTTTTTTTATTTTCAGAGTCTATTTTAATAAATAGTCAGTCAATAAAGAGTGTTCAGCGTAGCTACACTTCTAGTGCTTTGCAAAGAATAATCATAATTTTTTTTTACTAAACGTGTTCAATTTTCCTGATTTTTTTGGGGAGGAGGGTACGTAAGTACTCTCCTCCCCTACCTAACTACTCCCTGTGCTTGGATATTTTCTGTAAATAGAAGTTAATCTCTATTCTCAAGCTTTGCTTACCTATCCTGAGTCAAGACATAACAAAATAGCTTTTCCTAGCGCAGGTTGAAGTGTTTCGTACCTAACTCCTGTACTCACTCCCCCTGATCCTATTTCCCCTACACCCTCAGATTTATCTTAGAGGGTAGGGGAAATAGGATCAGGGGGTCAAAAAATATTGATGGAAATTCTAATTAGTACATAAAAACTGTGATAAATAAAAAATCGAATATGACTATTTTAGTAGAAAATCTTTCAAAAAGATTTGATCAAATTCAAGCATTACGGCATATTTATTTAGAGATACAAAAAAATGCAATAGTAGCGTTAGTTGGTGGTTCGGGATCTGGTAAATCGACATTGTTACGAATGATAGCCGGTTTAGATACGCCAGATTCAGGATCTATTTGGTTAAATGGTAAAAATACCGCGTTTATGTCAGTACAAGAACGTAAAATAGGTTTTGTTTCTCAAAGTTATGCACTTTTCCCACATATGACCGTTTATGATAATATTGCATTTGGGTTACATGTAAAAAAACAAACTTCTAAAAAAATCGAGAAAAGAGTAAAATATTTATTAAGTCTGATTGAACTGGATAATCTAGCTAATCATTATCCTGTTCAACTATCAGGTGGGCAGCGTCAAAGAGTTGCACTCGCCCGTGCTTTAGCACCAGAACCTAAAGTATTACTATTAGATGAACCGTTTGCTGCTTTAGACATGCGAATGCGAAAAGAATTACGAGATTGGATTCGTACATTACAAAAACGCTCTTCGGTCACAATTGTACTAGTTACGCATGATTATAAGGAAGTTTTAGAAATTGCTACAGAAATAATAATGCTTAAAAATGGCCGTGTAGAACAACTTGGTGAACCAGAAGATTTTTATAATTATTTTGTTTCTAAAAAACTACTTTAAATAAACGGGTACTACTTTAGCTAATTTTTTTGACGTAACACTCCCCTCTTTTTCCCTGTAAACTGTGCCACTATGGATGGGTGAGCTTACCAGAGCTCACCCATCCATAGTGGCACAGTTTACAGGCCAATCTTAAAAAGCCTATCTTAGACGGTTATATCAAGAAAGGTGGAAAAAAAATGTAGGCTTACCATGGTTTGACTTGGGTCGGGAAAGAGAAACACGCTTTCTTTGGTCAATTTTTTAACTGAAAATATTCTCTGTTCGGAGAATATCGTTCGAACCTTTTAACTTGTGCAAGTTTATTTTACCTGCCAACATTTTCTGGTTTTCTAAATTCTACGTTTTTCTACAAAATTCTACGTTTTATCTAAATTCTACATTTTGTATACAAAACGTAGAATTTAGATAAAACATAAAACCATATCAATGTGCAAATTTGTACCTACAACTGGTATCTTTTATAGTCTGTTTAGGTAGAGTACGGAACTCTCATTCACATTGGGTGCTTGCACCTGCTTCTTCAGGCGGCGTACCGCCTGAAGAAGCGGGTGCGAAGCAACATTGGGTTCGAAGAACCTATTAGGTTTTACAAACCCATTGATTAAGTCGCTATACAATTTATTAAATTATATTAAAAAAATTTGAATTATGCCTATTGGTGTTCCTAAAGTACCATTTCGAATACCTGGTGAGCCAACAGCTCAGTGGGTTGACCTTTTTAATCGTCTTTATCGAGATCGTGTACTTTTTCTTTGCAATGAATTAAAAGATGAGCTTGCTAATCAATTAGTTGGTATTATGTTGTTTTTAAATGCTGAAGAAGAAAAGAAAGGTCTTTATCTTTATATCAATTCTCCCGGTGGTTCTGTGACTTGCGGAATTGCCGTTTTTGATGTTATGAATTTTATAGAGGCAGATGTCACAACCATTTGTGTTGGAACAGCAGCATCAGTAGCCTCTTTTGTACTTTCGGGAGGAACTATAGGTCAAAGAATAGCCTTTCCAAATTGTCGTATTATGATTCATCAACCAGAGGGTGGAAGCCAAGGACAAGCTTCAGAAATTGTTTTTGAAGCTTCTGAAGTAGCTCGGATTAGACGCGAGGTAGCTAAAGCTTATGCTGAAAAAACAGGTCAAAGCTTAGCTCGAATTAGTCGAGATATGGATAGAGATCAATATATGTCAGCTGTTGAGGCTAAGGAGTATGGATTAGTAGATCAAGTAGCGATTGAAGGATAAGATTGAGATACTCATTCAATACATCTAATTACTCCAAAAGGTTGACCTCTTAAGCTACCTTTCCCCCCTCCCTGCCCCCTCCCCACAACCGGTTGTGGGGAGGGGGCAGGGAGGGAGGAAAGCTGATATCGACAAATTTTACAAAAAAACAGGCCTCTCCTTATGCTGCCTATAGGGTAGGGAGAATCCAATCTTAGGACGTTGTTCATTTCAGAAGGTAGGATAGCAGAAATCTTTTATGAGGATAGATAAAGCGGTAGGCGTCCTTTTATGACCTGAAGAAATGACTTAAGTTTTGCTGAAATCATCCAATCTGTTTAATGAAATTGTAGGTTAAAGATTTTACTATAATTTATAACTGTAATAAATAAAATAAAAAATATGTCATTAGCAACGACTCTGAAAGACTTTGTAGATCTATTAAATGAAATGTACACCGCCAAAGAGGTTACTGGGGACGTTTCAAGTTTTATGGTATTCCAGGCCGGATTGATTTATAGCGCTAAAGCATTAGGATCTCTGATTATTTATCTTTTAACTTTTCAATGGTTAAGAGATCTTTCATATCTCCCTTTGCTAGCACCTGAAATCAATCCGGCTTCTATTTTAGAAGACAATATAGGAGAAAATGTAGCCTCTCACCTTTTCTCTTTTTCAACTCCATCAAACCACGCAACAGATCAGTTGGTTTCTGGATTAATCAATAGTTTTTTTTTTAGTCTTCCTTTTTCATTACCACATTTAGTTAGTATAAGACGACTTTTTTATCAAGGCACTGTGGCAGCAGGAGCCTCTGTGGTTGGTACGATTTTAGCCCATACACTTTTCTTAATTGGGGTGATTTATGGGTTAAGGTTTTTAATTATTCCTTGGTTTTCTTTAGAACCATTAAGTTATATAATAGGTGTAATTACGATTGCTCTGATTGTACACGGTATGGCTCAAGAAAAAGGTATTAAGATTGTGCCATTAAAAGACAAGACATCTTTATTAAAAATGGGTGCATTAAACTTTCTCTTAACCTGGTGTGAAGAGATCACTTTATTTCATTCTTTTAATAATTTAACATTAAATGCACAAACTACATATTTAGATCTTTACCCTTCAAATACGGCTTTTCATTCGTTTATTCTACACACGACTTATGTGTTAGCATTTTTTTTAGGAAACTGTCTTTTTTCAATTTTATTTTATTATTTATTACTGATAGGTGGGGAATATCTTCGTGCGTGGACTGGATTTACATTTGCGAAAATGACTCGTACACTGAACAAGTTGATGATTTTTCTTATAGTTGGGTTTACTTTGTCTTCTTTTCCATATTACGGTTTAGATTATTTGTTCACAAATATGGCAGGTTTTTTACCCGAAGACCCAGCGTATAGTAATACGGTGTTTTCACCAACAATGATCAAAACAAAATTTCCACACTTTTTTAAAGAGCTCCCGCCAGCGAATAAAAATGAAAAAACACCACTTAATTTGGATTTAAACTATTTCGATCGTGGTTTTTATTTAAATGCACCTAAAGAAGATGAAATTCCTAAATTAGTAGAGCCAAACGAAAAAGAGAAAGAAAAAATATATTCCAAAGAAGAATATATAAAAGCTACTGACTTACCTATTTTAAGTTTTGAAGAATTAAATTATCAGGGGGAATATGCTTGGGTATTGCGTAATTACTCTACGAAGGACACATCGAAAAAACAAAAAAGTATTTTTACGCCGATGTTGAAAAAACCTAGACAACATTATCTCTTTTTACGCGCAAAAGCTGATAAAAGACTGGCAGAAGCCGCGCAACGAGCACATGACAAAATACCATTTGGTCATTTACCCGATGCGAAGGAAGGGACTCTTCCTGGTGAAGACACCTCTTTATTTATGAAGGTAGGTAATTTCCTTGATCGCACTTTTATTTTACCACGAGAAGTTCAATCAGATATGCGTATATTCCGAACACCTGATTCAAGTACGGTCTTGCAAAAAACCAATACAGAGGTAGAAATCGGTAGTAATCAAGCACAATCTTCTTTAAAAAAGATGATAGAAAGTGCTCCGAAAGTACAAAATAAAAAAATTGATCCAGTTCAAGAAGAGATTAATTTTGAACATGAAATGATTTCGAATTATTCAAAAGGATTTATGCCCCCTTTATCCGTTGAGATTACTGATACTATGCAGGGACCTCTTTTACCGGTAAAAAATCTTTTTAAGAAAAAATATTTTCTTAATCCTGTGTATAAGACTTTGCTACAAACTGATATTGATTTATTTTTAGCGAGACAACCTGCGGCTTATAAAATCGCTGAAAATCAAGAGTACCATCTTTATGAAAAACGAAAACTCTTAGAAAAATATTACAATTGGCTTCGGTATTATGAGCCTTTTGAAAAAATGATCCAATTACGATATGAAATACCGGATTGTAAAAGTTTTGTGGATCGTGTGTATCATCAACAATTTAAAGGAACTCTTAGAGTAGCTCGTCGTCTTTTTAAAGTGAGTTTTGATTCCGACCAAAATCCTGAAAAACGTCGTGTTTTGTCTTATGATCAGATGCTTTACAAAGATTTACAAGCCAATGAAAATCCTTTTATTCATGAAGAGCTCTTTAATAAAGATTTAATCACACATACCGAATCAGGTCAAATCGGAAACCAAGCGTCATCCTCAAGTGAGGACGAGGGTTTCATTTCAAATCAAAGAGAATTCATTACTCATGATAATTACATAGATTATGATAATGATACGGATGATTCACGTTCAATTACTGACTTCTCTAAGTTAAATAACCCGAGAGTATTTGATCATAAAAGATTTGATCCGGAAAATTCGCCTTTCATTGAAGAAAGTAATTCTTCTCCAACTTATGCCGGTTGGGATGATACATTACGAAGATTTGTTATAACTAATCGTTTTACCGTAATTGAGGATTCTCCAGAATTTGATACGTCAATCCAAGCACTTAAAGAAAGTGAAAGTGGAAGCGAAAGCGAATCTGAAACGGTATTCAATGACTTCGAAGAGAATGAGTCTTATTCATAGCTTACTCACTATACGCTCAGCCGATTTTTGCAAAACTCACTCATAGTAAGCCTATACTTGTGTAGGTTATAAGCCTAACCCGAAGATTTGTTCCATTTACTTTAAAAATTCCTATAAAGCCTCGTACAGAGAATTCTTCTCTGACTTACTTCCTAAAAAGTCAAGATTTTACAACCTTGATTTTTGGAATAACCAGTATTCGGACAAGGTACCAAAGTTTATAAAAATTTCGAGTTTTATTTGATTCGAAGAATTTGAGGCGAAGCCGATGGGGTGCTTGCACCTATTAGGTTTTACAAACCCATTGATTCTAAGAATGATCAACGCCAGTTGATCGATTCTAAGAATGATCAACGCCAGTTGATCGATTCTAAGAATGATCAACGCCAGTTGATCGATTCTAAGAATGATCAATGCGAGTTGGGTGCTTGCACCTATTGCACAAGCAGAGCTTGAGCTGGAGCTCCGCTCCAGGTGCGAAGCACCATTGGGTTCAAAGAACCTATTGCACAAGCAGAGCTTGAGCTGGAGCTCCGCTCCAGGTGCGAAGCACCAATGATCGATTTATCAAAATCTGAGCAGAAGCAAAGCTTGAGCCGACGCAAGCGAAGCTTGCGTACGGTGAAAGCCGATTGATTTTATTACTGAGTTTTCGTAAAATTTTTAAATCGAGATCTTTCGTATTTTAAAATAAGTAAGTAATTTTCCTATTTCAAGTTAATTGTAAGATACACAATTTACTAAAATACTTTCCTAATCCCGTTTACCGCTGATCTTTACCGATTAACTTAGGGTGTGACAGAAAGGAGCCTCGTAGGAAATTAGGGTCTTGTGGTTCAAAACCTCTCGTAGGCAGTAAAGGTTTTAGTAAGGATCGGGATTTGCAAGGCTAAAAGCTTAAATATTGTGCTCATCAAAATTAGCATATTACTTGGTAGATAGTTTTTTAAGTCAAACTTTATAAATCATCGGTAAATTGATATTATAAAATTTGACTGAGAAAACCAAACGCAACTCCCTACTATCCCTAACCGGCACATCATATAGGTTGACTAGGGGCGAGCTTTCCAGAGTTCGCCCATCGAGAGTTTACAAGTTAAAAGCCGGTTTTAGGAAGCTAGCCAATCTTATAAGCCAATCGTAAGGGTGGGGGGATAAGATTCCTTTGCTTACTCAGGTCAGTTTAACTGACCTGAGTATTTAATCCTCAAAAAATTATAAAACTTAAGTTTTCATTCTACGGTATTCTACATTCTACGTTTTTTATAAATTCTACGTTTTTAGACAAAACGTAGAATACCGTAAAATTTTGTATAAAAACGTAGAATTTATAAAGTAGAATTAGACTTCTTTTTATAAAGAAACAGCTAACTTATCTACTATTTTGCTGTTCTATTTTATTTAATCAATTCTTAAAAAAAGTTATGGAAGTAAATATTCTTGGTCTTATAGCTACAGCACTTTTTATAATCATTCCCACATCTTTTCTTCTTATTTTATACGTGAAAACAGCTAGTGAACAGGCATAAAAGAATAATAATTAATTTTTAGGCTGTTTATTTCTGTTTTTACTTTTCGATTTCCTCCAGCTCTGCTCAATTCGATCATTGGTGCTTCGCACCTGCTTCTTCGGGCGGAGTACCGCCCGAAGAAGCAGGTGCAAGCACCCAACCCGGCATACTATTTTGTTTTGCAAACAAAATATACAAGGACACACCGAAGGTGAGCCTAATAGGTTTTACAAACCCATTGGGTAAGCTACCGTTGACATTCTTCGAATCTATCAATGGTGCAAGCACCCAACTAGCATTGATCATTCTTCGAATTTATCGGGTAACGCCGTACGCAAGCTTCGCTTGCGTACGGCGTTACCCGATTGAAAAAGTGTGACAACTCAAATTCAATACAACTAGTCCTATTAGGTATTAATTCTGGGGAGAAAATCCAGGTAAGAATAACACAATTCCTCAATTTATATGTGTATCATATATTTGCGAGTTTATTATCGCACCCGTATACGATGTGATAGTAATTAGAAAAAGTCAATTTGTTCTTACTTATTATTTAAAGATCACAACCACAATTTTTTATACTTGCCCGCAATTTTGTATACTTGACCGCATTTTTTGATCGTCTAATCTATTTTGTATTTGGGTAGCTTTATTCTTGATACTTGTAAAACCAAGTTTAAAATTAGATTAAATTCGTTCAGTAAACGCCGCTATGGTGGAATGGTAGACACATGACATTCAAAATGTCACGAGTAATCTCATGTCGGTTCAAGTCCGACTAGCGGTATTAATTGAGGGCTTAAATTTGCGATTTGTTTTTTTTCGGCGCAACTCTGAGCTGATTTAACCCTCCTTCCCATAACCATTCCTAACAACTACCTAAAGGTAGTCATGGGGAGTGGTTGTAAGGGAGTAGTCATGCGGAGGTAACCGATATTAATCTAACACCTTTTCTTGACCTGTGTTTAATTACCTGCAACATGATACGGTATTCTACGTTTTGTCTAAAAACCTAAAATTGAAAAAAAAGGTAAAATAAGGTCAAATCTGGTAAAAAATACACAGGTTGAAAAGATTATGAATCGACTCTAACCTGCGTGATTCGAGGTGGACTCTAGCCCGACCAGCTTTAGTTGCTTTTCCTTAATCCATACTCAGTGGTAAAAGATAATAGGTGCTAGAAATCTTTGGTAAATTGCCTATACTTCGCTCATATATAGTGACCCCATCGGCCTTCGCCGTACGAAAGCTTCGCTTGCGTCGGCTCAAGCTTTGCTTCTGCTAAAATTCTTCGAATCAATGAACCCATGTTAACGTGTATCCGAATTACCTGAGATAGATAAATTAATTGGATAAGCTTTCATATTTTTTAAAGCAATCGGGGCTTCCCGTTTAATTTTACATTTAACATAGAATATAAAATTTTATAAAAAACGGAAAATCTTCTTCAAAGCAATCGACTACCCCCCCCCGTCTCTCTCCTTTTGATGTTAAGCTAAAAAAAAAAAACTTGGCATTATATTGTCATACGTATACCCATGTATCAACCTCTTTAAGCTTGTATTCACTAGGATAGTGCAAACAATTTAGTCTTATTTCAGATTCATTTGCGCCAAATTCATCAATTTTTCATCTTTATTAATTATATCGCTTTTTTTAATTGCAACTAGTGTATTTTCATTCTCGATATTAGTTAAACTTTGAAAATTTCTAAAAAATCTAGAAAAAAAAAGAAATGCGAAAATGAAAAGATCAGTTGAATATGATCAAAAGATAGTTTATGATATAAGAAGAAATTGGAAAAAATGAATGACTTAAAATTTGAAAACCAAGTGTTTATTGTATTTTACTCTTGTTTTATTAAAAAATTATGTTCTGCCCAATTAGTTAGTTAATCCAGACCCTTTGCCTTATCCTTAAGCATAAGTTTTAGAATTGAGAGAATAGGGTTAAAGAAGTACACATTGAGATAAGTTTTTATTTTTCAATTTTATACTTTAGACTTATGCTACAGTTCAGCTAGTTTTTAAGGGTAAATTCTAAATTTTATCTCCACCTACCCCACTCTCCTTCCCCCCCCCCGATCTTTTTATCCATAACGGTTCTAGGGAAAGGAATCAGGGGGGTCGGAGAGGGTAGGGTAATATAAGAGCGAAGAAAACCACCGATTGATTTGCAGAATTTTCGACGTGAGCCACACCCGAAGGGTGTTGGCACGTCCTATTTTGTTTTTCTTAGCAAAAAAAATAGTATCAGGGCGAAGAAAGCCCATTAATTATTTATTATTCAAATAAAACATATATTAAAAGCAAAAATGACCATGACAACTAAAAGTGCCACTGAAAATCTTTCAAGTTTAGGTAAAGACAGTATAAAAAGAAATGCTTCTATTTCAAATTTAGATGACAGCCAAGCCCGTCCGGTTTTCCCATTTACTGCTATAGTAGGTCAAGAGGAGATGAAACTTGCTCTTATTCTAAACGTAATAGATCCAAAAATTGGTGGTGTTATGATTATGGGAGATCGTGGAACAGGCAAATCAACAACTGTTCGTGCTCTTGTTGATTTATTACCAGAAATTGAAGTAGTTATCGATGACCCATTTAATTCAGACCCTTATGATTTAGAATTGATGAGTAAAGAAGTTCGTGAAAAAAAACAACGAAAAGAAGATCTACAGACAACACACAAAAAAATCTGTATGGTGGATTTACCTTTAGGTGCAACTGAAGATAGGGTTTGTGGAACTATAGACATAGAAAAAGCATTAACAGAAGGAGTAAAAGCTTTTGAACCTGGATTACTGGCAAAAGCGAATCGAGGTATTTTATATGTGGATGAGGTTAATCTTTTAGATGATCATCTTGTTGACGTACTTTTAGACTCTGCCGCCTCTGGATGGAATACTGTAGAACGTGAAGGTATCTCAATTAGTCATCCAGCTCGATTTATACTTGTAGGTTCAGGAAACCCTGAAGAGGGAGAACTTCGACCTCAACTTTTAGATCGATTTGGAATGCATGCACAAATAGGAACAGTAAAAGAACCAAATCTTCGTGTCAAAATTGTAGAACAAAGAGCCCAATTTGATGAATCTCCAAACATTTTACGCGAACAATATAGACAATCACAAACTGAGTTAGCTAATAAGATCAATGCTGCTCGTGAATTACGAAATCAAGTCGAGATGGATTATGATTTACGTATTAAAGTTTCACAAGTATGCTCTGAACTTAATGTAGATGGACTGCGTGGTGATATTGTGACAAATAGAGCTAGTCAAGCGATCGCTGCATTTGAAGAACGTGTACAAGTGACAGTTGAAGATATTTTTCGTGTAATTCCTCTTTGCTTAAGACATCGGTTACGAAAAGATCCTTTAGAATCAATAGATTCAGGAGATAAAGTAAGAGATGTCTTTAAAAAAGTATTTGGATTTGAAAATTCGATTTAACCAAGCATCCCCTACAAAATATGTGTCGAGTCTATAACTATCGGCTTCAATCATTTTTATCTGAACAGCAGTTTTCACTCACTTACTTGCTCTTTCTTTAATTTGCCTCCTACCAAGGAAGTTTAAGGGCTAATAGGTTTATGTTAGCCACCTCCCCACGATCATATAAAGGTGGGCATGGGGAGGTTCTATCGTGGGAAGGAGGCTGATTTTTCCTCTGGAGTATAGTCTATTATCGTTTAAAATAAACTTTATTTAAAAACTCAAATATTCAAAATTCTTATAAAAATAAAATCAAAGTACACTTTCTTCACTCAACTATAAAAAATGGATCTTTACCCCTCAAAATTTCAGTAAGAGAATACTACTTTTTATCGATTGACCGATATTACAAAATTTTAAGAGAAAAAAGATGTAAACCACTCTTACTCCAAGATCCAAATCGTATAATGGTGTTAATAAGTTAAAGAATGTTTAAAAACAACCTTCCCTGTGACAGTTTTTGCTGATCCAAAACTTTTGTCACAGGTTAATTTATCAAAATTTGAACTTTTATACCACACTACCCGTAAAGTAGTATCAAGGCGAGCGAAGCCGATTGGGTGCGAAGCACCATTGGGTTCGAAGAATGATCAACACGAGTTGGGTGCTTGCACCTATTGCACAAGCAGAGCTTGAGCTGGAGCTCCGCTCCAGGTGCGAAGCACCATTGGGTTCAAAGAACCTATTGGTGCGAAGCACCATTGGGTTCAAAGAACCTATTGCACAAGCAGAGCTTGAGCTGGAGCTCCGCTCCAGGTGCGAAGCACCATTGGGTTCAAAGAACCTATTGGTGCGAAGCACCAATGATCGATTTATCAAAATCTGAGGCCTCTTACCCGATAAATTCGAAGAATCTAAGCACAAGCAAAGCTTGAGCCGACGCAAGCGAAGCTTGCATAGGGCGTTATCCGATTGATAATTCTTCGAATCAATCGCCTTGCGCCTCAGATTCTTCGAATCGATCAACTGGCGTTGATGATTCTTCGAATCCTCCAGCTCTGGTCAAGAAAAAAAAGATAAGGCTCGAAGCGCCAATGACTTCTAATAATTTGAAACAATGTTTTGCTTTAAGGTCACCCTCCTATCTCAAGATAAGCTGATATTCCCCATTCGATCTCTAACCTATGAATAGAGAGAAGGCCTCTAACTAGGTTTTCTGAAGGACAAATATTGGCTTTGGTGACCGACGTAAAAGTATCATCTCTTCCTTTAAAAGAGGTATTTAGCATGTTCTAACTTGCGCCTTGCTACCTGCGGGGTGGGACAAGTAAGAGAAAAAAGAAGTAATATAAATTGATTTTTGTAAAACTTGCTGATGTCAGTTGTACCTATACCACCCTACCCCCTTTCTTTCCTCAACCCCCTCCCATTTTTTTTTAAGAGGACAACTTAGGTGATACCATTACTTTTAAACGTGATCACTGCTGTTTTTTATGTGACATTGTAAATTTTTTTTATTAATTTTATCGAAAATAAATTTAATAATCATCCGTGTCTTTGTGGACATGTGTTAATACTATCATTTTTATTGTATGTTTAGATTGTGTTCTAATAACTTGGGTAAAATCAACTCATTTTTATTATCTTACATTTCAACTTTGAATTTTTTAGTTTCAACGGGTAGGAATGAAGTGGGTACAGGTGTGTTACATGCGGACAGATCAATCTTTCATCGTTGAGTTTTAAAAAAGTTTTGGAATCAATTTAAAAATCCGCCCCATACCGCCAATTTTCATCAATTCTCTGAGGCCAAGCCGATTGAGAACTCTTAAAATCTATCGGGCTTCGTTCGCCCCGATACTATTTTGTTTTGCTTAGCAAAACAAAATAGTATCGTGGCTCAAATTCTTCTAATAAACGCGAATTGATGATGGGTGCTTCGCACCTATTAGGCTCGAAGAGCCTATTGGGTGCGAAGCACCATTGGGTTTAAATTGGGGGTATGGGGGATCAAATAGAAATTATGTAACAGACCGCACTGAAAAAATTAAGAACAGTTAAAGGATAAACGCATATTTTTGTGGAAGAATAAGAAAAGGTATTATTTCTATATTCTACATTCTACGTTTTTATAAAAACGTAGAATTAAAAAAAAACGTAAAATATCCAAAAAGAACAGGTTTGCTACCTACTAACTTTTTGAATTTGATGAATATTAAAAAATTGGTTTAACTTCATCTAAAAGAACAGAACTGTTGTAAATTTCTAGAATAATTAATAAGAAAACAGCAAAAAGTGCCATAAACACACCCATAATAACTGTTGTCCCCCATCCAGGTGCTACCTTTCCAGATTCTGAGTTTAAAGGTTTTAGTAGAGTACCAAGAGTTGTTTCAACACCTTTTGTATTTGCCGCGTCATTAAGTGAACTTTTTGCCCCTGTCGTGCTTCCTGTTGCCATGACCTTTTATCTTTTTTGATATCTATTTACTTTCTGTCATACTATATACTAGATAAAATAGTTTCTAAATTTATTTAAAAACTATTTTAAGTTTTTACTCAATTTTAATGAAATTTTGATCTTATCTAAAGATTGTACTAATTTTTAGAGATTACCTGGCCGTAGGCGGAGGCATTCTTTTAATTGTGTATTAGGTGTTGTATACACTGACTTTATTAACCAGTCAATGTAGAAGATCTATTTGCATAATTATCAATAGGCTTCCTTTCAGATTTCTTAAAATTTGAGCCTTTAGACCACTCTAACCATAGGGTGATATAAAAGCGAGTGAAGCCAATTGATACGCTACTTGGTTAATCAACGTGTTTTTTTAATTTGTTATCGTTTCGTGATTCGGTCGAGGGTTAAAAAGTTTCTAAAAATTTAAAACTTACCGGTATGAATTGAGACACCGCTATTATCTTTAAATCTTAATTTAGCGCCTTGAAAAGCTCCGCGAATTTAGTAAGTGCTTACCTCAACATCACTCTTTAGTATCAAGTGGCTTAGATACAGAAATCTGGGCTTTCGGGGTGAAAGGTTAAAATATAAATTAGGATTACAGTTACACAAAAATCGAGAACGTAGTTGTCTTCTTTTTCGATTAAAGAAGTTTTTATTAATTTAAATTATTTGCATATGGAAAGTTCAGCTTTTTTTTATACGATATTTTTATGGTGTCTTTTACTAAGTATCACAGGGTATTCTATTTATGTTGGATTTGGTCCACCCTCTAAACAACTTCGCGATCCTTTTGAAGAACATGAGGATTAATGCATTCTACGTTATTTTACGTTTTGTATCAAAACGCAGAATTCATAAAAAATGTATAATACTTTTTAATTTTATTACCCAACTCTACCTGAACCTCAACTCACCTCTTTTGAAAAAGAGGTGAGTTGAAATTAGAGAGTTTTCTATTTGAAAGTTGGTTTCATAGGGAGTCACGTAAGTAATCGATTACCCTTCATTTTTTCTAGGTAAAGAATATTTGATCTCTACCTTACTCCCTACTTACGAACCCCCTTCCCACGGCCACCTCCCCATTATCACTTGTGATAATGGGGAGGTGGTCGTGGGAAGGGGGTTCGTAAGTAGGGAGTAGATTCTTTCACTGCACTTACCACCTTTTCGAAAAATTATTTGAAAATAGCTTAAAAAACTAAAAAATTTGTAGTTGATTTAAAACGGATTCGTTACCCCAATTTGTTTATCTCCTGATTATCTGATCTTAATTGTATAATCTAGTATAATCAATATACTATACGATAGATACCAAAAAATCACTGGTGAGGTAGTTATACCTCATTTTAATGTGCGAAATTAATTAAAATCAATAGGCTAAGGCTTCCAATTATTCAAATGGATTGGCTAATGTCTCATATTTTTTCGACGCTTTTTTGACGCCTTATTTTTTTTAGCAATCGGTGCTGAAAAAAAATATGTGCTGACATCGGCCTCCGTAGGAGGCCGAGCTTATTTGTCCAATCTTTCCCATATACAACTTCAAATAAGCCTCGAATGGGCTCAAGATTTGGTCGCAACAAAGCTTGCGTCAATAATTTTTCAAGATTTGGCTTAACCTTATTTAACAATACGCGGTGGTTCTCTAAAGAAGATCGCAAAAAATATAATTCCTAATGTACCTACTAATAAAAAAGTATAAACTAAAGCTTCCATAAAAATGACTTGAAAATAAAACTTTATTATAAGAGTTGTAAATACTCTTATTTAAATCCCAACTATGAGGACTGAATCAATCGGCTTTCGCCGTACGCAAGCTTCGCTTCCGTCGGCTCAAGCTTTGCTTCTGCTCAAATTATTCGAATCGATCATTGGTGCTTCGCACCAATAGGTTCTTCGAACCCAATGGTGCTTCGCACCTGGAGCGGAGCTCCAGCTCAAGCTCTGCTTGTGCAATAGGTGCAAGCACCCAATCGGCTTCGCTCGCCCCGATACTACTTAGGAAAACAAAATAATATGGGGCTCAAATTATTCGAATTCATCGGCGCTTCTTGCCTAATCTTCTTTGAAACAATCTATGCATTGCAACGTTTGGCCGAGCTTGACTTGCTCGTCCATAGTAAGGCGTGAATTATATTCTTCCATATCATTTTCTAATGCTTCCAATTTGCAGAAATCTACCAACCCGTAATATTTTGTGCTAAACAACAAAAACAGGTTGATAGATGTATTTGTCAAAATTTGAGCCCCTATACCATTCAACCCTATCCTCCCGACTTCTTTACCACGACCACCTCCCCATTACCACAAGTGGTAATGGGGAGGTGGTCATGGAAAAGGATGTCATGGGAAAAAATGTTGTGGGGAAGAGGGAAAGGTTGCGCAACAAGAAGTTTTGTTACCTCATCACCTCTATGAGAAGTGAGTAGAGATACAATTATCTAGCTAATTTCTGGGAGAATATAAATGTAAATGCTGCTGTTTATACAGATTGGCGTCGAGTTGATGGGTCACCAATTTTTTGGAAAGCACCAAATTCAACTTGCTCATCAATATCAGCATCAATTCCAGCAAATACTTTACGGAATAGAGCTCGTGCTCCATGCCAAATATGGCCAAAGAAGAAAAGAAGAGCAAAACATAAGTGTCCAAATGTAAACCAACCTCTTGGGCTAGTACGAAAAACACCATCTGATTGCAAAGTGGCACGATCAAATTCAAAAACTTCACCTAATTGTGCACGTCTAGCATATTTTTTAACTGTAGCAGGATCATTAAAAGTTACGCCATCAAGTTCACCGCCATAAAAAGTAACGGATACACCTACTTGTTCAATACTATATTTAGATTCAGCACGTCTGAATGGAACATCTGCACGAACAACTCCATCTTTATCAATTAGAAGTACTGGGAATGTTTCAAAGAAAGTTGGCATGCGGCGAACAAAAAGCTCATTTCCATCTTTATCTTTAAAAGAAGCATGACCTAACCACCCCACTGCTATACCATCCCCACTGTTCATTGCACCAGCACGGAATAATCCACCTTTAGCTGGATTATTCCCAATATAATCGTAAAACGCTAGCTTTTCAGGTATTTTTGCCCAAGCTTGAGAAAGACTTTGCCCTTCAGCTAAATTAGACTGAACTCGTTTCTCAATTTCCTGTTGGAAAAAGCCTAAATCCCATTGGTACCGAGTTGGACCAAATAATTCAATAGGAGTAGCAGCTGAACCATACCACATAGTACCTGCAACTACAAAAGCTGCCCAAAAAACAGCTGCTATACTGCTTGATAATACTGTTTCAATGTTACCCATTCGTAACCCGTTGTATAAACGTTCTGAAGGGCGTACACATAAATGAAAAAGCCCTGCTAAAACTCCTAAAATACCAGCTGCAACGTGATGCAAAAATGGACTATATCTTCAACCTTATACAATAATATGCCAATTGTTATGCAAAGCAAAACCAATGGAGCTAAACTCGCTAGGTTTTGCAGTAGTAGAACAATAGGTATTAGAATTTATTTCACTGATTAAAATAAGTATCCATGTCACTGACTAAAATAAGTATCCATTTTAAATCTATTAATTAGCCTAAGAATTGAACTATACTGAGAATTAAACCACAAACTTTTAAATTTCCTGTTCAGCCGGTTCATTCACTTTTTTACAAAGTTTTTGCATTTTTGTAACTGCTGAGTCTGAAGTATCCAGTATTAGCTTTTTGCGTATGATCATTTCTCGAATTAAAAAGATATGATAAGAACGCAAAGCAGCCAGTCTTTTTTTACCTACAAGCGCAAACTCTGTTAGGTACTTTATAATCTTATGGTGCAATTCTAATGAACTCAGTTCAATTCGAAAACAATTCGGTTCTTTTACCTTATCCACTTGTGCTCGAGTTCCAAACAAAAGTGCTATCTTTTTAAAAATTTCTGACTTTCCGTGCGTATTATCTTGTTGATACATACTCATTTTTTGCTGTAAACCAAATTTAGCCACCTTCGGATTGACATAAGCCGAGGATTTATCTCGATAACTTGCATAAAAAGGTCCTTCAGCTTCTAGACCACCTGTTAACCAGGCATTTTGTAATGAGATATCAACAATTTGCTTCTTTAAAACAAAGTTTGATGGTTGCAATCGTTTTCCAAATTCCACCCAATAAATAAATTGTGAACATTTTTTTGGAAAACAAAAATTACCATTAAACAGGTGCATAATTTGTTTCAAACTTGCTTGGTCTTGAATTAAAAATTTTGTAGATGGTAATGTTTTTTGAAAAGGCTTCTTATTGTAGCTCACTTGTCCAAAACCGAATTTTTTCTTAATGAGAGTTATTAGTCTAAAATTCTTTTGATTTATTTGAAAAGAAAATCGTGTCTGTTTTGCTGCTATCTTATTTTTTACCCGATTATCTTGAACATACCGCTGAGTAAAAAAACCGTCTCCTTCTGCAAAACCGATAAACCAATGGGTTTGTAAAACCTATTAGGTTCTTCGAATGGTGCTTCGCACCCATTCTAAAAATACGCGATAAATGCTCTTCATAGAACCCGGCTTAACTTGTTCACTATATAAAATATAAGAATCAAGCGAAATGTTTTTTACACGAGAAAATTTAGCTAGATCTTTTTTCGAAAATTTATTGATTACAGGTTCCATAAAAGCTTTACCGTTATTCAGAACTATGGTTTTTTTTAATAAAATTAGATACCAAAGCTTCCTGTTTATTTAGTAGAGTACCAATAAAAATTGACAAGTGAGTGGAGCTCTTTACAAAAGGTATCTGATCCGACGGATATCACCGGAGGTGATAAGAAGAAGTGATCTCTGCAAATTTTTATTATACACTTTGCTTTACGCTGTAAAAAATATTTAAAATAATTAAAAATTTTTAAATTATTTATCAAATAAGTTAAGAATGAATACTGCTGTAACAACTTTTCAGCAGATCGAAAAGTTTTTTATACTAACCTTTAGGAAAAGCTTTTTCCAGGTAAAATTTCGTCAGTAAATTTTGTTTTAGGTTTGGTAATAGATTTAGCTCTGCTGTTAGACTATGTCTACCAGTTGGCAAAGTTTGGAAAAAATTTTTTGCAATGATTAGAATAATTTGCAATCGGCATACTATTTTGCAAAGCAAAATAGTAACGCCTTAACAAGTACGTAGTACTTGTTAGTACATCAACGACAGTTGGTCGAAAAGATCAATGAAAATATCTAATAGTTGTATTGTAAAAGGTGCTTCGCGTGTTAGTCTCTGAGGATTCTATTTCTATACATACAATCTTTTGTATTCCCTGGTAAATAGTTCCCTGCTGATTATTTCTACCTTCAAAACCTTAAAAAAGAGCAAACTTAATCATTAATCAATTTTACTTTGTAAAATAATATAAATATAAGCTAAAAAAATATGGTTTAAAAGGTCTTGGTTATTGCCTTTGCTTACTTTAAATATCACCTGAATTGTTTAAAAGGGTAAGCTAGTTCAAGTAAAAGGTAAGTTGGTTATAACTAGATTTTTCCAATACTATGTTTCAACATTGGACCAAAGGTTTTTAGCAATAACTTGGTCTCGCTAAAATCACGAAATGTCCCAGCATATAGCGAAGTCCTTCATACCATCTTACGAGGCATGCGACCCATCAAATCGAGCCGGAATCCCACCAGGGTTATAAGGATCAAATCCATCGGCTCCCCATGAAGGAGAAACGGGTTGAACGCTTCCTGTAATACCATAAGGGTCAGAAACCCAAATACCAGGACCAAAAACACCTGTTACATGGAAAGCACCAAAACCAAAACATAAAAGACCTGATAAGAAAAGATGAATACCAAAAATTTTTGGTAAATCTAATGCAGGTTTTTTAGTTCGTGGATCTCTAAATAGCTCTAAGTCCCAATAAACCCAGTGCCAGATTGAAGCCATAAAAAGTGCACCAGACAATAAAATATGTGCTGTTGCTACACCTTCGTATGTCCAGATACCAGGATTGGCTGATGTTTCTCCTGTAATAGTCCAATTACCCCACGATTGTGTAATTCCTAAGCGCGTCATAAAAGGAAGCACAAACATGCCTTGACGCCACATTGGATTCAAGATTGGATCTGACGGATCAAAAACAGTCAGTTCGTACAGAGCCATTGATCCGGCCCAACCTGAAACTAAAGATGTGTGCATCAAATGAACTGCAATTAATCTGCCTGGATCATTTAAAACAACCGTGTGTACACGATACCATGGTAATCCCATAATATATTTAATAAGAAACTAAACTCTTTTATTTACTTTCTTTCTATTTGATTTCTTAAAATTATCAACTATTGTTGATATATTTTTTTATTTAAGCCCCTTTACCATTCTACCCCCCTCCCACGGTTCCCTTCCCCACGACCACCTCGAGGTGGTCGTGGGGAAGGGAACCGTGGGAGGGGGTAGGAAAAGTCGGAACGAGTGATGCGCAAACTTATCTTCAAATGGGATGTAGTATGCGAACCGCCGTCTATCAAAAAGTTGACGCTAACCTACGCATCTTTTTTTTCAATCAAGTAACGTCGATGCTTGACCGCAGATAAAGCAAAAGAAACGCGTACAGGTTGCATGCATCATAAAAATAGTTGGCATTCGATAGATTTGCAAAATAAAATATACAATTTAAAAGATACCATAAATAGTCAAATTTACTTGCACAAAAGTGAGTGAAGGCTTCGACGAAGATGAGGTGTTACTTACCCCATGACTTCCAAAAAGATCAGGCAAGAAATGTCAATTGGTGACAACTCTAGTTAAACACGTGATGTGCTCTAATACAAAATTTGAGCATTCTATAATATCCCCAATTTACAAGTTGCTCCTTATAGGTTACCCCCACGACTTGCTAACAATACAACAACAAGGGGACCAGCTGCTAATATAAAAAGTATTGCAGTTAATTGAAAAAAGATTTGTAAGTTCATAACTTATACATTTGAAACACGTTTTAAGATGTATATTCTAGTAAATTAAAAATTTGATGTAGATAAATTTAATAAAATATACATAAAATAATACTTTATTCTAGTACTTTTTAATTATCTTTTACACACTATATCTATTCTTTACCTATTCTTTACCTAAGGTAAAGAATAGGTAAATACAAAACGGTAATCCGTAACCTTCCTCATTCGATATTAATGGTGCTTTGCACCAATAGGTGCTTTCGCACCCAATAGGCTCTTCGAGCCTAATAGGTGCTTTCGCACCCATTCCAAATAAGGAATGTCATGAGTTGATTGGTTAAAATTTGCGCCAATAGAGACGAGAGTCAAATAGTAAAGTATGAAGATGTGCAGTATTTGCTTTCTTGCAGACAATTCCTGACCTAACCCCAACTCAGTTTTTGTTTTATAAGAGGTGAATCGAGATTAGCATTTACACATTGCGTTCAATAAAAATGTGATGTAAGTATAATAACTATTAGAAGTTATAGACACGGTATGCATCTAGCATTTCCGTATTTTACCCATCACGCAAAGCTTTCTAGAAAAATATTAATTTAATATAATCTGTTGCCAAAACAAAAAACCAACGAATCGTTTTAACGAGTTGCTGGTCGTGCAAGCTCAATACCAAGGCGAACAGCTAAAATACCTGTCAGTAAGGCAGCAAAAAGAGCTACAAATATTTCACTATCAGAAAGTGGCATAATTTATTTTTATTAGATATAAATTGGTACGCAAATCTTGTTTTTTATAGCATATTACCCTTTCTATTGAGGGCATTGGCATCTAAACAATTTGATCTTGATTAATCTGTACACAGTAAAAGTTCATATTCTTGTAGACAAGAAAGAGGATTTTAAAGCTTCTAAGTATACAATTTTGACTTACAATACAAGAAGTACAATTAAGTAATTTGTCGTACTTTAAGATCTATCAACCAAAACCCACCTCAACCACCTGTTTAACCCTCTTACCCCCTCCTACCTACCACCTCCCCACGACTACGACTTGGTCGTGGGGAGGTGGTAGGTAGGAGGGTATAAGGGCAAGTAAAGCAATAGGCTTTGCTCGTCCCCAATAAGGCTAAAATTTTTGGAATCGATCAACCCGTACTATTTTGTTTTGCTAAGCAAAACAAAATAGTACGGGTTGATCGATAGATTTGATTTCAAAATTTTTAACAAAAAATCAAATGTTTGCGAGACCCTACGCACCGATGCTATATGGGTGGGCAAATTAAGGTGACATTGGGATAAGATTGGTCAAAATAAAATACTACCCAACCCCCTTTTGGGGCTAACTATGGGCTTATTATGAGCTTACTATGGGGAAACTTTGCAAAGCAAGATCAACCTACTACGTAGGCTAATGTCAGTTTCTAGTTAGTTGTATTATGGATAGTAAGAAGTAGCATTTGTTTGATATGTCTCAATACCACTTTTTTAAATCTCCGAAAAGTAGAGGAGAGAAACAATTGAATCACAGTATTGTATCTAATTTAACGAAAACTTACTGAAGCCTGCCAAACAAAAGCTAATAATAAAAAGAAAACTGGTATGATAGGTAAAACATTAACAATAGAATCGAAAGGCGCATATGCTTCCGGTAATTTAGCAAGTAATAGATCCATAAGTGTTTTATATAATAAACTGGCACTCCAAGCTTTAATTTTATAAAGCTAAAGTGCTCCGCTAATCTCCTATTTTTCGGGGGAAAGAGGAAAGGATTAGCAGAGCAAATAAGATTCTGAAGATTTAAATGCGTATCATTTGAAAGATTCGCTTTGACTTTGCTTTTACAAAATAAATATAAAATTTTTAAGAATTTTGGGGCGGTAACCGATTTATTGTCGATGCCAGAGACAAGACACATAAGAAATTTTAGCTTCTTAAATAGAAAAGCCGTAGCAAAGCTATCTAATTCAAATATTGACTTTTTAATTCATATACTATTTTACCAAAAAAGTGCATATGGCAACAGAACAATTCATAAATCTTTTCGATCATTGATGCTTCGCACCAATAGGTTCTTCGAACCCAATGGTGCTTGGTACCTGGAGCGGAGCTCCAGCTCAAGCTCTGCTTGTGCAATAGGTGCAAGCACCCAACTAAACTAGCGTTGATTCGAAGAATGATCAACGCCAGTTGATCGATTCGAAGAATCTGAGGCGAAACCCAATTGATAATTCTTCAAATCCATGGGTTTGTAAAACCGAATACATTTTTCGAACCCAATGGTGCTTGCACCTGCTTCTTCAGGCGGTGCTCCGCCTGAAGAAGCAGGTGCAAGCACCCAAATATACAGGGGCACACCGAAGGTGAGCCTATTAGTGCAAAGCACCATTGGGTAGGGTAACGTTGATTATTCTTCGAATCCTAGTCAACTAATTTATTCCTTATTTTTGAATATTCTTTAATTTCTGATTATTTGAAATTGCAAATAGACATACCATTCTGGCTTTTGCCTAAGTTACTTTTTTTAATTTTTTATTTAGCTATAACCTCTTTCCTATTTCCCAAATTTTTAAACATATATTCTATGGTATTCTCCGTTAAAAAAAAACGGAGAATTTAGAATTTTTGAAAAAGAAAGAATATTTTAAAAAAGCTTTACTATGAACAGATTCAGATTTTAATATATTCAATCAAATAATAAGCTTTTTATTAGAAGTCTGTCAAATACTACTTTTTTGTATCTGATTTTTTTATTTTACCAAAATCAAATGTAATATATTGTATAATACTACGAGAAAACACAAAAATATTCAAAATAAAATTAATTCTCCGTTATTCTCCGTTATTCTATGTCTCTTGCTTCCAAATCGTTTGAACTTATTGTCGAATTTATATGAAGATCTGTGTAAGTACAATATTCTAGGTCTTTATATAAAAGCGTAGAATGTAGAATACCGTAGAATGTAGAATCAGATTTAAAAAATTGTATTCGAAAAATTGAATTAGAAGAATGTGAGGCATTCATTACTCGATGGCTTTAAAAAATATAACAAAATATGTGATAAACTGAATTAGACAGGATGAAAAGCAGACAGTCTATCTCTACTTGCGCTGTATATGGGCTTATATTAGCTTCCGTAATAGGCCGATGGTGCTTTCTTTGCAAAAGCTTGCCGTTTTCACCCTATTTTGCTTGATTGCTCGCACGATTTCGTAAAATCAAGTGGTGGTAAAGGATATCCTTACTTAAGGAAACTGTTTTAAAAAGAAAAAAGTCTCTGATTAAACGATACTCAAAGATCGACCTCTTCTATACAGGGGTCACTCCTTGAGTATCGTTTGAGAATTGTGTATGCTTTTCTCCAGCTCTGCTGGAGTTAAAAACGATGAGCCCGATACTATTTTGTTTTGCTAAGTGGTAGCGGGGCGAGCAAACGGGATTGATTCGAAGAATCATCCACGCGAGTTGATCGAAAAAGTGTAAAAAATAGAATTTATTAAAAATTAGATTATGAAATTAGCTTATTGGATGTATGCCGGCCCTGCACATATTGGCAGTTTACGAGTAGCAAGTTCTTTTAAAAACGTGCATGCTATTATGCATGCACCTCTAGGTGATGACTATTTTAATGTTATGCGTTCGATGTTAGAACGTGAACGAGATTTTACTCCAGTAACAGCGAGTATTGTCGATCGTCATGTGTTAGCACGAGGTTCTCAGAATAAAGTAATTGAAACGATTACACGTAAAGATAAAGAAGAGAAGCCAGATTTAATTCTCTTAACCCCAACATGTACTTCAAGTATTTTACAAGAAGATTTACAAAATTTTGTAGATCGAGCAGCCTTAGAATCAAAATGTGATGTGATTTTAGCAGATGTTAATCATTATAGGGTAAACGAATTACAAGCTGCAGATCGAACATTAGAGCAGGTTGTTCGATTTTATATTGAAAAAGCAAGAAAACAAGGCCTATTAGACGGGTTAAAAAGTCAAAAGCCTTCGGCTAATATAATTGGTATTTTTACTTTAGGATTTCATAATCAACATGATTCTCGTGAACTTCAAAAACTACTAACGGATTTAGGAGTTGATATCAATTTAGTTATTCCAGAAGGCGGATCCGTGACTGATTTACATAAGTTGCCTCAAGCTTGGTTTAATGTGGTACCTTATAGGGAAGTTGGTTTAATGACAGGCAATTATTTGCTAAAAGAGTTTGATATGCCATTAATTTCAACCACTCCAATGGGTGTTGTTGACACAGCTGTTTTTGTTCGACAAGTTGCTGAGATCTGTAATAAATTGACATCGACGAAAGGTTTTATACAAAAATCAAGTAACAACTACAAAAAAGATACTGAACTTGAAAGTAATAAATCGAGTGATTTATATTCTCGCACTCTACTTTCTGAAAAAGATAAAGAAAAAGAAGAAAGAATACCTACTTTAGATACTCCAGTAAGTATTGAAACTTTAAAAAATGAAACTTTTAATTTTGAAGAGTATATTGATCAGCAAACTCGTTTTGTTTCCCAAGCTGCTTGGTTTTCACGATCAATTGATTGTCAAAATTTAACTGGAAAAAAAAGTGTAGTATTTGGCGATAGTACTCATGCCGCTTCTATGACACGAATATTGGCTCGAGAAATGGGTGTTCGGGTTTGTTGCGCAGGAACATATTGCAAACATGACGCGGATTGGTTTAGAGAGCAAGTTCAAGGTTTTTGTGATGAAGTATTAATTACTGATGATCATACACAGGTTGGTGATATGATAGCTCGAATTGAACCTGCTACAATTTTTGGCACACAAATGGAACGTCATATAGGTAAACGACTTGATATACCTTGCGGTGTTATTTCATCACCAGTACATATTCAAAACTTTTCATTAGGGTACAGACCTTTTTTAGGGTATGAGGGTACTAACCAAATAGCAGATTTAGTGTATAATTCGTTTACGCTCGGTATGGAAGATCATCTGTTAGAAATCTTTGGAGGACATGATACAAAAGAAGTTATTACAAAATCATTGTCAAATGATACTGATTTAACTTGGGCCTCTGATGGTTTAGCTGAGCTTAAAAAAATACCTGGATTTGTTAGAGGTCGAATCAAAAGAAATACAGAAAAATTTGCAAGAGAGAACAGTATTACAACAATTACAGTTGAGGTTATGTATGCAGCAAAAGAAGCGGCTGGCGCTTAAATGAAATAGATTAGTAAGCTTAGCTGAGATTATTCATCTACTTTTTTCCCCAGCTAATAGTACCATTCTTTCACACTTGCCATTGTATGTATGTAAGAATCCATCGACTCCAGTCTCTTTCGGCTCACTCCTACATCGGCGTATGGGCTTATATCGACCTCCACCATCCTACCCCGATCCCCACGAGCCCCTTGTAGGCGTGGGGATTCTCGGGGTAGGGTGGTATAGCAGGCCGCTGGATGACCATCATAGCTCAGAGGCAAGCCGTATTAGACTCAATCTACCAATGGTGCTTCGCACCTAATAGGCTCGAAGAACCTAATAGGTGTTTTCGCACCCATCATCATGAAGCTCGATAGATAAAGTTCATGAGTAGATATTAGGTCGAGACACAAGTCAAGGTAGTGTACTGTGCCATATAATGAATCACAAATAATAGACACGACTGGTGATATAGTGTGAAACTGAATACTGTGAGATTCGATTCTATTGCTGAAAATATCGACAAAGAAGCCCAGGTGTATTCGATTAATAAGATCAGTATTTCTCGAAAGAGTCTTACAAAAAATTACGTACCGTTAATATTTTATTATAATTATTTAAATTTACATATATTTTATATGGTATATATTCATGTGGTATTTATTATTTTTATCTTGTATCAAATACTCCAGAAAAAAAGTAGAAAATTTTTGGGTGCTTGCACCTGCTTCTTCAGGCGGAGTCAGTCCCGCCTGAAGAAGCGGATGCGAAGCACCATTGGGTTCGAAGAACTTATTGGTGCGAAGCACCGATACTTCGCTTGATACTGGTTATGTATACTCCATTTAATAAAATAGATTCATAAAGAGAATCAAATTGTGCTTAACTTGATAAAGCACATTCCCTTTCCTATTCTACATTCTACGTTATTTTACATTCTACGTTATTTTACATTCTACGTTTTTTTCACGTTGATTTTTGTATAATGTAGAATTTAGACAAAACGTAGAATCATGTAGAATGGGGCGATACTTAATTAATTTGAAGTACTGGCGCATAATATATTAACATACATAGCACATACATGCTAATGTGGCTTGGACATCTCTTTTTAAATATTACCTTTGACTTTAATTAAATCTAGAAATCATATTATCTAAAATATAATTGATGTATAATAAGCTATACAAGTTAAGAAAGTGATTTGTTTAAAAGTACATGATACAACCCAAATAACTATCTATTTATTTAAATTCGTGAAGATAGAATTTCTCTAATAAATCGTCATTTCAAAAATACAAAATAAAAATGCAATCTGGTTTAACAATACGCCGATATTTAATTACCGGCTCTCAAAGAATAAGCAATTATTGGTGGGCTTCTGTTATATTTTTAGGGGGAACCGGGTTTTTATTAACTGGTTTTGCTGCTTTTTTACAAAAAAATATATTTATATTTAACCAAACACGCCCAATCTCTTTTTTTCCACAAGGATTAATTATGTGTTTTTATGGATCTTTAGGATTACTTTTTGGTATTTATTTATGGTGCACAATTATTTGGGGTGTTGGAAATGGATTTAATGAGTTTAATAAGCAAAAAGGGACAATAAGAATTTTTCGTTGGGGTTTACCTGGAAAAGATAGACGCATATCTCTTTTGTATAAAATAGAAGAGGTAGAAGGAGTACGTGTTGAACTGAAAGAAGGTATTAATCCTCGAAGAAGTATTGCGTTACAAATTAAAGGGAAAGGTGCTATACCTTTAACCCGTATAGGACAACCTGTTGGTTTAGAAGATATTGAAAGTGAAGCTTCTGAATTGGCACAATTTTTACAAGTATCTTTAGAAACTTTTTATGAAGTGTAAAGAATTTGTACATATTACTGGAGTCAAATATAAAAACCCAAGTTCATTAGATTTTTATGGATCTAAGTCGATAAATACTCTTGACATATGTGTGGGGAAATAGATTGTATATAAAGTGATTCTAATAGTATTATCAATTTGTATACCATTTAAATTTATCAAGTATTTATCGTATCAATTTCTTAGCATTTATCCACTTATAATATTTTCTATTCGAGGCAAAGTTTACATCTTCCATTCAGAGTGGAGGCCAACCTAGGAGACCGATCTTGACCTAAATCTTCCGACCCCCTCCCCCCGACCACCTTCCCCACGACCACCCATAAGTGGTCGTGGGGAAGGTGGTCGGGGGGAGGGGGTAAAAGTATAACGAAGAGGAGGGAAATAAAAAATAGGTAATCGAGGTCGCTCTGTGGAAAGGTTGCCAATCGTAAAGTAGGTTGAAGTAGATATTTTTTCAATCAGGTAATGATCGCCCCGATACTATTTTGTTTTGCTAAGTAAAACAAAATAGTATCGGGCTCATTTTTTTTTCACTCCAGTAGAGCTGGAGAATTCGAAGAATGATCCACTCGCGTTGATCTGATCATTCTTCGAATCGATCGGCTTCGCCTCAAATTCTTCGAATCAACGCTAGTTGATCGAAAACAAATTCTTTGATTCTATCCACGCCAGCCTGTCCCTACTATTTTGTTTTGCTAAGCGAAACAAAATAGTACGTACGGGTCGATATATTTGGTAAAATAATCACTCGGCTTCGCCTCAGATTTTGTTGATAATTCTTCAATTCCTTATATATTTTGTTGAGTATACAGAGCTAAAAAAAATTCAGAGTTTTTTATCGTTGATCTTTTTAACCTTAATATTACATAACTAACATGAAATAGAGTACAATACAATAATCTAGTTAAAGCGTAAAGATAGAATCACGCAATTTGTTTAGAAAACTGGAATATTTAAATACTTTCAACACACATTTTCAATATGACTTTATCGAAAGTCAACTTTATTTCAAAGAAAGAGGGTTTGTATTTATCAGTAAACACATTACTCGTTGACACTTCTTATAAAGGTTGATTATTTAAATTTCATCTCGTATACTAGCAAATGATAGTGAATTCTAATCTTTTAACTAATTGATCTATCTAACAATCACTCAAAATCAATGGTGCTTCGCACCCAATAGGCTCTTCGAGCCTAATAGGTGCTTCGAACCCAATAACTGAGTTTGCTGGTCTCTTGACAAAAAAAGTTGAAATCTATTTAGTCTAAGTCACAACTTTACTTTTTTGTATTAACCGAAAGTGTACTCCACTTTTATTACAATAAAAAGTAGTGACATAATACCAAGTATTTCTATAGAAATACAGCTTGACGTGTAGTATTTCTCTCACACTTATATCTAGTGGCAATTAAAAAACTTAGTTTTGAGATATCATATTAATAAAGTGCATATTACAATCCTCCCCTCCATTACTATATGTAGGTAGTATACATTTAATTAAACGCGACTACAGTATTTATTATTTGAGGGAGAAGCCGATGGCTTTGAAGAAGATTCTACATGATTCTACGTTTTTTCTAAATTTTACGTTTTTATACAAAACGTAGAATACCGTAGAATGTAGAATAACGTCAAAGAAGGCGGAAAGCCACTATGGCTAGCTTTGGGTGCAAAGTGCTCGTCCCTATACTTCCCAATTTCATATAGTGGGGGGTAGGGTATATAAAAAGTCGATGTAAGCCCAGAGTTGCCCTGATTGATTAGAAAGATAATGGATATTAGTTAAAAGATTGGATATTCAGATAAGCTTGGCTTACCTGAGTAAGCAAGCGAACCCCTCTACTATACTTTTCTCGTATAGCAGTAAGTGAGTAGGTAAAGTAAAGGAGGTCTTACTCGCGACAATTTCACGCTATTCTACCTCCTATTAAGGTACATTTTTTTTACCGGGGTGTAAAGTAGGTTGCGTTTGATTGTTAGTATTATAAAATATATATAAATAATTTTTTATGTCTGGTGCTACTGGAGAACGACCTTTTTCTGATATTTTAACAAGCATACGCTATTGGGTAATTCATAGCATAACAATACCATCTCTTTTTATAGCAGGTTGGCTTTTTGTAAGTACAGGTCTTGCTTATGACGTTTTTGGAAGTCCTCGTCCAAATGAATATTTTACAGAAGATCGTCAAGAGGCGCCATTAATTACTGATCGTTTTAATGCTTTAGACCAAGTGCAACAATTATCTGAATAGTTAGTGATATAAAAAGTCGCCTTAAAATACGCTTCATTTACCCTCGTAAGAAAGTAGGGTAATAAACAAAGTCTGGCTGGATTTCGCGAGATACCATCTACTCACGAAGCCCAAATAGACAGTAATAATGTGACATCACTATGCATGAAATCTTTTTATAAAAAAGATCAAACTCGCAAGTGATTCGTATGGGCGAGATAAAAATCGATTTTAAATGACTAATATGTGATATACAGCTTATTTGCCTGAATTCACATCTTAAAGTGGTATACCAATAGATTATGACTACAAAAAGAGCTAAAACATATCCTATTTTTACTGTACGTTGGTTGGCTGTACACGCGTTAGCTGTTCCAACAATTTTTTTCCTTGGCTCAATTACAGCTATGCAATTTATTCAACGTTAGACACCTTTTTAATAAAGTATTATGACTAGACCAAACCCAAATAAACAATCGGTTGAATTAAATCGTACTAGTCTTTACTGGGGTCTCCTTTTGATCTTTGTATTGGCTGTACTTTTTTCAAGTTATATTTTTAACTAACTAGATACCAAGTCTGGTTATCTTTTTTCTACATTATAAAATGTAGAAATTATGGCTTTTTCCAAACATACATAGCAAAATAGAGACAATATGAAGCTGACTTTTACTCAAAATTAAAGTTCTTCTTATTTTTCTAAATCGTTTCTTATATGTTTTTAATAAACCAATTTCCCTGAATCTATAAATCGGCTTTCCTCGCCCCGATACTATTTTGTTTTGCTTAGCAAAACAAAATAGTATCGGGGCTGAAATTTTTCGAATCTATCGCCAGATCGCACCTAATTCTACATTCTACGTTTTTTATAAATTCTACGTTTTGTATACAAACGTAGAATAACGTAGAATTTTATAAAAATGTAGAATCTTTGCGATCGGTTAACGCTCAAAATTATTTGAATCTATCGGCATACAATTTTGTTTTGCAAACAAAATATACAGGGGCACACCGAAGGTGAGCCAATAGGTGCAAGCACCCAACTCGCGTTGATCATTCTTCGAATCTATCGGCTTCCGCCTCAGATTCTTCGAATCGATCAACTCGCGTTGATCATTCTTCGAATCGATCAACTGGCGTTGATAATTCTTCGAATCCTCCAATTCTGCTTAATTCCTGCAGCTCTGCTGGAGTGAAAAAAGATGAGATACTATTTTGTTTTACTTAGCAAAACAAAATAGTATCGGGACGAGCGTTACCCGATTGAGACATTAATTAGAAGAGTATTAAACATAAGCGTATTTTTGCGCTATCCTACTTTTTAAAATTAGCCCCCTCAGCCTAAGATCAATCAGCCGATTTGAATTGGCTGGATAGCGTTTGATTCATACTTACTTTTTAGTAAAAAATGAGTAAATTTTTGATTTAATAGTTTCAACAATTTAATATATTTATAAGTTTTTTTTAATCCATGTCTAATACTGGAACAACTGGACGAATTCCTTTATGGCTTGTAGGCACAGTTATAGGGACTGCTGCTCTTGCTTTAGTTGGTATCTTTTTTTATGGTTCGTATGTAGGGTTAGGATCATCTTTATAGGACTAATCCATTGCTTTTTATACTGATATATAAAAAATAAGTAATTGGCATACGTCTTGATTGAAGGTATGGTATTAACAATTTACTTCAATTAGAGGTTTTGTTTTTATTTATCGGCCGCCTCACTCTATCCCCTCTCCCCCACCCCCTTCCCCATCCATAGGTGGTTGTGGGGAAAGGGGTGGGGAGAGGGGATAGAGTAATAATATATTACCACGTCTTTGAAAAAAAAAGAGTTTTAATAAAGTTTTGACTCAACTTTTTTTATAAGTTTTCACATTTAAACAGTGATTCTAATTTATAAAATTATTCAAGATGAAAACACAACTGGATTATTACATTAGATTTTTTTACGAGCATCCTAAAGAAGCATTTGGATCAAACGATTTTATTCATACTAAACGCCTTTTTGAAAAATTCGACGCTTTAAAACAGAAATCCGAAGAAGAGACAGCTATACCTTTTAAGTTGGAAAATTTTAAAGTAACTCTGAAATTACAAACCTGGGTAAAGAATGATTGTCAACGGTCTGGTTGATTGGTTGGACCTGCTTGCTGGTTGTGGGAAAACAGTTTTCGCTCAAGTTTTAGACAAATACATTCAGTTACAAATGCTTACTGTGCAGAACATTCAAGGATTGAAACATTTAAATGAGAGCTACAATATGGGTGCTTGCACCTAATAGGTTCTTCGAACCCATTGATCTTTTTTAATGACACCCAACTCCATAAGATCAGTATGCAAGAATTATTACAAATTTTTGAATGCAACAACAAAATCCAAGTTCGAATTATGTATGGGGTTCAAAATAAAAAGGAAAATATTATACAGTTATTTGCGTTTCATCCAGATGCTCTTCAAAAGATCAGACATAAAATTACTCAACCTCACTTTTTGAGACGACTAAAAATTATGCCGGTCAATAAAAATTTTATAATTCATTTCAATATTCATTTTCATAAGCACACACACATTTATAACAATAAGGAAGATATTCAAAAAAAAATAAAGAGATACTTAATAATTTATAAATGACATTTAAGGATTAATTTCACAACTAAATTAGATATAAACGCAGAAAGCAAAACTACAAAACTAATTGACCTATTATTTGGTAATTGTTTTCTTGGCATTTAAAAACCTTGTGTTTGAACTTTAAAGGCCTTGACCTTAATAAAGTTTCTTAAAGTTTGTTAAAAAAACGCAGAAAGGGAGTCATTTTGACTTAGGATACAATAATTTATTTTTTTATATTTTAAAATGAAAAATTCCACTCGAGCAATTCGCGTTGATAATTCTTCGAATCAATGGTGCTTCGCACCAATAGGTGCAAGCACCCAATCGGCTTGCGCCTCAGATTCTTCGAATCATCATTTTTACTACTAAGTTATATCATTTTTAACCTCCTACCCTATATATAGTACACGCCAATTTTTTTACAAAATAAGTACAGGATTTAGTATGAAGAATCACAGAACAGGGAAAAAGGGTTTTCTTTTCAAACATTTGATGTTGAAAAAATGAAAGTAGCGCCTCCTCTGTTTTTTTTAGTCTACACTTCTATTATTTTTTTCTAGTATATTTTAAAATGGGTCAGGCTTTGCTCAAATTTTCATCAATAAACAAAAATTTATATGTATACAGGTTCACCCTTATTTAATCCATCTAATACACCCTTATTTTGAGTTCACTAATTGAGAAAATTGTTACGATTACTCCTGGTGCAGCTGTCGCAAATACAGCTATCGATACGTGGATTACACTGAAACACGAAAGACACCGTCGGAGGAAATTTGAGGCAATGCAAGCTTTTCATCAGCATCGTAATGTATTTAAGGGCATTGCTTATATATCAAGAGCTGATTTAACTCCCAAAGAGATGGAAGCAGAGCTACTTTATTTGGGGGGGACGCATAAGAGAGCAGATATCACAAAACCTGATAAAGATTTTAATCTTTTGAAAGAAGATCAGGGTTTTCTATAGAATAGAACAAATCGTACAGAGTTTCTATCTCATGTAAACACAAACCCAGAACCGGGTACTAAACTTCCTTCAGAGACTTCCACTAAAATATTTTTGATTTGCCAGAATATACTTACAACTTTAATGCCAATCATAATTTGAGATTCTTTTATGATTTTATTTATTCCGTTCCCGAATAAACTAAATCTATAAATATTGAAAATATTTCAAAAGTACAGCTAATCGACTTTCTGAAGCAATAAAAAAGAGATCAAAAGATTTTAGTTAAACCAAAAAGTCAAAGCTATATTATCCTAGATAATGAGCCAGGTAATCGGTTAAAAACCACTGCAAGGATTGGGATCACGCCATTATGTGCTGCTTTATTACAATTTTTTACAATCATTTTGGCATAGAAGCTGATATTTTATTTGTATTAGCAAACTCAGTCAAATTATTTTGGTATTCTAAATATTATTCGATGAAAAGTGAGAAATCAAGGAAAAGTGGATAGAAAAGAAAGAAGTTTTCCTTGATTTTTGTATTTTTTTGGTATAAAAATTTATGATTTTTAGTTATTTGCTTATCTTGATATCAATAAGCTGATTCCGCTACTACAAATTATTTTAAGAAAAAATAAAGGAAGAATAAATGAATATATCGAAAGCAAAAGCAAATATTAACAAACGATTTAGGATCTCTAGAAAAAAAATTTTTTGATTTCTAGCCAAGTCAATGAAGGAAGAATGTACTTATGAACAGATTGTCGAGCTTTTAAACGAAAAATTACATAGTATTGCTCAGTATTTAATGTAATTGTGAAAGAAAAACATAAAGATGAAAATACCCATTTTAATAGTGTATTCGTTTCGACAAATAAATTTGATATAAAAGATAGCACTCAATTCAATAGAAAGGTAAAGTAAAAAGTTTTCATAGAAAATTTTCAAACCGTAAAAACTTAAAAAAAAACCGTAGAATACGCTTGTAAGAGAGGTGAGTAGATCACAAATATCTGATTAATAAAAAATATACAACTTATTTTTTTGAAAAAAAGCTTATTTAAATGTATCACGAAAAAGGGAATCTTAACACATATCAATTTTATCATTAACACATAATTGTACCAATAGATCTCTATCATACTGTTTGATAATACTCAATCTTTACTTTTAAAAGTATCAGGAAAGGTTGAACCAGTTTATTCTTCATACCCAGCAGACGGGTTCAATTAAGCTTTATACCTCTACTTATCTCGCGACTGATATGGTAGCTAGTATTTTATATGTTTTCGCAGATTTTTTTATGTACGTTTTTCAAAGAATTTCTGAATGACGAATAAGTAGGATAACGAATACACAGTCTATTTTTGTATAACCCTAATTTACTTACTAATTTTTCCAGAATGTACTTTTGGAGAATGTTGCGGTAAAGGGTCAAAAATTTGAATGCTCAAAAATGGTAAGGGAATTGACAGAGCTAATACTTGAGAATGAAAAAAAACCAAGATGATTGATTATCCAAAGCTAAAAAAATTAGAAACAAAAATTGCTTTATTTGTCTTTTCAACCAAAATCTAAGTTTTTCTACTTGAATTTAATATGAAATACAGTCGATTTATATATATAAGTAAGCTCGTAAGCTGGATTGGTACCACTCTTATTTTTTTTGCTGCACACGTACGTACAAATTTGATACAAAAAATAATAAAAAAGTCAAAATACACTTTTTATTTGAGTAAACAAATTTGTAATTAGAACAAAACTAACGAATGTATCCCAAAAAAGGGTAAAAAAAGATTTAAAGGGATTGACTTAAAAACTTTTCTTAATTAAAATATATTTATCTTAAAGATTTATTTAAATTAGAGAAATGCGTATCATTTGCTTAATCTTTTTAATGAACTTCAATTTCTTATGGTAATAAGAAATAGTATTACTATGTTTGATTTGAAGAATGTTCAACTCTAGTTGGGTGCTTGCACCTATTGGTGCGAAGCAACAATGATAATAGATTTGAAGACTGGTGCAAGAAAGCTGGAATAACAAGTACGTACTACTTGTTTATAGATACTTTTACTTTATCTAAGTAAAAGCCGACAAAGAAAATTAAGCAATAAGCTCTAGTAGCTCAGCGGTAGAGCGATCGACTGTTAATCGATTGGTCGTAGGTTCAAATCCTACCTGGAGCGCAAAATCAATCGGCTTTCGCCTCAAATTCTTCGAATCGATCGAAGTACCACATCTATCATTCTTTAAGTAACAAAATGCTTATTATTGGATATTAATGTATCAGTATTACTCTCAATACTTACTGAGACAAAATAAGTGTTGAGATCAAAACTTAATGTTTGGTGTTGTAGTCCCATATCAATCCAAACGTTTAGAAAAATCTATATAAAAAATAGATTTTGTTTTTATTTTGTCTGAAGATGATTCGAGTAAGGAATCGATTGCCTCGCATTGATCATTCTTCGAATCGATCGGGTAATACCGTACGCAAGCTTCGCTTCCGTCGGCTCAAGCTTTGCTTCTGCTCAAATTCTTCAAATCCACAATTAAGAATTTTAAAATGGGTTGACAAAATAATACAAATAGTATATACTTATATATATATTTATTTACTGGTGCCCTAGTCGAATTAGAACCACACCAATCCATCTCGAACTTGGTAGTGAAATGAGTCGAGGGCAAAAATACTAGTAGGGTGGCCTGCTGGGAAAATAGTTTGGTGCCAGTAAATTAATTATAAATTACTCAACCAGTTATATTTTTTGCTGAGCAAAAAATTATCGGGCTAGATTGAGAGCTCATCTTTTTAAAGTTAAGCAGAGCTGGAGGATTCGAAGAATTATCAACGCCAGTTGATCGAAAGCCATCGGATTGAATGCTTCCGCCGAGACATTTGTTAATATTTTTTGAATATCTTGGCATGTGAGATCGAGAAACTTCGCCACAATTAACTTCTACCATCTCTAATCTTCCTGCGCTTACTATGGACTCTCAACTTTGTGCGGCTAAAGTTAGTTTTTTACTGAGTCCAGAGCGTATTTTATACGCTAGATTCCCTACCATAGGTATTGGGTGGTGATAAAAAGAGGTAGTTGAAAGCTTTGACCCAACCTAATGAGGTAGCGTGAATTGAATGGTATATGTCAACCCATTTTAGGGTATATATATATTTTCTTGATTTACAAAAAAATAATAAAAACTTGGTTGACAACTTTGATCTGTTATCATACAATAAATATATAGATAATTAGTTTTTTCTTTAAGTCAAAAGCTAAAAAAAAATAAATATATTGGTAAAAGATAAATTTATTGGATTATTGAGCTTTGGGAAGAATAGTACTAATTAGAGTCCCCCGGGAACAATAACCGCACATATTGACAATTAAAAAATCACACTTTTAAAAAGGTTAATAGAAGCGCATGTAAATGCATACTTAGGGCGGAGAAAAGATAGTATAGATGACGTTTAAAAACAGATAAAAGTATATTTTTTTATAATATAAAAACCAAATTAGACTAATTGTGATTTTGTAAGGTATTTATATGTTTTATGAGTAAAGTTTATGATTGGTTTGAAGAGCGATTAGAAATTCAATCAATTGCTGATGATATTACAAGCAAATACGTACCACCGCATGTAAACATTTTTTACTGTTTAGGTGGGATAACTTTTACATGCTTCCTTGTACAGGTGGCTACAGGATTCGCTATGACTTTTTATTATAGACCGACTGTAGCAGAAGCTTTTGCTTCGGTACAATACATTATGACAGATGTGAATTTTGGATGGCTTATTCGCTCTATACACCGTTGGTCTGCGAGTATGATGGTTCTGATGATGATTTTGCACGTATTTCGTGTGTATCTAACAGGAGGATTTAAAAGACCACGAGAACTAACATGGGTAACAGGTGTTATTATGGCTGTATGTACAGTTTCTTTTGGAGTAACTGGATACTCATTACCTTGGGACCAAGTAGGTTATTGGGCAGTTAAAATTGTTACTGGGGTTCCAGATGCTATTCCAGTAGTAGGTCCTACTGTAGTTGAACTTTTACGTGGAGGTGTAGGAGTTGGACAAGCTACTTTAACTCGTTTTTACAGTTTACACACATTTGTATTACCTCTATTAACAGCAGTGTTTATGCTTATGCACTTCTTGATGATCCGAAAACAAGGAATTTCTGGTCCTCTATAAAAAGGTATTCTTAAACTCTTCCTTTTTTCAAAGTATTTCTTTGGGGCATTACCCGATCGATTCGAAGAATTTCAGCCCCATTCAGGGCGAGTGTGCAACGCCAAGGTAAATATCAATCACCCTGGCCCGGCCGGGTTTATTTATGATTTCTTTCTTGAATCGATCAAGCCAAAGGTTTGATGTATTTATGATACTAATGAATAATTATAAAATCGAGCTTTTCGTCGAAATATTTTCGTGATATGTGTATACAATATTAATGTCTGTACAGCTCCACAAATCGCGTTCTTGTAGAATAAATACGTTAATACCAAATCAAAACATACTGTGTTCTCTTCTCTAATGTGCTACAAATGCATATATTATCGTTCTGACAAGAATGGGTTATGGTAATACTTTCACACTACCTTAACTTCAACCCTCACGACTGACGGAGTTTCCTAGATTCTTCTTTACCGTAAGAGTGTTTTCTTTGCATCCTTACGGGGATAGGTATAGTATCTATCGACCCGTGCTATTCGCAAAACAAAATAGTAAGGACAGGCTACTGTTGATCCAAGCTTAATGCAAAATTTTGTAAAAAGACATTAAAGCAGGTTTTGTGAAATAATACAAACACATAAGCGTATCTGTAGGATGATAAAAAGAGAGCAAAAGTTCAATCAATTTCTCTTTGTAAAATATTAAAAAATTATGGCAGTTACTAAAAAACCGGATCTTTCAGATCCTATTTTACGAGCAAAGTTAGCAAAAGGGATGGGTCATAACTATTATGGCGAACCTGCATGGCCGAATGATTTGCTTTATATTTTTCCTGTAGTTATTTTAGGTACTTTTGCTGGTGTTATTGGATTATCTGTTTTAGATCCAGCTGCAATTGGTGAGCCAGCTAATCCTTTTGCGACACCACTAGAAATTTTACCTGAATGGTATTTCTTTCCTGTTTTCCAATTGCTTCGTACAGTTCCTAACAAACTTTTAGGTGTTTTACTTATGGCAGCTGTTCCAGCTGGATTATTAACTGTACCTTTTATTGAAAACATTAATAAATTTCAAAATCCATTTAGACGTCCTGTTGCAACAGCAGTTTTTTTAATTGGAACTGCAGTTGCTATTTGGTTAGGAATAGGAGCTACTCTTCCTATTGATATCTCTTTGACTTTAGGTCTTTTCTAAAAAACCGACAAGAAATATCTGTGATGTGCATGTAGATTAAGTACACCTTTATTAAGGTGCGAAGAAGCACTGCTACATCGGCTTTTATAACCTATTCATCCGAGCAAGGGTTCAAACCTATGCAAGGATGAGCTAATTATGTATGAATAAGCTTTCTTTGTAAAACTTACCCTTGTTAGTAGCGGAGAGGAGGCGCTGACCCTCAAACGGGGAAATACAAATTCAGTAATACTCACCACAAACCAGTAAAGAAACCTTACTGGTTTGTGGTTATATACTAACAAATTGTTCTTTTTCTAATAAATAAAAAAATCCCAGTGGCCAAACTCTTGCCATAAAGTTCGTCAAAAAATACTATTGAAATTAGATTATCGAAATTCGGAGTTAGCTGATTTGTTTGAATTGAACCGGAGTTTTCCAAGTACAAAAATATAAAACAACTTGAAAGTAAGTAGTATAATAATAATGAAGATGATTCGAAGAATCTGAGGCGCAAACCGATTGGGTGCTTGCACCTATTGGTGCGAAGCACCATTGATTCGAAGAATGATCAACGCGAGTTGATCGATTCGAAGAATTTGAGGCGCAAGCCGATTGATTCGAAGAATGATCAACGTTAGTTGTTGGGTGCTTGCACCTATTGGTGCGAAGCACCATTGGGTTTGAAGAACCTATTGGTGCGAAGCACCAATGATCGATTCGAATAATTTGAGGCGAAAGCCGGTGGGGTGCTTGCACCTATTGCACAAGCAGAGCTTGTGCTCAGATTCTTCGAATCAACGCTAGTTGATCGAAAGCAAGTACATTCTGTTTTTCTCCTATTTTTTTAAAGAAATACAAACAAAACAAAATAAACTTTAAATATTAAATTCGTTGATTATACTAAAAAGATTTAGTATACTAATTTTTTACTTTTCAATCTTGTACAAAAAAATTTTATAAATAATTGTATGTCACATTCTGTTAAAATTTATGACACTTGTATCGGCTGTACTCAATGTGTACGTGCTTGTCCAACTGATGTTTTAGAAATGGTGCCTTGGGATGGGTGTAAAGCGAATCAAATTGCTTCAGCCCCTCGCACAGAAGATTGCGTAGGGTGTAAACGATGTGAATCTGCTTGTCCCACAGATTTTTTAAGTGTTCGAGTATATTTAGGATCGGAAACAACGCGTAGTATGGGTCTAGCTTATTAATCTTAATAAGTATTATTGATACCTTAACCGCTCCAAATTAGCTGTTTATGGATAAATCAATCTCACACTTTAATCGCTGATTAGGGTTGCAATTATAAAAACAGTTTAGCTGTAATAGAGCTCAAGCTAAGTAATCCAATACACGCGAACGCTGGTGTGTTACCGTGTTCGCGTGTAATATTGAAAAAAAAATAAAATTGAAGTTCTCAAGCGCTTTATCTGCGCTTTCTCTCTCTGCGCTTCCTAGCGCAGAGTGGGGATAGAATATCATTTTATTTTTACAAATTTTTTAAGGTTTCGAAAATGATCTGAATTTTGCTAAGTTTATTTTATATAATCATATTCTATTACAAATTGTCTTTTTCTAAAAATAATGGACAAAATGGTAAGCATTTGTAAAACATTTAAAAATACTTTACTAGGAGTCTGGGAGACTTTTTTCTAGAATATTCTACATTCTACACTTTTTCGAAAAATGTAGAAAAGTATGCTTCGCACGCGTCTTGAGTGGAGCTTCAAAATCCATATCCCATACTGTTGCAAAAGTACGTTAAATATGTATATTTAGGTCAGTTAAGTTGATCGGAGTAAGCAATTTAAGCTTCTATGGCTACTTGTTCTTTACTTTAAGGAATTCTAGCTTGGGCATACAGGCTAAAATTGATAATGAATTATAAGAAGATGAGTGGTTAGCAAAAAATTTCTATTTTATCTACGATTTTGTAAGAAAGTTATAAAATCATCAAGCATGTATGGCTGAGCGGTCGAAAGCGACAGACTCATAATCTGTTTCTATATAGACATCACAGGTTCGAGTCCTGTTGCATGCATTTTTGATTAATACTACAATTTAATAATCTATATATTAGATAAAATAATAAATATTGATTCTGGATAAATAATAGTATTAGATAAAACCACCCAAATTGCTATTTGCCATAAAAATGGGTAGATAAATTACCTATACGATACAAGCATGGTTCTACAAATAAATAGTAAATATTTAGTCGAGAATTGAATCGAAGAAAATGAAGCATGAGCCAATCAATTTGAAAATATAAACAGAATCCTACCTTCGGTACTCCTTAATAAATTTGGATTGGGATATATAAAGAGTAGGGTTTTATCTGATTTTGAAAGTAGTCTATAAGTAATAGAAAGTTTTTATTTCAATGCTAAGTTTAAAAATTCTTGTTTATACAGTAGTTACTTTTTTTGTATCTTTGTTTATTTTTGGGTTCTTGTCAAATGACCCTGCTAGAAATCCTAATGATCAGCTATAAAATTGACTTTTAAATTGAAATTTACCCTACCCCATTCCCACGACAGCCTCCCCGCGACCAGTAATAGTTGGTCGCGGGGAGGCTGTCGTGGGAATGGGGTAAATAAAGAGTAGGAGGTCTTTATGAAAAAAAAAAGAGTAAGAAAAACGTAAAGAAAAGGTGTGCGTTTAAATTATAGTGCCAAGCAAAATAAGTCATATCGCTACAATCACCTTTTATTTTTTATTAAGTGATACACAAACAAACCACCAAGTGGTTATGGTAAGAACCACTCCCTCCCCCCCCCCCCCCTAGAGCATTTGCCTCTTTTTCGCAGAGAGAGAATTTGTAACAAGCTTAAAGTGGTTTGTCTAAAACCTAGAAGCAAAGTAAATAGATCTATCCGCATTACTAAATTTTACACGACAGCGCTTGAACATGCGAATGATATGTTCAAGTAGAGAATACATAGTCGGGAGGAAAGAAAATCTTTTGCATCATATTAGGGCCGAAAATTTTAAAAATTTTTGTGACCACGAATAAAAAAAAAGGTATTGATATTTATTCCTTCATTTGTGATAAACTTTTTCTACGGAATAAGGATGAGAATGCAAAATCTATATTTCTTCCAAGTAGCGATTTTTTAACCTTAATCGAGCGGTTTGCGAAACAATGTCAAGACCGTGAGCTCTAATCCGTACTGATAGGAATAAGCCAGTATTTAAAAGTAGCTGCACTTTAATGTCAGATATAAATCTGCTTTCTATCTGATATTTTAGAGAAAGTCTACAAATATCAGGCTTTTTATGTTAAATATAGTCGAAGGTACGATATTTATTTTCGGTTATACATGATCTTTTGGCTTAAACGATGTTGGCATTCGACCCGATACAATCCTTTCTCAAGGTGCAATAAACCTTAATAAAGACATGGGTGGGAGTTTTTGGGATTGGCACATAGCCTATCAGAGAGAAAATCCCTACCGTGAAATGCCTGATCCCGCCGTTATGGATCGAGTTGAGCGCAACTATCCTAACCTTCCTGATAAGATCCGGATCAAACCCCAGAATCGGACTCGTTACTTCGCAGATTCGCGAGACAAGTCACAACCCAATTACCGGACTAAAAAGGAGTACAACGACCCCCGGTTGTGGGAGGGTAGAGTTGTGGGTGTGAGAAATCCCGAAGACATGATGATCAAGATACTTATGCCCCGAATTAGTTGGTATAACCCAGACGAAGATCAAGTAGAAAAAAAAGCATGTCTTGACTTTCCCATCGATTATGTGAAAGATGTAGGACGTGCAAATAGTGCGGAGTGGCTCCAGGCCAAAGCGTATATATATTTTTCAGACCCATATTACACTCTTTACGGAATGCCTGTGAGATCCATTCCAGATCATAAGTAGCCAGCCCTATTAATTTATTCAATTTCTTTTTGACATTCTATTTACATAATTTAAAGTGTGGAGATATCTCTCTGCACAAAATGGACGGTTCACTCTCTCAAACAAAACGTTCATTTTGTGCATAACAAATTTGGAGGAATTTTTTAATGACAATTTAAAACAAATCAACAAGAAAATCGAGTCAATTCAAAATTTAACGTGCGCGCAAATGAAAGCTATTTTAAAAATTAGAATTATGGTTTCTGTTTTACGAATATAACTGCTTTACTTTTTAAGAGTTAATCAACACAAAATAAACGGCAAAGGTATGGTTTTTCCGTCACACAATAATCTTGAAACAACAAATCTAATTCTCAAAAGTAATACAAAGGGAATTATTGAGAAACAATTATTAGAAGCTGTGATCCACACAATCTTTCGTTATGATATACGAAGTATTTTAGATTGAGTGAGTACCCCACAATTATAATACAAAGAAAAGATATAGATATCGCGTTATATTACTTACAATACTATCTAAAGTCTAGAAAAGCAGATAAAATCTTCTTAGGTCTATAGGTCATGGATTCGAAAAATTTGAGGCAACAGCCGATAGGGTGCTTGCACCTATTAGGTTTTACAAACCCATTGATTCTAAGAATGATCAACGCCAGTTGATCGATTCGAAGAATGATCAACGTTACTTGGGTGCTTGCACCTATTGCACAAGCAGAGCTTGAGCTGGAGCTCCGCTCCAGGTGCGAAGCACCAATGATCGATTCGAAGAATCTGAGGCGCAAACCGATTGGGTGCTTGCACCTATTAGGTTTTACAAACCCATTGATTCGAAGAATGATCAATGCGAGTTGGGTGCTTGCACCTATTGCACAAGCAGAACTTGAGCTGGAGCTCCGCTCCAGGTGCGAAGCACCAATAGGCTCACCTTCGGTGTGCCCCTGTATATTTTGTTTGCAAAAAAAAATAGTATACCGGGTTGATAGATTCAAGATTGTCGGATACCACCTGCAAAGCAGGTGGTTAAGTTTCCATTACCACCTTGATTGCTTGACACAAGCTTCGCTTGAGTCAAGTGACAAGTAGGTAGTACTTGTATTTATGAACGGTACTATCTGTTATCGCCCAGCCGGCTTCCTCTAGCTGAGCTGAAGTTACAAGTACGTAGTACTTGTTTATCGATTCGAATAATGTGAGACTGTAACCAATAGATTTGAAGAAGGCGAGGCTATACACAAGAAATTGAAAGAATGTAAGCCTCAATCAACTAACTTTCTTACCCCTTATTACTCCTCCCCCACCCCCTGACCCCTTTTCCCTACGATCACCCAAAGGTGGTCGTGGGGAGGGGGGTCAGGGGGTATTTGAGGGCGAGGTTAACCCATCATAGTTGCGAGCATTGCTTTGAAAAAAATCAGAGGTTACCCGATAGAAAAAAGCTTTCTTAAAATATTCAACAATAATCGATCCCTTTTTTTTTGTCACTTATTGGATGAATCCCCCAGGGAAGTGTAAACTGGCATCTTAATTTGCAAGAGGGATTATTACGAATTGGCTTACTTAGAGCTGACTGTGGGCCATATTTAGCCAAGTAAGCAAAGTTTCTATATACAAAAGGAAAAAAGCCCTGAAGATCAAGTAGAAAAAAAATACAAAAAGTAATCTAAAATATTGTTTCTTACCTAATCCCTATCAAGTTTGAGTTACCTTGTAGAGGGTAGCGTTTGATATTAAATTTTTACCAAGCTTTTTTATTTAAGCCCACCAAATTTTTATTCATAATTAAATAAATCCCCCTTTTCAGGGAGGGTTTATTTATGTAAAATAATAACTTAAAATTAAATAATATCTTCTTTTTCAATATAAAGAAAAAGTGAAGCCATTGTTAAAGCGGGAAATACAAGGCCAACAAGAGGTACTAAAATTGAAGGTAAATAAGAAGCTGCCATAATAAAAATTTTTTAGAATAATGACTATTCGACAAAAGAGTGAAATAGCTATTAGTATTATACCACACAAAATCTAACAGCCAAGTGTGTTCTAAAGTAATACAAAAATTATAATACTTTAAAATTATTTTCAATTTCCCTTATTTTCAAACTTTACCTATTCAACCTTTTACAGGGGTCGTCAGATAAATTTAAAAATATTGATTTCGAAACATTTGCCAGCTTTTTTTTTTTTTAAGATTAGTCTTTTCCTGCGCTGTATATGAGCTGATATTTGCCTGTAGAGAAGGTATATCAGGGTTTGCAAAGATTTACCTTTTTCACTTATTTTCTACCACTTTGCTTTTCTCGAAAATTTCGACTCTAACATCAATTTGAATTAACGGTGCTACCAAAAATTGTCCTTCTATTCTGCAGAACACTCAGCTTTGGAAAAAAAGTTCTTCGAAAGAAATATATACATATGGAAGATGAGGCCAAGCAAGTATATTAGTTTAAAGTAAAATTTACCATTTAAAAAGCGTTTATGGATTTGCACGTCTCGATATACTTTCGTGATATGATCTTCGCGCATATAAATGAAGAGATAATAAAGGTATCGTAGGAGAAAGTTAATCGGATCAGACCACATGGAAAATTGACATGCGTATATGCGGCCGCAAAAATGGTAATTTTAACTTTTCTTGTCAAATCGGATAAACAGATTTGATATTGATACTTCTATCACTTAAACAGATCGGATTATTTTTATATTTTTAATGTGGTTGTGGGTAATAATATATATCAGCTAAAAGTACAGCTGAAATTTAGCTAGCTTGTCAAGCTTTAAATGGGATACAAACTCAAATGGGTTTATTTATTAGCCAGATACTTTAAAATTTTTAAAGCCTACAAAAAAATTAGATAAAACTTTTGATCAAATATATCTTTGCTCATACTTTTTATAGAAATACAAATTTTTAATATCTTACTTTAATCTTATTTTTTTATTACAAAAGTACATAAATTAAAATAGATCTTGACAGAAAAATTTTATCAATGTATACTCATGAAGTAGAAAAAAAAAAGCCCTCGTGGTGGAATTGGTAGACACACCAGTTTTAGGAACTGGCGCTTTACCGCATGCCGGTTCGAGTCCGGCCGAGGGTAAACAGAAAAAATATATTTATGCTGTTGATCTTACAAAAACTTGAATACTATATATTGGGTGCTTGCACCCAATCGGCTTCGCCGTACGTAAGCTTCGCTTACGTCGGCTCAAGCTTTGATTGTGCTCAGATTATTCGAATACTCAAGATAATTTTATTTTTATTATAATTTTTGGATTTCAAATAGAAGAAAATTTTTACAACAAATTTTTTTAGTATGCAACTCCCTATAGAGAAATTAGGTTTTTTCATAAGAGAATAAAGATTAGGTAGAGAGAATAACCATTAGGTAGAGGGTTGTTCGTGATAAAGTCATTGACGAAAAGTTCAAATATGTTGAACTCATACAAAAAATAAAGAGTAATATTGATTCAAATTATATTAAATGGGTATACTTTATTTATATTTTAGATGCGGATTTAGTTCAGTGGTAGAACGCTAGCCTTCCAAGCTGGATGTCGCGGGTTCGAGTCCCGCAATCCGCTATTTTTTTATATGAACCGTCACTTTATATAAGTGACTTTAAAAGTCGAGTGAGAGTATTTTAAAATTCTGCAATTTTATAAAATAGAATATGATACAATTCGAAATTTGTTTATGTCTTTTCTGAAAGAAAAAAACGTGGAAACAAAATATTCTATTTATAAAAAAGAGGAAAATAGTCGGTTTTTTAGAAAAACAACTTCGATTTCGGTACGTGTTTCATGGCCTTAAAATAGCCTCCCTTTACTCCATCGTGGGTTCTATAATAAGTACTCTACCTGTACCTTTAATTGAATCGAAATAGACGCAGTTGTAAAATAATCTTATAATATATAAACGCACAATAAAACGAAAAAGAGAAAAGTACCGATATAAAAAATTTTTAGCATAATTAAAGGACTTCCGAATTATAAGAACTGTAACGTTACTAAACAAGTTATCGACGGAAAAGAAAAAATAGTTGTAGTACGAAAAAATAGAGAACCATTTAAGAAGGATGAGCAAGATTATTTACCTCCCAATCAATATCTGAAAAGTACAGATGCAGAGAAGAAGGAGGAAATCAAAAAACTGGATTTGATTTTTTCCAGAACCGATTAAAATTGGCCTCCAGATATGCTAAAGATAAAGAGGGAAGCACTTAGCAAATTTCTGGATTACCGAAGAATGACATTAGAGAATAACTTACCATATACACACAGAAGAAGTGGTCGACAAAACTTGATCCTTAATGATTGCAGCCCTGTTCCCATCTCCAGACATAACAGAGGTCTTTGGTAAGAAAAAGAGGGCTGCAGAAGCAAAACCAAAGATGCCGGCTTACATCAATGTTATTTGAAACGAAGACCCAGACCTTCCTAACAGAGGTGATAAGGTTCTAATAAAGGAAAAAGATAGAAACCTACGTTAGGCGAAATCTAGACACCCGCACTACCCGAATTATACAAACCGCAAAGAGATACATAAGGATGAATTTTTGAAAGGAATTGTAGTTACTCATCGAGATCCGGAAGATACGACGATCAGAGTACTGATGGTAAATATTTATTGGTATGATTCAGAGTATGACGATTTCTACCCAGCTGTTATCGATTGACATTATGATAAATGTAAATGGCTGTATGACCCGAAAGAACAAAATTTTAAAAAATTAAAGCCGTATGGATTAAATATAATGTGTCATGATTACGGAATCCAAGGATTTACCCCTTAGATGTGAACCTTTTGTCTTTATTTTAAACAGAAGATGTACACCTACATTTTGATATGTTTTATGTATTCTCAGTATAAAAGCACTGTATTTATTCTGTTGGACTTATATATATAGACAATTCAAATTCGAATGGAGCCAATTCACTGTCGAACAGTGGTCAGACACCGAATACAACGGCTAATGACGGACGGGTTAATGAAATAAAACGCAGTGGCAGACCAATTAGCGGCTGTATAGCTAGATCGTCATAGATAATATTTAAAGTACATCTCAAAAGGAAACTCCTCAAACACACCTTCTTTACCTACGGCTAATCCTTTACCTACAGAGAATCGATCGCTGCCTAGTAAGAGAATGCACCCTATGTTCGTAGCCCATTATGCCAATAAACTAGCTTAATTAAACATTATCTAGAGAGAGGGTACTAAAAGTATGCATATTATTAAACGTGCCTGGGGATTAAGCAAGAAAAAAAGAAAGAAAATCTGGGGTGTATTTAGAAAATATCCAAACGAATCATCCGTATCTACGCCTAATAAAATAACCTCCAATTGCAGATAACCCCACATCAAACCCAATAAGAAGTCAGACCCATTATGATATACATCCCATGGAAACACAAGTACTCCGGATGTGATGGGTCAGATAAATATTCCTACTGTACTATAAAAATTACCTGAGAAATTACAATTAGTCGGGCCAGTATTTAATATTTTTGCCCTAGTAGGGTCCTCTATCATCACGGCAAATTACTTGAGAGCATATGCCAGTCAGTTAGTGGATACAGTTACTTGCCAAGCGTAAAATTCAACAATCTGCTCATACGAATTTCGATAATGAGGAAAAAAGGGGAGTGCACTATACAACACGTTTACCTCAGCTCAGATTAGCCGAGGTGGATCAATATGTTGCTATCAACCGAGATCTTCTATGTGCAGGTCCTGGCCTTAAAGAGAGGTATTTCTTATCAAAGGGACGCGTTGGGATAGTAGTGCGAGTGGTAGACCCGTGGTGAACTACAATTTACATTGCCTTATAAGGATCCTGTTTATTTTCAAGATCAAGATATCGCAAAACAAACATTACAGCTCGACTCAAAATTAAACATGTTAGAACTACTGTCTTTCATTTAAGTGTGTTAGGCTATATACCTGGTGTAACACCAAAGAAACTCTATTTGCGTTACTAAAGGGTAATACAGGGAATTAAAAAAAAAGAGGATAGATACGTGAGCATATATACATTATTTTGCTTAAAATGTAGTTTAAGAAGGACCATTTTTAGGGTAATTCAGGTTGTAGTTCTTCCTCTGTAGATTGTATTACGTTTATTTTATCAGCTCACCTATTATCTTTACACGTTATTGTTGCTTATTCTTTTTGAAAAATAACCCACAATATTATGTACTTACCATCAAAATTCCCTCTTATTTTTTGCTTTTTGCTCGAATAAAGTGTAAAGCGTACTGGTCAACCCTAGAAAAATGCTTAATATGTAGTGATTCCTAAACGAGTTCTTCCTGACCGTATAAGGCCTTGACAAGGAAATATACCAATGGTGCTTCGCACCTGCTTCTTCGGGCGGAGTACCGCCCGAAGAAGCAGGTGCAAGCATCCATATTACACATCATGTCCAAGAGATCGTAAAGTTTCGCAAACTTCAGTAGAAAAATTTAGACGCTTTTTTCCATCTGTTAATTGTCCTATTTTATCAGCGAGAGCACATGTTTCTAACAATATGCGTGGATCCTTGGTATAAGGTAATTTAGCGGCAATTTTTAATAAAAGATTAGCTTGTGCTCGTTTAAGCCAAAGATAAGGTAAAATAGAAGTTAAACAAGTTTTGACTTGTGCTCCCCCTACAATAGTAAATTCAGACATGCCATCATTTCGTTTTCGAACAGTTCCTGTTCGGAATAACTTTTGCATTCGTAAAAGAAGATGAAATCTCTTTGTAGATTGGAAAACAGTTATACTTATTCGAACCTGAAATTGTAACTTGTAATCTTTTCTACGAACTATTTGAGCATTAAGAGAACCATCAGCATCTATAAATCCTGCGGCCCAAGCTAATAAATGACTTTTATCAATCGGCTTTCGCCTCAAATTCTTCGAATCGATCAAGTAGCGTTGATCATTCTTCGAATCGGTGCTTCGCACCTGCTTCTTCGGGCGGTACTCCGCCCGAAGAAGCAGGTGCAAGCACCCAATCGGTTTCGCCGTACGCAAGCTTCGCTTCCGTCGGCTCAAGCTTTGCTTCTGCTCAGATTTTAACAAATGATTACTTTTAACCATATATGATATTTTATTCTTCCCGCGATATTGCCATATCAGCCAAAGGAAAATTTTTTTTTCCAAATATTATTATTCCATTTTGACCTTTTCCACTTACATAAATTCTCAATGAATTTCGTTCTCGAAAAGTAAAAGTTTTTGTTTGACACACTTCTCCCAATTTCTTAGCTAAAAAAATAACATCAGCATCGCTGAATGATTCTGAACAAAATGTACACCACTTCAGGTTTTTTGGTCTTTCGCACTCCCAATGGGTTTGTAAAACCTATTAGGTTCTTCGAACCGAATGGTGCTTCGCACCCATCTTTTGCACAGTAATAATTCACCGGAAATTTTAATGGATTTTCCTTAATCGACTGTTTACCAGAGTTTACCTGTCTCACCTCACACTCATTTAGATAGACAAAAAAGATCTCAAAAGTCATCTAATATAGTAGGTAACAACCTATTCCTTGCTTTTGGAGCGCTTATACTGGTCGGAGAAATTATTACCTTTTCCAAAGTGAGACACAGAAAAAAGCGATAAAAAAGAAAATATATGAATTTGAAAATTCCAACTGAATTACCTCAATTTGGATGTCTTGAATAAAGCCAAAAATTTAAGTAGTACTTATTTATCCACCCCATTTCGATTACGTAATGGTAGCCCACAGAATACAGACCCTTTCCTATAAAGATACAAGACTTTACACGATTGTATTTATTTCCTTGCGTAATATGGTTTTTATCTGTGTGACAAACGTTTTTCTCGGTACAGGTTGAATCTTACGAGGGATAGCAGCATGTTACATATAGTGAATGTATAAGTCGAGGACGCTAATACTTGCAGAAAACTCTACCATAATGTTAGACTTCACCCAATCCCTAAAAGATTCGTTAACAGGTGTTTTGCTTAAAAATTCTAATGTCATACTGATTAGGATCTGATAAATTCACACCTTTATGCTTACCTCCGCAAAAACCAATTTGTCGTTTGATTTCTTTGCCCTTCATACCAGCATTTGACATATCAAAAATACCTTTCTCTACATTTTGATGTAGAAAATAATTATTACTTGCAGTTTCTTTCCGACGAAATCTTTCATCTGCACGAGACGTGCCAAAAGTGAATGCGCCCACAACCCCCGATCCAATTGATGCAACCAGACCAATTGTTTCAAGTAATCGTGTACCTGGCGGTTTTCGAGAATCTAAATCCATACAATTAATTTTTTTTTATATACGAATAAAATATACTAAAATTTGTCTATTATTTAAGAAATAAAAAGGTAAATCTTCGAATAGTACACTACTATGCCCGCGAAAAGTTCGCGGGCAAAGTAAATATAAAAGAATCAAACTCAGTCGACCTATTAGTATATCTCAGCTCAAGCCATTACTGACCTTACACTTGATACCTATCAAACAGCTTGTCTTGCTGTGGTCTATCGAAAGTACAAAACTTTCCGAGAGTACTCATCTTGAGGTGGGCTTCCTACTTAGATGCTTTCAGCAGTTATCCACTCCGCACATGGCTACCCAGCGTATCCCCTTGGCAGGAGAACTGGTACACCAGAGGTGCGTCCTTCCAGGTCCTCTCGTACTATGGAAGGCTCCTCTCAATACTCTAACGCTTACACCGGATATGGACCGAACTGTCTCACGCATGTGAACTTAGAACAGTAATTCTGTTCCAAGTAAATCCCTATGTTTCCATAAGGCATGGACTATATCTTCATCCTAGAGGAAGGGCGTTTACATACAAACCGAGTAACGGTATATGTTGCCTTTTCCAAAGGAGTCGGCGTGTTATATCAATTTAAACAAATTGATATCTCGAGTGTTTTTTAATAAAGTTGGAACTGGTACTCTATTAAACCCCTTTAAAATTGAGTAATCTACTCAAGTTTAATTCTCGAAGTCTCTACGGGGAATAAAATATCAATAATGGTGCTTCGCATCAATAGGTGCTTGATGCACCCAATAGTACTTCTCACCAATAGGTGTAAGCACCCATATTATACATCATGTCCAAGAGATCGTAAAGTTTCACTAACTTCAGTAAACCAATTCAGATGCTTTTTACCATCTGTTCATTTTCCTACTTTATCAGCGAGAGCACATATTTCTAAGAATATGCATGGATCTTTGGTATAAAGTAATTTATTTGTAATTTTTAATATATGATATTTTATTCTTCCCTCGGTATTGCCATATCAGCCAGTCGGAAGTCACTGATGAAGGTTTTACCGATATAAGCCGATGCTAAATCAATATTACTATTGATAAACGCAGTGATCTTTACGTTCTGAACCCAGCTCACGTACCGCTTTCATGGGCGAACAGCCCAACCCTTGGGACGTACTACCGCCCCAGGTTGCGATGAGCCGACATCGAGGTGCCAAACCTTCCCGTCGATGTGGACTCTTGGGGAAGATCAGCCTGTTATCCCTAGAGTAACTTTTATCCGTTGAGCGACGGCCCTTCCACGCGGTACCGTCGGATCACTAAGGCCGGCTTTCGCCCCTGCTCGACTTGTAGGTCTTGCAGTCAAGCTCCCTTATGCCTTTACACTCTCCAGCTGATTTCCGTCCAGCTTGAGGGAACCTTTGCACACCTCCGTTACTTTTTGGGAGGTGACCGCCCCAGTCAAACTGCCCGCCTGACACTGTCAAGTGTCCTGATTCAAGGATTACTATTAGAATTTTAGCTCTTCCAGAGTGGTCTCTCAAAAGCGGCTCCACTTTCCCCGCAAGGAAAATATCAAAGCCTCCCACCTAGACTGCGCAAGAGGAACCCAAACCCAATGTCAGGCTACAGTAAAGCTTCATAGGGTCTTTCTGTCCAGGTGTAAGTAGTCCGCATCTTCACGGACACTTCTATTTCACCGAGTCTCTCTCCGAGACAGTACCCAGATCGTTACGCCTTTCGTGCGGGTCTGAACTTCATCATTTTTTATTCTTATGCAGATACATACAAATCGAGTAGCCACGAGCTGTGCCGTACTTTGGCCCAAGCATACTAGTAAAAATCAGATTTTAACAAATTTGACTTTCGTCGATAATTTTCACAAATCAAGTTAAATCTATTCAGGAAATGTAGAAATAATTTGTTCTTTATCGTTTTTTTCCAATAATGCTTGCAAATCAAGTAATCTAGCCTTTCTTTTGGGACTAGCATTATTCATCTTTGCAGCGAGCTTTAAAATACGAATTAACCCTTTTTTATTACGATGTTGCTGTGCTGCCATAAGCGAACATATCTCACAAAAAATAGTAAAATCGGTTGCTTTCTCACCTAATAATGGATATTTTTCAAAGAAGGGGAGAATCTTTTCTCTTATAAGGGAGAGAGAGCGTATCTCATATTTGTAACAATTGTCACCCTTGCTATATCGAACACTTCCACAGCTAAGATAATCTCTTATTTTTTCTAACAATTGGACATTTTTTTTTCCATTTTTTTGCCCAATAGCGAAGCTTGGAACACATTCAATCCCAAGAGTCAATTTTTTAAGAATTCGAAAAGAGACGGAGAAGCTGCCTTCACCATCTGTAAATCCTGCTATATAGTAAGAGAAACCTTTTGGAAAACTTTTACTGGAATCGACTTTTTGCTCATTATTCTCCGGCAATCCCGAATATTTTTCCATATTTCCATTTTAATTAGTTCGTTAGCATTTTGCTTTCTCTATTCTCGGATAAGAACAAAAATAAACACGTGCAAAGCAGGTGTTTATGTTATCGCAAGTGTTTGAGTTCCGATTACCACCTTCCGTGGTACAAATAAGTAAGATGTTCTAATATTTCTCCTAATTTCTTACTAAGGCTGTCTGTTTTTTATTGATAATATATATCAAGTATTAGATAGTCAACAATATCAATTAGAAAAAGACACTTTTAGGATTTTGAGAGAAATTCTTATACAAAGTATAAAAATTTGATCTTAAAATCGGAGGTTAGACTATACTTTCACCTTGGTAGTTGGGGTCGACGTTTACCACCTTTCCATTCCTAACTACTCACCACTCATGCTTCTTCTTTGCTTATTCATGAGAAGATTTCGTCTTCTTCTTTTTTCTAAAAAAGAAAAATAGAAAGAAGCCAAGGGCCGGCGTCTTGCCCTCCTCTAAAAAAGAGGGCCTCACCTTTCGGTTCAGTCGTTACGGGGTTATATACATTGTATAAACTTCCCACGGGATTGGCAATCCACTTGCACGTACAAGTTGTTCCTAGCAACTTAATGGATAAGCTTTCCCCGTTATGAGCCGGATTTGATCTTTTCAGTGCTGCTGTACATGACTTATACTCGCCTTCGCCCCTAATGGGGGGAATGGGGTTCGTCAAATCTGCAGTACAGTGTGTGATTTTACAAAGCAAAACACTGTAAAGAAGCTTGTCACCAAGCTTTTCTGGCAAGTTCGTTTTTACCAGACAAGGAATTTCGCTACCTTAGGCTTTCTCCCGTTGTATTACTGACTGACTTTTTTTTAAGTATAGTATCCTACATATAAAAAGCCAGACATTACATATGCTTTAAACCTATACCCAGTCACTTAGTTCTGGGCGGATGCAAGTATTTCTTTGATTTTCGCCAAACCGAAGTAAAAAAACAGAAATCAAAAGTACGGGTTTGGACTTTATCTTTTATTACTGAGAACGTACTTTACTTCCCTCTTATGGTAAGAAAATAGCGTTAAAAGAATAAGATAACATAAAGTCTCTGAGAATCTAACTATATAAATTTACTACTCTCGATGTCGTGTAATTAATAAATTGGATTTCTTTTTTATTCTTACGGGCATTTAGATCTTTTAGATCCTCTAAAAATTTTTGGGGCAGCTTTTCTCTTGGTTGTAAAACAAAAGAAAGGGGTTCCATAGATTTCGTTATATGTTTATATAATTATTTTCTGCTGATTGCTCTCTTTGCTTTTTCTCACAAATAGATTTATATGTGAGATTAGCATTGCTGGGCTCTCTTTTACTCTTTCGGTGTTGCCCAGCCTCCATTAAATATCTCTCGATATAGTTAATTAGGAAACAGAACTTCCAGCATATGGTTATCTTTATTGACGGCCCTGAAATTGATATTTTATAGCCTTCACCGTCATAGTTACGGCCGCCGTTCACTGGGGCTTCGGTCGTCAGCTTCTGGATCTCGAGGATCCATAACCAACTTCCTTCACCTTCCAGCACCGGGCAGGCGTCAGCCCCCATACATTGTCTTACGACTTAGCGGAGACCTGTGTTTTTGGTAAACAGTCGCCTGGGCCTGCTCACTGCGACCTCCTTTCGGAGGCACCCCTTCTCCCGAAGTTACGGGGCCATTTTGCCGAGTTCCTTAGAAAGAGTTATCTCGCGCCCCTAGGTATACTCTACCTACCTACCTGTGTCGGATTCAGGTACAGATAATATATACACCATTTTTTGAAGTTCGAGTTTTTCTTGGAAGTATGACAGTGGCCATAACCCTTACTCCTATACTACTAGAGTAATATAAAAGATAAAGACATACTACGACTCAACTCAAGAACAGTTTTTCTTCTGTCTCTCATCATCTTGAACGTTTCTCACCAAATCCAATTTTGGTGTATGATTGCCTCCTTCGTCACTCGGTTCAAGTGTATATATTAGTACAGGAATGTTGACCTGTTTTCCATCGACGACGCCTTTCGGCCTAGCCTTAGGATCTGACTCACCCTCCATGGACGAACCTAGTGAAGGAAACCTTAGGTTTTCGGGGCATTGGATTCTCACCAATGTTTTCGTTACTCAAGCCGACATTCTCACTTCTGCTTCGTCCACACCGATTTACATATGTGCTTCAATCTATAGCAGAACGCTCCCCTACCGATATTACTTTTTGTATATTCACAAAATATAATATCCCACAGTTTCGGCAGACAACTTAGTCCCATACATTTTCGGCGCGAGAGCGCTCCACCAGTGAGCTATTACGCACTCTTTAAAGGGTGGCTGCTTCTAAGCACACCTCCTGGTTGTTTATGCACTCTCACCTCCTTTGCCACTTAGCTGTCATTTTGGGGCCTTAACTGGTGATCTGGGCTGTTTCCCTCTTGACAATGGAGCTTATCCCCCACTGTCTCACTGATTGACGGGATACAAGCTTAGTATTCTTAGTTTGCCACGATTTGGTACCGCTTTCGCAGCCCGCACCGAAACAGTGCTTTACCCCTAAGCCGTACTACATTTCGTCAATCGCTGCGCCTCAACACATTTCGGGGAGAACCAGCTAGCTCCGAGTTCGATTGGCATTTCACCCCTAACCACAACTCATCCCACGATTTTTCAACATCGATGAGTTCGGACCTCCACTTGGTGTTACCCAACTTTCATCCTGGTCATGGTTAGATCACCCGGGTTCGGGTCCATAAGAAGTGACAAAAACGCTCTTTTCAAACTTGCTTTCGCTTTGGCTTCGGATTTGTTTCCTTAACCAAGCCACTTCCTATAAGTCGCCGGCTCATTCTTCCACAGGCACGCGGTCAAAGTTATTACTTCTCCCACAGCTTGTCAGATTACGGTTTCATGTGCTCTTTCACTCCCCGTAAGGGGTTCTTTTTCACCTTTCCCTCGCGGTACTGTTTCGCTATCGGTCATTCAGGAGTATTTAGCCTTACGAGGTGGTCCTCGTTGATTCACACGGGATTTCACGTGCCCCATGTTACTTGGGATAAGATATATAATCAAGTGTATTTTATATGTAATCTATGTAATTAAAAAAAAAACAAAGTCGAATATACAAAATAAACATTTACTTAGGTTTTGACTACTGGACTATCACCATCTATGGTGCAGGAATCAACTGCTTCGTCTACCCAAATTGATCACATTAATTTTACTTAAGAACTTTGATACAGTTACTTTACACCTAAAAGTGCAAAACACTTTTTTCGGTAAAGGGAATCTTAAGAAATATGTATATCCTCCCACGACCCCAATTAAGCAAAAAGCTTACTTGGTTTAGGCTGTTCCCACTTCGCTCGCCGCTACTATGGGAATCGCTTTTGCTTTCTATTCCTCCGGCTACTAAGATGTTTCAATTCACCGGGTTGTCTCTTTCTTATCTATGAATTCAATAAGTAGTTCGTTACAGGTTGCCCTATTCGGGGATCTCCGATTCAATGCTTGTTTCCAGCTCCTCGAAGTGTTTCGTCGGTTGCCACGCCCTTCTTCGTCTCTGAATGCCTAGGTATTCACCGTAAACCTTGGATTATTTGATCTTTCTTATATTAGACATTATAGATTCTACGTTTTTGTAAAAAAACGTAGAATTGATAAAAAACGTAGAATACTGAACTAAAAATAATAAAACATTATTCAAAGACCCCTGATAATTCAGGGAATTATCCATGGTAGTTGATATAATAAAATCAATTGTTTTTACTCAGAGATTCTAACGATACGTCTATACCGTCATCGCTTGATCGACAACTTATCTATTACAAAAATTTGTCACAATAAGATAATACCTAAAAGAAATAAAAAAGTCAATCGTTTGTATTTCAACAAACTTTCTTACTTTAGTGTATTTTCATTTTACATATGTGCTTTTTATATTTATAACAGACTTTATTATAGAACAGTATAAATATCGTTGAATTCAATTAAAATCTTCAAAAAAAAATACTCAATAAATTGTAATAAAAAAAATCGAGTAGGATGGATAACTATACATATCATCTTAAATTTATATTATTACAACATTATCTATAGAAAATAACTTGAATTGAAAATTTTAGTTTTAAATTACACATTTCAGATGCAAAGTCTATGAAAATAAAATGGTGGAGACTAGCGGGCTCGAACCGCTGACATCTGCCTTGCAAAGGCAGCGCTCTACCAACTGAGCTAAGCCCCCAAATAAAAAAGTTTTATGTAGTAGTTATGTTTGAAAATATTCTTTAATAAGTTTTGTTAAAGTAAACTAATTCTTAGAAATGTCAGAGCTAGATTTGTTTTATTGTCTATTACAAAAATATTAGGAACCTTCGCAAGCAAGAGGATTCTAGTACTTTTCTCAATCGGCTTTTGCCGTACGGAAGCTTCACTTCTGTTGGCTCAAGCTTTGCTTCTGCTCAAATTATTCCAATTAATCGGGCCTCAGATTTTGAGAAATCGATCAATTCGCGTTGATCATTCTTCGAATCAATCGGCTTGTGCCTCAGATTCTTCGAATCGATCAACTGGCGTTGATCATTCTTCGAATCAATCGGCTTGTGCCTCAGATTCTTCGAATCGATCAACTGGCGTTGATCATTCTTCGAATCAATGGGTTTGTAAAACCTAATAGGTGCAAGCACCGAATCAGCTTTGCTTGTTCTGAATGGGGCTCAAACAAATTCTTCGAATCGATAAACAAGTATCATTTACTTGTAACTCCAGCTCACCTGGAAGAACTCAGCCAGACCAGGGTAGCATTGATCTACCCGCTTCGGTGGTAATCGGAACCCAAACATTTGCACAGCTGTTGGTATCCAATTATCTTCAAATCGATCGGGTCACGCCGAGAATTTGACGAATAAATCGTTTGTCTCTTTAACAAAAAGAATTAAATATTGTGGTGGGCCATGCTAGACTCGAACTAGCGCCCTCGCCCTTATCAGGGGCGCGCTCTAACCAACTGAGCTAATAGCCCTGTCATCTTATTTTTTTAAAGAAAAGTATTTAAAACTTTTTACGATCTTTATACAATTTTCAATCATTCAAGAAGAATAAATAAAACTAAATTTTTTTATTATTTTAGTTTAATGATTATTCATTTCTTTGTCAAGACATTTAGAACTGTAAAAAAAAATCTACAAATAAAAGGTGTAATTTATCCCCCTACCTTCAAACTACCTCCCCACGACACCCTGTCGGGTGTCATGGGAAGGTAGTTCGAGACAAGAAAATAGTCGGGCATCTCAATTAGTTGTATTTTTTTTATGGATACCACCAAGTAAAGTTAAGATTAAAACAATTTATATTTTAAATAAAGGTTTTAAATAAAAAACATAAACTTATAATTGGCATATATAACATAAAAATATTATCAATTTATACCAGACTATACTCGATATACTCTATGGGCGATCTTTGCTCGCCCATAGTGTTTGCTCCCTTACGGTGATAGGTTTTCAAGTAGATTCTGTCTACCACCCAAATAGAAAGTAATAGAAGAAGGTAGTAAAAAGGCAGGAAAATTTATCTACAATCCAAATAGACGCAAAGTAAATATTTCCATATATTTCACCAATCTACCTCGAACCCCCCTCCCTCACCTTCTAGAAAGGTGAATAAAATTTTTAAAAATTGAAATACCACTATCAGGTGTTCACGTTTTATTTATCCAAACTTTCCAGATGTGGAAGCAATTAAAAATGCAGCATATGTTAATACATATCCAGCTGAGAAATGAGCTAAACCTACTAATCTTGCTTGAACAATTGATAAAGCAACAGGTTTATCTCTCCATCTAACTAAACTTGCTAATGGAGTTCTTTCATGAGCCCAAGCTAATGTTTCAATTAACTCTTGCCAATATCCTCTCCATGAGATCAAAAACATAAACCCAGTAGCATAAATAAGGTGTCCAAATAAGAACATCCAAGCCCAAACAGATAAGCTATTCATCCCAAATGGATTATATCCATTAATAAGCTGCGAAGAATTTAACCATAAATAATCACGTAACCATCCCATTAAATAAGTAGATGATTCATTAAATTGGTTAACATTTCCTTGCCATATTCCCAAATGTTTCCAATGGAAATAGAACGTCACCCACCCAATTGTATTTAACATCCAAAATACAGCTAAATAGAAAGCATCCCAAGCCGAGATATCACAAGTACCACCACGTCCTGGTCCATCACACGGGAAACTGTATCCAAAATCTTTTTTATCTGGCATTAATTTGGAACCTCGTGCATCTAAAGCCCCTTTTACCAAAATTAAAGTTGTTGTATGTAATCCTAATGCAATAGCATGATGAACTAAAAAATCTCCAGGACCGATCGTTAAAAATAAAGAATTATTATTGTTGTTAATAGCTTCTAACCAACCTGGCAGCCATAAAGATTGTCCAGCAGCAAAAGCAGCACTGTTTGATTGAGAAAGTAAAAGATCAAAACCATACACTGTTTTACCGTGAGAAGACTGAATCCATTGTGCAAAAACGGGTTCAATTAAAATTTGTTTTTCAGGAGTTCCAAATGCTTGCATAACATCATTATGTACATACAAACCTAATGTGTGAAAACCTAAGAAAAGACTTACCCAACTCAAATGTGATATTATTGCTTCTTTATGATCAAGTATTCTTGCCAATACATTACCACGATTTTGTTCAGGATCATAATCTCGAATAAAGAAAATTGCACCATGAGCAAAAGCACCACAAAGTATAAAACCAGCAATATATTGATGATGTGTATAAAGCGAAGCTTGTGTTGTAAAATCTTGTGCTAAAAAAGCATAAGGTGGAAGTGAATAAGTATGTTGTGCAACCAATGAAGTAATAGTACCTACGCTAGCTAAAGCTAATCCCAATTGGAAATGTAATGAATTGTTTACTGTATCAAACAACCCTTTGTGACCGGCACCTAATCCCCCAGATGGTGGTGTATGAGCATCAACAATTTCTCTTAAACTATGGCCAATACCAAAATTAGTTCGATACATGTGACCAGCTAAAATAAAGAGAACAGCAATTGCTAAATGATGATGTGCAATATCTGTTAACCACAAACTTTGAGTTTGCGGATGAAACCCACCTAAAAAAGTTAAAAGCGCCGTTCCTGAACCTTGAGACGAACCAAAAAGATGGTCAGCTGTATCTGGGTTTTGTGCATATACAGCCCAATCTCCTGTAAAGAAGGGAGCTAAACCTTTAGGATGCGGAGCAACAGATAATAGATTGTTCCAACGAACATGTTGTCCTCGCGCTTCTGGGATCGCTACGTGAACCAAGTGTCCCGTCCACGCTAAAGAACTTACTCCAAAAAGTCCAGCTAAATGATGATTTAAACGCGATTCAGCGTTTTTAAACCATGACAGTGAAGGCTGAAATCTAGGTTGAAGATGAAGCCACCCACCAAATAATAAAAAAGCTGAAACAATCACCAAAAATAAAGCTCCTTGATAAAGATCTTGTGGTGATCGCGCACCTATAGTGTACCACCACTGGTAAACTCCTGACGTTGCTATATTTACAGGACCCTCAGCTCCACCACGTGTAAAAGCTTCTACTGCAGGTTGACCAAAATGTGGGTCCCAAATTGCATGCGCAATTGGACGAATATGCAAAGGGTCTGCAACCCATTGGCTAAAGTTACCTTGCCATGCTACATGAAAAAGGTTGCCTGAAGTCCATAAAAAAATAATTGCCAATTGACCAAAATGTGAGGCAAAGATTTTTTGATATAAACTTTCTTCAGTTATTCCATCATGACTTTCAAAGTCATGAGCAGTGGCTATACCGTACCAAATACGTCGAGTCGTTGGATCTTGTGCTAGACCCTGGCTAAATCGTGGAAATTTTGTTGCCATACTCTTACTACAACTCCTCCGTTTTTTTATAGATTTGAGAAACTAATCAAGTATATAGATATCATAATCGGCTCTCGCCGAGACTTTATAACTACGCATAAAGGTGGTAATTATATTTTTTTAACACTTGATTCGAATAATTATCAACAGTACTGTTGGGTGCTTGCACCTATTAGGTTTTACAAACCCATTGGGTGCGAAAGCACCTATTAGGCTCGAAGAGCCTATTGGGTTCAAAGAACCTATTGCACAAGCAGAGCTTGAGCTGGAGCTCCGCTCCAGGTGCGAAGCACCATTGGGTTCGAAGAACCGATTGGTGCGAAGCACCAATGATCGATTCGAAGAATTATCAATCGATTTTATTCGCCCCGATATTATTTTGTTTTGCTTAACGAAACAAAATATACAGGGCTCATATTTGTAGAAATCTACGCCTGTTGATAAATTAATTAAATTTTAATGCGTACATTTTTGTATACCCCCTACGGTGTTTCCAAAAGTACCGTTTTACCTGGATTGGGAATCAAAAAAATTTGAGATAATAATAAATCCCGTAGCAGGGTACCATTCTTTACTTTTTAAATGGGTGCTTGCACCTATTGGTGCGAAGAACCATTGGGTTCGAAGAACCGATTGGTGCAAAGCACCATTGAAATTTTACGTTTTTTTCAACACGTAAAATCGATTATCCAACTGCTATAATTCTTGCTAAGAAGAAAGACCAAGTAGTTGCAATTCCTCCTAATAAATAATGAGCCAGTCCTACAGCACGTCCTTGTGTAATACTTAAAGCTCTTGGTTGAATTGCTGGAGCTACACGTAATTTATTGTGAGCCCATACAATAGATTCGATTAGTTCTTGCCAATATCCACGCCCACTGAATAAAAACATTAGACTAAATGCCCAAACAAAGTGTGCACCTAAAAAGATTAAACCATAAGCAGATAATGCAGAACCGTATGATTGAATAACTTGTGATGATTGTGCCCATAAGAAATCACGTAACCAACCATTAATTGTGTTAGCACTTTGTGCGAAATTTCCTCCGGTAATGTGTGAAACTCCTGCTCCATTAACAGTTCCCCATACATCAGATTGCATTTTCCAACTAAAATGGAAAATAGCAATTGATAGAGAATTATACATCCAAAAAGCCCCTAAGAAGACATGATCCCAAGGAGATACTTGACAAGTACCACCTCGACCTGGACCATCACAAGGGAAACGGAAACCTAGATTAGCTTTATCAGGGATTAATCTCGAACTACGAGCATAAAGTACACCTTTTAGAAGAATAAGAACAGTTACATGAATAGTAAAAGCATGTATATGATGTACTAGGAAATCAGCAGTTCCTAACGAGATAGGCATCATAGCTACTTTTCCTCCTACAGCAACTACATCACCGCCCCACGTTGCACTTGTTGAAGCTAAAGCATTTGGCGCAGTTAATTGAGGTGCTAAAAAATGAGTGTTTTGGATCCATTGTGCAAAAATTGGTTGTAATTGGATCGCTGTATCAGAGAACATGTCTTGAGGTCGTCCTAGCGCACTCATTGTATCATTATGAATATACAAACCAAAGCTATGGAAACCTAAGAAAATACAAACCCAGTTAAGATGAGAGATGATAGCATCTCTATGTCTAATAACACGATCTAACAGGTTGTTATAATTATTAGTTGGATCATAATCTCGTACCATAAAGATAGCTGCATGAGCCCCAGCACCTACTATACAAAACCCTCCAATCCATGTATGATGTGTAAACAATGAAAGTTGCGTTCCATAATCTGTTGCTAAGTACGGATATGGTGGCATAGAATACATATGATGCAAGCAAGTACAATCCACAAATTTTTTTTGCTACTTTCTATACACGCTTTTACCCTCTACATTTTTTAGAAGGGGTAAGTATGTAAAAGAAGCTAACTTTTTAATATCAAATCAATCATTTAGAAGAACCATATATATAAAGAAAAACTTGCACAATTTATATGTAAACAATGCAATAGGTGCAAGCACCCATCAACGTCAGTTGGGTGCTTGCACCTATTAGATTTTACAAACCCATTGGGTGCGAAAGCACCTATTACGCTCGAAGAGCCTATTGGGTTCGAAGAACCTATTGGTGCGAAGCACCAATGATCGATTCGAAGAATGATCAACGCTAGCCTGCACCGGCCGGGTTGATCAATTCAAAAATATTGTTCTCTAAATTTGATAAAATTTGTGTACAAAATATACTTACGTGGACTATATCTTCAATCCTTTTTTTTCAATTTAACTTGACTAAAAGTAAATGTATCAGATCATCAGAGGGTTTCATCTGACTAGTCCCGATTTATATAAATACAATACAAATGGGGTTATCTTCAATTTACTCCGTACTTGTTATCTCTCGAATTTTACCGATCGAACTGTACAATCTTTTGTATCGACGCATTCCTTTTTCACTTAATAAGGCGGCAGCTCTTAAAGCATCTCTCCTTGTTATGACACGTCGCCACCGTACAAAGACCAACTGCTTTTTGCTAAATAAAGGATACTTTTCAAAGTAGTTAATTAAGATTTGTAAATTTGCCAATTTAGTAATCTCGAGTTTGTAAATACCAGATTGCTCTGATACCTTATAAATATGATCTATCAAACTCCCTTTTTTTGGTTTGACTTGTTGAGGTAATTTTTTAATATGACTACTTACATATTGAGAAGCAGTCTCAAGTGTTGTTGTTTGTATTAACTGATCAAGTTTTTCTAAAAATTGTAATTCACCTTTTTGACTGATATAAAATTTATATCTTTCTCTAAAACCGGTCAAATATCGTTTATTAGATGACAAAGAAGCATAAAAGCCTCCATCAGCATCTGTAAATCCTGCAAGCCAGGCTGAATTTAAATCAATTCCTGGAACTCTAGAATTGTATTGAATTTTTAGATTGAAGTGTTCTTGATCAATAAGATTATTATATGCATTTACCCAACAAGCAAACCTATTTCGTACTTTTTCAAGTATTAAATTTCCATTAAAAATCAAAATCAGATGTTTAATGTGATTTAACGTGTAAACTGAGTATCTATAATATTGAGCACCAGTTGTTGCTTCTTTAACTGGATGAATTCTACCGAATCCTAACTCTTTTTTTATCCTATAGAGTACTTGTGGATGCTTCTGATTTATTCGAAAACAAGGTCTTACGTTCGATGGATTACGAAGTGTTGGAAATTTTATTACTGTAAAAGAACCATCACCTTCCGTAAATCCAATAAACCATTCCAAAAAAAGTTGTACGTTCACATTTGAATGTAAAGAATCTATTTTTGCCTTGATTTTCAGAGGAATATAATCATCAGTCGATTGTACAAGATCAAAATTGAAAACGGATGCTTCGCGTGTAGTCTCTGAGGAGCCTACTTTCTTTCTTTTTTTTTGTAGCATAGTTTATCTAATTGAGTTGATATTTAAAATGTAAATTTGTTTTTTTTAATACCATTTTAGTAAAACCAATTAAAATCAGTCAAGAGTGTTTTGCTCGAAGCTAATTACCCAAAATGTTGAAAACTTTAATAACTTTTACAGGATTTTTCAACTAATTAGAGTATGTATTCTTGAGCTTACACATTTATGCGGAAATACTAAATCAAGACTAGTATTTATTCTAAAGAAAGAAAGCGTTTCCTGCTGATTGACTTTACCTATGAGATTTTTCCATTAATGCGAATATTTAAAAAAAATTGACAAAAAGTTTGTCAGGTAATTTCTTAACTCACTCTCGTTATATAAACAGTTACTCGATAAATTCAAAGAATTATCTATCGGGTAACGCTTCAGATTCTTTGAATCGATCATTGGTACTTCGTACCAATAGGTGCAAGCATCCAACTCGCGTTGATCATTCTTCGAATTTATCGGCTTGCGCCTCAGATTCTTCGAATTTATCGGCTTGCGCCTCAGATTCTTCGAATCCATCGGCTTCGCTTCATATTTTGACAAATCAACGTGAGTTGATTTTTTTGAAAGAGAAAAGAATACCGAATGATATTATAAACGAATCAAATAATCTTAAGCTAAATGCTCTATCTATTTGATCCTTCTATTGCATTAAGGACTTTAGGCAGTTTACTTTGTAGTAAAAAAGATCTTATAAAATTTTTTTCAATCACACCTCAATTTTTTACAAATTGCAAAAATTTTTAGAATCTATCAATAGTGCTTCGCACCTAGAGCGGAGCTCCAACTCAAGTTCTGCCTGTGCAATAGGTGCAAGCACCCAACTTCTGTTGATAATTCTTCGAATTAATGTTGGGTATCTTAGATTTTCTCAAAATTTTCGGTGAAGGAATAAATTTTCAATTTTTATATTATCTTTTCTTCAAGTTGTTCCAGCATATAGCGAAGTTTAGTGTGACCCATACTATTAAGCCACAATAATTGACAAAGAGCCAAAAAGCGCTAAGTTGATAGCTAACTGAGCATGCCAAGATGTTGTTAAAATTTCGTAAAGTCCTTTGTGACCTTCCCCAGTAAATGGTCCTCTATGTGCTTCTAAAATTTCTTTAATACTGTGGCCAATTCCCCAATTAGTACGATATTGGTGTCCAGCTACAATAAAAAGAACAGCAATTGCTAAATGATGATGAGCTGTGTCAGTCAACCAAAGACCACCAGTTGTTGGATTTAAGCCACCACGGAATGTTAAGAAATCACTATATTCATTCCAATTAATTGTAAAAAAAGGAGCTAATCCTTTTGAAAAACTCGGGTATAATTGGGCAATCAAATCACGATTTAATACAAATTCATGAGGAAGTGGAATTTCTTTCGGATCAATTCCAGCATCTAATAACTTGTTTATTGGTAAAGATACATGAATTTGATGTCCTGCCCAGGCTAAGCTTCCTAATCCAAGAAGACCTGCAAGATGATGATTTAACATAGATTCTACGTTTTGAAACCATTCTAATCTTGGAGCTGCTTTGTGATAGTGAAACCAACCGGCAAAAAACATGGCTCCTGCTAAGATTAAACCTCCAATAGCTGTTGTGTAAAGTTGTAACTCGCTTGTAATACCACTGCTACGCCACAATTGGAAGAACCCAGATGTAATCTGAATACCTTGAAATCCACCACCTACATCACCATTTAAAATTTCTTGCCCTACAATTGGCCAAACAATTTGAGCACTAGGTTTTAAATGAATAGGATCTTGTAACCAAGCTTCATAATTCGAAAATCTTGCTCCATGAAAGTACATTCCACTTAGCCAAATTAAGATAACACCTAATTGACCAAAATGAGCACTAAATACTTTTCTAGAGATTTCCTCTAAATCATTTGTGTGACTATCAAAATCGTGTGCATCAGCATGTAGGTTCCAAATCCAAGTAGTTGTACTTGGACCTTTAGACAAATTTCGTGAGAAATGGCCAGGTTTTGCCCATTTCTCAAATGTAGTTGTTGTTGGATTAGCATCAACTACAATCTTCACCTTTTTAGCTTCTCGCTCTGGTGCGCTAATTGTCATGCGATCTTTCCTAAAACATATACAATAAGGCAGACAGACCCCTATTTACCCTTTTTTTTTATTTCAATTTCAACGAAACCAAATTAAGAGATTTGAGTACGTTAAATTCTTAAATCCCTTAATTTGATGTTTTTATAAAAAACAGAGAATGACAATCAAAAGTCAAATTACTCATTAACCATAAAATTTGAAATATAAGAAAGAAAAATTACAAGAGACGAACTTGAGAAATTTGACTACTTTCTGGAAGTTTCAAAAAAAAAAACGATTTCTTCTTTACTCTTCTCCGTTTTTTACAAAAACGGAGAATCCTTACTGGTAGTTGTAAAGTCTCAACATCACCCTACTTTTGACTTATTATGGAGTAAGTATGAACGAAAAAAGCTTGTCGATATATACTTAGCAAAACTCACCCATATTAAGCTCACTTTTTCCTTGCGCTAATAATAGATGGGTGCGAAAGCACCTATTAGCCTCGAAGAGCCTATTGGGTGCGAAAGCACCATTGGGTGCTTCGCACCTATTGATGCGAAGCACCATTGATCTTGAACAGATTGTTGAGTGATCATCTGAATTAATGCTAAAAATATTGATAGATTTATCAAAATCTGAGCACAAGCAAAGCTTGAGCCGACGCAAGCGAAGCTTGCGTACGGCCTTACCCGATTGAAACTTGAATCATACAACAGAGGGGGCACCTCGATTACCAATTACATTTTAATAAATCTTATGAACGATTTAATAAATCTTATGGACGATTGGTAATCGCTGCACCCACTAACCTCTCATCTTGTTTTAAAATTTAAGCAAAGCTTAACTGACTTTTCTATTATCCCTACCTCGTATAAAAAAATAACTACCCAAACAAAAACAATAAGAGGAAGAAGATAGATAGCGAAAAAAAAAAGCTTTTATTTTCATATCAAAATTGACTATTTTTTCTGATACCTGAGTTTTATAAGTCAATATACGTGTATACTTCGTGATTCGACGTTTTTATAAAAATCGTCGAATTACAATGAGTAGTTAAAAAAAGTTGACTGTCTTAGTTTAATTTATAGAAAGTATAGAAAGTTAATATATACGAATTATACCTGACTTTAAGTAGCGCCGAATGTACAATAAGTTTCAAATATGATGATATGACAATGGTATAAATTTTATAAAATACCTTTTTTTATCCATTGAATAAATTATCAAGTCAGGTATCAGGTTTTTTAATTTTGCAATCGATTATCTTTCTGTCTTTTTCAATTAGTTAACGCTGGCTCCGCTACTATTTTTTTTATAAGCCAACCCAATAAAATAGTAGTGGCTCAGATTTGTACAAATCTATCATTGGTGCTTCGCAACAATAGGTTCTTCGAACCCAATAAGCTTTTCGAGCCTAATAGGTGCTTTCGCACCCAATGGGTTTGTAAAACCTAATAGGTGCAAGCACCCAACTCGCGTTGATCATTCTTCGAATCGATCAACTGGCGTTGATCATTCTTAGAATCAATGGGTTTGTAAAACCTAATAGGTGCAAGCACCCAATCGGCTTTCGCCATACGCAAGCTTCGTTTCTGTCGGCTCAAGCTTTGCTTATGCTCAAATTCTTCAAATCATGCCCTGTAGGACTTGAACCCACGGCATTAGGTTTTGGAAACCTACGTTCTACCAACTGAACTAAGGGCATTTATTATAAATCCCACCACTAATTTAGCAAAAATAAAATGATTAAAAAATATTAAACAATTTTTTGAAAAAATATTAGGAGACATACTTGTATGTATGGTATACTAATAATAAAAAGTTTTATCGACATAAAAAAAACCTTCAACTTGAGAAGATACTTTCCTTGTGTTACGAAGCAAATCATCAACATAAATCTATTGGCCTGGCCCCGTAGGATTGTGTCTACAATAAGATACTATTTGGTATTCAAAAAATAGTCATCAAGTAAGATTTGCTTTATACTTTGTTTTCCTTGGAAGATTGAATCTGATTTGTTTATGACTTTTCACTTCAAAGTGTACTGTAAGTAAAAATAATTAATTTTTTAAAAATAGTTTAAAAAAATTAAAGGAACTTTTTTACCTTGTGAAAAAAATTTGTCAAGATTCAATGCGTACTTTTGTTAAAACTTTTCTTTCTCAAATTCAAGAGTTTTGTAGAATTAAATTTATTCAAGATTCTACTTTTTTTAACTGTTAAATATAGAAGAATTACCAATATTCTACGTTTTTTAAATTCGATCTTCTTTAGAAGAACGTAAAATAGATAAATATATTATATTTATGGCAACCATCGGGATGACAGGATTCGAACCTGTGACCCCCTGTTCCCAAAACAGGTACTCTACCAAGCTGAGCCACATCCCGATTAATATATCTTATATTTTACACCTTCTTTTGATTAGACGCAAATACTTGTTTATAAAAAATTGCTATGAAAAATTTTACAATTTATTTGTCTACAGCACCCGTTGTAGCAACTATTTGGTTCACAATTACTGCAGCCCTTCTTATTGAAATAAACCGGTTCTTCCCAGATCCGTTAGTTTTCTCTTTTTAAATATTTTTTTTAACTGAATTATGAATTTTTTAAAAAGTCATGTTTCAGACAGTGGCCTATAAAAGCCAGTTCCACTTATACAAAGTAGAATACTTAAACTTTATTTACTCTTTCAAGAATTGTTGAATTTTCAATAAATATTGATTTTCTTTCGTAGTAGCTATTCTACGTGTTTTATCAAAACAGAAAATATTTACTAACTCAAATACATCCGAGCCAAGATCAATATATCAGTGAAGTTGGTACCGAAAGCAACCTATAAAGCACGGAAATAGTCTAAATTAAATGGGATATAGGCTTTACTTAACTCATCGATTACTACCGTATCTAGTAAACCTCCTCTTACTCCCATTCTACGTTTCTTAGAGAAAAAATATAATAAAGTGTAAGATCGGTTAAAATGACAGTACAATCATATATATTATACAATAAAGTTTGCTTTAACTTTTCTATACTCTGAAACACTTTTATCAAAGCTGCTTTACAAAGTCTGGGTGAGCAAAGCCGCGCCCAGACTTTGCAAGGTTCAGCCATACATATTCATTTCAAAATAGACCCTAAATCGAGCTTAAAAAAAAGCAGAATTAAAAATATAGTCAACCAATACTTCATTAAAAATGTGTAAAAAAACAATTTGTTCAATATTAAGCAACATATAGAAAAAGCAATATTATAAAAAATCGCGCAAGAAGCGGGACTAGCTTTTTATGGAATACCTATTTTGACTGAAATATGTGTTTTTTTTTAGTAATAGAAAAAAATTTTAATCTACAAATTCGATTTTGTATATCAAAATCCAATACGCTCTTCGAGCCTAATAGGTGCTTCGCACCCAATATGACAAAAAATCTTTTCATTTTTTTAAATGATATCATACCGCAATTTGATTAATTTTATTACTAATCCACATCAAATCGTTACACTTTTTACTAGAAGCGTAAGCAAAATTACGATTAATTTTTTTATCATTATTGAAAAGTATACTCCGTCAATAATAGAAAAAAATTAAGCGCATTATTTATTCTAAATAACTCGGAGCGAGAGGGATTCGAACCCTCGGTACAGTTTCCTGTACACTCGATTAGCAATCGAGCTCTTTCGGCCACTCAGACATCACTCCCAAAAGTATAAAAATTTAGAAAAAGTATATAAATTATCTAAATGAAATTTAATTTCTACGATATTTTACGTTTTCTATAAAAACGTAGAATTTATTAAAAACATAAAATATAGCATATCATAGAATGGAGTAAAAAATATACGAAAAGTCAAAAAGTGACCTAAATACTAGTTAATTTAAAAACCTTACCAAGGTATTAGTTGATTTTCTATCTTTAATACCATGGTTGGTATATAATACAAAATATTTTATAAAGAAAAAATACTAGAGTTTTTTCATCGATTATAACTTAATTTTATAAGCGATTTAACTTTATAAATATCAACGTATATTATCTATACCATTTTATCCACAAAAGTTTATTTTAACAGTCAATAAACTTACTCCATAGATTTCTCATTAAATAGTGGAAGCAAATGAATGATACTGCAAATTAAAGTTTTGTAAGAATTCAATGTAAAACCATAGTAACTTTACAGCCAACGATAAAAAGAAAAAATAAAGGTTCTAAATTCTTCATTTTTTAGGCTACCATAACACATTTTTTTAAAGTCAAGTATATTTATCTATTAAATTTATATACCTAATAGTACCATTATATTTTATTCTATTTTGATTTTTTATAATGTTGGTATACTTTAATTCTTATAATTTTATACTATAAATAATTTGTATTTAAATAAATTATAAAAATTTAGAGAAAACAGTAAATAAATCAATTAAACCGGGCCCATCGTCTAACGGATAAGACAGAAGCCTTCTAAGCTTCTAATGTAGGTTCGATTCCTGCTGGGCTCAAAAAAAGTGAAAATAAAAATATAAAATTATTAATTAATACATTAACATGATACTGGTCGATAGCTTTTCAATTTTTTATATTTCTAATGGAAGAATAGAACGATTAAGCCTCAGGTTTTAATTGAGTCAGTTAGTAACATTTTAAAGTGAATTCTAAATATTACGGGATGATTCGAAGAATGATCAACGCGAGTTGGGTGCTTGCACCTATTGCACAAGCAGAGCTTGAGCTGGAGCTCCGCTCCAGGTGCGAAGCACCATTGGGTTCGAAGAACCTATTGGTGCGAAGCACCAATGATAGATTCCAAGAATTTGAGCAGAAGCAAAGCTTGAACCGACGGAAGCGAAGCTTGCGTACCGCGAAAGCCGATGCGGTGCTTGCACCATTGACTTGCACTATTTGATCTCCGCAAAATGGGATCATTTTACTTTTTTGTTTTAAAGTTATGTATACGTAAGGGGTCAGGGTAAAAATTTGAATACGTCAGCTGCGCGTATTTACAGTTCCATCTTATATGCGTTTATCTATTAATTTATAAATGCTCTAAAACGCCTCAAAAATGCCCCCTTTTGACAGAATTGAACTTGTAAAGGAAAGTGTATCAGCCGAGAAATACAAAAAGAGGAACAGAGCCATTGCTTTTCAAAATCTAGTCCGATCGAATTGGTATATTGGAAGAAACTTCAATTTCAACTGTTAGCTGCTGCTGCGCTACTTGGGAAATAAAAATGATAAGCCGAAATTAAAATGAGCATTTCGATGTGTTCAAATGCACAATAATCCTTCGAAGGTAAACGTGTCCATCGTATTTAGCTCATAAGCAGAGAAAAAGGCTCGACTTGCTGTAGAGTACCACCTGGTCAAAAAAATTCTACCTCAGTTAAATTGCGGGATCAGTCGCTCGATAGATTTTAGGTTTGTCAACTTTTTTATACCTCCCGTTTTTAATAAAAGGTACAAGCAACCTTTTATCAACGCCAAAATTTATCTCTCTCATTAAATAATCGACCGATAAAAGAGAATAAATAAAAAAAGAAAGCATAAATTAATTGACCCAGACTAGTAAAGAAATAAAAAATACAGCTCCACACCGTCTCAAAAAACGTCTGAAATCGCTTTATAAAAATATTTTGTTTTGTAGAAGGCGTTCTTCTTATTTTTGATAAGTATTTTTTTGAAACTATTGATCTCCGAGAAAAACTTGAATTTTGCGAAGTAGAATATAACTGTTTTTGCGAATCATACGGTTGATTAGAGCGCTGATTTTCATCATTTTCTATATACGATTCTAACATCATTTGAGTATTAGAATCCATTTGATCTGGTAACTGTACCATATCAATATCATACGCTGGCTCTAATAAATCGATTGCTTCCCAACGCGTTTTATTATATTGAGTACACAAGATGATAAAGGCTTGCTCATAATTGAGTTCTTTTTGGTTATAAGCCAAAACGATTTTTAGTATATCATCTGGTTCTTTCCAGACCTTTATAAAGAAACGCAACACAAATTTATAAACTTGAAGTGCCAATACTAAACTAACTAAACTCAAAGTAATACTGCAACATACAACTCCAAGATCACTTTCTAAAATATACTTCAAATTATTTTCACTATAAACTTCGACAAATACTTTTTCTCCCTGAGGCTGATTTTTATCTAACCCCTGGTTTAGGGAGATTTCATAAAGTAGATAAGAATTAATTGAGCCATTTGGATCACGAAATGGTATACTGATACTGTTGATTACTTCTGATTCACTAGAATTCAAATTCACCAAATTGTGTTGACAAACTGGATTAGCAAAATTTTGTATACTATTATTATTAGATGAAAAAGAAACTTTTGTTATTTTTTCCGATTCAGATCGCTTTTCTATCCGTTTTTGAGATAATTTTGGACGTCGCAGTGATTGGCGTGGATCCCCAACGAAGTTACCTATCCGTTTCCCGAACAGACCTGTTGTTCTTGACTTATAGCTTATAGTGCCAGGCTCAAAAGTATCTTGATTTTCTTGCCAAGATTGACCGGCGGGCATAGACCAAAAAGTTTCTAAATATGCGTTTATACGCATATCCGAAAGATAAGCGTCTTCAAAAGAAGACACAGCAGCTTGTGGGGCGTGACATTTAAATAATAAATGTGCTCCGTGTTGCTCGATCTGAAGTTTATGTCCTTTTGACTTGTAATGGACAGAAGCCACCCCAGCACCAGCTACCACCCCACCCGTGACATACCCAAACTTTTCCCACGAGTTTGACCCCCCAGCAGAAGGATTGAAATTAGCGCCCATATTTAAATATTTTCTCCTTTTATTGCAAAAATTTTTTTGTATTTTGTTATAAAGTGGAAACTGTGAATGGTAACAAGTAACCAGTAAAACTCAAATAAGTACTGGTTACTTGTTACAAAATTCACTTAACTATAGTAATGTAATATCTTTAATTGATCTACTTGCTTCCTTACGTACCGATCCACGACCTAGTGATACGGGATTTTATCTGAAAAAATCACTTGGATTGGAAAGACCATTGTATATAGACTAGACTACATACACTTTGTAATTCAAAATACTGAATTATGAGCAATTCAAAATGAAAAATTTAAACAACAAATGAATTAAACACTCCTACTAAAAGAACCAATAAAACCCACAATCCAAGACCTGAAAAAACTGTTCCTTTGTTTTGTGTCCACCCTTCAGGTGAAGCAAAAACAACTGGAACCCCAATAACTAAAAGAAAAGAAAGACCAATAAAAGCAAGTAATGTAAATTGAAAAATAAAAGTCATAATGTTGAAAAATAAATAGTCAAATTCAGGAAAAGCAATCCTTACTTTTTATATTTTATCCGAAATAGGCATTTTGCGACTATTTGCAATCTGAAAAAATTACAGTACCCCAAAAAACCTCAAATAAAGGGATGATAAGTATTACATAATGATAAAGATCAAACAAAAAAAAGTGTATAAAGTTTTGGATAAAACGAGTTCTCCCCGCCTTTCAATAAAGGGCGGAAAAAAATTAGACCCATTTTTTTTGCTTGACTGCTCAGTCATTTCAATACCCGAGAGCCTCTTACTCTAAAAAATACTTTTGTTTACTATTCGAAGATACAATCGGTTTTCACAGATCCGCCTTCATTTAAAGTCAATTTTAGAAACCTATCTTTATAACCCTTTTACTCCGATCTTTAAGCTATTACAAAACAATGATTTCTTTGCAAAGTATCCATTTTTGTATTGTATCTAGAAATACCAATGGGTTTGTAAAACCTAATAGGTTCTTTGAACCCATACAAAATGGGGTTACTAAGCAAGAACCATCTGATATTAGTCACACTTGACTACGTTTTACACAACTCAGGGGTTTTAAATACAACTCTTTTTTAAAAACGACTCTTGGCGGATGACAATCTTATTATACAGATATAATACAAACGATTCATATTTTTTTCAAGAATCTTTAAGCATTTCAGTGTTTAGAAAAAAAAAGGATGGAGTGATTAATAGGTGATTTTTAGAAAAGAGGTTAATTGTCTATGGGTGCGAAGCACAATTGGGTTCGAATAACCTATTGGTGCGAAGCACAATTGAGAGCCTGAATTGTCTAATTTTCACTCTGTAAAAAGGAAAACCTATTTTTGGGGAACCAAAAAATGTAGGCTTATTTAGTGAACCACTTCTTACTAGACCAGGTAATTGGAGCACTATCTTTTTATGGTTAATGGTATTGTACGGTGTTCTATCTTTTTATAAAAACTCCTTATTAAAATAAAAGATAGAACACCGTACAATCTCTGTAAAAGAATTACCTAACTCCAACTGGATTTGATTTAATTAGCTCAGCCCAACCTAATTCTTGTAAAGATTGATGTCTTCGTAAAGGTCTAGTAACTAATTCTAAAATATCGCGTGAATTTGTAAATCCATGTATCTGAGCAAATGTAAACTCTACAGACCATTTCGTGCTAATTCCCCTAGCTTCTAGCGGATTAGCATGAGCCATACCAGTAATCGCTAAATCAGGTTTCAGTTCACGAATCCGTTGAATTTGATGATAGTTATCGGGTTTTTCAACTATACGAGGCATAGGTACACCCATTTCACGACAAGTTTTTTCCAAAAAAGCTAATTCACCTGCTTGGAATCGTTTATCCATATATGGTATGCCTATCTCATAAACTGTCATTCCACAACGAATTAAAAATCTTGCTAAAGAGATTTCAAAAAGATTATCGCCCATAAAGAAAACTGATTTACCTCGAACTAATTGCAAATAATCATCTAGTCCTGTCCAAATTTCCTGTTCTCTACTTTTTAAATTTTGAGGTGTAATTCCAAAAACCGAACAAATTTTTTCTATCCAAGCTCGAGTTCCATCTGGCCCTATAGGAAAAGGGGCCCCAATGAGCTTACAACGACGTCGGCGTAACAATGTGGTTGCTGTTCGACTTAAAAAAGGGTGAACTCCACATACATAAACATTTTCTCCAAGAGAAGGCAATTCGGTATACCTTTGAGAGGGTAACCAACCAGATACTGTGATTCCTTGTCGTTGCAATTCTAATGTTAATTGATTGCTAACCGTACTGGGTAATGAGCCAAATAAAACTAGTGGAGGATGCGAAGGGACCGAAATATCTGAAGTTGATTCTTCGATAGGTATAGATTCCTTTTTATTTTTTCTAAAAATCGATGTTGTATCATGGGAAATGGTAATCTTTTCCTTTTTTCCTAGATGCATATTATTGTCCTCTTTCTGAGTCAGCTTGTTTTGCACTCTTGAAAGATTGTTACCATTAATAGAAAAAGGTGGACAACGATGAGCCATAGCAGCTAAAACTGTATCTTCGCCTTGTGTAAAAGCATAATCTAATCCATTGGCTCGAGCTACAACAATAGGAATTCCAATATCAGCTTCTAATCTAGGAGCCATACCTTCTAAATCCATTTTTATAATTTCTGTAGTACACGTACCTATCCAAATAATAACACTAGGATTTCTATCTTGTTTAATTTTTAAACAAATTCTTTTTAATTCTTTATAATCCGTTAATTGAGCAGATATATCACCTTCTTCTAATTCTGCCATGGCATATCGAGGTTCGGCAAAGATCATTACACCTAAGGCATTTTGAAGAAAATAACCACACGTTTTTGTGCCAATAACAAGGAAAAAGCTATCTTCTATATTTTGGTACAACCATGCTACGCAACTAATCGGGCAAAAAGTATGATAATTACCAGTTTCGCAATCTATTTTTACAGTAGTAGAAGGGTTTACGGCAGGTACAGTTGAGGCAGAAGCCGATTGTTTTACCGAATTTTGTACTACTGTTGATGAAATTGTAGACATTTTATCAGTTTAAAATTTTTTTGAACACGTCGCTACCATTTGTCGACAGTCATACAAGCTGATGACTTATTATATATTATATATACACTTACTTCAAGTAATCATAAAACAACTTCAATATTGTTTGTATGTTTTTTACCATAGTATTGGTTACTACTAGCTAAAACTGTATCAGATTTCTCTGTCCTATTTTGTTTTGCTTAGAAAAACAAAATATGACGAGCCATTCTGGCGTTGAGAATTCTTCCAAGCTTCATCCTTATTTCCTTTCATACTATTGATCACAAATATTCCGTACAAGAAAATATTAGAAAGCACTAGTACAGATATGATAAAGAGTTGATGTTGAGATTCCTGTTGTAATGCTCAATCTTTTTTTTTGAAAGAAACTCACTCCAATCTTTACTCACCTCTCAAAAAAAAGAGGTGAGGTAAACTTGGAGTTAAAAGTTATCAGTCTATTAGGAAAGGTAGAGGGTACTCAATACGAGGGAGTTTATTAAATTTCATTACACCATCATAAAATCAAGTAAATCAGTATTCTCTTCTTTTTTATCCATTTGCGGATTTAAATAGAAATCAGACAATAAAGTAAATAATTCCCGATCTGGTAATTCTTTTGGAACAACACCTTCTGGTTGAGAAAGAAGTTGATCAGCAATATTTAGATAAAAATCACAAACAAAATATAAAGATGGTTCCATCTCTGCCATTTCAAAAAGAGTTTTTCCTTTAACACGAGAAATTCGAACATCTTCAATAAGAGGTAACACTTCTAAAACCGGCATTTTACAATGTTCTACATATTTATCAATAAGATCTCGTTTCGATGTTCGATTACCAATTAATCCTGCTAATCGTAAAGGATGAGTACGAGCCTTTTCACGTACTGAAGCCACAATTCTATTTGCAGCGAATAAAGCATCAAATCCATTATCAGTTACAATTAGACAATAATCAGCATAATTTAAAGGTGCTGCAAAACCTCCACAGACAACATCTCCTAATACATCAAATAAAATAACATCGTATTCATGAAATGCATTTACCTCTCTTAAAAGTTTTACTGTCTCACCAACAACATAACCCCCACAGCCCGCACCCGCTGGTGGACCCCCAGCTTCAACACAATCTACTCCACCATAACCTTGATAAATAACATCTTCTGCCCAGACATCTTCGTAATGATAATCTTTTGCTTGTAATGTATCAATTATAGTTGGAATTAAAAAACCAGTTAAAGTAAAAGTGCTGTCGTGTTTAGGATCACAACCAATTTGTAATACCTTTTTTCCACGTCTTGCTAAAGCTATCGAAATATTGCAACTTGTTGTGGATTTCCCTATTCCACCTTTTCCATAAACAGCTAATTTCATTGTATTATCTCCTTAGAAATATATTTGAAGAATTTTTGACGAGAGTTTACCTTTTTTTCCGTTTCTCCGACCTGATCTAACTTTCTTTACCTCATCCCCCCGACCCCTTCCTTCCCCACAACCAAGATGGTTGTGGGGAAGGAAGGGGTCGGGGGGATGGAATAGCAAGCTGCTTACTCAAATTCTTCGAAATTATTTACCCGACCGAGTTGATCGATTCAGAAAATTTGAGCCCGATACTATTTTGTTTTGCTTGGAAAAAAACAAAATAGTATCGGGGCGAGCGTTACCCGATTTATTCGAAAAATTATAGACGTGAACCAGGGCTGCGCCACCGCGCAAATTGAAAAATTTGTGACAATATCAGGTCAGGCCGATAATTTTTCTAATAAATCAATACATTCTATAAATTAGAAGCCAAATTTTTAGGTAACAAAATTTAACCTAATTTAATCGTAGGTTAAATTTTTTATACAAAAAGTTTCACTAACTTTTACTTTCCTATCCCTTCCATTCTTGGGTTATTATGCGATACAAAAGTTTTTGCTAGATTTTCTTAAAAAACACCAACTGAGTAACGCTAACCCTCTACAAGGAGTTGGATTAGCGTATTGCGTGCGATAAGGGTGCAAAGCACCCTTAATTTGAAAGAGGGTACAGAATAGAGGTGCAAGCATCATTGATAGTATCTTATTTAGCACTATTTAAATAGCAAAAATTTATAAAAAATTTAAAACACCTAGATACGCTACTTAAAAAGTTTGAGAATAAGTTATCGATCATTTTATATAGCATTCTGTAAAAGATAAATCCTTTTTTTAAGCACGCTTTTCTGCTTACACCATAGAATACTATGTTTCACTTTCGTTGGTTATCTTTACTTTAGTTACTTTTTTTTGGTTTTTTAAAGTTATTTTTATTATACAATAATAAAAAAATAGGTAAAACGTATGTTTTAAATAATTATTAATAAGAAATATATAATATAAATTTTTTAAAATTAACGCGGTAGTGCAGGAAGTGTAAACTCTATTTAAATTTTTTTATAAATTATCCTTTCAAATTCTGTTAATATGGAAATCCATAACGGGATCTGGCTTTTTTTACTTGCGCATTTATAGACAACCTCCCCACGATCATCTTGGTCGTGGGGAGGAGGTACGAAAAATTAGGTTGAAGCGAGCGCAAATAAAGGTAAACGGTTCTCAAGAATTCTTTGAATATAATAGATTAAATGCACAGTGTTTAATTCTTGCATACTCAATAAAGCAAGCTTTCTTTGCTCAGGTAAGCAAAGATGATTTGAGTTTCAATGGTGCTTGCACCCAAACAAATAATTTGTAGAAGTGTAATTATTACAAAACTTGTATTTGTAGTTGATTTAAAAGTACGATAATAGAATTGGATTTTAATAGAAATCACAATATAACTATTTTTAGGAAAAATATAAAATAACTTTATTTTCAATATCCCAGATTTTTTTTACAAAATGAAAGAACATATTAAGGAAAAAATTCCCCAATTCAAAGGTATTTTAAAATATACACAAATAAAGAATAGACTCCAAATTGAATAAATAGAGATCAAGGAACAGGCTACAAAAGAGTTTCTTTTATGGCTAATGGAAAAAATACTTGAAAAACAATTACCCAAACGAAAATGAGTGCCAAAAGTAGAAAACCTCTAAGAAACGTCGATTATTCTACCCCTTTCGAAAGAAAAAGAGCAAGAAATACGGGCCGGCTTTTATTTACTATATATTCCATCCTGTGAAAAAGAAACTTATAGTTCAACTTGGGAATAAGGTTTCTAGAAAAAAAGAGCAGCCAAGTAAGAATTGTGCAAAATTTTATAATTCAAAGTTGAGCAACAATAAGAAAAAACCTGAGACCAGTAAGTTTTCTAATAATGTAATTATTTAAAAAACATTCCTATGATAAAGACTTATAAAAGCACGCATGCTTTTTATTTACTGGTATTAAGATTTTTATCATTATAATTTTCCTGCAGTCTTAGATATGCCAATTCAACTTTATGAATTGTTTACAAAAAGACTTATTACCCAAAAATCTAGCAAAATGTTGCCATTAGAAGCTAAAAAGCCCGAACTTTCATATATATGGCATTCAAAAATATATAAATATCAGTTCAACGGAGGTGTTTTGACAGTAATGAACCAAAAGTATGAAGAAATATCTTGTTTAGCAAAGGAGGAGGTAACGTTGATTCTGGATTTACATTGTTCGACCGACCGTCTTTTACCCCCTCCTCCGACGAGGTCGGGGGGGGGGTGTAGTTAGCCACGCAAAAGTTAGAAAATGTAACCTAATCTCACAGGAAACTGGTCATTTTAATTAAACTAGCACACAGTGCGCGTTTAATTTGTTATGTAAGTCGATCGATTTGCATAATCTTGGTAGCGAACAAAAAACAGATATTATAATTTCTCTATTCAAAGTAAACTATTCTAATTCTGTCTTCTTAAAGTAAATTAACAGTTCTTAGTAAATACTTATTTATTTACAATGGCATCTCAAATATGAGAGTATCTTTGACTTTTTTTAGTGTAATTACCTATCAAATTGAGTAGTTAACTTGTATATACCACTACTTTCAAGTATGTTTTATATATCTAGTAGATTTTTTTCTGAGTACAATGTTTTTTTAATAAACAAACATGTGTCATCTATTTTTTGTTTTGTAAAAATGGCACGGGATATAAAAAAAGTGTATATATTATATTTCAATGGTGCTT